GATATTTTATTTTAAATTTTATTTATTATAATTTTCATTTTCTAAATTTTCAAGAAAAAGTATTAGACGGTATGGACATAATTAATAAAAAAATAATGGACGTCAATAAATTTTTGTTATTATCAAATGGACGCCCATTATTTTTTTATTAATTATGACCAAAATGAAGGCGGCTACGCCTAGAAGAAGTATACCTTAGCGATTCTTGGCGGCCAATTCTTTTATTTAATGAAAGAAGAAAGAAACAAGGATTTTCGGGAATTAGCCTTTAAAGTCGCTTCGCTTCTCTTCGAAGAGCGAATTCAGTTGAAAAAACTTTTTGTTTATGACTAATTCAGTTAAAATAGAATATGTTGTTGGTCACTTGATTTGTTTTATTTTTGTTTTTTTTATTTAAAAAATCATATAATTCTTTCTAACAGGTTGAATCTTCTCCCATAGCATACCTCTATACCGAAAATCCTTCTTTTAAAATAAAAGACTGAATTAGCCATTTAAAGAAAGTTGAAAAAATGGCGGACTAATTCAGTTAAAAGAAAAAGTATTCGTTTTTTTAAAAAATGGCGTTTATATTCGTTTGAAAGGACCCCTACGGGTATATTCGTTTGAAAGCCTATCACAATGGTTTGAAGTTTTCATAATCAATTTGATTATTCGTTACTTTATAAATAGAAGGTACACTAGCGCGAAGCGACTAGTCTTTATTAATTCATATAAAAGAGGGCAAGTTATGGATGAGAAGATGTTCGGAGAAATTCCAATTTATCTAAGGAGAATTGAATCATGACAGCAATTTTAGAAAAATCTGAAGTAAAAGGCACTTGGGCTCGTTTTTGTGAGTGGGTTACTAGCACTGACAACCGTCTATACATTGGTTGGTTCGGATGCTTAATGATCCCTACTCTTTTAACTGCAACTTCTGTATTCATCATCGCATTCATCGCAGCTCCTCCAGTAGACATCGATGGTATCCGTGAGCCAGTTTCTGGTTCTCTTTTATACGGTAACAACATCATTTCTGGTGCTATCGTTCCAACATCTAACGCTATTGGACTGCATTTCTACCCTATTTGGGAAGCAGCTACTCTAGACGAATGGCTTTACAACGGTGGTCCTTACCAACTAATCGTTTGCCACTTCTTCCTAGGTATTTGTTCTTACATGGGTCGTGAATGGGAACTATCTTTCCGTCTTGGTATGCGTCCTTGGATCGCAGTAGCTTACTCAGCTCCTGTAGCTGCAGCAACTGCTGTATTCATTATCTACCCAATCGGACAAGGTTCTTTCTCAGATGGTATGCCTCTAGGTATTTCTGGAACTTTCAACTTCATGAAAATTACGCGTGACTTCCAATAGTGATGTTGGTTGAAAAATTGGGTTAATTGATGGAAGCCTGAAGAAGGAATTTTTTTATAAATATAGTCAAGCCCCTCGAAAAAGCCTGGATAAAACAACAATTCTATGAACTAACAATAATGTTGCATGTATATTATAATATATATGTATAATGTTGTAAAAGGAGGAATTGATATATCAAAAAAATTAACAAAAATTGATATCGAAAATTTAGCTTTAGCCCGTAATCATTTACTTATTACATCAAACTTTGAAGAAGTTTACAAAAGTGTTAAAAGCGCCCTTACTTTTCAGTGCTTAACTTGTCAGTCTACCTTTGAATGCACTGTACATTCTTACAAAAATGCAAAAAAAACAGGCTGTCCTAAGTGTAAGAAAGTTAAAATTTCTGAAACTCATAAAGGTAAAATGGTAAGCAAAAAAACACGTACTTTAATTAGTGAAAAAGCTAGTCGAAGACCCGGCTCTTTAAAAAACAAGTTTGGTGAAGACCATCCTAAATTTCAAGGGGGCTATGGACGTGATAAAAAGACACGTAGTACTCTCGACTATTGCTGGATGAATGGAATTAAAAAGCTTTATAATCGTACATGTATTTTAACAGGTGTTAAACAAAAATTAGAATGTCATCATTTAGACTCTTGGGATCATGCCATAGATAAGCGTCATGATTTAAAAAACGGCGTACTTATTACATACGAAGTTCATGATGCTTTTCATAAAACATATGGCTACGGCAAGAATACAGAAGCTCAATTTTCAGAGTTCTGTAAAAACCGTTATAATGTGGACTCTTCTCTTCGTTTGAAATTAAACAAAAAATCTTTAATGAAGGGTTCTAAAAATTTTGTAAAGAGTATTTATACAAAAATTTCTTTATGGTAATCATCCGCCAAGCTTAACTCAGAGTCAGCAAAAATTTGCTGTAATAAAAGGGTTAAGACGGCTCAGAGACTAGGAGGTGAGTTGCTCTAACGATAATCCTCCCACGAGTGCCCAACATCTCTTTTAAAATAAGAAAGAGATGATGATATAGTCCGATACTCCTTGGAAACGAGGAGAGTATAGGATAAAGAGCCTATACATAACGAATGGATTGTTTTCCAAGCTGAGCATAAAATGTTGTGCTCATTAAACTAGGTGAATTGTCTGGAAAGCTAAAGATATTGACCTTTAACTCTTGATTTTAGTATTGAATCAATCTATATATACATATGCCTTATAAAAACTCTGAAGAGTTCAAAAAACAAGCTTTTAAACAAACATTAGAAAATATTGAAAAGCGTGGTCATATTTTTGTGGAAGGAGAGTATCAAACGAAACAATCTCCTTTGATTGTATGGTGTCCAAAACATTTTCATGAACATATAACTACCTTCACTAATTATAATCGTTCCCGAACCGGATGTCCTTGTTGTGGAAAGGAGCGAGTAAGTCAAAAACTTAATAATCGACAGTATTCAGAAGAAACGATTCTTCTAATGTCTGAATCAGCTCGTCAAAGACCTTTACGTGGCCTCGTCGATGGCGCCATGAGTTTGAATATTTAAAATGGCGAGAAAAGGTTTTTGAACGATTTGACTTTCAATGCGCGATCACAGGAATTTCCAAAGATCAAGTTCCACCGGGGAGTTTAGTGGTGCATCATTTAAATTGTGCAAACCACCATCCACATTTAATTTATGTTCCTGAAAACGGGATTGTTTTGACCAAAGAATTCCATATGACATTCCATAACCAATACGGGTATGGAAAGAACACTGTTAAGCAATTTCAATATTTTCTACTTTTATTGCTTGAAAATCAAGAGTCAATATCTACGCCAATCAGCAGCCGAGCTAATCCGGAAGGATTAGAAGGTTCAGAGACTAGAGCATACGACCCAGACCGGGTTATGAAGCTCCACGAGTGCCTAGGAAGAATTTCTACCCTTTGGGAGAATTCTTTATGATATAGTCCGATACTCCTTAGAAATGAGGAGAGTATGGGATAAAGAGCCCATACATAACATTCTTCGAACATTTTAATGCACCCATTCCACATGTTAGGTGTTGCTGGTGTATTTGGCGGTTCATTATTCTCTGCAATGCACGGTTCACTAGTTACTTCATCTTTAATCCGTGAAACAACTGAAAACGTTTCTACAAACGCTGGTTACCGTTTCGGTCAAGAAGAAGAAACTTATAACATCGTAGCTGCTCATGGTTACTTTGGTCGTCTAATTTTCCAATATGCTTCATTCAACAACTCTCGTTCACTTCACTTCTTCCTAGCTATTTGGCCAGTTGTTGGTATTTGGTTCACTGCTTTAGGTATTAGCACAATGGCTTTCAACCTAAACGGTTTCAACTTCAACCAATCAGTTATCGACAGCCAAGGACGTGTTATCAACACTTGGGCTGACGTTATTAACAGAGCAAACTTAGGTATGGAAGTAATGCACGAAAGAAACGCTCACAACTTCCCTCTAGATCTTGCGTAATATCTATACATTAGTTAAAGATTTAAATTAATCTTTTTACTTTCTTTATAGTTAGTATGTTTTGCAACGTAATTGGCGTTAGGAATACTAACGCCATTACGTTACAATTCCGCTTAAAGAACGAAGAGTCCTCGCGATTCTTCGCGACTTCGCGAAGCGACTTGTAGACTTGCCTTACTTTTTTGCTTTACTTTTTTATTTATTTTTTTACGTATTTTTTTACTTTTTTATTTATTTTTTTACAATTCAAACTTCATCATCTTTATCTCTAATTCAGTTAAAAGAAAAAGAAACTGAATCTTTTATTTAACTGAATTAGTCTTCTTGTTTAATAGAATGAAAAATGGCTAATTCATACATATAAAAAAAGAAGAGGAGAAGAAATAAGTTTTTAAATGAATTAGCTCGAAGAGAACCGCAAAGCGACTTGAACAACTGAATGTCATATGGTCTCCAGAATATAAGCTATTGATTGTATATTTATCATATATTTTTTTCATAAATATTGTACTTTATTGTTCTTTATTAACTATTGTACTTTATTGTTCTATATTCATTTTATTTGCATTTAACTGAATTGGCGCTCTTCATTTTATTTTTGTTAAAATAGCATGACGCCTTTGACATTAAGGCTTTTTTACATGTTTCTCTTTCAACGGTATACCGCGAAGAATCGCTAAGGCTATGACGGTTTTGATAAATGTGTGACACACCTCGGATTTCTTTGTATTTATGGAAAAAAATAAAATTTAAAGATTTTAAAGTGGTAAAAAAAGATGATATGTTTGGTTCAGAACATATCATCATAACAAAAGCAATCATTTATAAAAGATATCATAAAACAAAAGATAGCATGAATAAAAGATATCATGAAGGATATTTATCGGGGAAGAGTATCAATTTTTATTGGGGAAGAGTATCAATTTTTATTGGGGAAGAGTATTAATTTTATTTAAAAGGATAGAACAATAAAAATAGAATAGACGTGAAATGATAATTTCACGGCTATGAATAAAAGATATCATGAAGGATATTTATCGGGGAAGAGTATCATGAATTCAAATTATTAAGAAGATTAAAAACAAGTCGCTTCGCTTCTCTTCGAAGAGCGAATTCTTTTATTTAATGAAAAAATAAATGGCGCTTTGCGGTTCTCTTCGAGCTAATTCTCTATTATGAATATAAAAATTCAATGACTAAAGTCGCAAAGAACGAAGAGTCCTCATCAATCCACACCGTCTTGCTATCTCGTTGTAAGTAAACTTTTAGAACACACTATAGTGCTGCTTTTTGATGATAATTCCTTCTCCTTTTTAAAAATGTCTTTTTGCTTCTATAGGTAAGTCTGTTTTTTTTAAAATAATTTATTTCAGTGTGCAAGAAAAGATATTTAATACTTTTATCAAAAAAACATATACATATATATATCAATCTTTTCTTTATAAATAATGATGAAAATTATGACTCTTATCTTATGCTTAGCCGCCTTCCGTCCGCTGGAAGGTAAAACCGTCCAGAGGCCGTCCGTTAGAAAATCCAATGTTTTCACGGTATGTCCATACCGTCCATAAAGTCCATACCTTTTTATATATTTTCTGTAATGAAATTTACTAGAAAAAAATTTCTGAAAATAAATAAAAAATTTCTGAAAATAAATAAAAAATCCTAAAACATGTGGGCCACCCGGACCACCCTTGAAAACATTAGGTTTTCACCCGGGACAACACCCGGACCGGGTATGGGCCGGGTATGGACCGGGTCAACATTCACTTTGACTCTTTTCCTTTTTTTAGGGCTCTTTTTTCTTTGACTCTTACCGTCAAAAATATATATGTATTCTTGTAATTTTCTTTTTATAACACACTATAGTCCCTCTTTTTTCTTTGAGTTACTTATAATAAAAAGGGTCTTTTTTATTATATCGTTAATTATGTATATATATATATATATATATTTTTTATTTTTTATTCTGCCATAAAAGATCTTTTACACTTTTATCAAATAGGCTCTTCTTTGATTACCATATAAATTTTTATATAAAATTTAGCTGATATTTTATTTTTTCAATGTAAGTCAGCTGGAATGTGGAACCGGTCCAGACCGGCCCATACCTGGCCCGGATGTTGTCCCGGCCCTAATAAAATCACGGTTGGTCCGGGTGGACCACCGATTTGATGTTTTTTCTTTTCTTTTCACACGTAAAATATATATTTTTAAAAAATCTTATTTTTTTAATTTTTCTTTGACTCCTCACTCCATTTGTACATATATTTTATTTGAAAAAGAAGCAAAACAACTTTTTATAAAAACTTTGCAGGAACAAAAACTGTTAAGTGATAGTAATAATAACAATATAGATGAAATAGTGAACGAACAAAATTCTATTAATATGTTAAGTTTAAATCAAGATATGGAACCAATTGAATACATTAAGGCTTATTTAAATGATAAAGCATTTAAATTATTCGTTCAAGTTCTAACTGAGAATAATCCAATAAAAGCAATGGCGTTAAGAAGTATTATTCAAAGAGTTATAATGTCTCCGGCAGAAGGTAGCAATTATCAACAATGTTTTTGGCTTTGGGGAGCACCTGGAACATCAAAATCAACGTGGGCAACTATAGCTAAAACAATGACACAAGGTTCAGTTATGGAACTAAGTAGATCTCGAAACCAATTCACAGCTGGGGAAGAGTCCTTAGTTGATGCAAAACTGTTGCTTGTATCTGATGTAAATAAACTAACGAACGACATGATTGAAATATTACGTGTTGTCTTAGGTAGAGATCAATTATATGCAGAACGAAAGCATACTAATGAATATTTTACCATTAGACCATACTCACAAGTTTTAATCATTTCAAATAAAAGTCCAAATGACTATCCTAATATATTCACAAGACCAGAATTACGAGACAAAATTACAACCATTGAATTCAAAGAAAGTATTCCTCAAGAATTCATGATTTCTAATATAGAAGAATATATTATCAAGTATTCCTTCTCTTTCTTTTTATGGGCAATGTTCACTCCACGATATTTCCTTGAACAACAAGTTAGAGGAAAACTTCTACAGAAATATATGGAGAGATGTGGCCTATTTAATTTCACCTACTTACATCATTATATTGAAGAAAGATTATTGAAACCAAAAAAAATGAATGATTCAGTCTATGTAGCAAAGAGTGATTTAAGAAATGATTTTGAGCAATGGATTACAGAGAATTCTCTTCAAGAAGAAATCAATGACATGAAACAAACATTAAAATTCCTTCCTAATCAATTATCAGAAACATTAAGTTATGATTATAAAATTGATATAAGTCAAAAAAGAATCAGGATAAAGAATGGAAGAATCTATGCTATTACTGGAATTACTCTAATGGTAAAAGATTACAATCCTGATGAATTTGAAACAATTGAAAAATACAAAGGTAAAGAATTCGATTTCGGTGAATTTGATCCAGTGAATTCAGTCGAATATATCAGAGATTTACATATTGAGGATGATTTGTTTCTTGGTAAACAAGAATCCATAATAAAGTATCGAACAACTCCCATTGATAATTACAGTAATAATGTCAATGATTCTAATATAGATGATTAACTAACAGGAGAGTGATTTCAATATCACTCTCTTGTATTTTATTTTCCATAATAAAAGGGAAATAAATAAAAAGTATTAGCTAAAATGGTTAAACTGATACATATATATATAATGAGAAAATAGATATATAAGAATAAATAGAGATATTTATATGTATCAATATAAAAATATAAAAAAATTTAAAAGGAATATATATTATGAATATAAAGAACATAAATGATAGTGAGCTGTCTTTGTGGTTAGAAAAACATGCATTGATCTGTGAAATTCCACCTGTTCATTTTTCTTACACACCAAAAAGAACTACTACCTTTTCGCTACAAGGGGGAATAAATGGTTAATTCCTTAAGATATATAGCATCTCCTGTAAATAACATTTTTACCAATTATTTGTCAAGAGAGGAACAGAAAAATATAGCTTATGAATGTTTTGAAAGTTTTAAAGGGACTAAATATGATAAACCTGGTAAAAAAAGAAACTTAGGATATTTTAGATCAAACCGGAATTTCGATACTTTAGTACCATCAGCATATTTAAGATCACCAAAAGCCCCACGCTTAAAGGTACCAGGTAATTCTTTTCATGGTATGAATAAAGTCTTACTTATAGAAATTGTAAGAAAATTGACAGAGATTAATAAAGAATGGCTAGTAATAGAATTAGATATGTCTGCTTGTCATTCTAGAGTTGCAGGATCCTTATTACCGATAGGTAACACACTTCAACAAGCTCTTGAAGGTAATAACTTTTGGGAAAGACAAATAAATCAATTTTTACCTCTTTATTTAGATAAAGATATTGAAATGTCAAAAAAACAATTTAAAAGAATATTAAAAATATTTCTTTATACTTCTTTAAATGGTGGAAATCCGGCTAGTCCAGATAGATTAGTAGATAATTTAACAGCGAATGTTATAGAACTTTTACCTAATAATAATCTTAAGGAATCGGCAATATTTCAAGTAACAAGGTCTATTGCGGAGGATTTTCAACTTGTAAAGGAAGTAAAAGATTTGAATAGACAATGTTTCTCTACTACCTTTTTAAAAACATACACATACACCATCGATCGATATAGACCTTACAAGAATGAAGCATCTTATAAAGGCATTTCTATGGTTTTACAGGGGTTTGAGGTAGTTCTTGCTTGTTCTTTAACGCAACACGTTGTTGAACTCAATGGCATACCTCTTTCACTTGATCACGATGGGCTAATGGCTTTATTTATTGTGGATTCAGAGGCTGATACTCCTTCTATATCTCTAAAACAAGAAGTTCAAAGAATAGAGAAAGAATTAACAAATAAATTAAGTCCCTGGTCTAACTATTTACTAAAATCAGAATTACCTATAGAAGCAAAAAGACATTGGTTTCAAGGAGAAGTTACAGAATATTAATAAGTTAAAGTGGAGAAAAACAAAAGTCAAAATAATAATAATTTTAAAAAAATAGAAATATATTCTACGCTGGATCTGACATACATTTTTCATCAAATAAGTGGGAGACCTACCGTGATTTTATTAGTTTTTCACCTGGGACAACACCCGGACCGGGTATAGGCCGGGTATGGACCTGGTCAACATTCTAACTGACTTACATAAAGAAAGGAAAATATCAGATAAATTTGATATATATATTGATATGGTAATTTTTACCTATTTGATAAAAGTGTAAAATATCTCTTTATGGCATAATCATATTTTTTATATAAAATTTAGCTGATACGGGGACGGGGACTCTTCCCCGTCCCCGTCCCCGACAAAAAATTTTAATGAAATATGAAGACCATATGGACCTGCACTGTAAATATTGGATTTGCTAGCGGACCTCCTCTGGACCTACTCTGGACCGGGTGAACATTCCATTGGACGTTTGTTAGTTGTTTTAGTAAAAGTGTTAAAAGTCCGTACCGTATCAAATGCTTGTTCAGTAATTTTTTTATTTTCATCCGTGTCTTCTCTTCGCAAATATCGATTATATCTTAAAGCATTTTTATTTTCGTTAGGGCCTAATTCAGTTAAAAGAAAAATATTCGTCGTTCATTCTTTAAAACAAAAAGAAACTGACAAGTCGCAAAGAACTATTTGAAAAATAATTAAATAAAAGAATTAGCGCTAGGGCTCGGCCCTAGAAAATATCTAAAATGTATTATTTAAACTGAATTAGTATTAATAAAAACCGCTTAGCGAGGTTTATGTGAAATAAAAAGTTAATACAATTTTAAAAGTCAACCTATAGCTTAATGGATAAAGCTTGGCATTCCTAATGTCAGAATGCGGGCCCGCTAGGTTGTAAGAATTTTTTTAACAAAGTGTATACAATAAGTTCTCTGAAAAGAAGCAACTTTACTTGTATGATGCACTTTTATAAGTTAAGAAAGGATTCAGTTTCCAGTCATTTAAATTCCCGACAAAATTCAAAATTTTAGGGGCTGGAAGAGCCTAAAATTTTTAGCGTTCATTATTTCAAACGAGACAAGACCTTCCTTTTTTCATTAAATAAAAGAATATTTGTTCAAACAAAATTTTCACTGAATTAGCGAAGGTCTTGTCTCCTGACAGAATTTTCACTGAATTAGCGCTAGGGATCTCTTCTGGAAGAGCCTAAAATTTTTCGAGTTCATTATTTCAAACAAAAAAAGGACGAATATTTAAAAATCGCTTCGCTCGAAGGAAGGCGGCTACGCCGAAGAGTCCTAAAATTCATAAAAATCGCTTCGCGAAGAGTCCTAAAAATAAATAAAAGAAGAACTAATTCACACACTTCTTTATAAGGAAGGCGGCTACGCCGGGGGAAGAGTCCTTGCGTAGCCGCCTTACTCATATAAAAGTAAAATTATGACCGCTTCGCACATATAGATGTCCGCTACGCTCATATAAAAGTAAAATTATGACTCTTCCTCAGCGCAGCGGACTATCTATAACAATAAGCGGAATAAGCATTTTAACTTCGCTCTTAATACTTTTCAAAGAAAAGTGCTAAGTAATCACTTAAAATTGAATTTGCTATTAAATATGAAGAAATATAATTAAAGTTTGTCAATAGTCTCAAATTCAAATTTAATTTCTTTCCAAACTTCACAAGCTGCAGCAAGTTCTGGAGACCATTTGCACGCTGCACGGATAACATCGCCACCTTCTCTAGCTAAATCTCTACCCTCGTTACGAGCTTGAGTACAAGCTTCTAAAGCTACACGGTTAGCAGCGGCACCTGGAGCGTTACCCCATGGGTGACCTAATGTACCACCACCGAATTGTAGACAAGCATCATCACCGAAAATTTCAACAAGAGCAGGCATGTGCCATACGTGGATACCACCAGAAGCAACTGGCATAACACCTGGTAATGAAACCCAATCTTGTGTAAAGTAGATACCACGGCTACGATCTTTTTCAATATAATCGTCACGCATTAGGTCAACAAAACCTAAAGTTACTTCACGTTCACCTTCTAATTTACCTACTACAGTACCAGAGTGTAAGTGGTCACCACCAGACATACGTAGTGCTTTCGCTAATACGCGGAAGTGGATTCCGTGATTTCTCTGACGGTCGATAACTGCGTGCATAGCACGGTGAATATGTAGAAGAAGTCCGTGGTCACGACAGTAATTTGAAAGGCTAGTGTTAGCAGTGAAACCTCCAGTTAAGTAGTCATGCATAATAATAGGTACACCTAGTTCTTTAGCACATACTGCACGTTTAAGCATTTCTTCACAAGTTCCAGCTGTTGCATTTAAATAATGCCCTTTAATTTCACCTGTTTCTGATTGAGATTTATAGATAGCCTCAGCCACAAATAGGAAACGGTCTCTCCAACGCATGAATGGTTGTGAGTTAACGTTTTCATCATCTTTAGTAAAGTCTAGACCGCCACGTAAACATTCGTAAACAGCACGACCATAGTTTTTAGCAGAAAGACCTAATTTAGGTTTAATTGTACAACCAAGTAAACCACGCCCGTATTTGTTCAGTTTATCACGTTCAACTTGAATACCGTGTGGAGGACCTTGGAAAGTTTTAGCATAAGCAGCTGGAATACGTAAATCTTCTAAACGTAGTGCACGTAAAGCTTTGAATCCGAATACGTTTCCTACGATAGATGTAAATAGGTTTGTTACTGAACCTTCTTCAAACAAGTCTAGTGGGTATGCTACATATGCAATATACTGGTTTTCTTCACCTGGTACAGGCTCAATATCATAGCATCGACCTTTATAACGGTCTAAACTAGTTAAACCATCAGTCCATACTGTAGTCCATGTTCCTGTTGAAGACTCTGCCGCTACCGCAGCACCACACTCTTCTGGTGGAACGCCTGGTTGTGGAGTCATACGGAAAGCTGCAAGAATATCAGTATCTTTCACAATGTAGTCTGGCGTATAATAAGTTAATCGATAATCTTTTACGCCGGCCTTAAACCCAGCACCTGCTTTAGTTTCTGTTTGTGGAGCCATTGGTCTTATTTTAAAAAACACAATAGACAATATTTTATCTTTCTCCTAATTCAAAAAGATACCATATTCAACCCGAGTATGGTCTTCCCCTATATTCCTTTTAAAGGAGAAAATCAATTCGCCTTATTGAAATTTAAAGAGATTCGCGTTTCTTTTAAAGAAACGCGTAGCCGCCTTCCCTAGCTAAAAGGAATTGGCCCGAAAATACTTGTTTCTTTCTTGTTTTAACTGAATTGGCCGAAAATCCTTATAAAAGGGAGCGGCGAATTCAGTTAAAACAAGAACTAGCTAGCCTTACGGGGCTAGCAGCGGAATCAAACTGATTTTTTGTGAGTATTTTCAGAACTCTTTCAATTGTATATATGCACTAATCTCCTTTAAAAGGTATGAATCCGTTCATTTCATTGCGTCCATCTATTTTATGACAATCCTTTAAAGGAATTTGCTCTTTTAATTGTATATATGGACTATTATATAAATATAATCTATCCGAGCTTGGGAACTAGCGATTCTTCTTTTTTTATATGTATACCTTAGCGATTCTTGGCGGCCAATTCAGTTAAAAGAAAAAGATTTTGGGGTCCATTTTTTCAACAAAGAAAAGAGAAGCGGAGGCGTAGCCTCCCTTTTCAAGAGGGGCAAAGGCGGCTACGCCTTCCGAAGCGACTTTAGGAAGAAAAAGGAAAACGCAGCGAAATCCTTTACTATTCTACCATAGATTGATAAGTAGCAACAGTCGCCGGAGAATGTCGATTTAAATGGCGGAAAATCCAATATTTAAACAATACATCCAATAATACTGGAAAAGTACCTACCAATAAAAAAATAACATTTTCATTTTCAGGTAAGCCAAAATGAGCAAATATGAATTGAAAAATTACTTCCCATCCACGTGGAGAATGGAAACCTACAAGTAAATCTGTGAACAAAAGCATTAAAAACGATTTTTTACTATCATTTAAACTAAAGAAGGATTCAAATAGGAAAGCTGTCGTATTAACAATCGACATTTTCATATTAACAAATAAAAAACCGAGTGTTGCTAAGCCCATTAAATCTGCTAACAAATTTGTAATAGCTTCAATACTTTGTTGATTATAGTGTTTGGCTAATTCAGTCATTTTTTGTTCTAAATTTTGTTCTGCTATATGATCCATCCGAAAATCCTTTAAAAGGGGAGATGATTTTTGTGTCAAACCATCAAGTCCAACGCTAAGGACTCTTCCCCCGGCGTAGCCGCCTTCCTTTAAAAGAGAATTCGAACTATTTGGAAAAGTCGTCAAATTCCGCTTCGCTCCATCATCTTCTTTGAAACCCATACCTTTAAAGGAATAAAGGTTCGTCACCATTTCCACTTTTAAAGGATTTTCAGGGAGCGACGCATATCCCGGCATGATGCTGTGAATTTCACTACTTTGATTCTCTTCGCCCAAAGCTAACGGTTGAACTAAAGATTCAAAATACATTTTTTCTTCAAAATCTCGAATTTCTTCAAAAGCTCGCTCTTGTAATTCGAAATTTAGAAAAATTTCTGCTTGTTTTTGATTCCAAAAATATTCTGTCAAAGGTCGAAATAAGTAATTTTTACTTAGAAAATTGATAAAAAGTGGAACTAATATTAAAATCCATAAAGATTTAAGAGTAGTTAATAATAAATATTTTGAAAAACGAAATTGTTTCACCAATGGATCACCGGTGCTACCTGATAATTGTTGATAAAACCTATCCATAATCCGAATCATCGATCGAGGAATCAACCCAATTCTTTCCAATTCCATAAAGAGATTTGGTATTATATAATAAATTTTTTTAAAAAACCAGTATAATGGTTGTTTTTATAACTAGCTAGTTCTTGTTTCATTAAATAAAAGAATTCGCCGCTCCCTTTTATAAGGATTTTCGGCCAATTCTTTTATTTAATGAAAGAAGAAAGAAACCTAGTGTACACGGTAGACATATAAAAAAAGAAGAATCGCTAGGGCTCTTCCCCCGTAGCCTCCGCCTCGCTAGTGTCGAGCGCAGCGAGATTGAATTGAAATCTTTAAATGCTTTATAAAATTTTTACGCTTCGGACGTAGTGCTTTACTTTAAAGGACTTTAAAGGAAGGAGAAGGCGTAGCCGCCTTCCTCAAGGCGGCTACGCAAGGATTTTTCAATTCCTTAAGGCGGCTACGCCTTCTCATCTTTTTTTTTCACCCTGGCGCTAGGAAAAAGGTTCCACAAAGTACCCCTTGCAGGGCCTTTTTTCCTCTCGGTTATTTCACCACCAAGTTCGGGATGGGTTGGTGTGGTTCCAACCGAGCGTTGAGCACCAGAGTTGCAGCGAAGCTAAGCTTCGGTGAAACAGTTACGCATTCTTCCGAAAATCCTTTAAAAGATTTTCTTGCCATAAAATAAGAAACAAGCTTTTGAAAAAGCAAATCCAAATCCAAATGATTGGGTCGTTAGTATGTCTCGGCTGAAACCATTGCTGGTCTTTCACCTAACACCTATTATCGGCTTGTCTAGCCGTGACCTCATACCTTTCGATAAACTATCTACTCGGAAGAGTACTCATCTTGAGGTGGGCTTCCTACTTAGACGCTATCAGCAGTTATCCACTCCGCACGTAGCTACCCAGCGTTTCCTGGGGGACCAAGAACTGGTATACCATAGGTGCGTCCTTCATAGGTCCTCTCGTACTATAGAAGGATCCTCTCAATACTCTAGCGCCTACACCGGATATGGACCGAACTGTCTTACGACGTTCTGAACCCAGCTCACGTACCGCTTTAAAAGACGAACAGTCTTACTCTTAGGACGTACTACCGCCCTGAGCTGCGATGAGCCGACATCGAGGTGCCAAACCTTCCCGTCGATGTGAACTCTTGGGGAAGATCAGCCTGTTATCCCTAGAGTAACTTTTATCCGTTGAGCGACGGCCCTTCCACGCGGAACCGTCGGATCACTAAGGCCCTGTTTCCAGCCTGCTCGACTTGTAGGTCTTGCAGTCAAGCTCCCTTATGCCTTTGCACTCATTGTCTGATTTCCGTCCAGACTGAGGGAACCTTTGCACATCTCCGTTACCTTTTGGGAGATTTCCGCCCCAGAAAAACTGCCCACCTGAAACTTTCAAGCGTCCTGGTTCAAGGATCGCCATTAGGATTCTAGCTCTCCCAGAGTGGTCTCTCAATGATGGCTACGACTTCCCCGAAAGGAAGCCCTCATCGCCTCCCACCTAGGCTGCGCAAGAAGAGCCCGAACCCCATTCCAGGATACAGTCAAGCTTCATAGGGTCTTTCTGTCCTGGTGTAGGTAGTCCGCATCTTCACGGACAAGTCTATTTCACCGAGTCTCTCTCCGAGACAGCGCTCAGATCGTTACACCTTTCGTGCAGGCCAGAACTTACCTGGCAAGGAATTTCGCTACCTTAGGATTGTCATAGTTACAACCGCCGTTCACCGGGGCTTCGGTCGTTAGCTTCAGGAAACCCCTAACCAACTTCCTTCACCTTCCGGCACTGGGCAGGTGTCGGCACCCATATATTGTCTTACGACTTTGCGGATACCTGTGTTTTTGGTAAACAGCCGCCAGAGCCTGGTCACTGCGACCCCTTCGCAGGGGCACCCCTTCTTCCGAAGTTACGGGGCCAGTTTGCCGAGTTCCTTAGAGAGAGTTCTCTCGCGCCCCTAGGTATTCTCTACCCACCTACCTGTGTCGGTTTCTGGTACAGGTGTTGAAGTATGAATCGAACGAGCTTTTCTTGGAAGTGTGACATCGCTGGCGAGGAATCCAATCAAAGATTCGATTCCTAACGGGATCACGCCTCAGCTCAAAAGAGTTTTCATTCTCTTTCTCATAACCTTGGACGTTTCCACTGCAATCCATAAACAGTTCCAGCTTAGCCTTCTTCGTCCCTCGGGATCCTTAAACTTCAATCAGTTCAGGAATATTAACCTGATTTCCATCGACGACGCCTTTCGGCCTAATCTTAGGACCTGACTAACCCTTCATGGACGAGCCTAGTGAAGGAACCCTTAGGTTTTCGGGGCATTGGATTCTCACCAATGTTTTCGTTACTCAAGCCGACATTCTCACTTCCGTTTCGTCCACAATGACTTTCGTCATGGCTTCACCCGATAACGGAACGCTCCCCTACCGATAGATTGATTCAGATCAAATCATATCTCACAGCTTCGGCAGGCCGCTTAGTCCCGGTCATTATCGGCGCAAGAACGCTTGTACCAGTGAGCTGTTACGCACTCTTTCAAGGGTTGCTGCTTCTAAGCAAACCTCCTGGTTGTTTGAGCATCCCCACATCCTTTTCCACTTAGCGGCCATTCAGGGGCCTTAGCTGGTGATCTGGGCTGTTTCCCTCTTGAATGTCAAACTTATCTCCGACATTCTCACTGGTTCACGGAAAGCCTTACCTTTGATTCTGAGTTTGCCATGACTTGGTACCGCTTTCGCAGCCCGCACCAAAACAGTCGCTTTACCCAAAGGTAGCCCATCGTTACCGCTGTGCCTCAACACATTTCGGGGAGATCCAGCTAGCTCCAAGTTCGATTGGAATTTCTCCTGCTAACCGCAACTCATCCGCCGATTTTTCAACATCGGTCGGTCCGGCCTTCCACTTGGTTTTACCCAAGCTTCATCCTGGTCACGGTTAGATCACCTGGGTTCGGGTCCATAAGAAGTGACAAATGCCCTATTCAGACTTGCTTTCGCTCTGGCTCCGGATGTCATTCCTTAACCACGCCACTTCCTATAAGTCGCCGGCTCATTCTTCAACAGGCACGCGGTCAGAAATTCTTTTCCTCCCACTGCTTGTCAGCGGACGGTTTCATGTTCTTTTTCACTCCCCTGCAGGGGTTCTTTTACCCATTCCCTCACGGTACTTTTCGCTATCGGTCACTCAAGAGTATTTAGCCTTACGAGGTGGTCCTCGCTGATTCACACGGGATTCCACGTGTCCCATGCTACTCGGGATTAGACGTTGATCAAAATTTTCTATTTAAGGCTACTGGACTTTCACCATCTATGGTGCAGGATTCAGCTGCTTCGTCTTAATTTAGTCATTGATTTATTTTCTTTAACTGTATTAGTATTAAACAAGAATAAGAGATACCCAAATTCATTCTTCTCCGATAAAGAAAAGAGATTTTGGTATACCGCTTCGCTAATCCCACGACACCAATTTTAGGACTCTGTTGAGTACCAAATAATTGGTTTAGGCTGTTCCCGTTTCGCTCGCCGCTACTAAGGGAATCGCGTTTGCTTTCTTTTCCTCCGGCTATTGAGATGTTTCAGTTCACCGGGTTCCCTCTTCTTTTATATGAATTGAAAAAGAAGTCTATAAGGTTGCCCTATTCGGGAATCTCCGGATCAAAGCTCGTTTCCAGCTCCCCGGAGCGTTTCGTCGGTTACTACGCCCTTCTTCGGCCCTGAGTGCCTAGGTCTCCACCGTCCGCTTTAGTTCATTGGATTTTTGGATAGTGCATTTTTCAAAATCGCTTCGCTCAAATTAATGGGCGATTAGAGTAAAATATTTTCTCAATAAAATAAAATAAGAAATGTCACTATCAAAAGGAATTAGCTCAATACAATTATAAATAAACTGAATTAGCTAGTAGTAAAGATTTACCGTTTCGGAGAGAAGCTCCAATTTATAAGCATTAACCCACAATCTGAAGAAAAGAGCCCTAGCGATTCTTCGCGGTATACCTCAGCGATTCTTCGCGGTATACCGTATACACTAGCTAGTACCCAAAACTTAAAATAAAAAGACCCGAAAACCCTAATTCTCCTCTTCTTTTATATGAGAGGACTCTTCTCTTCGGCTATTTTTTTCATTAAATAAAAGAATTCGCCATAAAAAAAAGAGGATTTTCTGGCAAAAGTTGGAGAATATGGGATTCGAACCCATGACATTTGCCGTGCAAAAGCAACGCTCTACCAACTGAGCTAACCCCCCGAACTTCTATGAACCTTATATGATGGAGCGAAGTGGAATTATTATGGCTTCTTTGGACTTCTATGAACCTCTTCTTCTATTTATAAAGAGATGGAGTGAAACGCTTCTTTTATATGACTCGCTGCCTATCCCTTTATTTGATTAACTAGCGGTATACCGCGAAGAATCGCTAGGTATACCGCGTCGAACGAAGATTCCTTAAGTATACCGCGAAGAATCGCTAGGGCTCTTCCCCCGTAGCCTCCGCTTCGCTAAGTCTACCGCGAAGAATCGCTAGGTTTTGATCTTTCTAGAGGGTAGACTAGACTGGATTTGAACCAGCGACCTCACCGTTATCAGCGGTGTGCTCTAACCAACTGAGCTACTAGTCTTAAAATGTGAATATTTAACAAAAAAACTAAACTAAAGGAAGGCGGCTACGCAAAGAACGCTAATTCAGTTCAAAGTGGTATACTTAGCGCGAAATTTTCATTCTTTTAATTTTTTTCATTTAATGAGAAGGCTACGCCTTAGCGATTCTTCTTTTTTTATTTTTTATATGTATACTTAGCGCTTTTTAGCTGAATTAACCTTTTCAAGAGCAAATTCCTTTACGGTATACCGCGAAGAATCGCTAGGGCTCTTCCCCCGTAGCCTCCGTCATATAAAAGAAGAATGAAGAGAAGAGCCCTCTTGAAAAGGAGGCGTAGCCATTTTTTCAACAAAGAAAAGAGAAGCGGAGGCTACGCCTCCATTTCAAGAGCAAATTCCTTCATCTTTTTTTATATCTCTTATTGGTTTTGTCTAGTACTTCTTATTAAATTTAAAGAGATTCAATTCTAATATTTGAAAATTGAAGGAGGTTTTCCATCCGCACCTTCCAGTACGGATACCTTGTTACGACTTAATAGAAGTCACAAGCCGCGCTGTAGACGTTGACATCCTTGTGGGTTAGTCTGAACGGCTTCGAGCGAAGCTCACTCCCTCCATTTGACGGGCGGTGTGTACAAGGCCAGGGAACGTATTCACCGCCACATAGCTGATTGGCGATTACTAGAGATTCCGGCTTCATGTGTTCGAGTTGCAGAACACAATTCGAATTGAGGCCGAGTTTTAGAGATTAGCGTGCCCTTGCGGGGTAGCATCTCGCTGTCTCGACCATTGTATTACGTGTGTAGCCCAGGATATAAGGGGCATGCTGACTTGACGTCATCCTCTCCTTCCTCCGATTTACATCGGCAGTTTTTCCAGAGTTCCCTTTCGGGCAACTGAAAACAAGGGTTACGCTCGTTCAAGGACTTAACCTGACAATTCGCATCACGAGCTGACGACAGCCGTGCACCACCTCTGTCCAAGTTCCCTTTCGGGCACAGACCCATCTCTGGATCTTTCTTGGCAGTTCAATCCCTGGTAAGGTTCTCCGCGTAGCATCAAATTAAACCACATAATCCACCTCTTGTGCTGGCCCCCGTCAATTCCTTTGAGTTTCACTGTTGCCAGCATACTCCCCAGGCGGGAGACTTAACGCGTTAGCTACAGCACTGTTTTTTGACAGCACTTAGTCTCCATCGTTTACGGCTAGGACTACAAGGGTATCTAATCCTTTTTGCTCCCCTAGCTGTCGTCCCTCAGTGTCAGTCATGGCCCAGCTGAATGATTTCTCCATCGGTGTTCTCAACAATATCTACACATTTCACTGTTACGCTGTTGATTCCTTCAGCCCCCACCTGACTCGAGTTTCCGAGTTTCCACTGCCTGCCCAAGGTTAAGCCCTGATCTTTGACAGTGGACTTCGTGAAACCACCTACGAACGCTTTACGCCCAATCATTCCGAATAAACCTCGCACCCCATGTATTACCGCGGCTGCTGGCACATAGTTAGCCGGTGCTTATTCCTCAGATACCGTCAGTATTCTTCTCTGAGAAAAGGAGTTTACGACCCACAGGTCTTCTTTTTCCTCCACGCGGTATTGCTCCGTCAGGCTTTCGCCCATTGCGGAAAATTCCTCACTGCTGCCTCCCGTAGGAGTCTGGGCCGTGTCTCAGTCCCAGTGTGGCTGATCATCCTCTCAAACCAGCTACTGATCGTCGCCTTGGGAGGCCATTACCCCACCAACTAGCTAATCAGCCGCAAGCCCCTCTCTAGGCGGTTAAATACCTTTTCACTTCTCAGCATATGGGGTATTAGCACCAGTTTCCCAGGATGGTATCCCCCTCCTAAAGGTAGGTTCTTACGTGTTACTCACCCGTCCGCCACTCCAAAAAAATTGTCGTTTGACTTGCATGTGTTAGGCACACCGCCAGGTTTCATTCTGAGCCAGGATCAAACTCTCCATTATGATCTTTATTTCTACTTTCATTTAAACAGAGTAGAATTTGCATTGTTCCGAAAAGAAAAGCTTTTCTTAATTGGAATGATTTTTATTGGCACACATGGGGATTATTATAAAACAATATGAAAAACAAAATCAAACATTTGTTTAAGGAGTCTTAGTCTTTCTTTTTTTTTATATTCTTCAAAATTTTATTGCTTTATATTCGTTCACAGCATCGCACCACTATAATATAATATGAGCTACTTTTCGCTTAACAACTTTAAAAGTTATTTTCTTTTAAAAAGAACGTGAAACGAATCTCATATAAAAATATAAAAAAAGAAGAATCGCTAGGGCGGCTACGCGGAAGAGAAGAGAAGAGTCCTTCATCACCAACTGAGCTACTAGTCTTATCAATGCATCTAAACTAGTCGCGGGGAATTACTACGTTTACTCGCTTTGGCGCTTACGCTTGTATGCTTATCCCTCTCCTTAGGCGTTATGCTGGTATGCTTATGCGCTTACGCTTGTTATCCTTTATGTTTAAACTTATGCTTAGGCGCTACGCTAACGCTACGCTGGAGGACCTTTTTTTCTTTTGTTTTATATATTTCAATTTCTTCTGTTTTTATATATATAAAACTTCTTTGTTCTTATATATATATTTAAAGTTGGAACAATTGGAACAACGTATAAAAATCCCCCGTAAATTCTAGATAAAATGTTGTTCCAAGCCTTGGAACAGCTTGGAACAACATTTTATCTAGAGAACAACTTTTTTGTAAGACCCAAAAGTTGTGTTAGCCCCAATTTTTTGTAAGCCCCAATCCGAAGAGAAGAGCCCCCGCAGAGTTTGAATTTTCGATATGTAAGACCCAAAAGTTGTGTTAGCCCCAATTTCTTGTAAGACCCCCGCAAAGATTTTAAAAGTTTGTTCTAATTTGGGGCTTACATATCCAAAATTCAATACGCTGGCGATTTGATAATTACTTTTAAAGGATTTTTTCATTTAAAAGACTAGATTTTTTTCATTAAATAAAAGAATTCGCCTTAGCGATTCTTCTTTTTTTATATGTATACTTAGCGCGAAATTTTCATTCTTTTCTTTTAATGAAGGCAGCTACGCCGGAGAACTTTCTAAAGAACCTTTTCAAGAGGGATGCTTTGTGGTATAATTACAAAGAACGAAGAGTCCTTTTTTTTTTAATTAGCTAATTCAGTTCAAAGAAATAGGCGGTATACTTAGCGCTTTTTAACTGAATTAGCCTTTTAAAGAGGGATGGGCGCAGCCGGCGATGATTTTTTTAAGACCCCAACTCTTCTTTTAACTGAATTGGCCGCCAAGAATCGCTAGGTATACATATAAAATAAAAAAAAGAAGAATCGCTAGTATTTCAAAACAAAAAACGTCCATAGAATCTCGAGCATAAAAAATACAAAAATCATTTTAAGAAGTCTGTAAGTGTAATTGAGCTGGAGCTATCTCTCGCTAAGTATACCGCTTTTCTTTTCTTTGTTTAAAAAATGAGTGAAACGAAGAGAAAAGGGCATTTTGAGTGCTAACGATAGAGCGAAGTTTCTTCCTTTATTTGTTTAAGGAAGGCGGCTACGCAAGGCGGCGAAGCAAAGTTTTTCTTTTTAAGGAAAATCTTTAATGGCTAATTCGGCGGCTACGCCGTCCATAAAAAGAAAATTTCGCGCTAGCGATTCTTCGCGGTATACAGTACTAATTCAGTTAAAAGAAGAAAAGAGAATTAGTTGTTTTTTTCAACTGAATTAGCTATTACTATTACTGTAGATATATTAGCAAACCTCTCTTATTATTTGATTACCTAGCGGTAGACATATAAATATAAAAAAAGAAGAATCGCTAGGTATACATATAAAAAAAGAAGAATCGCTAGGGCCAATTCCTTTAAAAGGCGCTTCGCTAGGGCTACGCCTAGTAGGGGTCCTAAAAGCTTCGCTCCGCCCAAAGCTTTGCTCCATCAAACACAATCTTAACTCTACAGAATTTGTTGAAAAATTCAAACAAATAGATGTATTGAAAATAATGGCTAAAATCAGTTTAATTCAAAGAGAATTCAAACGTCAACGTTTAGTTTTGAAATATGAAAAAAAACGTACTTTCTTAAAAAGAGAAATTCAACGAACTCCTTTTTTAAAACAGAAATTACAATTTCACAGAGTTTTACAACAACTTCCTCGAAATAGTGCATCTGTGAGACTCCATAATCGATGTCTTGTAACAGGACGTTCTCGGGGTTATTATCGAGATTTTGGTTTATCAAGACATGTGTTACGCGAAATGGCACATCAAGGATTATTACCAGGTGTCATCAAATCGAGTTGGTAATTTTTTTTGTTTTTGAAAAACGCGAGAGCTAATTCAGTTGAAAAAAACAAGGAATTTGCTCTTGAAAAGGCGGCGTACGCCGCGCTTCGCGGAAGAGAAGAGCCCTCTTGAAAAGGTATACCGCGAAGAATCGCTAAGGTCGAGAATTAGTTCCTGTTTCATTAAATAAAAGAATTCGCCGCTCCCTTTTATAAGGATTTTCGGCCAATTCTTTTATTTAATGAAACAAGAAAGAAACCTAGTGTACACGGTAGACATATAAAAAAAGAAGAATCGCTAGGACTCTTCGCAAAGCGATTAGTCGAACGAATACTTTTTAAGTATACCGTTGAAAGAGGATTTAGCGATTCTTGGCGGCCAATTCAGTTAAAAGAAGAGTTCATATAAAAGAAGAGGGAGCTAATTCAGTTAAAAGAAAAAGATTTTGGGGTCCATTTTTTCAACAAAGAAAAGAGAAGCGGAGGCGTAGCCTCCCTTTTCAAGAGGGCTCTTCTCTTCCGCGAAGCGGTATACATTTCCATTCCCAGATTTCGAAAAAGTTGCCCTCAGTCGGATTTGAACCGACACACCTAAAGGCGTCGACTTTTGAAGTCGATATGTCTACCGTTCCATCATAAGGGCTTCGATAAACAACCAATCTTTAAAGGCGGCGAAGAATCGCCGCTCTTGAAAAGGCTAATTCAGTTAAAAAGCGCTAAGTATACCACTTCGCTAGCATACAATTCAATCTATTTTTGTTTAAAATTATATTATAACAAAAATAGATTGAATTGTATGAAGGCGGCTACGCCCTAGTGTATACGGTGCTTCGCTAGGGCCAATTCCTTGTTTTTTTCAACTGAATTAGCGCTAGTAATGATTTTTTAGTTCCCTAGCGATTCTTCTTTTTTTATATGTATACCGTGTACACTAGTCTAATTGATTTATTAAATATTTAAGCTTTTCTATCAATACTTTTTCTGAAAGATGTCGAATTTTTGAATCTTGAAAATCCGATAATGTTTGACATTGTTTAAATTGTAATATATTCAATTCATTATCTAATTTTTCAAAGGTATCTTTATATAATATATCAGAATCAGTTAATCTTGTATTTAAGATTTTTGATTTTTGAATTTTTAAAAAAACACGAATTAATTTTTGAATACTTAATTTTAATGCAATTATTGGAGAAATACTACCATTTGTCCAAATTTCTAAAAGAATTATTTCTTTTTTTATTAAATTTTGTTCGGCTTCTTGATTTATTCTTTTACTAGTCTGTATATTTCCATTCCCTTTAAAGGATTTTCGATACAATTGTATTTGTTTTAAATTATCATTTTCAAAAGAAATTTGATCAAAATCTAATAATTCAATAATATAATTTACTTTTAACACAGGATTAAAAGAAGCATCTATTATTAAATTTTTTGAATATAAATTTAATAAACTTAATGAATCTCTATCTGATTCTATTTTATTCTGATTTAATTTTGTTATATTGCGTTTTGTTCCATCAGAAACCTCTTTAAAAGGAATAGAAGGATCAAAACCAGGTGTTACATGAGTTAAAGAATGTTTTCCTTGTCGTATTACAAATTTCAAATTTAAAAGGCCGTCTTCAGATAATGTAGCAATATATTGTTCAGGATCAACACATTGAATCAAAGGGGGAAGTATTAAATCTTTCGCTCTAATAATAAAAGGACCCTGTACTTGAAGGTAACCTATCTGAGGTACTTTAATAACTTTTTTTGACTTGAAAACAATATCTTTAATATTAAGTAAAAAATCAAATACAGATTCTTGTAAACCTTGAATTGTTTGATATTGATGCACCACATCTTGCATTTGAACCGAAGTAATTGCTAAACTAGGTAATTCAGATAAAAGAGTCCGTCGTAAAGCATTTGCTATAGTTAATCCTTGACCTAAAAAAAAAGGACCTATATAAAATTGTCCATAAATATCTCTTAAATTTTTTTGAACTATTTGTCGACAAGATAGTGAAACTGGCAAATCTCTATTCTGAATATTAAAAAATATATTATAATTAAAGGCATTTGAAATAATATAAAAAAAATTTCTTTTTTTGAATTTTAAAATAAATTTTTTCATAAAAATAAAAAATAATAAAAATAAAGACACATAACCAAAAAAAATCAAAGCTATTTCAACATTAAGAGCAAATTCCTTGAAAGGACTCTTCTCTTCCGCGAAGCGACTTGGTTGTTAAATTTTTTTTGATAAAAAAAAATTAATCTTTAAAATAATAAATATTAACATTAAATTAAATGTATATAAAAATTAACAAAAAGAATGGAAAAAAATAAAACAAAATGAGGAAGCGATGTAGAATTAGCATGGAAAAATAACGAAATGAACATCGATTTTATATAAAAATAACAATATGGAGCGTAAAATTAACAAAAAATTAAATAACATTAAATCCATTAAATCATCAAAGATGATGGAGCAAAGCGGATTATTGCGTAAAAAGATGATTAATGATTTAAGTAATATTATAATAGAAAAAATATTAAAATTTGATAATAATGCAAATAAAATAGAAATTTATAAAAAAATGTTAAAAAGAGGTATGCATTATGGTCATAATATTGTAAAATGTCATCCTGAAATGCGACGTTTTACAAAAAATGAGTCAAATAACAAAAATCTAATTAATTTAATCCAAACAAAATATTATTTAAAAAAATGTTTATGGACTCTTGCTCAATTATCTTATAAACAAAAAAACATTTTATTTGTTGGAACTACAATTCCTTCTTCTCGTTTTATAGGAACAGCTGCTATTAAAACACGATCTTTTTTCGTTAATGTTCGTTGGTTAGGTGGAATGTTAACAAATTGGAAAACCATAAAAAAACTTATTATAAAACTTCATAACCTTCAAAAAGAACAAAAATCAAAAATATTTAAAAATTTACCTAAAAAACAAGCAGCAGCTCGTCAAAAAGAACGACTTCGTTTAGAAAAATATTTAAAAGGTATTGCTCTTATTCAAAAATTCCCAGAAATTATTATTATGACATCACAAAAACGTGATATAAGTGCAGCTCTTGAATGTCAAAAATTAGGAATAACTAATTTTAGTATAGTTGATACAGATTGTGATCCAAGATTAGCTGATTATATAATTCCAGCTAATGATGATTCTGCTTCTTCAATAAAATTTATTTTATATTATTATTCAAAAGCAATTCGAACAGGTTTAATATTATATAATATGCGAGAAAGATTAAAAAAACAATTTAAAATTTCAAAACTTTTTGCTGAAAAATCAACTTCCAAACAATATCAAAAAAAATAAATAAAAACTTGGAAATTTTATGATTTCATAATATAATATCTATATATACCTACAACTTTTTTAATTGAGAAGGCGTAGCCGTCCTCCTAAAGTCGCTGTGCTTCTTTTCGAAGAGAAGAGTACCTTAGTGTCTAAGGTATACCGCTTCTTTTAACTGAATTAGCTCTTCATTCTTCTTTTATTTTATATGACGCTAAGTAGAAAATATTTATCTCTTGAAAAGGCTAATTCAGTTAAAAAGCGCTAAGCATACCGCTTCTCATTATTGCTTTTACTCATTATTGCTTTTATATGAGGACTCTTCGTTCTTTCAAGCGACTTGCAACCTTAGCGTAGCGGTCTACAATTTAAAGAAATGCATGCCTTTAAAGGTAACTAGGTATACCGCGAAAAATCGTTAAACTTCACACACAAATTGTAAAAAAATTAATATCGTTATTCTTTGTAACGTAGGAATTTATCATGTCTGGTAAACCAAATGAACGTCCTTTTTCAGATATTTTGAGTAGTATTCGTTACTGGGTTATTCACAGTATTACTATTCCTTCTTTATTTATAGCAGGTTGGCTTTTTGTAAGTACTGGATTAGCTTATGATATTTTTGGTACTCCAAGACCAAATGAATATTTTACAGAAGATCGTCAAGAAACTCCATTAATTACAAATCGTTTTAACGCTTTAGAACAAGTTAAACAATTATCACAATAACTAGCTAGTGTATACGATATATTCCTTCCTTATTTTTTCTTGGTTGAAAAAAATGGCTTGAAAAAAGAGAGAAAAGAGAACGAAGAGCGCTTACAAACCAATCTTTAAAGGCGGCGAAGAATCGCCGCTCTTGAAAAGGCTAATTCAGTTAAAAAGCGCTAAGTATACCGCTTATTTGAACTGAATTAGCGTTCGACGCGAGATATCTAGTGCTTCTTCTTTTTTTATATGTCTACCACTAGGTAATCAAATAATAATGTACAAATTTTCAAAAAATTCAACCAATAAATCTTCAAAATTAAAATAATCTCAAAACTTACGGATAAAAAATAAAAAACAACTGAATGATTTGCCGCCTTTTAAGGTTCACCTTTTGATTTTTATTTTTAAATAATATAATTATAAATTTTTTCTTATATTAAAATATTTTTTATTTTATAGTTAAAATTTATTTAATGAATAAATAAAATTTATTCTAAATTGACGGATATAAAAATCGAATTTTTTTATTAAGAACTAAAACATAACATTGTAAAATTTTACAATGTTATGTTTTTTTGTTATGTTTTTTTGTTTATTTTTTTGTTTTTATTTAAATTTTTCATAATTATTAATGACGTGCACAGCAAATTCGATAATATCAATTTTATTCTCTATACAATTGTATTTGTTCCATTTTATATTGGCTTTTGATTAGAAAAAAATTTAAATACATGCCTTTTAAAGGACTTGTTTGCTTTTTTTAAAATAAACATTATTTTATAAAATGGGATTGAAAAAAAAAAAAATAAATATTAAATATGCCAGTAGGTGTTCCAAAAGTTCTTTATTATTGGGATGATGAATTACCCCTTCAATGGATTGATTTATATCATTTAATCTTCCGACGTCGTCTTATTTTCGTAATGTCCGAATTAGATCAAGAATTATGTAATCAAATAGCTGGAATGATGATTTATATTCATTTTGAAGATAAACGAAAAGAATTAGAAAAAAAAGGAGTACAAGTCGGAGATATTTTCGAACAAACAACTGAATCCAATAATTCATTAAATAAAAATGAAACTAGTTCAACAAAAAATTTATCATATCAATTAACTTATCAAGATTTAATGGATTATGAAACAATTTGGGACTTAGAAGCAGATATTCAAAGTGATTATTATATGAATATTTATAATAATAAAAACGTTCATAATAATTCGAGTAATGACTATTATGAACATCCTTTTTCAGATTCTTCATGGATTTCAAATCAATTTAATTCAAATTTATCTTTTAATAACAATTTTAGTAAACAAAAGAAAATCGATACATTTTTACCATTAGTAAATAAATTTGATAATAACAAAGGATTAAATAACTTAACAATGCCCTCAAATGAAATTCATTTAATAAATCAATTTCAAACTTACGGTTATAGTAATATTTTAAAACAATATTCTAATTTTTTTGAACAATGGGCAACAATGATATATGCTCTTGGTGACAAAGTGCGTAATGGTTATTATTATGATAAATCTCGTTGGGTACATCCTTCAAAAGAAAAAACACAACTTTTATTACAAAATACAAATTTACAAAATCCAATACAACATATTGCTGATAATTTAAAAACTGACCTTGTTTCGGATTTATTTGCTAATAAATCAATGTTTGCTCAAAAAAATTTAATCTATAAAACATTGATATATTATATGAATTTTTTTCAATTTTCAAATAATACAAACCAATATGCAGAACTTATTGATAGAAGATGTTTTAAAGAAAATATCAAACGAAGTCATTCCAAAGATAAACGCACAAAACAACTTTTTGGACGTCCATATACCTATTTAAAAACAGGATTAGATATTAGTATGTTAAAAACATCAACGATACTAGAAAAAAAAAGAAAACGAGAAGAAGCAGAGGATTTAATTTTTTCAGAATCACAAGAACGAATGCAAGAACAAAAAAGAGTTTTTGTATTTATTAATTCCACTGGTGGTTCTGTTCATAGTGGTATTACAGTCTATGATGCTTTACAATTTGTTAAAGCAGGTACTGTTACCGTTTGCCTAGGAACAGCTTTTTCGGCCAGTAGTTTAGTTTTAGCTGGTGGAAATATTGGACATAGGTATGTTTCTGAAGGTGGTCATGTTATGATTCATCAACCCGAGGGAGGTATTCAAGGACAAGCTTCAGATGTTGTAGTAGATACACATGAACTAATGCGTGTTCGTCGACAAGCAGCTACAATTTACGCACTTTGTTCAAAACGCTCTTTTCATGAAATTTTAAAGGATTTAGATCGTGATTATTTTATGACACCCCAAGAAGCCATTGATTATGGTTTAGCGGACGAAATAGTAACACGATATAATTCTGAATGTATTTTAGATGAATTTGAAAAAGATTGGTTAGCAGATGATGCAGCACAAATTGAAGGGATTTCTAAAAAAATTCAACAATTATCGGATGATGATAGTGGATTAGCAACCGGCCCACAAAGTCGACGATAAATTTCATAATTGAAATTTCTAAGCAGAAACTACAGAAATTGTACGAATAGAGAAAAAAATTTAGAGAAAATAAATTTTTTTTCTATTCTTTTTTAATATTAAATTATAAATATATGACTCGTGTAAAAAGAGGTATTGTTGCTCGTAAGAGACGTCAAAAAATTTTAAATATGAATAAAGGATTTCGAGGGGCTGCTTCGGTTTTATTTAGAACAGCCAATCAACGGTATATGAAATCATTAAAATCCGCATATGAAAATAGACATAATAAAAAACGTAATTTTAGAAGACTTTGGATTTCACGTTTAAATTCCGCTGTTCGTTTAAATGGACTAAATTATAGTCAATTTGTTTATATGTTGAAAAAATCCGACATTATTTTAAATCGTAAAATTTTATCACAAATAAGCATATGTGATCCGCAAATTTTCAACGAGCTTTATTCATATATTGCTTCAAAAAATTTAAATTAAAATTTTCAAATAGAAAAACCTTAAGGTTTTTCTATTTGAAAATTTTAATTTAAATTTTTTGAAGCAATATTCAAAACAGCTTTGCTCCATCATCTCCATCATACAGACTTTATTAAAACTTTTACGTATTTATTAAGATTTTCACATAACAGTACTTTATGAACATTTTTAGTAACTATGAGTACAATTGTCTATAGATTAAACAAATTCAAAGTGGTTTGTGATAATTAAACCCTATTATTATCAAGTAGAAAATCCTTTCAAAGGAATATATTATATTAGCGATTCTTCGCGGTATACCGTGTACACTAGTATAAAAAACTACGTAAAATATTATTTTTTATGATTCAACAAAAAAATAGGAATAAGTTAAATAAAAAAAACTGTCTCATAATTACTGAAAAAAAAAAATATATATATCTTACACCGTCCACAAAGTTTATTAAAAATACTTTGAAAAAAACTTTAACAAACTTTAAATTAAATTACTTCTGGAATCAAAATTTTGATAAAAATAGATTAAAAAATTTTGTTTTTTGGTGTTTTAAAAATTATGGACAAAACAAAACAGTTAAAGTGTTAGAAATATTAAAACACCTTGGTTTTCAATATGCAACTAAAGCTGGATTATCTTTAAGTATTGACGATTTAATAATTCCACCAACAAAATCAAAATTATTAATCGACGCAGAACTAATTACACGAACAGCAATGATACAATATAAAAACGCTCAAATTACTAATTTAGAACGTTTTCAAAAAATTATAGAAACTTGGCACATAACAAGTGAAAAAATGAAAGATGATATGATTTATCATTTCAAAACTACAAATATTTTTAATCCTCTATATATGATGGCATTTTCTGGTGCTCGAGGAAATGTTTCCCAAGTCCGTCAATTGGTTGGTATGCGTGGCTTAATGGCTAATCCACAAGGGCAAATTTTAGATTTTCCGATTCAAAGTAATTTTCGTGAAGGTTTAACTTTAACAGAATATGTAATTTCTTGTTATGGAGCAAGAAAAGGTGTTGTAGATACAGCATTGCGTACAGCAAATGCTGGATATCTTACGCGACGTTTAGTTGATGTTGCACAACATATAATAATCTCCAATTTTGATTGCGGGACAAATAGAGGTCTTATAATTAGTGAAATGAAACAAGGTCATAAATTATTATTTTCATTACGACAACGCCTATTGGGACGTGTTTTAGCTAAAGATGTTCAATCAGGTGATTTATTAATAGCTAAAAAAAATGAAGAAATTTCAGACAATTTATCAGAAATTATTGCATCTATTGTCAAAACCGTCATTATTCGATCCCCATTGACTTGTAAAACAACTCAATTCATTTGTCAACTTTGTTATGGTTGGAGTTTAGCAGAAGGCAAATTAGTTGGAGTTGGAGAAACAGTTGGGATTATTGCAGCACAATCAATCGGTGAACCAGGAACACAATTAACGATGCGAACTTTTCACACAGGAGGAGTTTTTGCTGGTGAATTATTAGATCAATTAATAGCACCTTTTGATGGAATTATAAAGTATAATATTTATATACCTGGTAATATGATTCGTACACCTCAAGGAAAAATTGCCTTTTTAACTCGTATCGAAAGTCAATTTATTCTCCTAAGTTCTTCCAATTCTAATCAGAAAACTTCTTATACAATACCACCTTATACTATATTATTTATAAGAAATGGGGAAACTGTAGCAAAAAATCAATTAATAGCACAATTATGCACATTTTCACCTAGTTTTAAAAATAGTAGTGATTTCATTGAATATAAAATTTACTCTGATTTAGAAGGTGAGATAAAAAGTACAAATCTAAAAGTTTTAAAAAAAATAACAGAAATTAATGATATAATGCATCAATCAGTAGAATGGGGTTATATTTGGATTCTTTCTGGAAAAATTTATCAATTACCTTTTCATTCCATCGGTCGGCTGCCATTTGAATCAAATTTTCAACAAAAAAATTATTTTTTTCCAATTAAAGGCGATTTTTTAACAAATTCAAGTATTTTAAGTGAAATTTTATGGATAAATAATATTGAAAATCTAAGACTAACTTTTGAACAAAAAACATTTTTTTATGCAAAATTTACCAATAATAAAGAAATCTATATAAATAATTGGAATAAAACTAACTATCAATGGTTAAAAAAATGGAAAACAATTTCAAAAATTTCTTGTTTAAATAATTTAAATAAATCTATTAAACAATTCAATAATACTTTTAAAAATAAGTTATTAGTACAAAATTCTTGCATTAATATATATTCAAAAAATTTATTACTTTTTTTAACCATCGACAAAATTCGATATAAAAAATTAGGTTATTTTTTATTCCTCAAAAAAAATTTTAAAAATATCGATTTAGTTAAAACAAAAAAAAAATATATATTAAGAAATACTTTTAAAAAAGTGAACTTCGATTTGCAGTCTGCACAAAAAAAGTCAAAAAGTCGCTTCGCTTCTTCCTCTTTCGATAATCAATTTTTTATTCCAATTGGTTTAGAATCAAATTCAGTGCGTAATCAAGATTTAATAACTTCACCAAAATTTTTTTATCAAAAGTTATCTAATATGTTTTTTGAATGGTTTCCTACTCAACAAAATCAACTTGGTTCCGGTTTCATAAAATTATCTGAAATATTGCTATTTAAAAATAAAAATCAATTAAAAAAAGAAATAAGAAAAAAACAGCAAAAAAATGTCAAGTTTCAACGTAACTTGCTACTATTGACATTTACAAAACAAAAACAAAAAAAACTTACCGAATTTAATAAAATACATCAATCTTTCCAAAATTATGCTATTCGCAGCTATCCTGCATCTCAATATGTTATACATAAATCTTTATGTTTGAATCAGTTTAATGATGAAAAAAAAATAAAATATTTAAATAGTAATTATTCTTTTATTTTTTTTTATTTGCGTCCTTTTATTCAATGTGCAAAACAACAATTATCTCAATTGAAGTTTATAAAAACGAAAAATTACTTTGATAATCTTTTATCATTTTCTGTTAATAAAACATCAAAAAAAAAAAAAACTAGAAGTCGCTTCGCGGAAGAGCTAATTCAGTTAAAAGGGAATAAATTTGCCCTCTTTAAACGATATACCACTTCGCTAAGAAAAAAATTTGATTTAAAAAAACAATTAATAAATCATAAAATATTTCAAAAATTATGTAAATATGAGTCCAATAAATATTTTCGATTTATTTCTAAAAATATAAAAAAAGACCAATTAATTAAATTCAAACTAAAAAATAAATTAAAATTATTAAAAGTTTTTAATTTAAATAAAAAAAATTCTTTTCTAAATAAAAATAAAAAAAATCCATTAAAAAAATACATTTCACTTAATCCAATATCTTTTTTGTATACAATAATTTCTATTAATAATTTTTTAGTAAAAAAAAATATTTACTACAAATTACAATTCATACAATTTTTAAAACATCAAAATAAAAGCTATTCCGCTTTATTCCATCATCAAGTACAATATAATTATTTTTTTACAGTATTAAATATTAATTATTTAATAAAAAAACTTTTTTATTATTTAAATATAGAACAAACTAATAATAAAAAGTTTAAAAGATATACCGCTTCGCGAAGAAGAGTCCCAGTTTCCTACATTTTTTCCTCTTTTTTTCAAAAATTTTCCAATATTTTTATTAGTGTTTATAATCTTCCGACAACTTATGGAAAAAATAATATATTTTCTTATAAATATATTTGTAACCAGTTTTCTTATATAAATTTACAGAATATTGTTTATAAACAAAAAGTATTATTATTTAAAAAATTGATTTCAAAAAATTATTTTACTAAATTAAAGGAAAATAGTAATATTAAAAATTTAAAAAACTTTCACTCAAGTTTTAGTTATTATATTATAAAAAATCAATTCCGCTTTGTTCCATTATTTCAAAAAAAATCAGTCTATCAATTAGAAAATATTTATAAAAAAGAAATCAAACCTTTGTCTGATTATAATATTTATAAACAAAAAGTATTATTTATTAAACAATTTAATAAGAATTTTATATCTTATTTAATAAAAGAACTAAATGCCGAAAAAAATATTTTAAATAGTAAAATTTTAGTTAGATTAGATGATGGAGCAATGCAGAATAGAACCCTAGCGAAGCAGTATACCGTGTACACTAGTTTTCAAAAGTTAATACGTCAAATAAAAAAACAAAAAAATTCTATCGAGCTTAATAATGGAGCGAAGCGGAATAATCATATTTTTAAAAAATTAAATTATTTACGAGTTTTATTCAAACAACTAATTCAATTTTCAAATTATATATTTAAGAAAAAAAAACAAAAACTAAAATGTTTAAAAAATTATGATTACAAACAAAAAAATACTGAAAAAATAAAATTTAATAATTTTACTATACTCAATTCAATATTTTATAAAAAATCAGTTCCAATACTATTAATTAAATATAAAAAAAAGGAACTGAATTCGCTGCGCGCATCATTACATCCTATTTCAATTTTTAATCATTTTCTAATACGCAAAACCTCAACAAAGAAAAAACAAAATAATATGATGCTTGTCAATGAAAAAGATTATCTAATAAATAATCTAAAAAATCAATCGATTTTAAAGAGTTATCTTATTAAACTAAATTCTTTAAACAATATAGTAATAAATTCTTATTTTAAATTAATAAGTTTTAAATGGTTACAAATTAAAAAAGTAATAAGAAAAAAAAAAAAATTCAATCCAATTTTTTTTAAAAGATTAGAATTTTCTAAATTTATTAATAAAAATTTGATAATATCTAATGATAAAATCCAGCAAAATATATTAAAAGAAGAGCTTTCAATGAAATTGAATTCTGTACAACACAACGAAAACAAACAAAAAAAAAAATTGCCTAAAAATTCAAAAAATAAAATTTCTACAACATCAGAAGAAAAATTACTTTTATATAGTCGTTTTTCATTAATTCCAAAAGAATATTCAAAAGTTTACAAAAAACAAATTTCATTTTTAATTTTCAATCCACAACAAAAAATACTTTTTAACCCATTTTATACATTACTAGAAATCCAATTTTGTTTTTTATGGAATTCAAACAATTTATCTTTATTTCAAAATTATTTCTTTTTTATAAAAAAAAAATCAGTTTATACTAGAAAATTGAAATTGAAAAAAACAATAAAATTATTAACTTTAAAAAATTTTTTAAATATAAAAAAACTAGAAACCAATAAAAATATTTTATCAAAAAAAAATTATTTACAAAAAAATAATAAATTTATTTTTAATTTATTTCAAAATTTATTCAATAAGGAAATCCAATTATTTAAAAATAATCGACAAGGTAAATTTATTCCCTTTGAATTGAAAAATTGCTATGGTCTATTAAAATTCAATAAAAAAAATCCAACAATAAAACAATCAGGTATGCAATGGACTCGACATAAATTATCTACAATTAAAAATATATTTCATTTATCTAAAAAATCTAAAATTTTATTAAATAAAAAATGGGAATTATTACAAAATAAAAAAGAAGTTGTTATAACAAGTCAACCTGGTTGGGTTTGTAAACCTATAAAAAACCAAAATATTCAATCTAATTATTCTAATTCTCCTTTAAAACAAATTGGCCCTCAACATTTATTGAATCAATTTTTAGAACAAAAATTGCAATATAATTCCTTTAAAGGTATGCATTATATTCGTTCGTTTAATTCAATATCAATTTCTTATAAATTTTGTGAAAAAAATTTAATTTGGTTAAATTATACATTTTTAAAAATGATAGAATTAGTAAAAAATTTTTCAAAAAAATATTATGTAATAAATAATTTATCAATTTTTTCTTTACACCTTTTCTCTTCTGCTTTGTGTTATGCTCAATATAATCAAAATTTACAAATTATAAAAAATAAAAAAGAAAATGCAAAAAAAGTTAACAATTATTACTGGCTTATAAATAAAAAATCAAGGTTTTTAAAATTAAGCCAATCAAACAAGTCACTTCGCGGAAAAGTTAATTCATTTAAACATTTTAAAAATAATTATCAAATAACAAATGGAATTAATAAGAGTGACCATCTTTTTTTTATTGTAAAGGTACACGAATTTGTTATGAATAATTATCAAAATTTATCCTATTTCTCTAATACAAATTTATTATTTTTATCGAAAAAAAATTTGTTTAAAATTTCTGAGAAAAAATACCAAGCTAATATTGGGCAAATTCCTTTAAAGAATGGTTTAATTTTAAAATCTCAATATCATTCTATTATTCTGAACAAACAAAAATTATCACAAAAATTGATTTCGAAATTTGCTAATTTAGAAACAACATTTGAACAATATTTTGGTATTCCTTCAAATAAATTTTCTAACATTTTGAATAAAAAAAATTATTTTAAAATTAATAATGACTCTTCCTCGAAAAATTTTTCAACTGAATTAGCATTATTTAATGATAATTTACACAAAAATAATAAAATAATAAATAGTAATAACTTTCAAAATATTAATACAAAGTACAAAATTTTCAAATCTCAGAAATCTTTGAAAATTTTTCGATATTTCTTAGGTTCTTCTATTCCAATAACTTTTGATTTTTCTTTTAAATCTTCTGATATTTGTTGGAATTATTTTCCAAATTCAAATTTATCAAATTTAAAATTTGAAAAGAAAATGCTATCAACTAATTTTTTAACTTATTTAATATTTAAAAATAAAATATTAAATCAAATACAATTAAAAAAACCAAAAAAATTTGATTCTAATCCAGCTATTTTTATTAATGTTTTCAATTGTATAAAAATGCTATTACGACAACCATGTATTGATTGGTCTGCAATTCAACCTCTTAATATGGGATATAAAAAAAATATATTTTTAGCCCCTACAAAAACATTATTATTACTATCGCCACAAAATGATTTAGGTAGTAATAATCCAATAGCTCTAACAAAAATTTTTAGTGGTATGAAAGGTGAAATTTTATATTCATTAAAAAATAAAAAATACAAGAAAATCCTTTCAAAAAGTCCTACGGGATCTAAAACAGCTAATAAATTTTTATTTAATGAGCAAAAATCTGAACGTTCTCTTTTTTTAACAAAATCCGATCAAATTTGTTTGAAATTTAAAAATGAAGAGAAGAGTCCTAGCGATGATCTTAATAATGAATTGAATTTTTTAAAAAAATTCAATATTTTTAAAAATCATAAACATATCCGTGGTTTAAAAATTTTTCAAATAAAATCAGCAAAACAGATTATTTTAATTTTTAAAATACTTCAAAAAATTCATAATAATTGTCAATTTATTAATCAATCAATCAAAATGGATTTGGGTTTATTTATATTCCAAGGTGATTTATTAAATACATTTTATAGTAATTCCAACATTAGTAACGATAACATTGAAAATAATATAAATAATAAAAAAACAATAAAAAAACAAAAAAATTATATGAAATCAATTATAGTTAATCACTCTGGTCAAATCATCCATTTGAATCAATATAAATTAACATTACGTAAAGGTCAACCTATTTTCTTTTCTCCGAATTGTATATTTCATTCATATAATAGTGATTTTATCGAACAAAATAAACCGGTTCTAAGTTTACCTTATCAACAACTGAAAACAGGTGATATTGTTCAAGGAATTCCAAAAATTGAGCAATTATTTGAAGCGAGATTAACATTTGCTGGAAAACTGGAATATGATAATTTAACCAATATCTTAGAAATTATTTTTCAAACATATAAAAATAAATTAACTTTAAAATTAGCAGTACGAAGAAGTATCGAATTGGTTCAAATGATAATTGTTAATTCAATACAAAGAATTTACAGATCTCAAGGAGTTAATATTTCTGATAAACATTTAGAAATTATAGTAAAACAAATGACTAAAAAAGTGGAAATTATTGATTCTGGACAATCAGGATTTTTAGTAGGTGAACATTTTGATTTAGATGTTGTTGAATTATGGAATTCAAAGTTATCTAAAATTAAACATGTGAAATATAAACCTTTAATATTAGGAATCAGTAAAGCCTCATTACAAACAGATAGTTTTTTATCTGCAGCTAGTTTTCAATATACAACAAGAATTTTGAGCCAAGCAGCTTTTTTTAAAAAACGCGATTTTTTAAAAGGACTTAAAGAAAATATAATTGTTGGTAATATTATTCCAGCAGGAACAGGTTATCTTGGTAATATAGAAGATTTATTTGAAACAAACTAAAAGTTTGAATTTGAATAGAATTTATACTCATTATTATTTGATTACCCAGTGGTAGACGTATAAAAAAGAAGAATCGCTAGGTATACCGCGTCGAACGCTAATTCAGTGAAAAGAAGTGGTATACTTAGCGCTTTTTAACTAAATTAGCCTTTTTAAGAGAAATGCATACAAATTCTATTCAAATTTTTCACACGCCCTGTAGGACTTGAACCCACGACATCAGGTTTTGGAAACCTGCGTTCTACCAACTGAACTAAAGGCGTTACATAAATTTTGTTACAAGACTCAATAGACAACTAAAAGCTAACACTAGCGCTTTTAAACTGAATTAGGCTTTAAGCTGTATTTATGTTTATAAAAAAATTACTCTCATTCTTCTCCAGTAAAAAAGGAAGAGCCCTCTTCTTTTATATAAACTTTAAAATCGGCGTACGCCGCGCTCTTATTTCATTACTTTCAATGGCAATTTCATTAATCTTCTTTTCATTGACTTAGCCTTAACGAAGCAATATACAGTTGAAAGGGACAGGATTTTCGGCCAATTCTTTTATTTAATGAAACAAATAGAGTTACCTAGCGGTAGACATATAAAAAAAGAAGAATCGCTAGTACGAGGAAGAGTCCCTACTTTGCTTTTTTATATTTTTTTTACTTGAATATTGTTCTTTATTGTTCTATATTAAATATTTTAATTAATCTTTTTTTTTTATGCAAATTAATTTAATTAAGAGTCGTTAATAATATTGACTCAAAATTTTATATAATAATAAAAATAGTAGAAATTTATTTCTAACAAAAAAAATTAATGGCGGACGTAGCCAAGTGGTAAGGCAGTGGACTGTGACTCCATTATTCGCGGGTTCGAACCCCGTCGTTCGCCTAAATAATAATTATCTGAATATATAAAAAAATTACTTTAAACTGAATTAGCTTCTACAAATAATAATCCTAGCGCTAAAGTTGTATTCTTTTAATAAAGGCGGCTACGCCGGAGAACTTTCTAAGGAACCTTTTACATTTCTGTTTATGCGAGTCGCTTCGCTAAGTCTACCGCGAAGAATCGCTAGTAATCTCGATTTTTCTTTTCAAAGGAGGACTCTTCGTTCTTTGCGTAGCCGCCTTCCTAAATCTTTAAAGTAATTAGTATGTCAAAACAAAAAATAACATGAAGGATTATCGATTCTTGGCGGCCAATTGAGTTAAAAGAAGAGTTTATATAAAAGAAGAGGGCTCTTCTTTTTTTACTGGAGAAGAATGAGAGTAATTTTTTTATAAACATAAATACAGCTTAAAGCCTAATTCAGTTTAAAAGAAGTAGACATATAAAAAAAGAAGAATCGCTAATCTCTTTAATTTGACTAAAATAATATATATATAATATATTATTTATTTAATTTGACTAAAGTATTATATATATATAATATCTATACCTATTGGAATTTTAAAGGATTTTAAAATTCCAATGAAAATCAAAGAGCAAGTGCATTAGTACTTGTATTTTTATCTCTTGAGAATAAAAGAAAAAATAAATAAATTTAAATATTTTTTTAGAATTTTAAAAAGTCGCTTCGGATATTTTATATACTATTATTATTTTATTTCGTGCTAATTCCTTTAAAGAGTTAGCGACTTTTTTGAATTTTTAAAAGAAAAAGCACAATTAGATTTTGCTGTAAAACAAAAAATAGGAGGTATTTTTTACTCTATGGCAACAAAATTGTTTCCACAATTTAGTCAAGGTCTTGCACAAGATCCAACAACACGTCGTATTTGGTTTGGAATTGCTACTGCCCATGACTTTGAAAGTCATGATGGTATGACAGAAGAACTATTATATCAAAAAATATTTGCATCTCATTTTGGTCAATTGGCTATTATTTTTTTATGGACTTCTGGTAACTTATTTCATGTGGCTTGGCAAGGGAATTTTGAACAATGGGTTCAAGACCCTTTACATGTTAGACCAATTGCTCATGCAATTTGGGATCCGCATTTTGGTCAATCAGCAGTAGAAGCCTATACTCGTGGTGGCGCGACAGGTCCTGTTAATATTTCAACATCAGGTGTTTATCAATGGTGGTATACTATTGGTATTAGAACAAATCAAGAATTATATAATGGTTCTTTATTTTTATCTATATTAGCTGGTTTATTCTTATTTGCAGGTTGGCTTCATTTACAACAAAATTTCCGTCCTTCATTATCATGGTTTAAAGATGCTGAATCTAGACTGAATCATCATTTATCTGGTTTATTTGGTGTAAGTTCTTGTGCGGGTGGAATAAATTATAGACGTTGCCTAACAAGCTAGAATTTTGGTCATATTCTATAAATCAACTGGCTAACCTAGGATTGGAAATACATCCATTAATCGGGAAATCGACCGGGGACCATAGCATGCCAGTAAAGCGAATGTCTTAATACATTTGCAAGATATATATACAGAGGTGTAAAGCCGTATTGCCTGAATCTCAAATCCCACCTGCGTTTTAACACGCGCCCTTGGACTACCGCGCCAAGGTACCTTCGTAGATAGATAAAAAGGGACGTATCATCTAGACCAACAAGGTAAGGATTGCACCACATCGTGCTATAACAGATTGTGTGAGAACATCGCTGTATATTTAGTCTATAATATTAAAACCACAATGCTGACTAAAGGATATAAAAATATAATTTCCGGCCAGTCGGACAACCATAATTATATTTGAAGTCCCATGTCAGAAGAGGCCTTGCAGTTCCTCTTTTTTCTTCAGAGGACAAGGGAGGCTAGCCTAATAACTTGATCAAAACAAATATATATCGAGAGGACTAGCGATTCTTCACGGTATACCGTGTACACTAGTACTAGTCAAGAAAGCTAATTATTAAACAACAATAGGGAAAGAAGAAATATTATTAGGAATAACCTATTTTTTGAAATTATAATTAGTAAAAAATTAGGGTGAGAGCCGTATGCATTTAATAGATGCACGTACGGTTCGGGAAGGGGTTTCTGTCTACCAAAATTGGGGATGGTCTCCTACTTTCATTTGCTTGGACAGGACATTTAGTACATGTTGCAATTCCAGAATCACGTGGTCAACACGTCGGATGGGATAATTTTTTAACGCAATTACCACATCCACAAGGATTAACTCCGTTCTGGACTGGGAACTGGGCAGCTTATGCTCAAAATCCAGATACATCAAGTCATCTTTTTGGAACTTCAACTGGTAGTGGTCAAGCAATTTTAACTTTTATTGGAGGTTTTCACCCGCAAACTCAAAGTTTATGGTTATCCGATATCGCACACCACCATTTAGCAATTGCTATTCTTTTTGTTTTAGCTGGCCATATGTATCGCACAAATTTTGGAATTGGACACCGTTTTTCTGATATTTTAGATACTCATATACCGCCAGGTGGTGGACTTGGTGAAGGACATCGTGGATTATTTAATACAATAAATAATTCTTTGCATTTCCAATTAGGATTAGCATTAGCGTCCGTAGGAACAATTACTTCGTTAGTTGCACAACATATGTATTCATTACCGCCTTATGCTTTTTTAGCAAATGATTTTACAACGCAAGCAGCATTATATACACATCATCAATATATTGCTAGCTTTATTATTTGTGGTGCATTTGCGCATGGTGCTATTTTCTTTATTCGTGATTATGATCCGGAACAAAATAAAGGAAATGTGCTTGCTCGTATGCTTGATCATAAAGAAGCAATCATTTCACATTTAAGTTGGGCTGCTTTATTTTTAGGATTCCATACATTAGGACTTTATGTTCATAATGATGTTGTTCAAGCTTTTGGTACTCCTGAGAAACAAATTTTAATTGAACCTGTATTTGCACAATGGATTCAAGCTGCTCATGGTAAATCTTTATATGGTTTTGATTTATTATTATCTTCTTCACAAAGTGTTGCTTTTTCGGCAGGTAAAAGTCTTTGGTTACCTGGTTGGCTTGAAGCAATAAATAATAATAATAATTCATTATTTTTAAATATCGGACCTGGTGATTTTTTAGTTCACCATGCAATTGCATTAGGATTACATACTACTACATTAATTTTAGTAAAAGGTGCTTTAGATGCACGTGGATCTAAATTAATGCCAGATAAAAAAGATTTTGGATACAGTTTCCCTTGTGACGGTCCAGGGCGTGGGGGTACTTGTGATATTTCCGCTTATGATGCTTTTTATTTAAGTATTTTCTGGAGTTTAAATACAATTGGTTGGGTAACTTTCTATTGGCATTGGAAACATCTTGCTTTATGGCAAGGAAATGTTGCACAATTTGACGAATCATCAACATATTTGATGGGTTGGTTACGTGACTATTTATGGTTAAATTCTTCTCAATTAATTAACGGATATAACCCATTTGGAATAAATAGCTTATCCGTTTGGGCTTGGATGTTTTTATTTGGTCATTTAATTTATGCGACAGGATTTATGTTTTTAATTTCTTGGCGTGGTTACTGGCAAGAATTAATTGAAACATTAGTTTGGTCTCATGAAAAAACTCCTTTAGCAAATTTAGTATATTGGAAAGACAAACCAGTAGCTCTTTCTATTGTACAAGCTAGATTAGTTGGTCTTGTACATTTCTCTGTTGGTTATGTTTTTACTTATGCCGCTTTCTTAATTGCATCTACATCCGGTAAATTTGGTTAAATGCTCATTTAGTAAAATTTAAATAAAATTTTAAATATCGTCAATAAATTGACGATATTTAAAATTTTATTCTTAGACATGATTATTTGATTACCTAGCGGTATACGTATAAAAAAAGAAGAATCACTAGGTATACCGCGTCGAACGCTAATTCAGTTAAAAGAAGCGGTATACTTAGCGCGAAATTTTCATTCTTTTCTTTTAATGAGAAGGCTACATCGTTCATAAAATTCTATATATATATAAATAGTCTTAATTCTATATATAAAAGTAGCCTTAGCGATTCTTGGCGGCTAATGCAGTTAAAAGAAAAGAGAAACAAGAAACGCCAAGCGACTTGACAATTTCTATTTTTTTTATTAATATTTTATATAAATATAATTCAATAGAAAAAGCGGGTATAGTTCAGGGGTAGAATATCTCCTTGCCAAGGAGGATGTCGCGCGTTCGAATCGCGTTACCCGCTAATAATTTTAATCATTTCTTTTAAAAGAAATAATTTTCTCTTTTTACTTTTAAAGGACCCTTACTAAGCGTAGCCGCCTTCCACTTTAACTTTTAATTAATAAAAATCCAATTAGATTGCAATGTACCCCAACTCTTCTTTAAACTGAATTAGCCTTAGCGCAGCGGTCTATAATTTAAAGATAAAGAAACAAGGATTTTTCGGCCAATTCTTTTATTTAATGAAACAAATAGAGTTACCTAGTGGTAGACATATAAAAAATAAAAAAAGAAGAATCGCTAGGGCCAATTCCTTTAAAAGGCGCTTTTCTAGTATTTGACTAATTTTTCGATTTTGTTTAAAATATTCTTTAAATTGACTAAAATTAAAGAATATTTTAAAGTAGCATCACTCTAACATAACGAAAATAAAAAAGCACCTGGGAGTGCCCATTTAATCAAAGTTTTATGTCAAAATTAAATAAACCTAAACAAAAAAATTTTAATAACTTAACTTAGCGTTCATACCTTTAAAGTAAAGGCACGCTAAATTTTCGGCGTTTTATTCTTCTTTTATACTCTTATATGAATTAGCTCCCTCTTCTTTTATATAAACTCTTCTTTAAAGTGAATTGGCCTTAGCGATTATTCTTTTTTTATATTTATATGTCTACAATTTAAAGAAACAAGGATTTTCCCCTCTTTCAACGGTATACTTAAAAAGTATTCGTTCGACGCGGCGAATTCATTTTAAAGAAAAGAGAAACAAGAGGAGCAAATTCCTTTTTTTTAACTGAATTAGCTCGAAGAGAAGCGAAGCGGTATATCTTAGCGCTTTTTAACTGAATTAGCTTTAGCGCTTATAAATTAAATTAGCCTTTTCAAGAGATTATTTTATTTATAAGGGCCCCGTAGCCCCCGCTTCGCTAAATATACCGCGAAGAATCGCTAGTCAGATATGATTGACTTTTTTTTTTCATTTTTAATAAATTCAGATTAAAACTTTAAATTAATAGCGACATTAGATAGTATTTAAATAAAATTAAAAATATGAGTAAAATATACGATTGGTTTGAAGAACGTTTAGAAATTCAAGCAATTGCCGATGATATTTCAAGTAAATATGTTCCTCCTCATGTAAATATTTTTTACTGTATTGGTGGAATTACATTTACATGCTTTTTAGTTCAAGTAGCTACTGGATTTGCGATGACATTTTATTATCGTCCAACGGTAGCTGAAGCTTTTGCTTCAGTTCAATATATTATGACAGATGTTAACTTTGGCTGGTTAATTCGTTCAATTCATCGTTGGTCTGCAAGTATGATGGTACTTATGATGATCCTTCACGTTTTTCGTGTTTATTTAACTGGAGGTTTTAAAAAACCTAGAGAATTAACATGGGTAACTGGTGTTTTAATGGCTGTTTGTACAGTTTCTTTTGGTGTAACAGGCTATTCATTACGTGCGGGTGGAATAAGTTAAATACGATGTTTTTTTATAAAAACCAGGATTCTAGTCATATCCTGTAAATCAACCAGCTTACTTACGATGGGAAACCTAGGAGGACAACAGCATGCTGGTAAAGCGAATGATTTCATCACATTTCGCAAGATATTTATGTAAAGGTGTAAAGCCGAATTGCCTGAACCTTAGATCTTACCGGTGCTTTATAGCGCACTATTGGACTTTGCGCCAATATATCATTGTAGCTAGATATATGGTAGTGGTATCAGCTAGACTAGTTTGATAAGGATTGCACTTAAAGTGCTATAATAGATCGGAAGAGGACGTCGTTACATATACCGTATTTAACATTAAAACCACAATGCTGACTAAAGAATATAAGAATATAAATCTGTCGGGTCGGACGACCATAATTATATTCAAAGTTCCATGTCAGAAGAGGCCTCGCAGTTCCTCTTTTTTCTTCAGAGGACAAGGGAGGCTAGTTCAGTAACTTAATTTTTTATTTAAAAGGACTCTTCCCCCGGCGTAGCCGCCTTCCCGAAAATCCTTGTTTCTTTAAATTGTAGACATATAAATATAAAAAAAGAATAATCGCTAAGGCTCTTCCCCCGGCGTAGCCGCCTTCACGAAATTTTCATTCTTTTAATAAGAAGGCTACGCCTTAGCGATTCTTCGCGGTATACCGTTGAAAGAAAAACAAGAGCAAATTCCTTTAAGGTAATCAATAAATATAAATTAAGAAAGCTATATATTCTGTTTAATATGTTTAACTAAATAAATTCACGATGAAATAAATATAACTTAATCAATATATAGTAAAATACTGGAGTGAGAGCCACATGCATTTAATAGACGCACGTGTGGTTCGGGAAGGGGTTTCTGTCTACCAAAATTGGGGATGGTCTCCTACTTTCATCATATGACCAAATTGGATATTGGGCGGTGAAAATTGTAACTGGTGTACCTGATTGTATTCCAGTTATTGGACCAACTGTTGTAGAATTATTACGTGGAGGTTCTGCTGTTGGTCAAGGAACATTAACACGTTTTTATAGTTTACATACATTTGTTCTTCCTTTATTAACAGCTGTATTTATGTTAATGCATTTTTTAATGATTAGAAAACAAGGAATTTCAGGTCCATTATAAATAATGTATTTATAATTTAATAAATAATGTATTTGTAATTTAATAAATAAATATTTTGATTTTATTTATTATTTTGATTTATTTATTAAATTACAAATACATTATTTATTAGATTATAATTATTGAAATTTAAAGAGACGCGTAGCCCCTAGCGATTCTTCTCTTCGCAAAGCGATTAGTCGAACGAATACTTTTTAAGTATACCGTTGAAAGAGGATTTAGCGAAGCGCGGCGTACGCCGCCTTTTCAAGAGCAAATTTATTTAAAGGCTCTTTTCGAAGAGAAGCGAAGCAATATACCTTAGCGCTTTTTAACTGCATTAGCCTTAGCGCTTTTTAACTGCATTAGCTTTTTCAAGAGATTATTTTTTTGCTACGCCCCCGCTTCGCTAAATATATCGCGAAGAATAGCTAGTATTAAAAAAATAAAAATAAAAAACAATGCATCTCTTCGAGCTAATTCTTTTATTTAATGAAAAAACAAGGCGGCGAAGAATCGCCGCTCTTGAAAAGGCTAATTCAGTTAAAAAGCGCTAATTATACATATAAAAAAAGAAGAATCGCTTGTTGTGTTCATGCTATTTGTATTTCATCAAAAAACCCTATTTGATATTTTCAAACCCAACTCAATAACTAAATTTATGAGTAAAAAAATTAATCTTATTCCAGTTAAAGGAGAAATAATACAAAATTTGTCCAATGATAAATTTCGAGTTAAACTTGAAAATGGTGTTTATGTGATCGCCCATTTAGCGGGAAAAATTAGAAAAAATAGAATTCGCGTTTCTGTCGGCGATAAAGTTACTGTTGAATTGAGTCCTTATGATTTAAGTAAAGGGAGAATTATCTATAGATTTTAAATTCAAATATTTTATTAACCTCTTATTATTTGATTACCTAGCGGTATACATAAAAAAAAAGAAGAATCGCTAGGTATACCGCGTCGAACGAATATTTTTTAAGTCTGCCGCGAAGAATCGCTAGTAAGCATTTTTCTAAAAAAAAAATATATATATATATAATAAAATTGCAACAATTTAATGCTTTAAATGAATTATAAATTATTTAATAACATGGAATGAAACAACGTTTGAAACAATTATACATTGAAAAAATTGTCCCAAAATTAATGGAACAATTTCAATATAAAAATATTCATCAAGTTCCTCGTATAAAAAAAATTGTAATAAATCGTGGAATTGGAGAAGCATCTCAAAGTAATAAAATACTTGAATCTTCTTTTAAAGAACTTAATTTAATAGCTGGACAAAAAGGAGTTATCACTCGTTCAAAAAAAGCTATAGCAACCTTTAAACTACGCAAAAATGTTCCAGTCGGTGTCACTGTGACTCTCCGTGGGGAACGTATGTATGGTTTTTTAGATAGAATGATAAATTTAGCTCTTCCACGAATTAGAGATTTTCAAGGAATTAATCCTAAAAGTTTTGATAAATTTGGAAGTTATAGTCTTGGTTTAGAAGAACAATTAATGTTTCCTGAAATTGAGTATGATAAAATAGATCAAATTTTTGGAATGGATATCTCGATTGTGACAACTTCTACTAAAATTGAAGAAGGTTTAATTTTGTTAAAAGAATTTGGATTACCATTTAAAAATTAAAAAATAAAATAATTTTAACAATTATTTTTATTTTTGTATTATATCTCATAAACGAATAATAAAAATTTAAACAAAATATTAATATTTACAAATCTTATGGTGAATGATACAATCAGTGACATGCTTACTCGTATACGAAATGCATGTTTAGTAAAAAAACGTACTGTATTAATTCCATATACACGAATGACAATTCAAATTGTTGACATTTTAGAAAAAGAAGGATTAATCAATTCGTATGAAATCGTTTCAAAAAAAACTGTTAAAAATGTTATAAAAAATTACAATATTTCAAAAGAATTTCATTTTAAAGAAATTCAAATTTTTTTGAAATATTATACAAAATATAAAACTCAATATTATAAATTAACAACTATAAAAGATAAAAAAGCACAATCTGCTTTAAAAAATCAAATAAAATTATTACAGGGTAAACAAGGTCGTCAAAGAACTTCTTGTATAACAAATCTTCGTCGAATAAGTAAACCAGGTTTACGTATTTATGCTAATAAAAAAGAACTTCCACGTATTTTAGGAGGTGCTGGTATTGTTATACTTTCAACTTCAAAAGGTATAATGACTGATCGTGAAGCACGATTTCGTAAAATAGGTGGTGAAATCTTATGTTCTGTGTGGTAAATTTTCTTTTTATGGGCGGCTACGCGTCTCTTTAAATTTCAATAAAGCGGCTACAAGTCGCTTAAAGAACGAAGAGTCCTCATATAAAAGCAATAATGAACGGTGTAGCCCCTAGCTATTCTTCTTTTTTTATATGTCTACCCTGTACACTAGGTTTCTTTCTTGTTTCATTAAATAAAAGAATTCGCCGCTCCCTTTTATAAGGATTTTCGGCCAATTCTTTTATTTAATGAAACAAATAGAGTTACCTAGCGGTAAACATATAAAAAAAGAAGAATCGCTAGGACTCTTCGCAAAGCGATTAGTCGAACGAATACTTTTTAAGTATACCGTTAAAAGAGGATTTAGCGATTCTTCACGGCGAATTTAGTTAAAAGAAGAGTTCATATAAAAGAAGAGGGCTCTTCCCTTGGCGGCGCAGCCATAAATTTAGAACGAAGCGCGGCGTACGCCGCTTTTTAAAGGCACATATAAAAGAAGGAATAAGAGCGCGGCGTACGCCGCCATTTAAAGAAACGCCAATCTCTTTAAATTTCAATAAGGCGCAGTTTTCAAATTTTTTACATAGTACAAAAACTAAAAAAATAATGGAAGGTTATTTGGTCGTATTTATTTTTTTCTATTTGAAAAAAAAAACTAAAATTTAATATGTCACGATATTTAGGACCACGTTTAAGAATTGTACGTCGATTAGGTTATTTAATTGGTTTAACTCGTAAAAAACCATCTACAAGACTTTTGAATCCAGATGCTCGCAGAGGTGTTCGAAAAGTTCTACCACCTGGCCAACATGGCCGTTCAAAATCTTTTAAAAAAAAGCCTTATGAATCTAATGAATATGATTTTTTAATTCGATTAAAATTAAAACAACGAATTCGTTATCATTATGGGATTACAGAAAAACAACTTGTAAATTATGTTCGTCAAGCGCGTAAAATAAAAGGGTCTACGGGTCGTGTACTTTTAAGACTTTTAGAGATGAGATTAGATAATACAGTTTTTCGTCTTCATATGGCGCCAACTATTCGCGCAGCTCGTCAATTGATTACTCATGGACATATTTATGTTAATAATAAAAAAGTTAGTATTCCTAGTTATTCATGTAAACCTAAAGATATTATAACACCAGCACCCAAAACACGATCAATTCAATTGTTAAATAATTTTTTAACGGAATTAGATCTGGAAAAATCTCGTTTTAAAAATCTTTTGAAAATTTTAAAATTTGGTAAAAAGGGTTTATTAAATAATACGAAAATCCTAAAGAATAATAAAGAACTAAGTAATCAAAAAAATTGTAAACCTAATACTATACTTTCATTACGTATTCAAAGAGCAGGGGCTTTAGAAGGGCAAGGCGTTGGTTTTTTAGGACGAAATGTAGTAATTGTTCAACCTTTATTTGGGAATATTAAAAATTATTTAGGTAAATCTATAAATATTTGTATTTATTTGAAACGAGATAATATATTTTACGGTTATCCAACCAAACCTTTTAATATAAAAATGAGATATTCAAAATTAATAAATTCTATTGATGCTATTCAATATTTTGGACGAAAAAAAATGCAACAAAATATTCAAAATAAAGTAGCAGGGAATTTTTTACAATCTAATGAGCTAGCGAAGCGTTATAACGTTGACACTAGGATTAAAAATTTGAATAAATCATCTGCTGCTATTATTTTAATGGGTGGTGCAAATATTTTGAGAAATAAGTTAAGTAAAAAGAACCAAAATTTTAGACAAAATGATAATCTTTTAGTTCGAATTGAAGCAGCTAGTTGTGGAAAAACCCCTAAATACGTTTTAAATAGAAAACGTCAATTAAGTCCATTTTTATTAAACAAAACTCGAGATACAAATCCTATTTTATTTAGAGAAAAATATTTATATTCACGTAAAAACAGACGTTTTATTGGAATTCATCATATTTTTTATGTAAAAATGATTTTAAAATCAGTTGAACAAAATCCAACAACTATAAATAATTTTATTAGTTTACAGCAAAAAGAACGTATTGAAAAAAATTTATTAACTCCAATAGATATAAAATATAATAATATAGATAATTTATTTTACTCAAAATTGAATAAAATAAATCAAAATTCTTCAAAAATAGAAAAAGAAGGGAATGCTGATTGGATTTTTTCAAAAAATAACAATAATTCCACTTTACTCCATCATATTGGATCGGAAAATTCAATGAAATTAAGAAAATATTATCTTTCTAAATTTCAAACAGATAATTTATTTCGTGAAACCAAACTCGCTTTTCTTTCTTGGTGTATTCGAAAAGAGAAATTGGAAATGAATATAGTGAAAAGTAAATTACAAACAGCATCATCGTCATTAAATTTCAATAAAAAAGTTTTATATATGAAACAAAAACTTTTTAAAAATTTACTATCTCAAACAGCAATTCAAAAAAACTTAAATATTAATTATTTTTGGAAAGCCGTATATTTATTTTCAAAAAGTTCTTTCAAACAAATGGATTCATCTAGACTAGATATTATTTTTAATACTTCTTTCAAAAAAAATTTTTTACAAAAATTTTGTGAAATGCTATTAGATCAACAAACATATTTTTCAAATAAAAATAATCTTTTTCCAATAAAGACTTTTTTATTTTTTTCTAAAACTTTTTCTTTAATAACCGAATGGAAAGAAAAAACATTAATTAATAATTCACTTTTTCAAAAATTGCTTAATGATATTAAAGAGTCTATGAGTCTTATAATTTTATTACAAAAATCTATTCTTTCATTAGTAAAAAATAAAAAACAATATTCTAGTTTTAGTATTAAATCAAATTTCATTTTGGAATATTATAAAAATCAAGAATTTCAAATTATAAAAAATTTTAAAACAAAAATAAAAAATCAAATAAATATACAAAAATTTGAAACATTAGCCAGTCGCTTTGCGAGGAAGAGTCCTTTAAAAGAATTAGTTACTAAAATAAATCAATTTCGTAAAAGTATAGAATTAAATAGTATTAAACAAGAATTGCATTTTTATCAATCTTTACTTTGTAATAAAAAAATATTTAATTCAAATATGTTATGCAAAATTGATATATTAAATAATTTTAACAATTATTTAAATAACCAACATTTTCTAAATAATTTTTTTATTTACCGAAATTCGTTTATAAATAGAAAAAATTTAATGAAAAAACAATTATTTAAATACAGATTTGAATTGCAACTATTTATCAATTTTTTTAAAAAAACAAATATTTTTTCAAATTTTTCTGGTTCTTATAAGTTAAAGTTATTTAAAGAAATTGAAAACAAAATTATAGTAAATTTATTACAAAAACAAATTTTACAACAATTTAGTCTTCTAAAAAGTCAGTTTTCTTTAAAAAGATTTGTATTAATTAATTTTTTAAATAAATTTAAAAATTTTAATTTGATTTCTTATGATCAAAAACAACAAATGTTATTTCAAATAGATTATTATTTAAGTCAAAATAAATCTACGAAATATACAAATCTTTTATCAAAAATAATAAAAAATAATGACGGGGAAGAGTCCCTAGGAGCGAAACGACTTTTTAAAGATCCATATTTTTTAAATAAAATAAAAAATTATATTTTTAATGAAAAATGCATTGGAAAATTATTCAGTCATCAATTGGAATCTATAAAAAAAATACAAGAAATAACAAATTTAGGTTTAATATTTAATGTAAATAAAACTCAACTTGTAAATTTTACAAAAAACAGAGTCAATATTCTTTCGAAATTAATCAATTTTGAAAAGAATAATTTAGTAACTCAAACAATTTCTAATAATTTAAAGAAAAAAATCATAAATGAAAATTTTGTTAATATTAAAAAAAATATTTATCTAACAAAACTTCGTTATTTTTTAAATTCTAAAGACTTTTCACTATCATATAATTCTCAACAAATATTGCAAAAAATTAAACAACAAGTTATTCAGCAGAAAATCAAACAAAAAACAGAATTTTTATCTATCTTTAAAAAATATGAAAATCATTTTATTAAAAACCTGCCAATTGTAAATATGGATAAAAATGGAATATTTTTAACAAATTTTATTTCTCAATTGTTTGATCTAAAAGAAATGCAATTTTTTCATAAGTTGGATAAAACAGGTATCAATTTATGTCTTTTTTATCCAATTTATGAAATGAATAAAAAAATTATTAAGCAAAAAATAATTCAAATGACTGCGAGTTGGTCAAACTATATCATTATATTTAATAAAGTTCGATCATTATACCATGATAATGATATTACAAAAAATGAATATTATATTTTACAGAATCAAACAAAACAATTTATTATTAAACAACTAATTTTAAACAAAAATAAGCTTTTAATTGGATCTAATGATTATTTAAAATTAGGACAAAATAATATTAATTATTTTATTAATAAAATAAAAAATAATTTAAGTGCTTCTTTATTAAATGATTTGGAAGTTTTAAAATATAGTTTTAGTCAAACACATCAAAAATATTATCAACTTATTAATATATTGCTAAATAAACAACAATTATTTTTCAATCAATCCATTAAAAATTCTCTCTATTTAACTAGATTAAAAAAAATGAATATTTTTGATAATTTACAATCACAAGTAAATATAAAAACAAAAAAATTTCAAAATCTCTATAATAATATTTTAAAATATAAAAAAGTTTCTTTAAATAAATTAGCCTTTAAAGGAATGAGTCAAAAATTATCTTCTAATGTTTTTATAAGACTCTCAACAAATATTACAAAATGGGTTCATAATATTTCTATAAGTAAATTAAAAAAAGGAGTGGATTTTTTACAAAAACAACAATTAATTACAAAACCAAAAGCGAAATTATTAATTTCTATTATTTTAAAATTCAAACAAGATACAAATAAATTAACAACTAATAGAGTAGACTCATTATTGCTTTTAAAAGTTAATAATATTTATCAACAAAAAAGAGTCCAATCTTTTATAAATTTATTAATAATATTAAATTCATCTATAAATTATATAAAATTAAACAATCTATTTAATTATCCAATAAATAGAAACGTACAAAATCAATTAAATAAAAAATTATATTTCCAACAATATAATCAAACCGTATCTAATCAAAAAATAAATAAAATTATTGATAAATTTCTTTTTTATTTTAATAATAAATTGGAAATTTTAAAATCTTTCAAAATTTTTGATTCTTCTAAAAGCATAAAATTCAAAAAACTAATTACAACAATGACAAATGAGATCACTCAAATAAATAACTTGAATAATAGTATGGATCAAACTTCTTATAAAACTACAAAATTTGTTAATCAAATAATAACATTTTGTAATAGGTTTATTTATTATTATCTGAAATATTCTAAAAAAATTAATAAACATTTTTTATTAAATGACCGAACACAACAAGATTCTAAAGATAAAAATTATCTAAAGAATGAGTTATTAACAAAATTATACTCAAAACTAAGTGTTTTGAAACAGCAAAATTTATTAAATGTTCCAAAATATCATAACTTATTGGATCAATTAAAAAAACAACCGTTAACAAAACAATTAATTTTAAATTTATCTAATGAAATAAATCTATTAAAATTAGAACAATTAATTGAATATAAATTTATTGATTCAAATTTAATTTTCTATTCTAAAGTTCAATTTTTTAAATTTTTAACGAATTTTATTATTCTCAAGGAACGTTACGAAATTAAACAAAATTCTGCTTTGTTCCATCAAAAATTTATCAATAAAATAAGAAATCAATTAAATCAAAATTTTCAAAATGAATTTCAATCCATTCTTTATCTATCCAAATTTAATAAATTTAAACAAAACGGTATTTTAACAAATCAACAAAAAGATCAAATTGAAGATCAATTAACTCATATTATTAATATTATGAAAAATTTTTCAAAACGTTCTATTAAATTGCAAGAACGTTTAAAATATGGTTTTATTAATTATCGAAAATATGAAACAATAACACAAAATTTAATTAAAAATTTACAATTAAAAATTCAAAAAATAATTAATAGTTCTCTTTTACAACAAATTACTTTAAAGGAAGGAGCGAAGCGACTTTCAATTAAAAATGTTTCTAAATCGTTTCACTCTTTCATTAATTTTAAAAATTTAAGATTAAATACTTATATAGAAAAAGTCAATTTATTACAAGAAATTTGTTGGCAAAAATTACAAAAGTTAATGTATACATACATGAAAAAAATTTCTCCATCTAAAGATATTATTTTAGATACACACAATCTTGAATACGATTATTTACTTTCAAATTATTTCAAAAAAGAATTCCAATTTACTCAAATCTTAAATATTTTTAAACAAATTGAAAAAAATTCTAACTCTTTAAAAGATTTAACAAATCAAACAAAAACGAAAATAATATCTCAAACACGTAAATTTTATGGAAATTTAACTAAAAATAAGATAATAACGAAGCGATATACCATTGACACTAAGATTCAAAATATAAAAACAAAAAACAAAAAAAATACATTACAAACATTTAAAATTGTTATGATAAAACAATTTTTATCGAAAGTAAAAAATATTATTTATCATAATTTTAATCAAAATCGTTCGATTCTAGTAAAAATTTCTAATAAAAAATTCCAATTAATCGAACATCTTTGTATAGAACTTGAACGCATCAAAAAGAATAAAATAAACTTGAATCTATTTAATCTTAATTCTTCAGAATCTTTTTCATCTCCTTTAAAAGATTTTCTACTAGACAATTATTTTAAAAAATTACAAGTTAGTCTAAATTTGTCAACACTTAACAATTTGTCGTCTAAAAAATATGCTTTCAAAATCTATAATAATTTAGCATCTCGCTACTATAGTGAGCTGAATCCTAAATTATTATCAATATCTCCTGAATTCACATTATTCAATTTTAAAATTAATAAGATTTCAAGATCACTTCAAAAAGCTTATAAATCTAAAATATTATTAAATATTCAAAATAAAAATGACAAAATTTTTAATTTGATAAGAATTCAAAAATTAAAATCCTATGGTTTACTTTCTTTAAAAAATCAAAAATTGGAAACAAATAAACAAATACATGAAATTTTTAATAAATTAGAAAATATTTTTATAAATTCCAATTATTTGAATTCTACTTTAATTGTGAAATATTTAAAATTAGAATCAAATTTATTAAAAAAATCGGAGGCCAGTGAAGAATTAAAAAAATATATAAATAATCATTTAATGATTATTTCAAATAAATTAAATAGTTTTAAAACAAAATCCTTTAAAGTCGCTTCGCGCAAACAAATTAAAAATTTTGTTTTAAAAACACTTGTATCTACCTTCTTTAAAGGAGTGAGTCCTAATTTAGGTAGTTTAAATTCTTTAATAAAAAATAATTTAATTTCACCTAAATTTTACAAACAAATTAAAAAACTTTTTTATAGAAAAAAACTCATTGCTAAATTACAACATTCTCTTTCGAAATTCAAACGAAATTCCTTTAATGATATTTATGAATTCAAAGTAATTTTTCCAAAAATAATATTAGTTCTTGATAAATTTAATGATTTAAAACTACTTAATTTAATTAGTAATAATCAATATAAATTTATTCAAACACAAATTCAACAAATATTAAAATATGAACAATTTATTAGTCGTTTAATTATATTAAAAAAACAAGGAATCTTAACAGATCTTCAATATAATCAAATTTTATTAAAAATACAACAAAAAATCGTTCAACAAGTCCGAGAACAAAAAATCGTTCAAAAATTTAAACAATATATTGAATATTTACATGAAACAAAGATTAATAATCAATCTTCAAAAAATCAAAAAGATCAACTAGAGTCTTTAACTAGTAAATTTAAAAAAATAATTTCATTAAATCAGGGTCGATGGGCACTTGTTGCTATAAAAGAATTCTATCAACAAAATTTATTAACAAATTTACAATATAATGAACTTAGACAAAAAATTGAAAAAAATATTAGAAAAAAAATCCAAATTGCCCAATTATTTCGTACTAGTCGTTATACTTCGCAATTAAAATTTTCTAATAAATTTATTCAATGGGGATATATTCGAAGGAAAAATCAAAAAAATTCCAAAATATTAACTTCCTTACCAAACATTTGGACTAAAAATATTTTAAAAGAATTACGTAAACAATCAATTATTTCAAATAATACTTATAGTCAAATAGAAAAACAAATTTTTGAAAATGATTATTCAAAAACAAAAAAAAGTACAATAAATAATATTTTTATTCAATCATCAAAAAACCTCTCTGCTCAAAAATTAAATAGTTCAAAAACGAAAACAAAAAAAGATTTAAAATTATTAAAAATGTCAATAGACTCATTATTAAATTATAAAAAGCAAATAGTTTCCTGGCTTTCTATGGTTGAAACAGTTCCAATGGATTCAGATCAATTGTTAGATTTATCTTATTTAACTACTTTAAAAATTAATCAAAATATAAGTCAAACAGAATATAATAAATTCAAAATTTTTAATCAGTTAACAACGAGTCGTTTATTTCGATTAAAAACATTAAAAAAAGGTCAATCATTAAATAATATGCAATATGAAAAAATATATCAAAAAATTATTAAATCTTACTTAATGATTAAATTTCAATATATTCAACGTTTACTAAGAAATAAACAATCAATTTTACAAGAAATCTATTATTCAAATAATGAAAAATCAAGTATTGATAAAACAATAAAAAAACATTTAAATAAAATAAAAGCTTCCAAAAAATTATTAAAAACATCAAATTCACTATATTCTTTGCTTCAAGAAGTTTTATCACAACTTCCTATTTCAGCGACAAATAAAACACAATCAACTTACCGACAACGCATTATTTATAATCGATTATACGCTAAACTTCGTTCGGACGATACTTTAATAAAAAAATGGAAACAAATATTGACTAAAATTTTGAAAAAACAATTAACGCCACCTTTAGATATTCCTCCACATTTAGAATTAAAGAGAATTCAAATTTCAATTCTCCCAACAAATGTTATGAAAAAAAGTAAAAAAAATATAATAATACCTATAGGTACTGTTATGAATCTACCTTCAAGAAAAACAGTAGGTATTTCTGTATTAGAAAGACTTATTGTTGAATATTATTCAAGAAATTAAAAACACTAGCGAAATTGCTGCGGTATACCGTGTACACTAGTATTTTTGTTAAATTTTAAATTTCATTTTTTTTATTAGTCTTGTCTATGTATAAAAAAGATGATCAAAAAATGTCGAGAAACTGGGCGTTTTAAAACGCTCAGTTTCTCGACATTTTTTTGACATCAAACTAGAAATCAAATATCATTTATTATAAATTCTTCAGTAGCTCAGCGGTAGAGCGGTCGGCTGTTAACCGATTGGTCATAGGTTCAAATCCTATCTGGAGAGATAATAAGAGATAATAAAAAAAAGTTGGTATGACCCCCCATTCATAAATATAAAAAAAGAAGAGGAGAAGAAGAAATAAAGAATTAATTCAGTTAAAAACAAGAGCGGTATACTTAGCGTCATATAAAAGACTCTTCTTCATTCTTCTTTTATATGACGCGACTTTAAAGATTTTCTCAAGCTGCTTTTTAAAGTTATGCCACATATTGCCCATAAAAACTAAAAAAAAAACATAAAAACAAGTCGCTTCGCGAAGTGGCGAAGAATCGCGAGGAAGAGTCATAGATAAATATAAAAAATTATAAAGTAAAAATAAATCAAATTTAACTTATTTATGGGATTACCTTGGTATCGTGTACATACTGTTGTATTAAATGACCCTGGACGTTTAATTGCTGTTCATTTAATGCATACTTCTCTTGTATCTGGATGGGCTGGAGCTATGGCTCTATATGAACTTGCTGTATTTGACCCTTCAGATCGTGCGGGTGGGATAGTTTAATACGTAGTTTTCAAGTGAAAACCGAAATTCTGGTCATATTTCGTAAATCAACTGGCTTACCTAGAGTGGAAACATTTCGGGGACAATAGCATGCCAGTAAAGCGAATGATTTTACGCATCTCGCAAGATATTTATGTAAAGGTATAAAGCCGTATTGCTTAAACCTCAGATCTTACCTGCGCTTTCGGGTGCGCTATTGGACATATTTAGCCAATATACATTAGTAATTAGATACATGGGTTTGGTATCAGTTAGACTAGCAATGTAAGGATTACACATCAAGTGTTATAATGGATCGGAAAAGGATATCGTTACATAAGACGTATTTTAACAAAAACCACAATACTGACTAAAGGTATAAGAATAGAAATCCGGGTCGAACGACTAACATATTCGAAATCCCATGTCAGAAGAGACTTCACAGAATTTTTATATTCGACAGAGAAGTCAGCCTAGTCAATAATAAAATAATTTAATGACTCTTCCTCGCGATTCTTCGCCACTTGATTAAATAAATTATTATAAAGGACTGGGTGGAGAGCCGTATGCATTTAACAGATGCACGTACGGTTCGGGAAGGGGTTTCTGTCTACCAAAATTGGGGATGGTCTCCTACTTTCATCGGTATTAAATCCAATGTGGCGTCAAGGAACTTTTGTTCTTCCCTTTATGACTCGCTTAGGAGTAAGTCAATCTTGGGGTGGTTGGACAATTAGTGGAGAAACTATTGGAAATGCTGGTTTCCAATGGACATATGAAACAGTAGCAGCTGCTCATATTATACTTTCTGGTTTATTATTTTTAGCAGCAATTTGGCATTGGATTTACTGGGACTTAGACCTTTTCCGTGATCCACGAGAAAAAAAACCTGCTTTAGATTTACCTAAAATTTTTGGTATTCACCTTTTTTTAGCTGGACTTCTTTGTTTTAGCTTTGGAGCCTTCCATATTACTGGTCTATATGGACCTGGTATTTGGGTATCAGATCCTTATGGAATAACTGGGAGTGTGCAACCTGTAGCACCATCTTGGGGTGCTGATGGTTTTGATCCATTTAATCCGGGTGGTATCGCTGCGCATCATATTGCAGCCGGTGTTTTAGGTATTTTAGCAGGTTTATTTCATCTATGTGTTCGCCCTTCACTACGCCTTTATTTAGGTTTATCTATGGGTAGTATTGAAAGTGTACTTTCAAGTAGTATTGCAGCTGTTTTCTGGGCAGCTTTTGTAGTTGCTGGAACAATGTGGTATGGATCAGCTGCAACTCCTATTGAATTATTTGGACCTACACGTTATCAGTGGGATCAAGGATTCTTTCAACAAGAAATTGAAAAACGAGTACAATCAAGTCTTGCTGCTGGTAGTTCTCTTTCAGAAGCTTGGTCTCAAATTCCGGAAAAATTATCTTTTTATGATTATATTGGAAATAATCCAGCTAAAGGTGGTTTATTTCGTTCCGGCGCTATGAATAGTGGTGATGGTATTGCTGTAGGTTGGTTAGGTCATGCTGTATTTAAAGATCAAGAAGGGCGTGAACTTTATGTTCGTCGTATGCCTACTTTCTTTGAAACATTTCCTGTATTATTACTTGATAAAGATGGTATTGTTCGAGCAGACGTTCCATTCCGTCGCGCAGAATCAAAATATAGTATTGAACAAGTTGGTGTATCAGTTACTTTCTATGGTGGTGAATTAGACGGAGTAACGTTTAGCGATCCAGCTACAGTTAAAAAATATGCAAGACGTGCTCAATTAGGAGAAATTTTTGAATTTGATCGTGCAACTTTACAATCAGATGGAGTTTTCCGTAGTAGTCCTCGCGGTTGGTTTACATTCGGTCATGTTACTTTTGCTTTAATCTTTTTCTTTGGGCATATTTGGCATGGTGCACGTACTTTAGCTCGCGATCGTTTTGCTGGTATTGATGAAGATATTAATGATCAAGTTGAATTTGGTAAATTCCAAAAAGTTGGTGACCCAAGTACTTTCCGTGGAGCTGTTTAAACACTAGCTAAACGGTATATCTTTAAAAGAGATCGGAGGGCGGCTACGCCTTCTCATTGTATTTGTTATTAGACTTCTTTGAATTGTATGTATGTATAGATTACAAAGAGCTCAGGTTTCTAATCTTTAAAGGAATTAGTCCATTTTTATTTGATGAAAGAGCGGTATACTTTTAAAGTATAAAGAGAGTAAAATTGTTGGGCTTGGTTTGTTTTCAAGCAAAAGAAATTTGATTACGATTTCTATTTGAACTTAAGTTCAAATAGAAATTTGTTTTAAACTATTTTAAAACTTTGTAATTAAAATTTGAATATAGTAATGAAGGCGGCTACGCCTTCTCATTTTAAAAAATAAATAAAATATTAGTAAATAATCACATTTTATGGAAGCTTTAGTTTACACTTTTTTATTAATTGGAACTTTAGGTATTATTTTTTTTGCTATTTTCTTTAGAGAACCTCCTCGTATTGTTCGCTAAATTGAATTTAGATTTTTAATTGCACTGAACTAGATAAAATGTATTTTATCTAGTTCAGTGCAATTAAAAATTCAACATAAAAATTAATTTATTTAAAAAAATTCAAGTCGCTAAATAACTTTGAATAATATTCAAAAATTTGAAAACTAAAAAAAAAAGTCAAGTCCTTATTTTTTAGTTAAATGTGCAGTATTTTTGACTTTTTTATTACATAAAGTAAAAAAATATATAAAAAAATTTTTATTTTTATATGGCAACTTCGAAAGCAAAATCATCGATTTCTCCTAGCTCAGGTACTGATTTACCTCCAGGAATTCAAACAAATTTAGGTCGATTATTAAAACCATTAAATTCAGAATCCGGGAAAGTATTACCTGGTTGGGGAACAACAGTATTAATGGGTGTTTTTATTGGACTTTTTGCAGTTTTTTTATTAATTATTTTAGAAATTTATAATAGTTCGATTATTTTAGATGATGTAACAATGAGTTGGGAAACATTAGCTAAATAGTATACTAAAACATTTATTAAATACCAATAAATATTTATTGATATTTAATAAATGTTTTATTTTTGTTTTTTAATTTTTTTTTCATTGTTTAAATGATATTTATTTTTGACTTTAGAATAATAATAATTATCAATCTTATTTTTAAATATCAAAATTTCAAAATATAACATTTATTATGTCACATATTGTTAAAATTTATGGTGCGATTCGTGTGCGACCTGTTTTTTTTCCAAATTCAAACAAAAAAAAATTGCTCTAAAATAGCAGTTTTTTATATGAATTAAGATTATGATGAAGCAAAGCGGAATAATGTTAAATTTAATAAGCAACCCTCTTGAAAAGAAAGGAGAAGGCGTAGCCGCCTTCATTAAAAGAAAAGAATGAAAATTTCGCCCTAAGTATACATATAACTAAGTAGACATATAAAAAAGAAGAATCTCTAAGGCGTAGCCTTCTCATTAAAAGAAAAGAATGAAAATTTCGCCAAGGCGGCTACGCCGGGGGAAGAGCCTTAGCGATTTTTCTTTTTTATATGTCTACAATTTAAAGGAACAAATATTTTCGGATTGTACTTTAAAAAATTTTTTACATGATGGAGCAAAGCGGAAGAATTTTATTTTATTGAGCAATGCGGAAGCATCTTTTTATTTTTCAAACATTTTGATTCAATTAAAGAATAATATATTGAAATAAAAGCAATAAAAAAAAATTAAATAATTTCATTATTTACGAATATAATGTATTATTAGATAATTTTAAGAAAAAATCGAGAGCTATTCTCAAGTAAATTGAATCCGTAATCTTAGAACAGGTTTAAAAATAGGATTTTATAAAAAAGAAATAGACTATGAAGGAGCGCAGCGACTTATTATTTTAAAATTTAACATAAGTCGCTTCGCGGAAGAGAAGAGTCCTTTTTTTTTTACAATTTAATTATATACTATAATAATAAATGCTTCTTCAATCTAAAAAAAACCAATTTTTAACTGAATTAGCCCTCTTGAAAAGAAGACTAATTCAGTTAAAAAGCGCTAAGTATATCTTAGCGATTCTTGGCGGCCAATTCTTTTATTTAATGAAAGAAAAAAGAAACCTAGTGTACACGGTAGACATATAAAAAAAGAAGAATCGCTAGGGCTCTTCCCTCGTAGCCATTTTTAAAAAGCGAATCAATATATCGTTGAAAGAAGGGATTACAAAAATTTAGCTTCATCATTTCATATAATGAAGAAAGTAAAGAAGCGGCGTAGCCGCCATTTAATAAAGTTTTAACTGTTGCTTGGAGAAGGCGTAGCCGCCTTGAGCACAGTGTCTTTTAATAAAGGTATACCACTTCTCTTTTCTTTGTTTAAAAAATAGATTAGATTGATTTTTTCTAAATAAAAATAATTTTTTATGGAAAGTCCAGCATTTTTTTTTACAATTTTTTTATGGTTTTTTTTATTAAGTATAACAATTTATTCTATTTATATTGGTTTTGGTCCCCCATCAAAACGTTTAAGAGATCCATTCGAAGAACACGAAGATTAAGTAATAATTGTAAAATATATAATAAGTAGGAATTGTTGATTGTTTAAATAAAAAATTGATTTTAAATAAGTAAAAATTTTTATTTATTTAAAATCAATTAACTTATTATTCAATTGAGTATTAATTCATAGAAAAGCTGTCTGAGTGTATAACATTCAAGGTTAGTTTTGTAACCAAACTTTACAAAAATTAAATTCAAAAACGATTTATATAATTGAAAGTTTAGGTATCCAATTACATGATTAGGTAAAAAAGAGTTTTTTATTCAAGTCGCTTCATTCTTATAAAAGGAGAACGAAGAGTCATTAATAAAAAAAAATAATAAAAAGCTCTTTATTTATAACAGATAACATATTTTTCCGATAAAATTCTATTATAATAATAATAATTTATATAATAGAATTTTATCTGTAAATTTTATAGCTTTATCAATAACTAACAACTAAATTATAAAAATATTTTTATAAATTGAATTTTCGAATGGAATAAAAATTATAAACTTAGGATAAGGCTTCGTTATTTTTAACTGCTTGTTAAAACAACAGATTTTTCAAAACATAAGTATTCCATAAAATTCCTTATGTTTATATTAATTTGAATCGGAGTATACTAGGGTTCCTATTTGAGAAAAAATCATGTGAAACAAATCAATTTTTAAAAAACTCAAAACATTATATTTTTGAATAAAAAAAAAGGATGCTCAAAAAGCTAAGACTATCTGATAATTATCATAAAAAAATATTTAAAATATTTTTTTATAGTTTGGCCTCTTTTAATGAATATTTTTGATTAAAATTTGATAGTCATTGGTGAATTCCTACTATATTATAAAGCTAATTTGAGCAAATTAGTCTCAATACCTGTTCCATTTGAAAAAAATTTTAAATATTTTTTAATCTATATACCGTAATCAAAAATAATGAATGTGTAAAATATTATTTTTAAAAATTTCTAAGACTCTAAATATTTATACAATTGTATTTGTTATCAATATTATATTAAAAAATATTTAAATAATTCAATTTTGGTTAATTTAATACACATACTAGTGTACACGATATAACGCGAATAATCGCTAGTATTTGTCAATGATTTTTAGTTTAAATTATAAAACCAATATTTAAAGGAATTTGCTTTTGAAAAGGCGGCGTACGCCGCGCTTCGCTAAAGTGATAAAAATAATTTTTTTCGAAAAAGTTAATAGACTCTTTAATAGGTATTATAGACTAATTTGAGCTGAATGCTTAGTAATAAGCACGTTCAGTTCTGATGGGGATTTACCTTTTTTCTAAAAAAAATTAAATCTATCTATACACACTTGTATTGGTTGTACTCAATGTGTTCGAGCTTGTCCACTAGACGTTCTTGAAATGGTTCCATGGGATGGATGTAAAGCAAGTCAAATGGCATCAGCTCCTCGAATAGAAGAATGTGTTGGTTGTAAACGTTGTGAATCAGCATGTCCTACTGATTTTTTAAGTGTTCGTGTTTATACAAATGTTGAAAGTACTCGTAGTATGGGGTTAGCTTATTAATAATACAAATTTATTAATAAATTAAAATCTTATAATAGAAAATTAGATAGTTATTATGGGTGAAAGATTCATACAATTTGTATGAATCTTTCACTCATATCTAAATTAATCTATCTTAATTTACTAAATTATATTAATAGGATTTTTTAAATAAAAAAAAAAATAACATTTATGTTAACAATTATTAGTTATCTTGCACTTCTTACAGGTGCACTTATTTTTACTTTAGTTTTATATTTAGGTCTTTTAAAAGGAGTTAAACTTATTTAATTCAATATTATTAAATTTAATTTATTCGTTATAATAATCCATTTTTTTTGAATAAATTAACATAGATATATATAAACTTTGAATTTCAAAAAATTTGAAATTCAAAGTTTATATGGAATTAATCAAAATAAAAAACCGACCGCCTACCAACGAATGTAAAAACCCCTATGGTCCTTGAATCCAGGGTATTTTTATAATAATTTTATAAATTTATGAAAATATATAATTTTTTTGAACTTTTTAACCATGAATATCAAATCTTGTTTTTTAATATATTTTTTACTAATAAATTTCATTTCCAGCAATAAAAAAAAAAAAATGGCATTTAACAAGATTCCTAATAAAAAATAATTGGATATAAATAAAGAAATATATTAACCAACATAATATTATTTGAAAAAAAAAACTTTAGTATAGATATAATCACATATTTAGACTATTTTGCCATCTAAATAAATGTTGGAGAGGAATATCCTATAAAAAAGGTTTAAAAGGAACGAGGAAATATTTTAGATTGATTCATTTTTGAAAATGATATTAACAAATAAAAGAATTTCATCTAAAAAAAAGGATAATTTTTATAAAAGAAAACTAGAAATAAAAAAAAATTAATTAATTTTTTTTTTAAGAGTTTTCTTTTTAAATTACCGTTAAAATTTTAATCTATTTTTTATTAATTTTGATATAAATTTTAAATTTTTATAGTTATACTTGTTATAATAAAAATAGAAAAAATTTTTTATTATTTTACAAACAAATAAAGGAAGATTCACAACGGTAGAAGCTGAATGAAATGAAAATTTCATGTTCAGTTTTGAAAGAAAGACTAATTTCTAATTAGCCGATTCTAACCAGTAACAAAAAAACCAGACTTAAGTGATCCTGTTCTAAAAATGAAATTAGCTAAAGGCATGGGACATAACTATTATGGTGAACCAGCTTGGCCTAACGATTTACTTTATATTTTCCCTGTTTGTATTTTAGGTACATTTGCATGTGTAATTGGATTAGCTGTATTAGATCCAGCTGCTATTGGTGAACCAGCAAACCCATTTGCAACTCCTCTAGAAATTTTACCTGAATGGTATTTTTACCCTGTTTTCCAAATTTTACGTACTGTACCAAATAAATTACTTGGTGTTTTATTAATGACAGCTGTTCCATTAGGTCTTTTAACAGTACCTTTTATTGAAAATATTAATAAATTTCAAAATCCATATAGACGTCCAATTGCTACAACATTCTTTTTATTAGGTACACTAGTAGCTATTTGGTTAGGAATTGGAGCAACTTTTCCAATTGATATTTCATTAACTTTTGGATTATTTTAATAATTTAATTTCAATTTTTTAAGCTTTTCATACATTTTAAAGAAATATTTTCTGAATTTTTACTTTAAAATTCATTACTTTGTAATTAAACTAAAAAACGATATTTAAATTAAAATAATTTTATATCAATTCTTTTTAATTTTTTATATTATGTTTTTAAAGAATTGATAAGCATCTAAAAATAAATATAAAAAAAAGCAAAAAAAAGTGTAATAAAATATTCGATTTTTTAATATATATATATAATTTATAACATATTTAGTATATGGGTGCGACTCGTTTAAATTAAAAATTACAGAAAATTCTATTCGATATTACCCTGAGAAGGCGTAGCCGCCTTCCTCAACTTTTCTTTTAACTGAATTAGCCTTAGCGCAGCGGTATACAATTTAAAGAAACAAAGATTTTTGATATACCGCTTCTTATTATTGCTTTTATATGAGGACTCTTCTTTTAACTGAATTAGCTCCCTCTTCTTTTATATGAACTTTAAAAGCGGCGTACGCCGCGCTCTTATTCCATTACTTTAAAAGCGGCGTACGCCGCGCTCTTATTCCATTACTTTAAAAGCGGCGTACGCCGCGTTCTTATTATTTATTTCTTCACTTAATAAAGCAAATTTAAACTCGAAGTAGCATTTAAAATTAGACTGCCTGTCAAGGTCGTCAACCCCCGTCAAAGGTGTCAGCCCCCGTCAAGGTCGTCAAGGATGTCAAGATTTCACTTTTTTCATAAAAAAGAAGCAAATAAATAAATATTTATTTACTTCTTTTCCTTTTTAAATTAATTAATGATTATCTTTATCTTTTAAAGATAGTGATTCCAAGATTCTTCTCTGGATTGCGTGGAAGTCTTCCATCATCATCATCTCCGGCCCTTCGATTTCAATGACATCGTAAAACGGATCAAAATAACCTAAATCAAAGACCATTGCTGATTTTTGTTCAACAGGAACAAGATCAGTTCCTTCTAGTGGATCTGGTCTTATACTTATTCCCGAAAGTGTTATTACTCGGATTTTATTAATAGTGGGTCTTTTTATTTCAACCTTTATATTGTAATCGTTATTTAAAATATTTACAATGTTTTTAAGCAAGTACATTAATGCTTTAGTTTTATCCTGTATTTCTGACAATATCCCATTCAAAGCTGCCCACCCTTATTCCATTACTGTCAATGGCAATTTCATTAATCTTCTTTAAACTGAATTAGCCTTAACGAAGCGGTATACAGTTGAAAGGGACAGTATTTTCGGCCAATTCTTTTATTTAATGAAACAAATAGAGTTACCTAGCGGTAGACATATAAAAAAAGAAGAATCGCCGGGACTCTTCTCTTCGCAAAGCTATTAGTTGAACGAATACTTTTTAAGTATACCGTTAAAAGAGGATTTAGCGATTCTTGGCGGCCAATTCAGTTAAAAAAAGAGTTTATATAAAAGAAGAGGGAGCTAATTCATATAAGAGTATAAAAGAAGAATAAAACGCCGAAAATTTTACGTTCTTTACTTTAAATAAACAAAGCAAATGAAAGAAGATTAATAAAAATAAAAAACGCACCCAAGAGGAATTGAACCCCTAACCGTCTGGTTCGAAGCCAGAAACTCTATCCGATTGAGCTATAGGTGCAAAAATAAAGACTCTTCTCTTCCGCGTAGCCGCCTTCCTCACTTTATTTAATTGTTATTTTAATTAAAGAGTTATAAGAGGACAATTTTTAAAAAGGTTTGATACTAGCGAAGCTAGTATATCGTATACACTAATTATTAATAACATTTTCAAATTGAATATAGGTCGTTCCCTAAGTAAATAATAAAACTATTAAGATCAATAAAACCAATAGGGTCACCCACCGATAATATTTATTAGTACCTAGCGATTCTTCTTTTTTTATTTTTTATATTTAGCGCGAAATTTTATTCTTTTTTTTTAATGAAGGCGGCTACGCTGGAGAACTTTCTAAAGAACCTTTTCAAGAGCAAGTGCCCCATAAAATATAACCTTGATTTTTACTCTATTCATTTAAAATGAGGACTCTTCTCTTCCGCGAAGTGACTGATATATTTATTTATTTTTATTTTTTAGATTCAGGACTAGCGATTCTTTTTTTTTATATGTCTATTTAGTATACTTAGCGCTTTTTAACTGAATTAGCCTTTTCAAGAGCGGCGATTCTTCGCCGCCTTTAAAGGCTAATTTATATAAAAGAAAAATGAATCTTTTAAAGGAGAAAATCAATGCGGTATACCTTATACACTAGTTACACATTACTGTTCTAGAACCTCACCAAAGTACTCATGTTTTTTGGCTATTTAATTGTATGTTGATTAAAAAAAGCCCCAAGGACCGCCTCTTGAAAAGGCTAATTCAGTTAAAAAGCGCTAGGTATACCGCTTCTTTGAACTGAATTAGCGTTCGACGCGGTATACCTAGCGATTCTTCTTTTTTTATTTTTTATATGTCTACCGCTAAGTAACTCTATTTGTTTCATTAAATAAAAGAATTCGCCGCTCCCTTTTATAAGGATTTTCGGGCCAATTAATTTTAAAGGACTCTTCCTAATTTATACATAAACAAAGATAATTTTAATGAAAAAATAAAAAATTAATTAACCTTGTCTTTGTTTATGCTTAGGGTTTGAACAAATTACTAAAATTTGTCGTCTTCTTCTAATTAAACGACAATTTGTACAAATTTTTTTTACAGAAGCTCGAACTTTCATAAATTAATTAATAATTTAAAAAAATATTAATCATCCTTATTATTTATACAAAATATTTATAATATAAATATTTTGCTTGAGAATATTGAACAAAATTATTAGTAAAACTATTTTGTTTTTTTACTCTTTTTTTTTATAAATTTATAAAAAAAAGAGATAATGGAAAATAATTTATTTTTTTATTGAAATATAAAAAAATCTTAATTAACTATAAACAAAAAAAAAAAATGGATTTTTCTTATCCAGATCGTTTTGTTCGATATCTATTTTATTAATATTTGTTTAACAAATATTAATTAGATGATTAACAAATTTGATCGCATTTAGCATTGAAATAATTTTCGAAAACATTTATCATTTATTAAATATTTTTGTCTAACAGCAATAAAATTTTTTCTTTACTTTATTAAATACGTCGTCGTTTTGGTGGTCTACATCCATTATGAGGAACTGTACTTTTTTCTCGAATTACTGTCAGTTTGATACCGGCTTTATAAATTTCATGAATTGCTGTTTCACGTGCAGGACCTGGTCCTGTAATTAAAACTTTTGCTTCGCGTAATGAAAAATCTCTTATTGCTTTTCTTGCAGCATTAGCTGCTGCCAATTTTGCTGCATATGCTGTTGATTTTCTTTTTCCTTTTAAGCCGGAAGATCCTGCAGAACTCCAACACATAACATCTCCTTTAATATTAGTAACTGTAATTATTGTATTATTATAGCTTGTTTGAATATGAATGACACCTCTATAAAGTCTTCTTTTTGTTTTTTTTGTTGATTGACGCAATTGTTTTGACATACTTTTTAAGTTTCTGTTTTATTCTGATCAATTTCAAAATTTAATAGGATCAGCATCTCTTGAAAAGGTATACCACGAAGAATCGCTAAGTATACCGCGAAGAATCGCTAGCCTACGGTTCCGTCCATATTTAACTTTGAAATATATCTGCTATTAGCAAACCCGAAAAAAAAAAGGGCGGTATATTATAAATATATACAATTTTTTTTTTTATTTTTATTAATATACAAATATTCGGAGAAAGAGGGATTCGAACCCTCGGTACGAAAAACTTCGTACAGCGGATTAGCAATCCGCCGCTTTCGACCACTCAGCCACCTCTCCTGTTTTTTCAATTTAATTTTAACGCAGATTGTATAGTTTTAAAGAAAGTATAAGTTATATATTTAAAACTATATTATTTACAATAAAAAATCAAATAGAATTTGGAACTAGCTAGTGTATACGGTATACCGCTCCGTTTAAAAGTATTTGGGAGGCGTAGCCTCCGCTTCTCTAGGATTTTATATTTTTGTTTAAATCTAAATTATAAAATAATTATATTGACAAATCAATATAATTATTTTATAATTTAGATTTAAACAAAAATATAAATATTATAAAATAATTATATTGATAAATTCCAATGATTTAGATTATTTAAAATTTTTTGACAGTAATTCAAATATGTTTTAATATACTATTTGAATTAATAAAAAAAAATTAAATAGTTACTTTTTTGCCCCCATAGTCTAGAGGCCTAGGACACCTCTCTTTCACGGAGGAAACGGGGATTCGAATTCCCCTGGGGGTATAAATAAATTTGTAGTCAAAAGCACAATCGTGTCTATATTGACCACTGCGTGTCATCTCTTGTTAGAGGGGCTTAGTTTGTTCGCTAGCGATTCTTCTTTTTTTATATGTATACCGCTCCCTTTTATTTTATATGGATTTTCGGCCAATTCTTTTATTTAATGAAACAAAACTAAGGGTTATTGTTAACAAATTCAAAAACATCCTCCCTTTTATATAACGTAAAGCAATACCAAGAAAGGTTCAAAAACACGTATATTTGATTAGAGAGCATTAATCTTCAACATTTAGATCATAATCTTAACATAAAAGGACTTGCATACTTTTAATACATTAAAAAAAAAGCCACTGCCCAATTCTAATAGAAAATTTCACTATTTGAGTGAAATTTTCTATTAGAATTCTAAGAAATTTTTTATTAAAACTTATTTTTTTATCAAAAACGACCTGTCATTTTTAACCAATTTTGTGCTTCAATATAATTGGTTGGTGCTAAACGAATTGCTTCTTTCCAATAATCCGCTGCTTTATCAAAAAGAATTTGAGAAATCTCGGCTTGACCTTTTTCAATCGCTTGTTCACCACGATAATGATAAATTACTGCTATATTATTTAAAGCACTCGGTAATGAAGGATTTCTTTCTAAAGCTTGATAATAATATTCTAATGCTCTAGCATGTTCCCCATTACTTGTATGAATAAGTCCAATATTGTAAAGAATATAACTTCTGTCATAAGCATCAACCTCTAAACGCATTGCTTCATAATAATTTTGTAATGCTTCTGCATACTCACCTTCTGATTGCGCTGACATACCATCTCGATAATAAGCAAAAGCTCTTTTTTCACGTTGGGATGTAGGTAATATTTTTAATAAAATATCAGCAACTACTGTAAAGGTTTTATCAATAAAATTGTCATTCCTTTGAGATCGTGGCATAACATTAATTTAGAAAATTTTTTTTATTTTTCGCTATTAAAGTAAAGTTATTATTTATCTGCACTTGAAAAGGCTAATTCAGTTAAAAATAAAAATTTAGCGCTAAGTATACATATAAAAAAAGAAGAATCGCTAGGAAGGCGGCTACGCCTTATCAGATCAAATAAAAATATATTTTATTAACAGGTTTTAAAATTATTGACTTTTTTAATAAATACTCTATAATTATAGGAGTAAATATTTTTAATCTTTGTTGCCTGCTTAACTCAATCGGTAGAGTATCGGTTTTGTAAACCGAAAGTTATCGGTTCGACTCCGATAGCAGGCTATTTTTAAATTAATTTCTTTTTAAAGGAGAAAAGCAGTTCGCCTTATTAAAATTTAAAGAGATTAGCGTTTTTTAAATTGTAGACCGCTGCACTAAGGCTGCAAGTCGCTTAAAGAACGAAGAGTCTTCATATAAAAGCAATAATGAGAAGCGGTATACCGTATACACTAGTTCTATTTAATTTGTTTTATTCTTTCAAGTCGCTTCGCTTATCTTCGAAGAGCGAATTCTTTTATTTAATGAAAAAAACAAGGAAGTTGCTCTTGAAAAGGCGGCGTAAGCCGCGCTGTGCTAGTATTATAAAATAATGTAAATAAAATCATTTATATTATTTTATATGTATGTACAGATTTAATTTTCTTGTTTTGTTTCTTCTTTATAAATCATTTTTGCAAGAGTAAATGCTTTATTGACTTTATTCCAAATTTTACGTTTCCATGCATTTTTGCGTAAATTTTTTTTTGTTTTTGAGGTACGTTTTTTTGGTACTGCCATAATTTTATATTATTTATAGTTATAGATATAGAAGATTTTATTTATAAAATCTCTATAAACATTGCTTGTGTATGATACATCTCCAACACTTGTTGGACCTTTATAGGGCAAATAATAATTATATTATTTTATAATTTTAAAATTTATACAAAATATTAAATAGTTACCAGCTATATTTCAAAAGGAAATATGTTAATTAATAATTATATAAAATTTTATAATTCATTACATTTTTTAGTTTATTATATTTTTCAAGGTAATTTTTCCTTTTAGATCTAGAAATACATACAATGAAATATTGTTATTTAGTCGACTAAATAACAATATTTCATTGTATGTATTTCTAGATCTATTTTCTGGGGTGAGAGGGTTCGAACCTCTGAATGTCGGAATCAAAATCCGATGCCTTACCACTTGGCGACACCCCATTTATAAACTAAAATAAATATTAATTTATCTTTCTTTTTTTGTCAAAATTATTGATTTGTTATTTAGTTATTTTATTCAAATAAAATGAGCATGAAAACGTTACTACCTAGCGATTCTTCTTTTTTTATATGTATACTTAGCGCTTTTTAACTGAATTAGCCTTTTCAAGAGCGGCGATTCTTCGCCGCCTTTAAAGATTGGTTTGTAAGCGCTCTTCGTTCTCTTTTCTGTATTTTTTTTTTCAAGCCATTTTTTTCAACAAAGAAAAGATAAGCGATATACTTAAAGAATCTTTGTTCGACTAATCGCTTTGCGAAGAGAAAAGTCCTAGCGATTTTTATTTTTTTATTTTATATGTCGACCGCTAGGTAATCAAATAATAAGATCTTCTCTTCCGCGCAGCGACTTTTCTATTTATTTTTTTTTTCTTTTTCTTATTTATACTTAAAATTTATAAGAATTAAATTAATATAATTTATAAATTTGGAAAACATAACATTTTTATTTATTGACAAAGATAAATAAAAATGTTATTCTTATACTAAAATTAAATATTATTATATTTAAAAATTGAAAGAAAAAAAAAATAAGAGTTAGAGAGCTTAATTTAAGTGAAATTTCACATAAAAAAATTTTAACAAACTTTAAGGAATTAGCCCTCTTTTAAAGAAGGCTAATTCAGTTAAAAATAAAAATTTAGCGTGCTTCTCATTATTGCTTTTATATGAAGACTCTTCGTTCTTTAAGCGACTTGCAGCCTTAACAATTTAAAAAACGCGAATCTCTTTAAATTTTAATAAAGATTAGTTTTTTGTTCGCTAGGGTTGGAGCGCCCATTTCATAAAAGTTTATGTAAGATCAGAAGAGGCCTTGCAGTTTTCCAGAATTGGCCCTCTGGAAGCGAGGGAGGCTAGCTCAGTAATTCCAAATAACTTTTTCGTGCTGGACAGCGCAATAGAAATAAAAAGTTTGGAATAAGCTTTTATTGATACTTATACGCCAACACGATTGGCCAGTATTTTTAGCTTATTTGTATTGACAAAAGTAGAAAACTGGGGCTCTTCTCTTCGCCGTATGCATTTAATAGATGCACATACGGTTCTGGAAGTGGCTTCTATTTACCATAAATGGGAATGGTTCCCTACTTTCATTAAAAAAATATGAAATTTTTTATTTAAGAAACAAATTATTCTTATAAATTAGACTATTTATTTGATTTTATATTAGTCTTTAATTTAAAAATTGAAAGAAAAAAAATGTTTTCAATGATGGATGAGCTATTAAAAAATTGATTTCTCTTAATCCTTTGATTACTCATCTAAATTAAGTTGAACATTTTTGGTTGTCATATTCTTTCTATTATTTTTTTTTGCTATTTATCAATTCATACGATATTTTCATTTTTTTTTAATTGATAAAATAAAACAAGAAAATTTTGTAAATCAATACAAAATTAATAAATAAGAAAAAATACAAATAATAAGATAAAAATATATTTTTTATCAAAAAAAAGAAAGAATCTAATTTTTTAACTTAATAAAATCTATGGCGATTTCTACAAGCACGAAAAATATTGGATTAATAGTACAAATTATAGGTCCTGTTGTGGATATTGTTTTTCCAACGGGAATTGTTCCTAATATTTATAATGCTCTTGTTATTAAAGGAAAAAATACAGCAGGACAAGATATGTCTGTAACTTGTGAAGTTCAACAATTATTAGGCGATCGTTGTATTCGAGCTGTTGCTATGAATCCAACAGAGGGTTTAATGAGAGGAATGGAGGTTGTAGATACAGGAAATCCATTACTGGTTCCAGTAGGAAAAGATACTTTAGGTAGAATTTTTAATGTTTTAGGAGAACCTGTTGATAATATGGGACCTGTTAATACAGAAGAAAAACTTCCAATTCACAGACCAGCTCCGGCTTTTGTAGATTTAGATACTCGTTTAGCTATTTTTGAATCAGGTATTAAAGTTGTTGATCTTTTAGCACCATATCGACGTGGTGGTAAAATTGGTTTATTTGGTGGTGCTGGTGTTGGGAAAACTGTTTTAATCATGGAATTAATCAACAATATTGCGAAAGCACATGGTGGTGTTTCTGTATTTGCGGGTGTTGGTGAACGTACTCGAGAAGGAAATGATCTTTATATGGAAATGAAAGAATCTAAAGTTATTGTAGAAGATAATTTAGGTGAATCTAAAGTAGCTTTAGTTTATGGTCAAATGAATGAACCGCCGGGGGCTCGTATGCGTGTAGGTTTAACTGCATTAACAATGGCAGAATATTTCCGTGATATTAATAAACAAGATGTATTATTATTTATTGATAATATTTTCCGATTTGTTCAAGCAGGTTCAGAAGTATCTGCATTATTAGGACGTATGCCATCAGCTGTAGGTTATCAACCTACTCTTGCAACAGAAATGGGTTCATTACAAGAACGTATTACTTCTACAAAAGATGGATCAATTACTTCGATTCAAGCAGTTTATGTACCTGCAGATGATCTAACAGACCCTGCTCCAGCTACAACATTTAGTCATTTAGATGCAACAACAGTATTATCTCGCGGATTAGCTGCAAAAGGTATTTATCCTGCTGTTGATCCATTGGCTTCAACAAGTACAATGTTACAACCTTGGATTGTTGGTGATGTTCATTATAATTGTGCACAAAAAGTAAAAGAAACTTTACAGCGTTATAAAGAACTTCAAGATATTATTGCTATCTTAGGTCTTGATGAATTATCAGAAGAAGACCGTTTAATTGTAGCTCGTGCTAGAAAAATTGAACGTTTTTTATCACAACCTTTTTTTGTAGCAGAAGTTTTTACAGGATCACCTGGTAAATATTGTTCTCTTGCGGAAACAATAGATGGATTTAATAAAATATTAAGTGGTGAACTTGATAGTCTTCCTGAACAAGCTTTTTATTTAGTAGGGACTATTGATGAAGCTATTACTAAAGGTGCTAAATTACAAGCATAATAAATAGTATTTCGTATTTTTAATCATTAAAAATACAATATTTTTTACTTATTATATAAGTAGAAAATATTGTATTTTTAATTCGAAAAATATTAATTTTTTTATTAATATTAACTTTTTTATTTTTAAAATTTCTTATTTTAATAGAAGAAAAACATTTATTTTTTATTCTATAGAGAACTAGTGTATACGGTATACCTTAGCGATTCCTGGCGGCCAATTCTTTTATTTAATGAAAGAAGAAAGAAACCTAGTGTACACAATATACCACGAAGAACCGCTAGGGGCTAATTCCTTTTGATATTGATGATGCAAAAATATCAATACTATTCAAGTAATATGGTAGCGGAATCAACGGGAAGGCTAGATAAAAGAATAGCCCCAAAGTTCAATAATTTAGTAAATTATAAAAGTTATTTACTTTATTTTATTATTTTTAAAGAACAAAAAAACAGCTACTAATATCCGACGTTGATATAATAAAAAAAAATCAAAACTTTGCTTATGATTATCGGATGCTATTAATACTGCGTGAAGATTAATTTAACCTAATTTATTATCAGAAGGCAAGTTACAATGGATAGCACACTAAAAAAGGAAGGATTTTCAATTCCTCAAGGCGGCTACGCCTTCTCATCAACCTATAGATATAATGTCAACATGACGTTGATTCTTCTATTTTCATCTTCAACTAGCGATTCTTGGCGGCCAATTCAGTTAAAAAACGCTAAGTATACATATAATAGCTAGTTGAAAATCTTTAAAGGAATTAGGGACTTAAAAAGGAAGGCGGTTACGCGGAAGAGAAGAGAAGATTCATTCAACCAACTTGAAATGGAGACGTAGCCATTTTTTCAACAAAGAAAAGAGAAGCGGAGGCTACGCCTCCATTTCAAGAGATTCTAAATGTAATGGAGCTAGGTATACCGTGAAGAATCATTAATAAAAATTTTAAAAATATATAAATACTTTTTTAGTTTTTATGTAAAATTTTTAATTTTACATAAAAACTAAAAAACTTTAAAGGCGGCGATTCTTCGCCGCTCTTGAAAAGGCCAATTCAGTTAAAAAGCGCTAAGTATACCTTAGCGATTCTTGGCGGCCAATTCTTTTATTTAATGAAAGAAGAAAGAAACCTAGTGTACACGGTAGACATATAAAAAAAGAAGAATCGCTAGGGCTCTTCCCCCGTAGCCTCCGCTTTGCTAAGTATACCGCCAAGAATCGCTAGGATCCACTATTTTTTCTTTTAATTTTCTTAATAAAAATTAAAATATTTATTAAATATATTTTTTTGTTTAAAATATAAACTAAAAATATGTATTTAAATAATAGTTATTTTCTATTATCCAACTGAAGTTATACGTGCCAAGAAGAATGACCATGTTGTAGCAATTCCTCCTAATAAATAATGTGCTACACCAACAGCACGTCCTTGAGTAATACTTAAAGCACGTGGTTGAATTGTTGGAGCTACTTTTAATTTAGAATGAGCCCATAAAATTGATTCAATTAATTCTTGCCAATAACCACGACCTGAAAATAAGAACATTAAAGAGAAAGCCCAAACAAAATGCGCTCCTAAGAAAATTAGTCCATAAGCAGAAGCGGCTGTACCATAAGATTGGATTACTTGTGAACTTTGACTCCATAAGAAGTCACGTAACCATCCATTAATAGTATTTGCACTTTGAGCAAAGTTTCCACCAGTAATATGAGAAATACCGTTAGAAGTAACAGTACCCCAAACATCAGATTGCATTTTCCAAGAAAAATGGAAGATTACGATTGATAAAGAATTATAGTTAAACTAAGAAGGACTGTTTTTCAGTCTTTCTCGTCTTCAAATCCGGACGTGAAACTTTCGCTTCATCCGGCTCCTGCAAGTTTGATCAGATATTATTTGTTAGGTTTATTGGTTTTGTTCTTTGGTTGGTATTTTAACAAATCTTTTTGCGTTTTCTTCAAATGACATTCTTTGTGTAATAATTGTAGATTATTATAGGCATCTAGTCCACCGGCGACTTTTGGGATGATGTGATCGACTTCCCAGTTTGAGGCATCTAGGGTAGTAAGGTGGCGTTTGCAAATTGGACATATTTGTTTTTGTCTGACAAGGAGCTGTCTAATTCGGAGAGGATATGGTGAATATGTAATATTGCGTATAGCCCAGTAATGACTACGACTATATGGAGTTTCGTTTCCTTTAATTTTTACGTGTTTTCTTTTACATATCCAGCTCAAGTGAGGTAAGTATATTTGTTTGACCATATTGTTTTGAGTTTTTTTTGAGCCAACGAAAACCCAATTGTTCATGTGTTTGTGATCATCAAATTTGTAGGTTTTTCCTGATGGGAAGTATTTCTCCTTTATGTGTTTCCTACCGTGTTTAGTGTCTCTTCTAAAAGCCCATGCTCTTAATTTCTTAAAGATGAGATTAGATAGTTTGTTAAACACTTCCTTACACTCGCAGTATTTGAAGTAGTTTGCCCAACCAATAATTATCGGTCGTAACATTAAGATAAGATCATAGCTCGATGCAGCTTTGTTGTTTTGGATTATAGCTCGAATTTTTAAAAGAAGTTTCTTTTGTGCGGATCGAGACGGTGTGATTTTCACTTTATATTTGTCCTTGATGACTTTTTTCACTTGTGTGATAGAGAATCCAAGGAATTGAAACCCATTTATTCCATCGCGAAGGAAACTCTTTTCTTCACTAATAACCAATCCAATTTGCTTCAGCCAATTTTTTGTTTCGCTAATGCATAATTCTAATATTTCTTCATTTTGATGAATCAAAACAAAGTCATCGGCATATCGAATTACTGAAAGGGCTTTTTGTTTTGCGGCCTTGCCTCGATTGGATTCGGGGTGAGGTTTGATGGATAGGTTTCCAACGTATTCCTTTAAGTGATTTTCGATGCCATGCAAAGCAATATTGGCTAGAAGAGGAGAAATGACGCCGCCTTGTGGTGTGCCTTCCGTACTCATTTGTACTTCATATTTTGGGTTATTTGCATAACCTTCCATAACTCCGGATTTTAGCCAAGCTGCTATTTGTCTTTTCATTAGAGGAAATGTGTTTAGTTTTGTTAGTAGTGCATTGTGATCAATGGTGTCGAAACATTTTCTAATGTCTGCGTCATAAATAAATTTTGATTTGTTATGGTGTAATGATAGAAAGATAGCTTCAATAGCATCGAGGGCACTACGTCCGGGTCGAAAGCCATATGAGTTTGGTTCGAAAATTGCTTCCCATTCGGGTTCAAGGGCTAATTTAGCAAGGGCTTGTTTAGCTCTATCTTGTATGGTAGGGATACCTAATGGGCGTTTTTCTATTTTTCCTGGTTTTGGAATCCAAACTCTACGGATATATGTGGCTTTACCATCTAATGTTAGATCTTCTGCAAGCTTAAGTTTATCTTCTGGAGTCTTAATAATTTGCTTATCAATTCCAGGGGTTTTCTTTCTTTTATTTAAGGTAGTAACTTGTCGTACTGATAATAGTTTTGCGCCTTTGGAATTGATGAGGTATTTTTGTAACCAATGAACGCGACCAAGATCGCCTTGTAAACGTGCTCTGTAGATTCTATGTTGTACTTTACGAACAAATTCTTGAGTTTTTCCCCAATCAATGTCGTTCCATGTAATTTTTGAAGTATTACTCATCGGATTTAAGATAACATGAATCTTCACTTGCGCCCCTAACGTCAGCATATCTTTCCTACGTTTGCAAGAAAGCGTTGGCTTCTTTAGGGTTTCCCTCACCTATGCTAGTATAAGGCTTAGCTAGCCCACTACGAATAGATCTAGCTTAGGTTTTTCACCGTTCCACAATAATGCTTCACGTGCCACGTAGATATATACATTACTCCTATATTCCATATTGACCGTACGATGTGATGTGGACGAGCATCCCACCCGGAATTCAATTTAAACTTTCTGAAAAGTAGAATAAATTGGTATCTCGATAGATTGTTTCGATACTAGAAGCTTAAATATATGTCGTTATGTATGACACTACCTCCTACCTTTGCTAAACTCAATCTAGATGCTATTCTAAATTTACAAGGTATAGGGTCATGCAGACGGTGTGCATGAAGGAATTTAACCTCTCATTATTGCAGTTAGAGCAAGCAAAGAATTATTAATAATTCTATGCGTGCCCCCCTTCACTTCCTAAAATATTAGTTACTGAAGGAACAGGTCGCACCATCCAGAACAATCCTAAAAAAACATGGTCCCAAGCAGATACTTGACAAGTACCCCCACGCCCCGGTCCATCACAAGGGAATCGGAATCCTAGATTTGCTTTATCAGGTATTAATCTTGAACTACGAGAAAATAAAACACCTTTTAAAAGGATTAGAACTGTAACATGAATTGTAAAAGCATGAATATGATGAACTAAGAAATCGGCTGTTCCTAATGAAATAGGCATCATAGCAACTTTTCCACCAACTGCAACAAAATCACCACCCCAAGTTTGACTTGTTGCAGCTAATGCATTTGGTGCAGTTAACTGAGGAGCTAAGAAATGTGTTTTTTGAATCCATTGTGCAAAAAATGGTTGTAATTGGATAGCTGTATCTGAAAACATATCCGAAGGACGACCTAATGCACTCATTGTATCATTATGAATATAAAGACCAAAAGAGTGGAAACCTAGGAAGATTGAAACCCAATTTAAATGTGAAATTATTGCATCTCTGTGACGTAAAACACGATCTAAAAGATTATTATAATTACTAGCAGGATCATAATCACGTACTAAAAAGATTGCCCCATGTGCACCAGCCCCTACAATACAAAAACCACCAATCCAAACATGATGAGTAAATAAAGATAATTGTGTACCATAATCTGTTGCTAGATAAGGGTAAGGCGGCATACTATACATATGATGTGCTACAATAATAGATAAAGAACCAAATAATGCTAAATTGATTGCTAATTGTGCATGCCAAGAAGTTGTTAAAATCTCATAAAGACCTTTATGTCCTTCACCAGTTAATGGATCTTTATGTGCTTCTAAAATTTCTTTTATACTATGACCAATACCCCATGAAGTACGATACATATGTCCAGCAATTAAAAATAAAACAGCAATTGCAATATGGTGATGTGCAGTATCTGTTAACCAAAGACCACCAGTTACTGGATTTAATCCACCCTTAAAAGTAAGAAAATCAGAATATTCTGACCAATTTAGTGTGAAAAATGGTTCTAATCCTTTTCCAAAACTTGGGTAAAGATCTACCATAAATTGTTTATTTAAAATAAAATCATGTGGTAATGGAATTTCTTTAGGATCAACACCAGCATCTAATAATTTATTAATTGGTAATGAAACATGAATTTGGTGACCTGCCCATCCTAAGCTACCTAAGCCTATAAGCCCACCTAAATGGTGATTTAACATTGATTCAACATTTTGGAACCATTCTAATTTAGGAGCTGCTTTATGATAGTGGAACCAACCAGCAAAAAATAAAGCGGCAGATAAAACAAGCCCTCCTATTGCTGTTGCATATAATTCTAATTCAGTAGTAATACCACTAGATCGCCACATTTGGAATAACCCTGATGTTATTTGAACACCCTGAAAACCACCTCCAACATCACCGTTTAAAATTTCTTGACCAACAATTGGCCAAACAACTTGAGCACTTGGTTTAATATGTGTTGGATCACTTAACCAAGCTTCGTAGTTAGAAAAACGTGCACCATGAAAATACATTCCACTAAGCCAAATTAAAATTACTCCTAATTGTCCAAAATGTGCACTAAAAATTTTTCGAGAAATATCTTGTAAGTCACTAGTATGACTATCAAAATCGTGTGCGTCTGCGTGTAAATTCCAAATCCATGTTGTAGTATTAGGACCTTTTGCTAAACTGCGAGAAAAATGTCCAGGTTTCGCCCATTTTTCAAAACTTGTTTCAACTGGGTTTCTATCAACTGTGATTTTAACTCTTTTTGCTTCACTTTCTGGAGCTTTAATTGTCATAAAAATGAATTTTAAAAATTAAAAATTTACTGAAGGAGAAGGCGTAGCCGCCTTCATTTTTTTACCTTTTTATTTTTATTATAATAATAAAAATATAAATATTATCTTTAAAATGAAAGTTTCTAATAATTAATTATTATTTTATAATTGAAGTTTTATAAGTCATACTTAAAACATATTATTAAATTAGTAATTATTAATTTTCAATTAATTTTTAGGAATATTTGTAAAAGATATTTTTATCAAAACTATATTTATAGAAAATTAAGTTTATATTTTATATTTTATATTTTATATTTTATATTTTATATTTTATATTTTATATTTTATATTTTATATTTTATATTTTATATTTTATATGTCAAACATTATCGCATTAGATTCGGCTGGTCATGACAGTAGAACAGTGTATGAAATTTTTTAATAATTGAATTAATGTTAAAGAAGTTATTACAATATATAATGATAGAAACTCTTAGCGATTCTTGGCGGCTAATTCAGTTAAAAGGGGATTTGGATACAGGATTCTTATTTTTAAATAAGCTAATTCAGCATGTGCTAGATGTAAATGTGAAAAATAAGTTAAAGCACTATGTCCGAAGCGACTTTAGAATAATTTATAGCTAAATACGATAAGCCATAGCGATTCTTATTTTTTTATATGTATACTTAGTGCTTTTAAACTGAATTAGCCTTTTCAAGAGCGGCGATTCTTCGCCGCCTTTAAAGATTGGAATTTACATATTGATATTGATTTTATTTTTAGGAAGTTATTAATTGGCCCTAATTGTTTGCTCCTTTAACTTAGTTGAAAATTTATTGCTAATTGGTTTCCGTCAATAAAAAACAAAAAAAAATAGTTAGACTAAATAATTGCAAAAATATAATAATTAATTTTCATTGATTTATTCTTTTTTTCTTTTCAAGAAGCCGAACAAAATTTAATAAAAAAAGAAATAATTCTTTTAGAAATTTGGACAAATGGTAGTATTTCTCCAATAATTGCATTAAAATTAAGTATTCAAAAATTAATTCGTGTTTTTTTAAAAATTCAAAAATCAAAAATCTTAAATACAAGATTAACTGATTCTGATATATTATATAAAGATACCTTTGAAAAATTAGATAATGAATTGAATATATTACAATTTAAACAATGTCAAACATTATCGGATTTTCAAGATTCAAAAATTCGACATCTTTCAGAAAAAGTATTGATAGAAAAGCTTAAATATTTAATAAATCAATTAGACTAGTGTACACGGTATACATATAAAAAAAGAAGAATCGCTAGGGAACTAAAAAATCATTACTAGCGCTAATTCAGTTGAAAAAAACAAGGAATTGGCCCTAGCGAAGCACCGTATACACTAGGGCGTAGCCGCCTTCATACAATTCAATCTATTTTTGTTATAATATAATTTTAAACAAAAATAGATTGAATTGTATGCTAGCGAAGTGGTATACTTAGCGCTTTTTAACTGAATTAGCCTTTTCAAGAGCGGCGATTCTTCGCCGCCTTTAAAGATTGGTTGTTTATCGAAGCCCTTATGATGGAACGGTAGACATATCGACTTCAAAAGTCGACGCCTTTAGGTGTGTCGGTTCAAATCCGACTGAGGGCAACTTTTTCGAAATCTGGGAATGGAAATGTATACCGCTTCGCGGAAGAGAAGAGCCCTCTTGAAAAGGGAGGCTACGCCTCCGCTTCTCTTTTCTTTGTTGAAAAAATGGACCCCAAAATCTTTTTCTTTTAACTGAATTAGCTCCCTCTTCTTTTATATGAACTCTTCTTTTAACTGAATTGGCCGCCAAGAATCGCTAAATCCTCTTTCAACGGTATACTTAAAAAGTATTCGTTCGACTAATCGCTTTGCGAAGAGTCCTAGCGATTCTTCTTTTTTTATATGTCTACCGTGTACACTAGGTTTCTTTCTTGTTTCATTAAATAAAAGAATTGGCCGAAAATCCTTATAAAAGGGAGCGGCGAATTCTTTTATTTAATGAAACAGGAACTAATTCTCGACCTTAGCGATTCTTCGCGGTATACCTTTTCAAGAGGGCTCTTCTCTTCCGCGAAGCGCGGCGTACGCCGCCTTTTCAAGAGCAAATTCCTTGTTTTTTTCAACTGAATTAGCTCTCGCGTTTTTCAAAAACAAAAAAAATTACCAACTCGATTTGATGACACCTGGTAATAATCCTTGATGTGCCATTTCGCGTAACACATGTCTTGATAAACCAAAATCTCGATAATAACCCCGAGAACGTCCTGTTACAAGACATCGATTATGGAGTCTCACAGATGCACTATTTCGAGGAAGTTGTTGTAAAACTCTGTGAAATTGTAATTTCTGTTTTAAAAAAGGAGTTCGTTGAATTTCTCTTTTTAAGAAAGTACGTTTTTTTTCATATTTCAAAACTAAACGTTGACGTTTGAATTCTCTTTGAATTAAACTGATTTTAGCCATTATTTTCAATACATCTATTTGTTTGAATTTTTCAACAAATTCTGTAGAGTTAAGATTGTGTTTGATGGAGCAAAGCTTTGGGCGGAGCGAAGCTTTTAGGACCCCTACTAGGCGTAGCCCTAGCGAAGCGCCTTTTAAAGGAATTGGCCCTAGCGATTCTTCTTTTTTTATATGTATACCTAGCGATTCTTCTTTTTTTATATTTATATGTCTACCGCTAGGTAATCAAATAATAAGAGAGGTTTGCTAATATATCTACAGTAATAGTAATAGCTAATTCAGTTGAAAAAAACAACTAATTCTCTTTTCTTCTTTTAACTGAATTAGTACTGTATACCGCGAAGAATCGCTAGCGCGAAATTTTCTTTTTATGGACGGCGTAGCCGCCGAATTAGCCATTAAAGATTTTCCTTAAAAAGAAAAACTTTGCTTCGCCGCCTTGCGTAGCCGCCTTCCTTAAACAAATAAAGGAAGAAACTTCGCTCTATCGTTAGCACTCAAAATGCCCTTTTCTCTTCGTTTCACTCATTTTTTAAACAAAGAAAAGAAAAGCGGTATACTTAGCGAGAGATAGCTCCAGCTCAATTACACTTACAGACTTCTTAAAATGATTTTTGTATTTTTTATGCTCGAGATTCTATGGACGTTTTTTGTTTTGAAATACTAGCGATTCTTCTTTTTTTTATTTTATATGTATACCTAGCGATTCTTGGCGGCCAATTCAGTTAAAAGAAGAGTTGGGGTCTTAAAAAAATCATCGCCGGCTGCGCCCATCCCTCTTTAAAAGGCTAATTCAGTTAAAAAGCGCTAAGTATACCGCCTATTTCTTTGAACTGAATTAGCTAATTAAAAAAAAAAGGACTCTTCGTTCTTTGTAATTATACCACAAAGCATCCCTCTTGAAAAGGTTCTTTAGAAAGTTCTCCGGCGTAGCTGCCTTCATTAAAAGAAAAGAATGAAAATTTCGCGCTAAGTATACATATAAAAAAAGAAGAATCGCTAAGGCGAATTCTTTTATTTAATGAAAAAAATCTAGTCTTTTAAATGAAAAAATCCTTTAAAAGTAATTATCAAATCGCCAGCGTATTGAATTTTGGATATGTAAGCCCCAAATTAGAACAAACTTTTAAAATCTTTGCGGGGGTCTTACAAGAAATTGGGGCTAACACAACTTTTGGGTCTTACATATCGAAAATTCAAACTCTGCGGGGGCTCTTCTCTTCGGATTGGGGCTTACAAAAAATTGGGGCTAACACAACTTTTGGGTCTTACAAAAAAGTTGTTCTCTAGATAAAATGTTGTTCCAAGCTGTTCCAAGGCTTGGAACAACATTTTATCTAGAATTTACGGGGGATTTTTATACGTTGTTCCAATTGTTCCAACTTTAAATATATATATAAGAACAAAGAAGTTTTATATATATAAAAACAGAAGAAATTGAAATATATAAAACAAAAGAAAAAAAGGTCCTCCAGCGTAGCGTTAGCGTAGCGCCTAAGCATAAGTTTAAACATAAAGGATAACAAGCGTAAGCGCATAAGCATACCAGCATAACGCCTAAGGAGAGGGATAAGCATACAAGCGTAAGCGCCAAAGCGAGTAAACGTAGTAATTCCCCGCGACTAGTTTAGATGCATTGATAAGACTAGTAGCTCAGTTGGTGATGAAGGACTCTTCTCTTCTCTTCCGCGTAGCCGCCCTAGCGATTCTTCTTTTTTTATATTTTTATATGAGATTCGTTTCACGTTCTTTTTAAAAGAAAATAACTTTTAAAGTTGTTAAGCGAAAAGTAGCTCATATTATATTATAGTGGTGCGATGCTGTGAACGAATATAAAGCAATAAAATTTTGAAGAATATAAAAAAAAAGAAAGACTAAGACTCCTTAAACAAATGTTTGATTTTGTTTTTCATATTGTTTTATAATAATCCCCATGTGTGCCAATAAAAATCATTCCAATTAAGAAAAGCTTTTCTTTTCGGAACAATGCAAATTCTACTCTGTTTAAATGAAAGTAGAAATAAAGATCATAATGGAGAGTTTGATCCTGGCTCAGAATGAAACCTGGCGGTGTGCCTAACACATGCAAGTCAAACGACAATTTTTTTGGAGTGGCGGACGGGTGAGTAACACGTAAGAACCTACCTTTAGGAGGGGGATACCATCCTGGGAAACTGGTGCTAATACCCCATATGCTGAGAAGTGAAAAGGTATTTAACCGCCTAGAGAGGGGCTTGCGGCTGATTAGCTAGTTGGTGGGGTAATGGCCTCCCAAGGCGACGATCAGTAGCTGGTTTGAGAGGATGATCAGCCACACTGGGACTGAGACACGGCCCAGACTCCTACGGGAGGCAGCAGTGAGGAATTTTCCGCAATGGGCGAAAGCCTGACGGAGCAATACCGCGTGGAGGAAAAAGAAGACCTGTGGGTCGTAAACTCCTTTTCTCAGAGAAGAATACTGACGGTATCTGAGGAATAAGCACCGGCTAACTATGTGCCAGCAGCCGCGGTAATACATGGGGTGCGAGGTTTATTCGGAATGATTGGGCGTAAAGCGTTCGTAGGTGGTTTCACGAAGTCCACTGTCAAAGATCAGGGCTTAACCTTGGGCAGGCAGTGGAAACTCGGAAACTCGAGTCAGGTGGGGGCTGAAGGAATCAACAGCGTAACAGTGAAATGTGTAGATATTGTTGAGAACACCGATGGAGAAATCATTCAGCTGGGCCATGACTGACACTGAGGGACGACAGCTAGGGGAGCAAAAAGGATTAGATACCCTTGTAGTCCTAGCCGTAAACGATGGAGACTAAGTGCTGTCAAAAAACAGTGCTGTAGCTAACGCGTTAAGTCTCCCGCCTGGGGAGTATGCTGGCAACAGTGAAACTCAAAGGAATTGACGGGGGCCAGCACAAGAGGTGGATTATGTGGTTTAATTTGATGCTACGCGGAGAACCTTACCAGGGATTGAACTGCCAAGAAAGATCCAGAGATGGGTCTGTGCCCGAAAGGGAACTTGGACAGAGGTGGTGCACGGCTGTCGTCAGCTCGTGATGCGAATTGTCAGGTTAAGTCCTTGAACGAGCGTAACCCTTGTTTTCAGTTGCCCGAAAGGGAACTCTGGAAAAACTGCCGATGTAAATCGGAGGAAGGAGAGGATGACGTCAAGTCAGCATGCCCCTTATATCCTGGGCTACACACGTAATACAATGGTCGAGACAGCGAGATGCTACCCCGCAAGGGCACGCTAATCTCTAAAACTCGGCCTCAATTCGAATTGTGTTCTGCAACTCGAACACATGAAGCCGGAATCTCTAGTAATCGCCAATCAGCTATGTGGCGGTGAATACGTTCCCTGGCCTTGTACACACCGCCCGTCAAATGGAGGGAGTGAGCTTCGCTCGAAGCCGTTCAGACTAACCCACAAGGATGTCAACGTCTACAGCGCGGCTTGTGACTTCTATTAAGTCGTAACAAGGTATCCGTACTGGAAGGTGCGGATGGAAAACCTCCTTCAATTTTCAAATATTAGAATTGAATCTCTTTAAATTTAATAAGAAGTACTAGACAAAACCAATAAGAGATATAAAAAAAGATGAAGGAATTTGCTCTTGAAATGGAGGCGTAGCCTCCGCTTCTCTTTTCTTTGTTGAAAAAATGGCTACGCCTCCTTTTCAAGAGGGCTCTTCTCTTCATTCTTCTTTTATATGACGGAGGCTACGGGGGAAGAGCCCTAGCGATTCTTCGCGGTATACCGTAAAGGAATTTGCTCTTGAAAAGGTTAATTCAGCTAAAAAGCGCTAAGTATACATATAAAAAATAAAAAAAGAAGAATCGCTAAGGCGTAGCCTTCTCATTAAATGAAAAAAATTAAAAGAATGAAAATTTCGCGCTAAGTATACCACTTTGAACTGAATTAGCGTTCTTTGCGTAGCCGCCTTCCTTTAGTTTAGTTTTTTTGTTAAATATTCACATTTTAAGACTAGTAGCTCAGTTGGTTAGAGCACACCGCTGATAACGGTGAGGTCGCTGGTTCAAATCCAGTCTAGTCTACCCTCTAGAAAGATCAAAACCTAGCGATTCTTCGCGGTAGACTTAGCGAAGCGGAGGCTACGGGGGAAGAGCCCTAGCGATTCTTCGCGGTATACTTAAGGAATCTTCGTTCGACGCGGTATACCTAGCGATTCTTCGCGGTATACCGCTAGTTAATCAAATAAAGGGATAGGCAGCGAGTCATATAAAAGAAGCGTTTCACTCCATCTCTTTATAAATAGAAGAAGAGGTTCATAGAAGTCCAAAGAAGCCATAATAATTCCACTTCGCTCCATCATATAAGGTTCATAGAAGTTCGGGGGGTTAGCTCAGTTGGTAGAGCGTTGCTTTTGCACGGCAAATGTCATGGGTTCGAATCCCATATTCTCCAACTTTTGCCAGAAAATCCTCTTTTTTTTATGGCGAATTCTTTTATTTAATGAAAAAAATAGCCGAAGAGAAGAGTCCTCTCATATAAAAGAAGAGGAGAATTAGGGTTTTCGGGTCTTTTTATTTTAAGTTTTGGGTACTAGCTAGTGTATACGGTATACCGCGAAGAATCGCTGAGGTATACCGCGAAGAATCGCTAGGGCTCTTTTCTTCAGATTGTGGGTTAATGCTTATAAATTGGAGCTTCTCTCCGAAACGGTAAATCTTTACTACTAGCTAATTCAGTTTATTTATAATTGTATTGAGCTAATTCCTTTTGATAGTGACATTTCTTATTTTATTTTATTGAGAAAATATTTTACTCTAATCGCCCATTAATTTGAGCGAAGCGATTTTGAAAAATGCACTATCCAAAAATCCAATGAACTAAAGCGGACGGTGGAGACCTAGGCACTCAGGGCCGAAGAAGGGCGTAGTAACCGACGAAACGCTCCGGGGAGCTGGAAACGAGCTTTGATCCGGAGATTCCCGAATAGGGCAACCTTATAGACTTCTTTTTCAATTCATATAAAAGAAGAGGGAACCCGGTGAACTGAAACATCTCAATAGCCGGAGGAAAAGAAAGCAAACGCGATTCCCTTAGTAGCGGCGAGCGAAACGGGAACAGCCTAAACCAATTATTTGGTACTCAACAGAGTCCTAAAATTGGTGTCGTGGGATTAGCGAAGCGGTATACCAAAATCTCTTTTCTTTATCGGAGAAGAATGAATTTGGGTATCTCTTATTCTTGTTTAATACTAATACAGTTAAAGAAAATAAATCAATGACTAAATTAAGACGAAGCAGCTGAATCCTGCACCATAGATGGTGAAAGTCCAGTAGCCTTAAATAGAAAATTTTGATCAACGTCTAATCCCGAGTAGCATGGGACACGTGGAATCCCGTGTGAATCAGCGAGGACCACCTCGTAAGGCTAAATACTCTTGAGTGACCGATAGCGAAAAGTACCGTGAGGGAATGGGTAAAAGAACCCCTGCAGGGGAGTGAAAAAGAACATGAAACCGTCCGCTGACAAGCAGTGGGAGGAAAAGAATTTCTGACCGCGTGCCTGTTGAAGAATGAGCCGGCGACTTATAGGAAGTGGCGTGGTTAAGGAATGACATCCGGAGCCAGAGCGAAAGCAAGTCTGAATAGGGCATTTGTCACTTCTTATGGACCCGAACCCAGGTGATCTAACCGTGACCAGGATGAAGCTTGGGTAAAACCAAGTGGAAGGCCGGACCGACCGATGTTGAAAAATCGGCGGATGAGTTGCGGTTAGCAGGAGAAATTCCAATCGAACTTGGAGCTAGCTGGATCTCCCCGAAATGTGTTGAGGCACAGCGGTAACGATGGGCTACCTTTGGGTAAAGCGACTGTTTTGGTGCGGGCTGCGAAAGCGGTACCAAGTCATGGCAAACTCAGAATCAAAGGTAAGGCTTTCCGTGAACCAGTGAGAATGTCGGAGATAAGTTTGACATTCAAGAGGGAAACAGCCCAGATCACCAGCTAAGGCCCCTGAATGGCCGCTAAGTGGAAAAGGATGTGGGGATGCTCAAACAACCAGGAGGTTTGCTTAGAAGCAGCAACCCTTGAAAGAGTGCGTAACAGCTCACTGGTACAAGCGTTCTTGCGCCGATAATGACCGGGACTAAGCGGCCTGCCGAAGCTGTGAGATATGATTTGATCTGAATCAATCTATCGGTAGGGGAGCGTTCCGTTATCGGGTGAAGCCATGACGAAAGTCATTGTGGACGAAACGGAAGTGAGAATGTCGGCTTGAGTAACGAAAACATTGGTGAGAATCCAATGCCCCGAAAACCTAAGGGTTCCTTCACTAGGCTCGTCCATGAAGGGTTAGTCAGGTCCTAAGATTAGGCCGAAAGGCGTCGTCGATGGAAATCAGGTTAATATTCCTGAACTGATTGAAGTTTAAGGATCCCGAGGGACGAAGAAGGCTAAGCTGGAACTGTTTATGGATTGCAGTGGAAACGTCCAAGGTTATGAGAAAGAGAATGAAAACTCTTTTGAGCTGAGGCGTGATCCCGTTAGGAATCGAATCTTTGATTGGATTCCTCGCCAGCGATGTCACACTTCCAAGAAAAGCTCGTTCGATTCATACTTCAACACCTGTACCAGAAACCGACACAGGTAGGTGGGTAGAGAATACCTAGGGGCGCGAGAGAACTCTCTCTAAGGAACTCGGCAAACTGGCCCCGTAACTTCGGAAGAAGGGGTGCCCCTGCGAAGGGGTCGCAGTGACCAGGCTCTGGCGGCTGTTTACCAAAAACACAGGTATCCGCAAAGTCGTAAGACAATATATGGGTGCCGACACCTGCCCAGTGCCGGAAGGTGAAGGAAGTTGGTTAGGGGTTTCCTGAAGCTAACGACCGAAGCCCCGGTGAACGGCGGTTGTAACTATGACAATCCTAAGGTAGCGAAATTCCTTGCCAGGTAAGTTCTGGCCTGCACGAAAGGTGTAACGATCTGAGCGCTGTCTCGGAGAGAGACTCGGTGAAATAGACTTGTCCGTGAAGATGCGGACTACCTACACCAGGACAGAAAGACCCTATGAAGCTTGACTGTATCCTGGAATGGGGTTCGGGCTCTTCTTGCGCAGCCTAGGTGGGAGGCGATGAGGGCTTCCTTTCGGGGAAGTCGTAGCCATCATTGAGAGACCACTCTGGGAGAGCTAGAATCCTAATGGCGATCCTTGAACCAGGACGCTTGAAAGTTTCAGGTGGGCAGTTTTTCTGGGGCGGAAATCTCCCAAAAGGTAACGGAGATGTGCAAAGGTTCCCTCAGTCTGGACGGAAATCAGACAATGAGTGCAAAGGCATAAGGGAGCTTGACTGCAAGACCTACAAGTCGAGCAGGCTGGAAACAGGGCCTTAGTGATCCGACGGTTCCGCGTGGAAGGGCCGTCGCTCAACGGATAAAAGTTACTCTAGGGATAACAGGCTGATCTTCCCCAAGAGTTCACATCGACGGGAAGGTTTGGCACCTCGATGTCGGCTCATCGCAGCTCAGGGCGGTAGTACGTCCTAAGAGTAAGACTGTTCGTCTTTTAAAGCGGTACGTGAGCTGGGTTCAGAACGTCGTAAGACAGTTCGGTCCATATCCGGTGTAGGCGCTAGAGTATTGAGAGGATCCTTCTATAGTACGAGAGGACCTATGAAGGACGCACCTATGGTATACCAGTTCTTGGTCCCCCAGGAAACGCTGGGTAGCTACGTGCGGAGTGGATAACTGCTGATAGCGTCTAAGTAGGAAGCCCACCTCAAGATGAGTACTCTTCCGAGTAGATAGTTTATCGAAAGGTATGAGGTCACGGCTAGACAAGCCGATAATAGGTGTTAGGTGAAAGACCAGCAATGGTTTCAGCCGAGACATACTAACGACCCAATCATTTGGATTTGGATTTGCTTTTTCAAAAGCTTGTTTCTTATTTTATGGCAAGAAAATCTTTTAAAGGATTTTCGGAAGAATGCGTAACTGTTTCACCGAAGCTTAGCTTCGCTGCAACTCTGGTGCTCAACGCTCGGTTGGAACCACACCAACCCATCCCGAACTTGGTGGTGAAATAACCGAGAGGAAAAAAGGCCCTGCAAGGGGTACTTTGTGGAACCTTTTTCCTAGCGCCAGGGTGAAAAAAAAAGATGAGAAGGCGTAGCCGCCTTAAGGAATTGAAAAATCCTTGCGTAGCCGCCTTGAGGAAGGCGGCTACGCCTTCTCCTTCCTTTAAAGTCCTTTAAAGTAAAGCACTACGTCCGAAGCGTAAAAATTTTATAAAGCATTTAAAGATTTCAATTCAATCTCGCTGCGCTCGACACTAGCGAGGCGGAGGCTACGGGGGAAGAGCCCTAGCGATTCTTCTTTTTTTATATGTCTACCGTGTACACTAGGTTTCTTTCTTCTTTCATTAAATAAAAGAATTGGCCGAAAATCCTTATAAAAGGGAGCGGCGAATTCTTTTATTTAATGAAACAAGAACTAGCTAGTTATAAAAACAACCATTATACTGGTTTTTTAAAAAAATTTATTATATAATACCAAATCTCTTTATGGAATTGGAAAGAATTGGGTTGATTCCTCGATCGATGATTCGGATTATGGATAGGTTTTATCAACAATTATCAGGTAGCACCGGTGATCCATTGGTGAAACAATTTCGTTTTTCAAAATATTTATTATTAACTACTCTTAAATCTTTATGGATTTTAATATTAGTTCCACTTTTTATCAATTTTCTAAGTAAAAATTACTTATTTCGACCTTTGACAGAATATTTTTGGAATCAAAAACAAGCAGAAATTTTTCTAAATTTCGAATTACAAGAGCGAGCTTTTGAAGAAATTCGAGATTTTGAAGAAAAAATGTATTTTGAATCTTTAGTTCAACCGTTAGCTTTGGGCGAAGAGAATCAAAGTAGTGAAATTCACAGCATCATGCCGGGATATGCGTCGCTCCCTGAAAATCCTTTAAAAGTGGAAATGGTGACGAACCTTTATTCCTTTAAAGGTATGGGTTTCAAAGAAGATGATGGAGCGAAGCGGAATTTGACGACTTTTCCAAATAGTTCGAATTCTCTTTTAAAGGAAGGCGGCTACGCCGGGGGAAGAGTCCTTAGCGTTGGACTTGATGGTTTGACACAAAAATCATCTCCCCTTTTAAAGGATTTTCGGATGGATCATATAGCAGAACAAAATTTAGAACAAAAAATGACTGAATTAGCCAAACACTATAATCAACAAAGTATTGAAGCTATTACAAATTTGTTAGCAGATTTAATGGGCTTAGCAACACTCGGTTTTTTATTTGTTAATATGAAAATGTCGATTGTTAATACGACAGCTTTCCTATTTGAATCCTTCTTTAGTTTAAATGATAGTAAAAAATCGTTTTTAATGCTTTTGTTCACAGATTTACTTGTAGGTTTCCATTCTCCACGTGGATGGGAAGTAATTTTTCAATTCATATTTGCTCATTTTGGCTTACCTGAAAATGAAAATGTTATTTTTTTATTGGTAGGTACTTTTCCAGTATTATTGGATGTATTGTTTAAATATTGGATTTTCCGCCATTTAAATCGACATTCTCCGGCGACTGTTGCTACTTATCAATCTATGGTAGAATAGTAAAGGATTTCGCTGCGTTTTCCTTTTTCTTCCTAAAGTCGCTTCGGAAGGCGTAGCCGCCTTTGCCCCTCTTGAAAAGGGAGGCTACGCCTCCGCTTCTCTTTTCTTTGTTGAAAAAATGGACCCCAAAATCTTTTTCTTTTAACTGAATTGGCCGCCAAGAATCGCTAAGGTATACATATAAAAAAAGAAGAATCGCTAGTTCCCAAGCTCGGATAGATTATATTTATATAATAGTCCATATATACAATTAAAAGAGCAAATTCCTTTAAAGGATTGTCATAAAATAGATGGACGCAATGAAATGAACGGATTCATACCTTTTAAAGGAGATTAGTGCATATATACAATTGAAAGAGTTCTGAAAATACTCACAAAAAATCAGTTTGATTCCGCTGCTAGCCCCGTAAGGCTAGCTAGTTCTTGTTTTAACTGAATTCGCCGCTCCCTTTTATAAGGATTTTCGGCCAATTCAGTTAAAACAAGAAAGAAACAAGTATTTTCGGGCCAATTCCTTTTAGCTAGGGAAGGCGGCTACGCGTTTCTTTAAAAGAAACGCGAATCTCTTTAAATTTCAATAAGGCGAATTGATTTTCTCCTTTAAAAGGAATATAGGGGAAGACCATACTCGGGTTGAATATGGTATCTTTTTGAATTAGGAGAAAGATAAAATATTGTCTATTGTGTTTTTTAAAATAAGACCAATGGCTCCACAAACAGAAACTAAAGCAGGTGCTGGGTTTAAGGCCGGCGTAAAAGATTATCGATTAACTTATTATACGCCAGACTACATTGTGAAAGATACTGATATTCTTGCAGCTTTCCGTATGACTCCACAACCAGGCGTTCCACCAGAAGAGTGTGGTGCTGCGGTAGCGGCAGAGTCTTCAACAGGAACATGGACTACAGTATGGACTGATGGTTTAACTAGTTTAGACCGTTATAAAGGTCGATGCTATGATATTGAGCCTGTACCAGGTGAAGAAAACCAGTATATTGCATATGTAGCATACCCACTAGACTTGTTTGAAGAAGGTTCAGTAACAAACCTATTTACATCTATCGTAGGAAACGTATTCGGATTCAAAGCTTTACGTGCACTACGTTTAGAAGATTTACGTATTCCAGCTGCTTATGCTAAAACTTTCCAAGGTCCTCCACACGGTATTCAAGTTGAACGTGATAAACTGAACAAATACGGGCGTGGTTTACTTGGTTGTACAATTAAACCTAAATTAGGTCTTTCTGCTAAAAACTATGGTCGTGCTGTTTACGAATGTTTACGTGGCGGTCTAGACTTTACTAAAGATGATGAAAACGTTAACTCACAACCATTCATGCGTTGGAGAGACCGTTTCCTATTTGTGGCTGAGGCTATCTATAAATCTCAATCAGAAACAGGTGAAATTAAAGGGCATTATTTAAATGCAACAGCTGGAACTTGTGAAGAAATGCTTAAACGTGCAGTATGTGCTAAAGAACTAGGTGTACCTATTATTATGCATGACTACTTAACTGGAGGTTTCACTGCTAACACTAGCCTTTCAAATTACTGTCGTGACCACGGACTTCTTCTACATATTCACCGTGCTATGCACGCAGTTATCGACCGTCAGAGAAATCACGGAATCCACTTCCGCGTATTAGCGAAAGCACTACGTATGTCTGGTGGTGACCACTTACACTCTGGTACTGTAGTAGGTAAATTAGAAGGTGAACGTGAAGTAACTTTAGGTTTTGTTGACCTAATGCGTGACGATTATATTGAAAAAGATCGTAGCCGTGGTATCTACTTTACACAAGATTGGGTTTCATTACCAGGTGTTATGCCAGTTGCTTCTGGTGGTATCCACGTATGGCACATGCCTGCTCTTGTTGAAATTTTCGGTGATGATGCTTGTCTACAATTCGGTGGTGGTACATTAGGTCACCCATGGGGTAACGCTCCAGGTGCCGCTGCTAACCGTGTAGCTTTAGAAGCTTGTACTCAAGCTCGTAACGAGGGTAGAGATTTAGCTAGAGAAGGTGGCGATGTTATCCGTGCAGCGTGCAAATGGTCTCCAGAACTTGCTGCAGCTTGTGAAGTTTGGAAAGAAATTAAATTTGAATTTGAGACTATTGACAAACTTTAATTATATTTCTTCATATTTAATAGCAAATTCAATTTTAAGTGATTACTTAGCACTTTTCTTTGAAAAGTATTAAGAGCGAAGTTAAAATGCTTATTCCGCTTATTGTTATAGATAGTCCGCTGCGCTGAGGAAGAGTCATAATTTTACTTTTATATGAGCGTAGCGGACATCTATATGTGCGAAGCGGTCATAATTTTACTTTTATATGAGTAAGGCGGCTACGCAAGGACTCTTCCCCCGGCGTAGCCGCCTTCCTTATAAAGAAGTGTGTGAATTAGTTCTTCTTTTATTTATTTTTAGGACTCTTCGCGAAGCGATTTTTATGAATTTTAGGACTCTTCGGCGTAGCCGCCTTCCTTCGAGCGAAGCGATTTTTAAATATTCGTCCTTTTTTTGTTTGAAATAATGAACTCGAAAAATTTTAGGCTCTTCCAGAAGAGATCCCTAGCGCTAATTCAGTGAAAATTCTGTCAGGAGACAAGACCTTCGCTAATTCAGTGAAAATTTTGTTTGAACAAATATTCTTTTATTTAATGAAAAAAGGAAGGTCTTGTCTCGTTTGAAATAATGAACGCTAAAAATTTTAGGCTCTTCCAGCCCCTAAAATTTTGAATTTTGTCGGGAATTTAAATGACTGGAAACTGAATCCTTTCTTAACTTATAAAAGTGCATCATACAAGTAAAGTTGCTTCTTTTCAGAGAACTTATTGTATACACTTTGTTAAAAAAATTCTTACAACCTAGCGGGCCCGCATTCTGACATTAGGAATGCCAAGCTTTATCCATTAAGCTATAGGTTGACTTTTAAAATTGTATTAACTTTTTATTTCACATAAACCTCGCTAAGCGGTTTTTATTAATACTAATTCAGTTTAAATAATACATTTTAGATATTTTCTAGGGCCGAGCCCTAGCGCTAATTCTTTTATTTAATTATTTTTCAAATAGTTCTTTGCGACTTGTCAGTTTCTTTTTGTTTTAAAGAATGAACGACGAATATTTTTCTTTTAACTGAATTAGGCCCTAACGAAAATAAAAATGCTTTAAGATATAATCGATATTTGCGAAGAGAAGACACGGATGAAAATAAAAAAATTACTGAACAAGCATTTGATACGGTACGGACTTTTAACACTTTTACTAAAACAACTAACAAACGTCCAATGGAATGTTCACCCGGTCCAGAGTAGGTCCAGAGGAGGTCCGCTAGCAAATCCAATATTTACAGTGCAGGTCCATATGGTCTTCATATTTCATTAAAATTTTTTGTCGGGGACGGGGACGGGGAAGAGTCCCCGTCCCCGTATCAGCTAAATTTTATATAAAAAATATGATTATGCCATAAAGAGATATTTTACACTTTTATCAAATAGGTAAAAATTACCATATCAATATATATATCAAATTTATCTGATATTTTCCTTTCTTTATGTAAGTCAGTTAGAATGTTGACCAGGTCCATACCCGGCCTATACCCGGTCCGGGTGTTGTCCCAGGTGAAAAACTAATAAAATCACGGTAGGTCTCCCACTTATTTGATGAAAAATGTATGTCAGATCCAGCGTAGAATATATTTCTATTTTTTTAAAATTATTATTATTTTGACTTTTGTTTTTCTCCACTTTAACTTATTAATATTCTGTAACTTCTCCTTGAAACCAATGTCTTTTTGCTTCTATAGGTAATTCTGATTTTAGTAAATAGTTAGACCAGGGACTTAATTTATTTGTTAATTCTTTCTCTATTCTTTGAACTTCTTGTTTTAGAGATATAGAAGGAGTATCAGCCTCTGAATCCACAATAAATAAAGCCATTAGCCCATCGTGATCAAGTGAAAGAGGTATGCCATTGAGTTCAACAACGTGTTGCGTTAAAGAACAAGCAAGAACTACCTCAAACCCCTGTAAAACCATAGAAATGCCTTTATAAGATGCTTCATTCTTGTAAGGTCTATATCGATCGATGGTGTATGTGTATGTTTTTAAAAAGGTAGTAGAGAAACATTGTCTATTCAAATCTTTTACTTCCTTTACAAGTTGAAAATCCTCCGCAATAGACCTTGTTACTTGAAATATTGCCGATTCCTTAAGATTATTATTAGGTAAAAGTTCTATAACATTCGCTGTTAAATTATCTACTAATCTATCTGGACTAGCCGGATTTCCACCATTTAAAGAAGTATAAAGAAATATTTTTAATATTCTTTTAAATTGTTTTTTTGACATTTCAATATCTTTATCTAAATAAAGAGGTAAAAATTGATTTATTTGTCTTTCCCAAAAGTTATTACCTTCAAGAGCTTGTTGAAGTGTGTTACCTATCGGTAATAAGGATCCTGCAACTCTAGAATGACAAGCAGACATATCTAATTCTATTACTAGCCATTCTTTATTAATCTCTGTCAATTTTCTTACAATTTCTATAAGTAAGACTTTATTCATACCATGAAAAGAATTACCTGGTACCTTTAAGCGTGGGGCTTTTGGTGATCTTAAATATGCTGATGGTACTAAAGTATCGAAATTCCGGTTTGATCTAAAATATCCTAAGTTTCTTTTTTTACCAGGTTTATCATATTTAGTCCCTTTAAAACTTTCAAAACATTCATAAGCTATATTTTTCTGTTCCTCTCTTGACAAATAATTGGTAAAAATGTTATTTACAGGAGATGCTATATATCTTAAGGAATTAACCATTTATTCCCCCTTGTAGCGAAAAGGTAGTAGTTCTTTTTGGTGTGTAAGAAAAATGAACAGGTGGAATTTCACAGATCAATGCATGTTTTTCTAACCACAAAGACAGCTCACTATCATTTATGTTCTTTATATTCATAATATATATTCCTTTTAAATTTTTTTATATTTTTATATTGATACATATAAATATCTCTATTTATTCTTATATATCTATTTTCTCATTATATATATATGTATCAGTTTAACCATTTTAGCTAATACTTTTTATTTATTTCCCTTTTATTATGGAAAATAAAATACAAGAGAGTGATATTGAAATCACTCTCCTGTTAGTTAATCATCTATATTAGAATCATTGACATTATTACTGTAATTATCAATGGGAGTTGTTCGATACTTTATTATGGATTCTTGTTTACCAAGAAACAAATCATCCTCAATATGTAAATCTCTGATATATTCGACTGAATTCACTGGATCAAATTCACCGAAATCGAATTCTTTACCTTTGTATTTTTCAATTGTTTCAAATTCATCAGGATTGTAATCTTTTACCATTAGAGTAATTCCAGTAATAGCATAGATTCTTCCATTCTTTATCCTGATTCTTTTTTGACTTATATCAATTTTATAATCATAACTTAATGTTTCTGATAATTGATTAGGAAGGAATTTTAATGTTTGTTTCATGTCATTGATTTCTTCTTGAAGAGAATTCTCTGTAATCCATTGCTCAAAATCATTTCTTAAATCACTCTTTGCTACATAGACTGAATCATTCATTTTTTTTGGTTTCAATAATCTTTCTTCAATATAATGATGTAAGTAGGTGAAATTAAATAGGCCACATCTCTCCATATATTTCTGTAGAAGTTTTCCTCTAACTTGTTGTTCAAGGAAATATCGTGGAGTGAACATTGCCCATAAAAAGAAAGAGAAGGAATACTTGATAATATATTCTTCTATATTAGAAATCATGAATTCTTGAGGAATACTTTCTTTGAATTCAATGGTTGTAATTTTGTCTCGTAATTCTGGTCTTGTGAATATATTAGGATAGTCATTTGGACTTTTATTTGAAATGATTAAAACTTGTGAGTATGGTCTAATGGTAAAATATTCATTAGTATGCTTTCGTTCTGCATATAATTGATCTCTACCTAAGACAACACGTAATATTTCAATCATGTCGTTCGTTAGTTTATTTACATCAGATACAAGCAACAGTTTTGCATCAACTAAGGACTCTTCCCCAGCTGTGAATTGGTTTCGAGATCTACTTAGTTCCATAACTGAACCTTGTGTCATTGTTTTAGCTATAGTTGCCCACGTTGATTTTGATGTTCCAGGTGCTCCCCAAAGCCAAAAACATTGTTGATAATTGCTACCTTCTGCCGGAGACATTATAACTCTTTGAATAATACTTCTTAACGCCATTGCTTTTATTGGATTATTCTCAGTTAGAACTTGAACGAATAATTTAAATGCTTTATCATTTAAATAAGCCTTAATGTATTCAATTGGTTCCATATCTTGATTTAAACTTAACATATTAATAGAATTTTGTTCGTTCACTATTTCATCTATATTGTTATTATTACTATCACTTAACAGTTTTTGTTCCTGCAAAGTTTTTATAAAAAGTTGTTTTGCTTCTTTTTCAAATAAAATATATGTACAAATGGAGTGAGGAGTCAAAGAAAAATTAAAAAAATAAGATTTTTTAAAAATATATATTTTACGTGTGAAAAGAAAAGAAAAAACATCAAATCGGTGGTCCACCCGGACCAACCGTGATTTTATTAGGGCCGGGACAACATCCGGGCCAGGTATGGGCCGGTCTGGACCGGTTCCACATTCCAGCTGACTTACATTGAAAAAATAAAATATCAGCTAAATTTTATATAAAAATTTATATGGTAATCAAAGAAGAGCCTATTTGATAAAAGTGTAAAAGATCTTTTATGGCAGAATAAAAAATAAAAAATATATATATATATATATATACATAATTAACGATATAATAAAAAAGACCCTTTTTATTATAAGTAACTCAAAGAAAAAAGAGGGACTATAGTGTGTTATAAAAAGAAAATTACAAGAATACATATATATTTTTGACGGTAAGAGTCAAAGAAAAAAGAGCCCTAAAAAAAGGAAAAGAGTCAAAGTGAATGTTGACCCGGTCCATACCCGGCCCATACCCGGTCCGGGTGTTGTCCCGGGTGAAAACCTAATGTTTTCAAGGGTGGTCCGGGTGGCCCACATGTTTTAGGATTTTTTATTTATTTTCAGAAATTTTTTATTTATTTTCAGAAATTTTTTTCTAGTAAATTTCATTACAGAAAATATATAAAAAGGTATGGACTTTATGGACGGTATGGACATACCGTGAAAACATTGGATTTTCTAACGGACGGCCTCTGGACGGTTTTACCTTCCAGCGGACGGAAGGCGGCTAAGCATAAGATAAGAGTCATAATTTTCATCATTATTTATAAAGAAAAGATTGATATATATATGTATATGTTTTTTTGATAAAAGTATTAAATATCTTTTCTTGCACACTGAAATAAATTATTTTAAAAAAAACAGACTTACCTATAGAAGCAAAAAGACATTTTTAAAAAGGAGAAGGAATTATCATCAAAAAGCAGCACTATAGTGTGTTCTAAAAGTTTACTTACAACGAGATAGCAAGACGGTGTGGATTGATGAGGACTCTTCGTTCTTTGCGACTTTAGTCATTGAATTTTTATATTCATAATAGAGAATTAGCTCGAAGAGAACCGCAAAGCGCCATTTATTTTTTCATTAAATAAAAGAATTCGCTCTTCGAAGAGAAGCGAAGCGACTTGTTTTTAATCTTCTTAATAATTTGAATTCATGATACTCTTCCCCGATAAATATCCTTCATGATATCTTTTATTCATAGCCGTGAAATTATCATTTCACGTCTATTCTATTTTTATTGTTCTATCCTTTTAAATAAAATTAATACTCTTCCCCAATAAAAATTGATACTCTTCCCCAATAAAAATTGATACTCTTCCCCGATAAATATCCTTCATGATATCTTTTATTCATGCTATCTTTTGTTTTATGATATCTTTTATAAATGATTGCTTTTGTTATGATGATATGTTCTGAACCAAACATATCATCTTTTTTTACCACTTTAAAATCTTTAAATTTTATTTTTTTCCATAAATACAAAGAAATCCGAGGTGTGTCACACATTTATCAAAACCGTCATAGCCTTAGCGATTCTTCGCGGTATACCGTTGAAAGAGAAACATGTAAAAAAGCCTTAATGTCAAAGGCGTCATGCTATTTTAACAAAAATAAAATGAAGAGCGCCAATTCAGTTAAATGCAAATAAAATGAATATAGAACAATAAAGTACAATAGTTAATAAAGAACAATAAAGTACAATATTTATGAAAAAAATATATGATAAATATACAATCAATAGCTTATATTCTGGAGACCATATGACATTCAGTTGTTCAAGTCGCTTTGCGGTTCTCTTCGAGCTAATTCATTTAAAAACTTATTTCTTCTCCTCTTCTTTTTTTATATGTATGAATTAGCCATTTTTCATTCTATTAAACAAGAAGACTAATTCAGTTAAATAAAAGATTCAGTTTCTTTTTCTTTTAACTGAATTAGAGATAAAGATGATGAAGTTTGAATTGTAAAAAAATAAATAAAAAAGTAAAAAAATACGTAAAAAAATAAATAAAAAAGTAAAGCAAAAAAGTAAGGCAAGTCTACAAGTCGCTTCGCGAAGTCGCGAAGAATCGCGAGGACTCTTCGTTCTTTAAGCGGAATTGTAACGTAATGGCGTTAGTATTCCTAACGCCAATTACGTTGCAAAACATACTAACTATAAAGAAAGTAAAAAGATTAATTTAAATCTTTAACTAATGTATAGATATTACGCAAGATCTAGAGGGAAGTTGTGAGCGTTTCTTTCGTGCATTACTTCCATACCTAAGTTTGCTCTGTTAATAACGTCAGCCCAAGTGTTGATAACACGTCCTTGGCTGTCGATAACTGATTGGTTGAAGTTGAAACCGTTTAGGTTGAAAGCCATTGTGCTAATACCTAAAGCAGTGAACCAAATACCAACAACTGGCCAAATAGCTAGGAAGAAGTGAAGTGAACGAGAGTTGTTGAATGAAGCATATTGGAAAATTAGACGACCAAAGTAACCATGAGCAGCTACGATGTTATAAGTTTCTTCTTCTTGACCGAAACGGTAACCAGCGTTTGTAGAAACGTTTTCAGTTGTTTCACGGATTAAAGATGAAGTAACTAGTGAACCGTGCATTGCAGAGAATAATGAACCGCCAAATACACCAGCAACACCTAACATGTGGAATGGGTGCATTAAAATGTTCGAAGAATGTTATGTATGGGCTCTTTATCCCATACTCTCCTCATTTCTAAGGAGTATCGGACTATATCATAAAGAATTCTCCCAAAGGGTAGAAATTCTTCCTAGGCACTCGTGGAGCTTCATAACCCGGTCTGGGTCGTATGCTCTAGTCTCTGAACCTTCTAATCCTTCCGGATTAGCTCGGCTGCTGATTGGCGTAGATATTGACTCTTGATTTTCAAGCAATAAAAGTAGAAAATATTGAAATTGCTTAACAGTGTTCTTTCCATACCCGTATTGGTTATGGAATGTCATATGGAATTCTTTGGTCAAAACAATCCCGTTTTCAGGAACATAAATTAAATGTGGATGGTGGTTTGCACAATTTAAATGATGCACCACTAAACTCCCCGGTGGAACTTGATCTTTGGAAATTCCTGTGATCGCGCATTGAAAGTCAAATCGTTCAAAAACCTTTTCTCGCCATTTTAAATATTCAAACTCATGGCGCCATCGACGAGGCCACGTAAAGGTCTTTGACGAGCTGATTCAGACATTAGAAGAATCGTTTCTTCTGAATACTGTCGATTATTAAGTTTTTGACTTACTCGCTCCTTTCCACAACAAGGACATCCGGTTCGGGAACGATTATAATTAGTGAAGGTAGTTATATGTTCATGAAAATGTTTTGGACACCATACAATCAAAGGAGATTGTTTCGTTTGATACTCTCCTTCCACAAAAATATGACCACGCTTTTCAATATTTTCTAATGTTTGTTTAAAAGCTTGTTTTTTGAACTCTTCAGAGTTTTTATAAGGCATATGTATATATAGATTGATTCAATACTAAAATCAAGAGTTAAAGGTCAATATCTTTAGCTTTCCAGACAATTCACCTAGTTTAATGAGCACAACATTTTATGCTCAGCTTGGAAAACAATCCATTCGTTATGTATAGGCTCTTTATCCTATACTCTCCTCGTTTCCAAGGAGTATCGGACTATATCATCATCTCTTTCTTATTTTAAAAGAGATGTTGGGCACTCGTGGGAGGATTATCGTTAGAGCAACTCACCTCCTAGTCTCTGAGCCGTCTTAACCCTTTTATTACAGCAAATTTTTGCTGACTCTGAGTTAAGCTTGGCGGATGATTACCATAAAGAAATTTTTGTATAAATACTCTTTACAAAATTTTTAGAACCCTTCATTAAAGATTTTTTGTTTAATTTCAAACGAAGAGAAGAGTCCACATTATAACGGTTTTTACAGAACTCTGAAAATTGAGCTTCTGTATTCTTGCCGTAGCCATATGTTTTATGAAAAGCATCATGAACTTCGTATGTAATAAGTACGCCGTTTTTTAAATCATGACGCTTATCTATGGCATGATCCCAAGAGTCTAAATGATGACATTCTAATTTTTGTTTAACACCTGTTAAAATACATGTACGATTATAAAGCTTTTTAATTCCATTCATCCAGCAATAGTCGAGAGTACTACGTGTCTTTTTATCACGTCCATAGCCCCCTTGAAATTTAGGATGGTCTTCACCAAACTTGTTTTTTAAAGAGCCGGGTCTTCGACTAGCTTTTTCACTAATTAAAGTACGTGTTTTTTTGCTTACCATTTTACCTTTATGAGTTTCAGAAATTTTAACTTTCTTACACTTAGGACAGCCTGTTTTTTTTGCATTTTTGTAAGAATGTACAGTGCATTCAAAGGTAGACTGACAAGTTAAGCACTGAAAAGTAAGGGCGCTTTTAACACTTTTGTAAACTTCTTCAAAGTTTGATGTAATAAGTAAATGATTACGGGCTAAAGCTAAATTTTCGATATCAATTTTTGTTAATTTTTTTGATATATCAATTCCTCCTTTTACAACATTATACATATATATTATAATATACATGCAACATTATTGTTAGTTCATAGAATTGTTGTTTTATCCAGGCTTTTTCGAGGGGCTTGACTATATTTATAAAAAAATTCCTTCTTCAGGCTTCCATCAATTAACCCAATTTTTCAACCAACATCACTATTGGAAGTCACGCGTAATTTTCATGAAGTTGAAAGTTCCAGAAATACCTAGAGGCATACCATCTGAGAAAGAACCTTGTCCGATTGGGTAGATAATGAATACAGCAGTTGCTGCAGCTACAGGAGCTGAGTAAGCTACTGCGATCCAAGGACGCATACCAAGACGGAAAGATAGTTCCCATTCACGACCCATGTAAGAACAAATACCTAGGAAGAAGTGGCAAACGATTAGTTGGTAAGGACCACCGTTGTAAAGCCATTCGTCTAGAGTAGCTGCTTCCCAAATAGGGTAGAAATGCAGTCCAATAGCGTTAGATGTTGGAACGATAGCACCAGAAATGATGTTGTTACCGTATAAAAGAGAACCAGAAACTGGCTCACGGATACCATCGATGTCTACTGGAGGAGCTGCGATGAATGCGATGATGAATACAGAAGTTGCAGTTAAAAGAGTAGGGATCATTAAGCATCCGAACCAACCAATGTATAGACGGTTGTCAGTGCTAGTAACCCACTCACAAAAACGAGCCCAAGTGCCTTTTACTTCAGATTTTTCTAAAATTGCTGTCATGATTCAATTCTCCTTAGATAAATTGGAATTTCTCCGAACATCTTCTCATCCATAACTTGCCCTCTTTTATATGAATTAATAAAGACTAGTCGCTTCGCGCTAGTGTACCTTCTATTTATAAAGTAACGAATAATCAAATTGATTATGAAAACTTCAAACCATTGTGATAGGCTTTCAAACGAATATACCCGTAGGGGTCCTTTCAAACGAATATAAACGCCATTTTTTAAAAAAACGAATACTTTTTCTTTTAACTGAATTAGTCCGCCATTTTTTCAACTTTCTTTAAATGGCTAATTCAGTCTTTTATTTTAAAAGAAGGATTTTCGGTATAGAGGTATGCTATGGGAGAAGATTCAACCTGTTAGAAAGAATTATATGATTTTTTAAATAAAAAAAACAAAAATAAAACAAATCAAGTGACCAACAACATATTCTATTTTAACTGAATTAGTCATAAACAAAAAGTTTTTTCAACTGAATTCGCTCTTCGAAGAGAAGCGAAGCGACTTTAAAGGCTAATTCCCGAAAATCCTTGTTTCTTTCTTCTTTCATTAAATAAAAGAATTGGCCGCCAAGAATCGCTAAGGTATACTTCTTCTAGGCGTAGCCGCCTTCATTTTGGTCATAATTAATAAAAAAATAATGGGCGTCCATTTGATAATAACAAAAATTTATTGACGTCCATTATTTTTTTATTAATTATGTCCATACCGTCTAATACTTTTTCTTGAAAATTTAGAAAATGAAAATTATAATAAATAAAATTTAAAATAAAATATCCGGAAAAATAGAAAAAGACTGCGGTCACTTTTTTCTATGTACAAAATAAAAAATTGTACATAGAAAAAAGTGACAACAGTCTTTTAGTGATTTATTAAGGAATACGCACTTAAGTCCGTATTCGAAAGGCTGTTATTCATCAATCCCAAAGAGATCCTAAAGAGATCCCGTGATCTCAATATCACATTATGTGTGTGCGTCTAGCCTAATATCAGATATATCTAGTAAACGAAAAAGTTAATCTAAACTTTCTTGGTTCCGGGTTGCAAATTTTTAGCCTTCCTTAAATTTTCCGGTTACAGGTTGAAAATTTTTAGTGTTTATTTTTGTTTATTTTTATTTGGAATTTCGTCTGCTTAATGATTGTTGTGTCGCATAAGCGAATGTTGGAGTTACCGGAGGCACTTGAGGTGGTTGAGTTTTTGACGGAGGGGCTGATTCTGAACCACTATCTAATGCATTAGCAGCCGCCCCACTTCAGGCACTACCGACGGCCCCCGCGGCACCCCCTAAAGCCCCACTTCAAACACCAGCGGCATTCCCTAAAACTTCACTCACAGCATCAGTAAAACCGGGTTTAGCTTTAGCTTTAGCTGCACCAGTTGCTGTGGATCCTGGTGAAAGACCTAGCTTTTCGAAATAAATTGCATCTTTCTTTGGTGGTTTGATATTGTCTATTAAACACTGTTCGACGATCTGAATATCTGAGTCTATATCATTTTGTTCATTTAGCAACAAGTATTTAATACTAACAAAGCTCTGTAAAGTTTCTGCAGTATAAAACCACTTGTATGATTTTTTCATAATGTTAAATTTTTTTATAGTTTTTCTAGTTTTGAAAAAAATTATAGGTTCTGACAACCCATTTATTAATAACGCAACTCGATACAATTCGAGAGGGAAAGTCGTATAATATTTTGGATTATACGTAGATATATTCATTAAAAGTTGACAACGTCTTCTACTGGATGAACGGGACCTTTCTTCAGTATATGATAAGTCCCTTTTATCAAAATTAATTAATGCCGCTTTACAAAACAATTCCAGCAATTGAAAAGCTGTTTCCTTTTTATCGACAAAAACGGTGGTTTTACAAGTCTTATTTTTCGATACAAAATTGGCACGAACACTCCCATAATTGCATAATTGTATGTAAAATTTTGAATTTTACGAAAAAACGTAACTAATCGTCAACATCTAAATTTGTTATTTCGTCGTTATTCTTATGATACCAAAGTTTGACTTGAGACATTCTATAAAATCCAGTCTCTGTAGACGTTAATTCTTTAAAAATGAAAACAATTGTAGGAAATTAAGTATTTGTCGAATCCCATTTAATTAAAAGGAATTAGCCCAATGATTTTTAATGAAACATCATTAGAAAATGTTGATGATGCCTTATCAACACCAGCCTGAATAAATGTCAGAATTTCTTCTTTAAACGACTTGTCGTGTAGCAAGCTTAAAACGTTGTCTTTTAACATGTGTATTGTTAAGATTCGCTTATTAATACAGGTAGTTTCAGGTAAACCATTTGTTAAGAGATCCAAAATGTGGTCGATTAATTCCGAAATATGATCACTTTTTTCATATGTTATTTCAACATGTGTTTTTAGTTCTGTGGTGACTCTGTCAATAATGACAGAGCAATTATTTTTCACATTGTTTGATAAATCGGTTAGATTATTATTGACCGATTCGACATCAGACATTATTTTATTGCTTAATGAGGTCAAAGAGTTTTATTGAGTTAACAACAGTGTTGATGTTATTAAGAAACGCTTTGACCTTATTAAATAATTTTTTATTATTTTCTTCTGAATTTTCTGTGTTTTCTTCTGACTTTTCTGACTTTTTTGTTGAATCTTTAAAAATCCATACATATTGAAGAGCGAAGCGATTTTAACTAGGCCACTATTTTTTATTAATAATAAGCAGAAAATTTTCTTATTTTTATGACCAAGTCAATTTTATAAAATTATTAAATTATTGTTGTCTCAGGGGGGATTCGAACCCACGACTTATCGCTTAGAAGGCGATTGTTCTAGTCCACTGAACTACTGAGACTTTCTATTAACATTTTTATTAAGTATATAAAAAAATAGAAAATATTCGACAAATAAAATGTCAACAAAGCGCAATTTTATCGAAAAATTTTAAAGTTATTGTTCTAGTTTTCTATTTTTATTGTTCTATAGGCCCAACCGGACTCGAACCGATGACCTATTGCTTGTAAGGCAATCACTCTACCAACTGAGTTATGGGCCTAAAAATATAATTATTAATAATTATAAAAAAAAAAATAAAAAAAAACAAATTTTTTTATCAATAAAAATGACATTAAATAATATGAAAGTTGACATTTTTATTTAGGATTTGTATTGGAATACAAATCCTAAATAAAAATGTCAACTTTCATATTATTTATAAACTGTATGTACGATAATTTTTTGAGCACTAACATAACTAACAATGCCTCCCGTTATAGATTCAAGAATATGTCCTGAATCAGCAACTGAACGTATTTCAACACCTGTGCCTACAATTGGTCTTTTTGGTCGAATAAGAGGAACAGCTTGGCGCTGCATATTAGCTCCCATTAAAGCACGATTTGCATCATCATGTTCAAAAAAAGGAACTAAAGAAGTTGCAATTGAAATCATTTGTATAGGTGAAAGAGACATATAATGAACTTGATTACGAAAAAATCTTATAAAATTATCTTTTTTTCGACCTGGTATCTGATTTTTTGGTAAAAAACCTAAAGCTGATAAATTAATATCAGCTGCAACCATATTTATTTGTTCTTCTTCATCAGAGGACAAATAAAATATTCCTAAATTTTTAATAACTTGCCCTTTATAGACTTTATAAAATGGTGTTTCAATTAATCCACTAGAATTTATTCGTGCATAAGTTGTAATAGAATTAACGAGTCCAGCATTTTTACCTTCTGGTGTTTCGACAGGACAAATTCTTCCATAATGTGTAGGATGAATCCCTCTAATAATCATTGTAGCATTATCTTTTGTAATGCCTCCCGGACCTAATGATGTTAAACGTCTTTTATGAGTAATTTCTGCTAATGGATTGATTTGATCCATAAACTGAGAAAGTGGACTTGTTCCAAAAAATTCTGTTAGAGCACCATTTAAAGATTTAGTAGTGATTAAAGATTCCATTTTTGGAATAACTTTAATTTGATTTAAACGATCTTTTATGTATTTTTCTAAACGAATTAATCCAACTCCTATTTGAATTTGAATAATTTCAGCTGCTGTACGAAGTTTTCTATTTTGTAAATGATCTATGTCATCTAAATTTTTCAAACCTTTTTCAACTTTCATCAAATAATCAGTAGCAAACAATAAATCATAAGAAGTTAAAACATGTTTTTTTGTTGAAATGGATAAGTTTAATTTTTTGTTTAAGGCTAATCGGCCTATCATTCCAATATCATAAGTTCGAGGATTCATAAATCTTTGAAATAACCATTTGCGAGCTTGTTCTTGCGATTTTAATATCGACATTTTTTTTTTTTTTACAAGTTTTTTGCTTATTAAATCCCAAGCCATTATAGAAGAATCCGGTAAAACAATAGATGGGATTTCAAATGTATCATTTTTTTTAGAATTTTTGATAATATTTCCATTAATTTGGTTTTTTACAAGATTGTTAGATAAATAATTATTTAATTGTAATTTTTTTACTTTTTTAGTCACTGCAAAATCTGTTTGTAATGAATGATTGAAATTTTGTAATAAACGTTTTGGATTAGATATATATCTAAAGATTACACGTTCACTTAAACCTATACCTAAAAGAAACCATAAAAGAGGAATTTTAGGAGTTTTCTTCATCTCCGCCCAAAAAAAATGATCTTTATCAACAGAGAATCGAAGCCAATAACCTCGAAGTGAGACAAAATCTGCATAATATCGCGAAAAAGATTGATTCATTAATATATTTTTTTTATCAAAAGAATCATATTGATGAATTGCTTCAGAATAATAAATCCCAGGTCCTCTAATTATTTGATTCATAATTACACGTACAGCTCCATTTATGATAAAATAACCACGTTTAGTCATTAAAGGTAAATTTCCAATAAGAACCCATTTTAATTGAATTTTTTTACTTTTTTTATCCATTAACTGTACTGGAATATAAAGTTCTGCTACATAACTTTTTCCTAATAAAATGGATTGACGAACATTCCATTTCGGTCGTTTAAGTTTATAATATTCAGGATAAAAAATTAATTCAATGTTGTTTTTATTATTTCGAATAGGATTGCGATTAGATAATTCTTCGATTAATCCATTTTGTAATAAATTAAGAAAACTTTTGCGTTGCAGTTCAGTAAAATCAGAAAAGAATTGATTTTTTTGTTCATGTTTATAAAATTGTTTTAAAATAATTGACATAAAGCATAGTTTTCATAAAAAATTTTTATTAGAGAGGGGATAGACTAGTAATTGTTAATTTCAAACTTAATTAGTTGTTATTAGCAATATGCTCTAGCGATTCTTCGCGGTATACCGCATACACTAGTATTTAATTTAATGAGTCTTAGCGATTCTTCTTTTTTTATATGTATACTTAGCTATTCTTGACGTCGAATTCAGTTAAAAGAATAAAAAAGTTTCTATTTATGAAGAGCAAAGCGTAGCTAGTGTATACGGTATACCCCTTCTTTTAACTGAATTAGCGTTCGACGCGGTATACCTAGCGATTATATGTCTACTGCTAGGTAATCAAATAATAAAGGGGGCTGCGCCGCTTCATTCTTCTATTTATAAAATAAATTGCGCCGCTTCGAATTCCTTCTTTATACTCTTCTTTTAACTGAATTCGCCGTGAAGAGAACCGCGAAGCCTTTAAAGGACTCTAGTAATGTATTGAATTAAAAATTATGCAAATTTTATTTCAAAATTCATTAAAAATATTAAGCGATATTCCGCATTGCTCGATTGAAATATTTTTAAAATTATATTGTTTATATAAAAAGATTACTTTTCACTATACCGCTTCTTTTAACTGAATTAGCGTCCGAAGCGACTTAATTAAAACAATTATTTAACATTAAATTGAATAAAATGCGACCTGTGGTTGTTCTTATAACTTGATTGTACATATCTCCCTTTTTATTAAATTTTTGATAATATTCATAATAAATTTTTGTATATTGTCCATTAAATTGAACTTGAATTTCTGTTGGTTCTTGAAAAATGGAATCTGATTCTATATTATTATTAAATCTAACCCAAATGTTTGTATGAAGATGAATTTGGTTACGTTGATAAGCAGTAAAAATATTTTCAAAATGACTAAAAATCAAATTTTTTTTATTATTTGTTTTTTTTATCAATGACTCCAGATTTTGAATTGTTAAATAATAACAACCTAAAACCATATCTTGACTAGGTAATAAAATAGGCTCTCCTGTAGCAGGTGATAATAAATTGTTTCTGGATAAAACCAATTTCCAAGCTTCTATTCTAGCTTCGTTTGTTATAGGAACATGTACAGCCATTTGATCACCATCAAAATCGGCATTGAAAGCAGAACAAACTAATGGATGGAGAAGAATAGCTTTTCCTTCTACTAATTTAGGTAAAAAAGCCTGAATCCCCAATCGATGTAGAGTCGGAGCCCTATTTAATAAAATAGGTTGTCTTTTGACAATTTGCCGTAAAAGTTGTGTAATTTGTATTCGATGTTTTTTAATATACATTTTGGCACTTCTCACTGTTAACGCATACTTATTTTTTAAAATTTCTTTTATAAGAAACGGAAGAAATAACTCAATAGCCATTTCAATAGGTAATCCACATTCATGCAATTTTAATTTAGGACCTACAACAATTACAGAACGGCCGGAATAATCAACACGTTTTCCTAATAAATTTTGACGAAATCGACCTTTTTTTCCTTTTAATAATTCTCCTAAAGATTTTAACGGTCTTCCTCGAGTATCAACTTCAATTGAATTCATATCTTTTCCATTTTCAATTAAATTATCAACAGCTTCTTGTAACATACGTTGCGCAAAAAGCATTTCAAATGAATTGCTAGTTGTTGAATTTTTTAAAAAACGTTTAAGTCGATCATTACGATACATAACTTTTTGATATAGTCGGTTTAAATCTGATGCTGTTAATTGTTGTTGAATTTTAAAAATAGGTCTAAGATCAGCAGGAAGTACAGGCAGATTCTTAATTATCATAAATTGAGGTTTTGCTGAAACCCAATTAAGTCGCCTTATATACTTTAATTTACGAAGAATTGATTTTTCAATTTCAATTAATGTTCGTCTTTTTATTGAATAATATTTTAAAAATTTAAGATTTGTTTGATAATGTTTTAATAAAACTTCTATTTCATGCAATTTATTTGGAATTTTCTTTAATATTGTTTGAAGTTGAATATCAATTTTTTTCATTTCAGGTAAATCCAACTCTTCTAAAAATTTAAGAATTATTCCACCACCTGCTATTGGAGGTTCCTCACGTAAAACATTGGAACTATGGATTCTTTTTTTATAAAGAGGAATTAAAATATCTGATGGATTTTCAGGTGATAACATATAACATAAAAATATATTAAGTTCGATATCTGATTTCCAACTATATCTATTTGACAAACTATATATATTATTCCAAACGAGATAATAATTAGAACTTGTTCTAGATTCGGATATCACTGAAAAGACAGCTTCATTAAAATTTTGATTAAAATCATGTTTTATAAATTTTAAATAAAAATTTATAAGATAATTATTTTGTTTGAACTTCATTGCTTGATGATATCGAGTCCAATGAGATACTGAGTAGCAAATAAAAAATAAAAAATTATTTTCAAATTTTTTATTTTTTTTCGGAAATTCTGTACAATTATACCAAATTTTATTAAAATAGGAAATTAAAAATAAATTATTTGATTTCAAAATTTTACAGTATTGCTGACGAGTTTGTAATATTTTATTTTTATTCTTTTTTAATAAATTTATTAAATGAAAAGAAGAATTATAAAAAGTTATTTTTATGAGAAAAGAATTAAAATATAGTTGCCCAAGTCGTTTCGCGGAAGAGAAGAGTCCTGCATTTGAATAATTTAATAATGACTCAATTTTAAACGAATCTTTTAAAGATGTGTTTAAATGAATTAGCTCTTCCGCGAAGCGACTTGGAAATAGCCAAGATCTATTAATTCTATTTTTAAAAATATTTATTATTATTTGCCAAAATTTACTTGTATAAAAAAACTGTTTTAAATAAATGTTAAGTAAATTTTGATTCATTATATTCAATAGAGCAACTTTATTTATATTTAAATCAATATTTTTAGGTTGGGTGAAAACCGAATTTAAATATAATTTTTTTTTTTTCAAATTCATAAAAATAACTATATTTTTAAAATTATTAATATTAACGTGAATTTGCAAAATTTTTTTTTTTTCAAATTCATAAAAATAATATTTTTGCATTTCATTTATTAATTTGATTTGTAATTTTTTTAAAAAATTACAAATATACATTTTTTTTTTTTTTATTAGTTTTATTATAGATTTATCTTTAATTAATTTGAAATGTTTTTTATAATAAGAAAGAAATGAATAAATCAAACGCCAAAATTTATTAAATAACATTTTTTTTCGTACAAATTTTAAGATTGATTTTTGTTGTTGTTTTTGTAGATAGTTCAAAATTTTTAAAGAATAAAAAAATGTTTGAGTTTTTTTAAACAAACTCAAACTATTAAATATATTTTTTTTAGCCAATTTAAAAAAACACAACAAGTTAAAAAAAAATTGTTCATTATTCAAATTTATTAAAGAAATAAACAATTTATTGTTCATTTTTGAGTAAAACAAAATAAAAGAATAAATATAATCTAATTTTTTACCTTCATTTATACAAAAATAGCCACTTTGAAAAGCTAAACCTGGAGGCAATTTACTTTCAAGGTTAACTTTATCATAATTAGAATTTACAACTTGATTCAAAGAATATTGAGTAGGGCGATATACGGTATAGTTGCGAGGTGTAGAATGAAAATACTTTTGAATTTTTTGAACAAAATTCAAGTTGTAAAATTGTTTTATTTGGATTGAAAATATATTAATCAATATTTCATTTTTACAAACCGATGAATAAATTAATTTTACAAAATTACTAAAATATTTTAAAGAAGCAGAAACATCCCTCTTTAAAAGGTATACCGCTTCGCTAAGTATACCGCTTCCGCTAGTACCTTTTAAAGGTTTTTTCAGCAAAGAGTAATTGTAAAATACTTGTTTTTTTTTTAATAACCATTTTTTTTGATAAAATAAAAAATTTAAATTTTGTAAATTTTTTGAATTTATATTATTCCCTTTTGAATTAATAATAAAATGTTGAGCACCCTCTTTTTTTATATGATTATTTTTAAAAAAAGTAAAAAACCATAAATTTAAAAACAATCTAAATTTTCTATATTTTAAAATTTTTTCAATTTGATTTTTATAAATAAAAAATGTTTGTTGTAGTGAACAATGTGGGACATAGTGAAATGTGTAATGATTAAAATAATTTTTAAAAAGTTGCTCGCTGCTTTGAACATATGTTATTCCAATTGTATTTTTAAAATTACAAAAAGAACTTTTGTTTATTTTATTTATCAAATTTCGCTGTATTCCATTCAATTTTAAATAATCACTTTTATCTTTGAAAGATAAATTGGAAAAATCCAATTTATAAAAATTATTTTCAGTTAAAATAAATTGCGAAAAAATCCAAGGTAATAATTCTAAACTAAATAATTTTCTAGCAATCTTTTTTATTTTATTTGTAAAAAAGATAGATTTAAAATAAGATAAATCCTTAAATAATTTAAAAAATTTTTGAAAAATAAACATACTATTCGGCCTCTCCCAGTTTTTGATCTCTTGGGGAGAAATTTGATAAATAAATAATATTTTTTTTAAATAAATTTTTATCAAATTAACAAATAATGAAAATTTATTATTTGTATTTCTATTTTTTATATTGATATCAAATAATAAATTTTTATTGGATTTTTTATTAATCTTAATTTTTATGATTATTTTTTTTATTATTTTTAACGACAAGGGAAAAGCACAGTTAATTAATTTAGTATTTTTGTAAATGATTATTTTTTTTATTATTTTGCGTAATTTTTGAATACTTTTTTTATAAGTAAAAAAATAACAAACTTTCCAAAATTTTTGCCACAGTATTTCACTAGCTTCTTCATAAAATGATAAATTTTTACTAAAAAATTGTTTTTTTAGTATTTTTTGTGATGTTTGAATTGGTGAAGATGCATTTAATCCGTCCAATCCTAACTCCCAATTCTTGATAAGTATTAAATCTAAATAACATTTGAAAATTAAATTATCAAGAATTATGGGTATTGGTAATATAAAAATATTAAACAAATCATATTTCATAAATTGAACAACATTTAAAGTCAATAATTTAAAAAAATGTATAAAAAATGCATTATTTTTAAAATAACAAAGTGAAAAACGATTCAAATAAAATAAAAAAAAATTATTTAAAAAAAGATTGTCTATACAATTGTATTTTATCAAATTTTTTTTTAATAATTGAATTTGAAATGTAAAATAATCCTTTTTTATAATATTTTTGCAACTAGTGTACACGGTATACCGCTTCGCTAGGATTGAAACTGAATTTGAAATTATAGTAAAGAATTTTGAATTATTTAATAATTCAAAATTTTTTAATTTTTGAGTTTTAAAATTTATTAAATTTCTATTACTATATATGTTTTTTGAATGAATAATACTTAATATTTGTTTATATTTTGTTAATTTTGTAAATATATATAAATTAGTAAAACGACGCATTAATACTTCTTCATTAAATAATGATAAATTGAAATTGCTAGCGAAGCGGTATACCTTTAAATTGGGATTATTTTTAAATATTTTTAAAGAAATCTTTGAATTAGAAAGTGAACCATATAGAAAATTTAAGAAATAAATAGGTAATTTTTTTTTTAGTCTTGTTTTCATGAAAAAACGACATATATTTTGATAAAAATGAACTTTATTTTTATAAGAATACTTTTCTATATTATAAAAATAAGAATTTGTAGTCAAACATTTGGTCTCTTTGAAATTTGTTGATTTTAGAAAGTTTATATTAAAATCAATTTCCTTTAATTGTATATATATCGAATTTAGGATTTCACCATTAGCCTTTAAAGGACTAACTTTTTTATAATTTTTTTTTTTTAAAAAAATTTGATTCATCCCCCAATTTGAAAAGGTATACCGCTTCGCTAGGTTATGAAAATTTGATTGTTTGAAATTATGGCGCAAAGCGGAAGAAATTAATTCAAAATTGCTAATCTCATTACGATTGACAATTGTTTTTTTTATTTTAGAATGAAAAGCAAAAGAAGAAATTGTTTCCGGAAAAGGAATTAATCTATTAGGTTTCCAAGCTTTATCAATTGTCACTATTTCACTACAATAAGCTATTGCTTCAATGTGTTTTTTTTTTGCTCCTAATACGGATCTTATATAGCTCGGCATTCCTTTCAAATACCATAAATGTGTAATCGGAGTAACTAATTCAATATAACCGAGTTGATATCTTCGAATATCAGACCAAGTATATTCAATGTCACATTTTGCACAAAATTGCTTATTTTGAAAACTAATAATTCGATTAAATGGTTTTTGTTTATGAATCCCACAAGCACATTCAAAATCTTTTATAGGACCAAAAATACGTTCACAAAAGAGACCTCCTTTTAAAGGTTTTAATGTTTTATAATGTAACGTATTTGGATTAGTAACTTGACCAAAAATTTTACCATTTGGTAATTTTTTTTCAGCCCATTCTTTGATTTTTTCTGGTGATGCTAAATCTATTGTAATTAATTGAATTTCTGAAAATTTATATGAATTTAACAAGTCGCTTTGCTCCTCCTTTAAAGGAATTAGTCGTCGTTTATTTTTCATTAAAAGAGGCCGAGCTAAGTTCAATTTGGAAAAACAATAACTCTTCCTCGCGAAGCGATTTTTTAGTTTATTTGAAGATAGAGCCAATAAAGACAGAGACAAATTTTTGAACAATGTTTTTTTTATCACTTTTTCAATTTTTAATAAGATAATTCCAACAAAATAAAACCAAAATATCATGAAAGAGCGAAGCGATTTTGAATTTTTCCTAATAAAATAGACTAGTGCAACGGTATACCGCTTCGCTAGGACTCTTCGTTGTCTAATGTTAGATATTTAAAAATTGTTTTTCATAACATAATACATTTGCTGGAATTTTGATTCAAAATTAAAGCAAATGCTAGCGATTCTTGGCGGCCAATTCAGTTAAAAGAAGATAAAATACACTAGCTCTTTAAAAGGCGGCGTACGCCGCACTTCTCTTTTCTTTGTTAAAAGAAAATGATAGTAAATTTCTATTAAAAATAAAGCTAATTGAAATTTATAAGAAACTTTTTATGAACTCAAAAAAACTTTGCAAAAACCAATCTTTAAAGGCGGCGAAGAATCGCCGCTCTTTAAAAGGCTAATTCAGTTAAAAACCGCTAATTATACATATAAAAAAAGAAGAATCGCTAGCAATGAAAAATTTAATAAATTGTTTAATAATTTTTAACGTTTATGATACTGTGATGCTTTACGAGCTTTTTTTAAACCATATTTGCGACGTTCTTTTGATCTTGAATCTTGTGTTAAATAACCTTTATCTTTTAAAAATTTTCTATAATCCATTTTTATTTCACATAAAGCCCTTGCTACACCTAATTTAATAGCTTCTGCTTGACCAACAATTCCACCACCTTTTACTTTAACATAAATATTAAGATTAGTTAATTTTGATTCATCTTCAGAATAATCTTTTTGCAATTGTTTTAAAGGTGCATCAACACAAGTAATACAGTGAGGGTTTTGTTGCAAATAAATATTTGCAGGAGAGCCATTAATTAAAAATTCTCCATTTCCAAAACAGAGTGTTACTTGAGCAATAGCTTCTTTGCGTCTTCCTATTGCTTTTGAGAAAAGTATTTGATCAGTCATTTAAAATTCCTCCAAATTTTTAAATTATTAAAAAATTTTAGTATTTTTTGATAACAAATAATGAATCTCCATGCAAAAAACCAATCTTTAAAGGAATTTGCTCTTTCAACGGTATACCGCGAAGAATCGCTAAAGCGTAGCCTTCTCATTAAAAGAAAAGAATGAAAATTTCGCGCTAAGTATACATATAAAAAAAGAAGAATCGCTAGTATCATAAATAATAGCAATTTCTGAATAGGAGAAATTTACACATTAGTTTGTTTTTCGAGACAAAAAATCTTTAAAGTCGCTAAATAACGATTTAAAGGCGGCGAAGAATCGCCGCTCTTTAAAAGGCTAATTCAGTTTAAAAGCGCTAAGTAGACATATAAAAAAAGAAGAATCGCTAGGTATACTGCGTCCCTTAAGTCTACCGCGAAGAATCGCTAGGGCTCTTCCCCCGTAGCCTCCGCTTCGCTAAGTCTACCGCGAAGAATCGATAGGATTGACTTCTGTTAATTATACGTATAGATATTTTCTTAAGCTCTACATTTTTTTTTGAATACTTACATAAATAAATAATTAATTAATTATTTAAGAAATAATTAATTATTATCGAAAAAATCCTTTCTCTTTTTTTACAAATGGGAGCAAACCAAGAATACGGGCTGTTTTAATAGCTTTTGTCAAAAATCGTTGTTGTTTTGTCGTAATTCCTGTTTTTCTTTTTGGAAGAATTTTACCATCAAAACTTATATATTCTTGTAATAAACTACGGTTTTTATAATCAATAAATTTACGATCGTAAATTATCTTATTTTTGGGTTTTAAAAGTATAAAAATAGATTTCGGTGCAATAACGGGTATTGCTCGTTTTTTATCAAGTTTTGGGGTTTCAAATCCACTACGAATACGTCGTTGCATTAAATACGCTTGAAAATTTTGTTGTCTTTTTTCTTGTAATCTATTTCGATAATGTCGACGTCCTAAAGTCGCTTCGCTCCTTCCTTTAGATTTTTTTGATTGATTTAAATTCCAATTAACATTAGTGATTTCCAAATCATTTATGGGAAATTGTTCTGATAAAATAAAATTTATTTTCATAATTTTTGTTTTTTAACTGTTAATTTATATTAGCTATATCTATACATACATTTTAAATTCGCTAGACTCGAGATTATTTTTAATAAATTTTTTCTAATACTTTCTTCAATTGAATAACAAAAGTTTCACTTTTTTTGACAAATAGATTGCAATTATTTTGCAACTAGTGTCTTTTAATAAAGGTATACCGCGAAGAATCGCTAGTTCAAATAATAAAATTGCTAAAATTTTAGAAAAAAGCTGATTGAAAACTTTAAAGGAATTTGCTCTTGTTTCTCTTTCAACGGTATACCGCGAAGAATCGCTAAGGCGTAGCCTTCTCATTAAAAGAATGAAAATTTCGCCAAGGCGGCTACGCCGGGGGAAGAGTCCTATAAAAAAAGAAAAATCGCTAGCGTATTTAGTAAAAAAGAATAAAATGCTTTATTTAGCTGTATCATAGTTTTTTTTATAAAATATAATTTAGTTTTGAACTAAAATTAAAAAAAGATATAAATTAAGGCGGCTACGCCGGGGGAAGAGTCCTTTAACTAAGCAACTTTTATAAAACAAAAACCAATCTTTAAAGGAATTTGCTCTTGTTTCTCTTTCAACGGTATACCGCGCGTAGCCTTCTCATTAAAAGAAAAGAATGAAAATTTCGCCAAGGCGGCTACGCCGGGGGAAGAGTCCTATAAAAAAGAAGAATCGCTAGGTAATTTTTTGCTCTTTTTATAAATTATAAAAAAACTATGACTCTTCTCTTCCGCATAGCGGAAGGAAATAATTTGTATTTATTTTTCATAACATTTATCAAAACGCATCGAAAATTCTATTTTGTTGCTAATTCAGTTTTAAAAAAAACAATGCGGCGAAGAATCGCCGCTCTTGAAAAGGCTAATTCAGTTAAAAACCGCTAACTCTTATCAAATTTTTTTTTAATAAAATATTTTAAAATCGCTTCGCTTTTCATAAATAAATAATAAAAAAGGAGCCTAATGGTCCAATCTTTAAAGGAATTTACTCTTGTTTCTCTTTAAGCGGTATACCACCTCTTTGAACTGAATTAGCGTTCTACTCGATATACCTAGCGATTCTTCTTTTTTTATATGTCTACCGCTAGGTAATCAAATAATAAGAGAGATATTTAATATAATAAAATCAATAATATTTTTTATCTCCTTTTTTTATTTTAAAATTCATTATTTAAAATAAAAAAAAAATTAAGTACTCTAAAATATCGCTTTCTTCCATCATTTTTATTTTGAGCTTGGCAAGAAGTGAATTGACCCAAGATTTTAAAGATAATTCGATTTAAAATTGAATTTTTTCAATTTTTTGTAGAATCAGCAATTTTACTCTAGAAATGAATTCAAATTGAATTTTAAATATTTTAACATTTTGGTTATACCATAAATTATTGAATTTTAAAAATATTTCTACTCCTACAAAAAAATTTTTTGATATAATTAAAAAATATTAAATAGAAAAGAATTAATTATTTTTTATGGTACGATCTTTAAAAAAAGGACCTTTTGTTGCAAATGATTTATTTAAAAAAATTGAAAAACTTAATAGCAAAGGAAAAAAAAAAGTTCTAGTAACATGGTCTCGATCATCTACAATAGTTCCAGTAATGATTGGACATACTATAGCCGTTCATAATGGTAGAGAACATATTCCTGTTTTTATTACGGATAAAATGGTAGGTCATAAACTAGGTGAATTTTCTCTAACAAGGACATATCGTGGTCATGCTAAAACAGATAAAAAATTCAAACGTTAAAAAAACGTAAAACAATATCAAGTGAATTCTGTCAAATAAGTTGATTTTAATGCAATCAACTTATTTGACAGAATTCATACACACGTACAATTTTATGAATAACTGTATAGTTATAGAAAGCACTCCAGTCCATCGCTTAACGGATAAAACATCACCCTCCGAAGGTAAAAATGTGGGTTCGAATCCCACTGGGCTGTATATAAAATGAAAAAAGCTTTTATTCATAAATAAAAAAATTTTCGCGAATAGAAAAAAGTGACAACAGTATTTTATTGATTTATTTTTGACATGATTTTTAAAATAACGTATCTAACTTATTGATACGGAGTTATATAATTTAATTTGGGGAACCTATGTTTTCACGTATCGATGAGTTACAGTGTATGGCTCATTAAATTCATACACCTAAGATGGGTACACTCATTAAATTGGAATATTGAATTTTCATTTCATTTTATGAGACAAGCCCTTCCTTTAAAAGGATTTTCCATACATAAAATGAAAATTCAATTGATATTGTTTTACAAAAAATAAAAAATAAATATATAATATTTTTTAATTAGAAAAAATATATTACAATAACTTTAAAATTTTTCGGGATGTAGCGCAGTTTGGTAGCGCTCCTGTTTTGGGAACAGGAGGTCGCAGGTTCGAATCCTGTCATCCCGATAATACATAAAATCCAATCTTTAAAGGGGGCGAAGAATAGCCGCTATTGAAAAGGCTAATTCAGTTAAAAAGCGGTAAGTATACCGCCTCTCATTATTGCTTTTATATGAGGACTCTTCTTTTATACTCTTATATGAATTATGAATTAGCCCTCTCTTCTTTTACTTTTATATGAACTCTTCTTTTAACTGAATTGGCCGCCAAGAATCACTAAATCCACTCTTTCAACGGTATACCGCTCTTATTCCATTACTTTAAATGGCCATTACTTTAAAAGAATACCGCTCCGCTAAGGCTAATTCGAATTTATTAAGAAAATCGCTCAGCTCTTTATATAAAAGAAGAATGAATTTGCCATAAAAATAAAATTTAGTGTTCTTTACTTTAAAGAAACAAAGCATTCATTGGAAATTTCGCTTCGCGGAAGAAAAGAGTCATAGTTGTTTAATTTTTGAGTTTAATAAAACAGAAATATTTTTTTAGAATTTTATAATATGTCCAGAAAAGGTGGTTTTAAAAAACGTATATTATTACCAGATCCTATTTATAATTCGATATCAGTTCACATGTTGGTGAACCGTGTATTAAAAAATGGTAAAAAATCATTAGCTTATAAAATAGTTTATAGTGTTTTACGAAAAATTAGTGATAATACAAATCAAAATCCATTGGAAATTTGGGAAAAAGCATTAAACAATGTTAAACCACGTGTTGAAGTAAAACCCCGCCGTCGAGCAGGTTCGATTCAACAAGTACCATCACCATTGAATTCGAGGGAACGAGCATATGCTATAGCAATTCGTTGGATTTTAGCAGCCTGTAGAAAACGCTCTGGAAAAAATACTATTACAAAATTAGTTTCAGAAATTTCAGAAGCTGCTGCAAAAGGAGGGATGGCTTTTCGTAAAAAAGAAGAACTTCACAAAATCGCGTTAACTAATCAAATGAATTCGCGAAATCCTGAGATTATTGTTCAAGCAATTATAGGACAACCAGAAAATCAAGAATCTAACCTTAAACCAAATAAATCTTTTAATTTTAAGAAAACTATAAATCGAAAAAAATAAATACCTTTAAAGACGGTGAAGAATCGCCGCTCTTGAAAAGGCTAATTCAGTTTAAAAGCGCTAAGTAGACATATAAAAAAAATAAGAATCGCTAGCAATATCGACATACACACATATTAGCGAAGCGCGGCGTATGCCGCCTTTTAAAGAGCAAATTACTTTAAAATGAAAATAACTATATTATAATAGTATATGGATTATTATTGATTTTAAATTTACTGAAGATTCTTCCTCAGCATAATTACGCACATTTTAGAGGTTTGTTAATACAAAAATTGATTTTTAAATATTTATGAGTTTACAAATTTGTGTAATGACACCTGAACGTATATTTTGGAATGGCCAATCTGAAGAAATTATTTTACCTACAAATACCGGCGAAATGGGAGTTTTAAAAAATCATGCTCCAATTATTACTGGATTAGATGTAGGTGCGATGTTAATACGTACCGCACAAGGATGGAATTCGTTTGCTATTATGGGTGGATTCGGAATTATAGGACAAAACCGTGTAATTTTATTAGTTAATGAAGCTGAATCAGCAGATACTATAAATCCACAAGAAGCAGAGAATGAACTAACAAATGCTAAAACAAATTTAGAACAAGCTCAAGGTACAAAACAAAGAGTTGAAGCAAATTGTTCCTTTAAACGTGCTAAAGCTCGTTATCAAGTTGTTAAAAATTTAATGAAATCTTAGCGATTCTTCTTTTTTTATATGTATACCTAGCGATTTTTGGCGGTTAATTCAGTTAAAAGGAGAGTTGGGGATACCATTGGAATTGATATCAAAAATCATTATAAACCCGTCGATTCTTCGGTGATTTGAAATCAATTATTTTATAAAAAAAACCTGATGGCGTATTTATTATAAATAAATCAATTTATCTAAACTTGAATATCAATAAATAATAATAAGATATGTAAAATATCAATCGAAATAGCATAATGCTATTTCGATTGATATTTTACATATCTTATTATTAAAGAACTTATATCGAAATAGATTACAAGAAAAAAGAATAAAAATGACTCTTCAGCGAAGCGGAATTTGCCTAACTTAAATTAATAAATTGGTAGGAACTAGCGATTCTTCGCGGTGTACCTAGCGAAGCGGAAGCGTAGCCTCCCGAAAATCCTTGTTTCTTTAAATTATAGACCGCTGCGCTAAGGCTAATTCAATTTTAAAAAATTAAGGGTTTTAAATAATCTGCAATACATTACTTTTAAAAGATTTTCTCCTTATAAAAGTCCTTTAAAAGAATAAATACAGAAGATTATGCAATTTTTGAACAATCAAATAAAGTTCAAGTTAAGTCAAAATATATTATTTAAAGCAGTCCTTTCCTTTAAAGGCTAATTTGGCTGAACTTTTTTAGAAAATTTATTATGGGACAAAAAATACATCCTTTAGGTTTTAGGGTCGGAATAACAAAAAAACATAAAGCAAAATGGTTTGCTAATTCCGATCAATACCCTCAATATATTTTAGAAGATATTTTATTAAGAAAACTGTTAACTTCGTTAATTCCTCCAGAAAGCCTTCCTCGTGTTTTCGAAGATGATAAAAAAATGAGAATTGTTGAAATACAAATTGAACGTTTTATTCGCAATACACTTAAAATTAAAATATATGCTGTCAATCCTGATCTTAGTTCATTGATGTTAGATCAAAAAACTAATCGTAATTACTCCTCTGACGAAAATAATAATAGTTCAAAGAATCGTAAAGCATCTATAGATGCAAATTCAAAAAAAGAACTTCACATATCTTCTGAGAGTTCCCAAAAATTTACTAAATGGAAAAATATTATCAGAAAAAAAATATTTGAATTAAAGTGTTATCAATTTCGAAATATTATAAAAAAATGTAATGTTTTATTAGAATTTTCATCAATTTCTACAAAATTGGATAATGATAATTTCAAACAAGTTAATCAATCCGATTTAACTAATAAATTATTAAAAATCAAACGACTTTCTGAAAAACGCCATCAAATTAACTTATTTTTACAACGAATCCTTACTCATCGAATTGTTTTAAAACTTCCAACAGAGTTGGAAATTTTAAAAGTTAATTTATTATATATCTATTATACTTTACAAAAATATAAATTAAATTTGGAAATTTTTGAATTACAACATGATCTTTTACGAACAAATTATCAAATTTTAAAAAAATTTGGCATATTGTCCAAAAAATGGTTTATAACTAATAATTTACGTACTATTAAACGAATTAGTAAAAAATTTGAAAAAAAATTGGAAGAATTAGAAAAAGATCAAAAAATTAAAAAATTCGAATTAAATTTTTTAAAATTTCCTGAGATTTTACTAAGAAATTCTTTACAAAATGCGTTAAATCAACAAAATCGTCAATGGGTTGTTAACAAATGTCACCATAGATTACAAAATGAGTATATGAGTCGTTTTGGTGGTCAGTTAAGAAAAAAAAGACCCATTGAATTCATTAAGGATCTTCAAACTTATATTAATTGGCACTCTGAAACATCTTTGAAAGTGTTAAAATTGAATAAAGAAAATAAAAAAAAATCAGCTTATTATGCTTCATTTCGTCAATTAGGACAAAAATTCTATCTTCAAAGAAAGAAAAATTTGCATAAAACACAAATAGAAGATTTGAAAAAAACTCAAATTAAACAACAAAATATCAAATTAAAAAAATTAGTAAAAAGAAAAATACAAAATTTTATGATTGAGAATTTATTAAGAAAAAATGTTTCTAACAATGCTCAATTTTATAAATTAAACTCTATTTATCAAGTTCAAGGCTTTTCAGATTTAAGTAAAAAATTGACTATGATGAATTCCTTTCCAAAAATAAGTGCAATTGAAATTATAGAAGTGAAACAACCTTCTGAATATGCTATTTGTTTAGCTTATTTTATTACACAAAAACTTGAAAAAAGGTTTTCATTCCGAAGTGTTATGAAACAAGCTAAAAGAATTGCTATTCAAACCCCATCTGTAAAAGGAATCAAAATTCAATTATCTGGACGTTTGAATGGAGCTGAAATTGCTCGAACTGAATGGATACGAGAAGGTCGCGTTCCACTTCAAACGCTAGACGCTGATGTTGATTATTCTTATAAAACAGCTCAAACTTTATATGGAATTATTGGTGTTAAGGTTTGGGTTTTCAGAAAAAAAACTCAATATTAACAAAAACTAAAAAAAAAATTTAGTTTTTTAGTAACTAATTCCTTTAAAAATTTAGGAAGGCGGCTACGCAAAGAACGAAGAGTCCTCATTTGAATTTGAAAAATCGATATTACTATCGATTCTTCGCGGTAGACTTAGCGAAGCGGAGGCTACGGGGGAAGAGCCCTAGCGATTCTTCGCGGTAGACTTAAGGGACGCAGTATACCTAGCGATTCTTCTTTTTTATATGTCTACCGCCAGTTAATCAAATAATAAGAGAGGGCTAATTCCTTTTAGCTGGTATTCAAAAGACTTTAAACTGTCTTTTTCTTTAATTGAATTAGTATGCGCTAGCGCTAAATTTTCTTTTTATGGCGAATTCATATAAAAGAAGAGGGAGCTAATTCAAAAAAGAAGAGCTTTCTTTTAACTGAATTGGCCGCCAATAATGGCTAGCTTTATCTTTATAATAGAAGACTCTTCTCGGGAATTAGCCTTTTCAAGAGCGGCGATTCTTCGCCGCCTTTCAATTATTTAAAATATAAATATTTTTTGAAACGAACAAAGCGAAAAAATTTTCGATAATAGTATAAAAAATTTAATTATTATAAATTTCATTATGGAAGTGAACATTTTAGGACTAACAGCAACTGCATTATTTATTATTATTCCAACTTCTTTTTTATTAATTCTATATGTGAAAACAGCATCAAGCGAAGCTTAATTTAGTGAATTTTGTTATGAGTGGTTTAATAGAACTATCAAACCACTCATAACAAAATCACAATTAATCACAAATAGCTTCGCTCTTCATTATAGTTAAAAAGATAAACTAGATAAACAATGGAGCGTAGCGGGATGAAATACTTTAATTGAATAAATTCTATTATTTATATTTTAATTGAATAAATTCTATTATTTATATATAATTAATTTATAAATAATAGATTAACAACCAGCAATTCTTCTTTTTTTATTTTATATGTATACCACTAGTAATCAAATAATAAGAGGTTTTCTAAAAGGATTAAAAAAAAAGTCTACAAAAAAATAATTTTATTTTTTTATTTTACTTTTTTTTTGATGATAAAGCACTTTTTCTAAAAGTAATGACTCTTTAAAAGAGAAAAAAGAACAAAGAACTATGAGGGCTCTTCGTTCTTTAAACGACTTACTCAATAATTGAAAATTTAATGGATTTGTTGCTGGGTAGAGCAGTCTGGTAGCTTGTGGGGCTCATAATCCCGAGGTCGTAGGTTCGAATCCTGCCCCAGCACTATATATTTTGTCATAATAAATTATAAAAGTAAAAAATCTTATTGCAAATTTTTTGAAAAAAAAAAATTATAATATTATAAAATAAAGGAAACTACAATGAAAGATTTTACAACTTACTTATCTACTGCTCCTGTTGTGGCATTTGCTTGGATCACTATCACAGCTGGCTTATTAATTGAAATTAATCGTTTCTTTCCAGATCCATTAGTTTTTTCTTTTTAAATAGATGTAGAATAAAATCAAATAGAATAAAATATTAGATAAAACATAAATAAATGAAAATAAAAATAATTTATGCTGCTTTATTATAAATATTTTTTATTATGTTTTTGTATACTATAGAGACTGTATATATCTGCCTCCAGTCTTTTTTTTTATTATGAATCGTTTGAACTTTTTCTTGTGCAAAATTATTATTTGATTTGATAAAATCAATAAGCCAAGTAAATAGTAATCAATGACTTATTATAATACTGTAAAATCAAGTCTAGTATATTCTTTAAGATAGTAAAATTAAAAAAAAAAATTTGAATATACTAGACTTGAATGGAAATGTAAATTAAGTTTGAAAATGAGGACTCTTCGTTATTTAGCGACTTATCCAATTTATATTTTTTTATTACGATTTATTTACTACATAAAAAAAATTGAGAAAAGTCGATTCGCAGAAGAGTCCTTTTTTATTTTTTATTTTTTTGTTCATTAATTGCATTTAAAAAAAAAATAAATACCATATTATAATTTTAAAATTATTTTTTTTGTTAATTAAAATGATGAAGTAAACTGAAAAATATATTATTAAATAAAAATTTTAACAAATACAATTGTATATATTTATGCCTACTATTCAACAATTAATTCGATTTGCTAGAAAAAAAATCGTTAATAAAACAAAAGCGCCTGCTTTAAAAATCTGTCCACAAAGACGTGGTATTTGTTTAAGAGTTTATACAGTTACACCCAAAAAACCTAACTCAGCATTAAGAAAAGTAGCACGCGTTCGCTTAAGTACTGGTTTTGAAGTAACTGCTTATATTCCAGGAATAGGACATAACCTGCAAGAGCATGCTGTTGTTTTAGTTCGCGGTGGACGTGTAAAAGATTTACCGGGGGTAAGGTATCATATTATTCGCGGTGCTTTAGATACAGCAGGGGTAAAAGGTCGTGTACAAAGTAGATCTAAGTATGGAGTAAAAAAAACAAGTAAAACCTCTACAAAAAAATAGATTGATTTCATTATTATTTAATTACCTAGCGGTAGACATATAAAAAAACAGACTCGCTAGGTAAACCGCGTCGAACGCTAATTCAGTTCAAAGAAGCGGTATACTTAGCGCTTTTAAACTGAATTAGCCTTTTAAAGAGATAAAGATTTTCTACTTAGCGTCATATAAAATAAAAGAAGAATGAAGAGCTAATTCAGTTAAAGTTTTAGCGCAAGGAATTAGCCCTAGCGATTCTTCTTTTTTTATATGTCTACCGTGTACACTAGGTTTCTTTCTTGTTTCATTAAATAAAAGAATTGGCCGCCAAGAATCGCTAAGGTATACTTCTTCTAGCGAAGCGGAGGCTACGGGGGAAGAGCCCTAGCTCTTTTACATTTCTTTTTATGGGAGGCTAGCCCCTTTTCAAGTTGTGTAAGGGCAAATTCCTTTAAAGGCTAATTCCTTTAAAGGAATTTTATATTATTTTTCTCTAAAGATTCTTTTTATGCTATAATAATTTAATATAGTAAATTGTTTGATCTATAAATATGGTTTAATTCATAAATAAATGAAAATTAGTAACAAATTCAAAAAAACATGTTAACATTAAAAATTTTTGGTGCGACAAGAAGCCACATTCATGGAGTGATCTAAGATAAATGCATATAACTTCAGATCCTAGCTAATGCACGGCTAGTACCCAATTTCAGGTGGCAAAATCTGCAAAGATTGTGTCATAAGCACTGAATTAAAGCAATAAATGATAACCTATTCATCATGAATGCAAGGGTAAATCAGTTAAGATTCAACCGATAGATGCTTCGTTATTTAGAATAGGATCATAATCTATTATGGTTATGGTACAAATAGAGGGTCCTTATCTATTTACAAAAAGATGGATTTGTGCATGGACGAAATATTACCCTCCGGAGTAAAGGTAAAAATCTTCATCTGATGTACCTCCTAAATGTGTAACTTGCAAAACCATCATGAGGTTCTACCAAGACACTGGTAGATAAGTAACCGTAAGGAGACCGAATTTCTCAGGGTGGGGGGAGGCTCGAAAAAGCGAATGGTACCTAGCAAACTCATTCTGGTAACAGAATACGTCAAGGGGAAAGCAAAGGGGAAGTCATAACCCGGTACATAAGGGAATAAATAGTTAACTATTTTACATACCTGACCTAAAAGGGTGCCCACTTCGAGCTGGTGGATTTTCCGAAAATTATGTCGTAAAATTGTTGAAATCGTAGGAGTTTTTGATTATGAACAAAATAGATTTCATAAATGGCACTCGATGTAATACGAATCGACAATCCTCAATAAAGTGGGCTAAATCAAATCGTATTATTAACAATCTAAAACGGCGGATTTTCGTAGCGAAACAACAAGGCCGTCTCCGTCGAATGCGGAAACTACAAAAGTTATTACTAACAGCACATTCTAATAGACTACTTGCTATTCAACAAGTATGCCAAACAAATTATGATTCTGAAAAATCACTAGCTGGACAGGAAAATCGTGTATTTCTAACTTCAACAGAAAAATTATATCTGGTAAATAAACTGAAAGAAATACATCTTAATAAATGGAAACCAATGCTTACTAAAATAGTAGACATTCCAAAATATACTGGCAAATTGCAAGTGACATATCTTACCGATAGAGCTTTACAAGTGGTTGTAAAAACAGCCTTAGAACCGGAATGGGAAGCCGTTTTTGAAAAAGATGGCTCTGCATTTAGCAAAGAACAGTCTGCTCAGGATGTCATCCAATATATACATAATTTATATAATGCCCAATCAATAAAACATTGGATTGTGAAGGTAAATATAAAAAATTTTTTTGACTCTATTTTAAAGAAACCAAATTTCTTAAATGAATCTTTACATTCCTTTCCTGCCAAAAGGTTAATTCAATGTTGGCTGAATGTTGGATATATGGACAAACATATATTCTACAAAGGCACATTACAAGGCAGTATTATAAGTAACCTCCTCGCGAATATCATTTTGCATGACATGAAAAAGGCGTTTAGAATATCTAACAACAAAATAGGACATGGCAACCGCGAAATCGTCCACTACGCCAATGAATTCATCGTAACTTGTAAAACCGAAGAAGATTCTCTAAACTTTAGAGAGGAACTCAACATATGGTCGCATTCCCGTGGTTTATTAATTAACAATATTGAAATTCGACACATTATGGAAGGATTCAACTTCTTAGGATTCAACATTCGATTATATAATAATGGGACACGTGGGAAACAAAAACTTATAATCAAACCAAGTAAAAAATCTGTTTTAAAATTTAAAAAGAAACTCAAAAAAATGTGGATTGAATCCAATGGTTGTTCCGTTGACAAAATTATAAATAAGTTCAACCCTATAATTCGTAGCTGGGCCAACTCTTTTCAAATAGGAAACTCTTCCAAAATATTCAAATTATTAGATCACTTTATGTATCGTAGACAGTTGTGTTTTACAAAAAGAACACATTCTCGAAAATCACATAAATGGATACAACAAAGATATTGGGGATTTCTAGGTTCAGGACTAGCGAAGCGGTATACCGTGTACACTAGGATCTTTGGATGTAAAGAAACAGGTACCCACATGTTAAAATTAGCTTGCACTAAAAGTCAGCGATATTCCGAAAATACTGTCCCTTTAAATTGTATGCCGCTTCGCTAAGGCCAATTCTTTTATTTAATGAAAGAAGAAAGAAACCTAGTATCCACGGTATACATAAAAAAAAGAAGAATCGCTAGGGGCCACGCCTTCTCAATTAAAAGAAGTCTATTCTGTTAAAAGGAGCAAAAAATACCTGCTTTTTTGCCAAAACCAACTTTTGAAAACTGCCTTGCGAAAATCTGCTTGAGCCGTATGCGGGGAAACTCGCACGTACGGTTCTTAGGGGGGAAAGAGAGGTAACTCTCCGACCTACCCGACTTTATACAGTAGTCACTTTCTTTGTATCTTTATTCGTATTTGGTTTTTTATCTAATGACCCTGGACGTAATCCTGGAAAACGTGAAGACTAATTATTAAATAATTTTTTTTTATTTAATAATTATGTAGCACAGCCTCTTCTTTTATATGAAATGACATCAAAATATATTAAAAGTTTTTGTAAATTTTTTTTCATATTTTGATTAAATCTCTTTAATTAAAAACAGTTTAATAAAAAAATTTAGAATCATTCCCATTGGGTCCTATATATAGGAAATGCAAAAAAAATGCAAAAATATTCTAAAAAAGATTTATGAATATTCAAATAAAAAAAATTAACTGTTTTTTTTTTGAATAAAATAAGTTACAAAATGTTTTTTGGGTTATTAATTTCATAAATCTTAAAATACTAAAATGAATTTTATTAATATAAATATGACTGCCGCAGAAGAAAAAAATGTTTATCCTATTTTTACAGTAAGATGGTTGGCTGTTCACGCATTAGCAATCCCAACGGTTTTCTTTTTAGGATCTATTACTGCTATGCAATTTATTCAACGTTAGTTTTCTATTCTTTTTCAAACATCAAATTAAATTCAAACTCTAATAGAATAAAAAAAAGTAAATTTAAAATTTATACATATTCTATTATTAATAAAACTAGCGATTCTTGTGTACATTAGTGTATATGCAAAATATGATTAAATTTATAATGTACTTGATATTTTATTAGATAATTTTTTTTTGAGCATTTTATCATAAAAAGAATTTTTATGTATATATTGTAATAATTCGATCCGCCTTTTAAGGCCCACAAAAGATGGAAATCCAAAAAAGTCGATGTACGGATCTTCGGTTATCAATTATTTCACTTAGTAAAAAAATTAATAAAATTTAATAAATTTAAAATTATTTCTTTTCTATTATATTTGATTAATATAAATTGATCGAATTGAAATTTTGATTTTAATCGATTAGTCAAAAAAATAAATCAATGAGCCAATTTGATACTAATAAACTAAACGAAATTGATATTAATAAAGTAAGTCTATCAGAAGTTATTTCTCGTCCAAATCCTAATAAACAAGTTGTAGAATTAAACCGTACTAGTCTTTATTGGGGCTTATTGCTAATTTTTGTATTAGCTGTTTTATTTTCAAGCTATATTTTCAATTAATTTGAATTTTTTTTGCTAAATAAAAAAAATTAGCTAATAACTTGAAAAATTGTAAAATTATTAATTGAAAACAATATATTCTTTTCAAGGAGAAGGCGTAGCCGCCTTCCTAAAAAATTTGATATTTGTTTGTTTTCCCGAAAATAACTTTATTATTTTGATTTTTCTTTTTTAAAAATCAAAAAAAAAGTAATAAAAAAGATTCGATTTTTAAAAATTTTGAAATATCTAAAATCGAATGAATTTGCTTAGTTTTGGAAATAGTTGACACTTTTGAATTAAAACAACAAATTTATGGCTAATACTGGAGTAACTGGTCGTATCCCACTATGGCTTGTTGGGGTAGTAGTTGGTATTGCAGCAATCGGTTTAGTTGGAGTTTTCTTCTATGGTTCTTACGTAGGTTTAGGTTCTTCACTTTAACGTTCAATATTAACTTAATAAAATCAATAATTGACGATTTTAATTGTATATATATAGTTAACGCTATAATAAAAGGGAATTGAATTCCCTTTTATTATAGCGTTAACTATATTTTAACTATAATTTTCGATGTTCGTTTTTCAGCCATAAATTTAGAGCGAAGCGCGGCGTACGCCGCCTTTTAAAGGCACATATAAAAGAAGGAATAAGAGCGGTATTCTTTTAAAGTATAAAGAGAGTATTAATAAAATCTTTTTGTACTTTTTTTGTTATAATAAAAAACCCCTAAAAGCTATTGCTTCAATGTATACCGCTCCGCTACGAGTAAACACCTAGTGTACACGGTATACCGCAGCAAGTTCGCTAGGATTAAAAAAAAATTTGTACTCTGATTCTTCAGAGATTTGAAAGATGAAAATAAAAAAACAGCTAGTTCTTGTTTTAACTGAATTGGCCGAAAATCTTGTCCCTTTAAATTGTTTAAATTGTATGTCGCTTCGCTAAAGCGAATTTTTTTATTTAATGAAACAAAAAAGAAACAAGTATTTTCGGGCCAATTCCTTTTAGCTAGGGACTCTTCCCCCCTTTTAAAAAAAATAAACATGATCATTCTTACGCTTTGCTCAATCATTGGCTTATTAATTTATCAATGCACTTTCCATCGGTATGACAGTTATTAATCGAAGTTGATGTACACTGTATACCGCGAAGAATCGCTAGGAAGGCGGCTACGCCTTCTCATACAATTAAAAGTTTTAAATAATTTAAAAAGTTTCAATGAATTTTATGACTTTTCTCTTTTCTTCATTCCTCTCCTCTTTTACTCTTCTTTTTTTATATGTATGAATGAGCCGTCTTCCTTTAAAAGGAAAAAGAATTGTTTATTTTTTTGTTTTACAATTTAAATTATTAAATTTTCATTGCGATTTTTATACCTCTTATTGTTTGATTAACTAGCGGTAGACATATAAAAAAAAAAGAATCGCTAGGTATATCGCGTCGAACGAAGATTCCTTAAGTATACCGCGAAGAATCGCTAGTTGTTAACTATATTTGATTAGAAAAATAAAAAAAAGTAATAAATTTTTCTAAAGAATAATAATTGAATTTTGAATTATTTATGAATAACACAAATACAAATAGAATTCGTCGTTATGTTATATTAGGTTCACGCAGATTTAGTAATTATTGGTGGGCATCCGTTATATTCTTAGGTGCCTTAGGTTTTACTTTAACGGGAATTTCAAGTTATCTAAAAAGTGATTTAGTTCCATTTCTTCAATCAAAAGAAATTGTTTTTTTTCCTCAAGGTTTAGTTATGTCTTTTTATGGTATTTTAGGTTTATTATTAAGCATATATTTATGGTTAACTATTTTATGGAATGTAGGAGGTGGGTTTAATGAATTTAATAAAAAAGAAGGGTTTCTTCGCATTTTTAGGTGGGGTTTTCCTGGAAAAAAACGTTTTATTGATATAAAATATCCTTTAAAAGAAATAGAAGCAATTCGAATTGAATTGAAACAAGGGATAAATCCTAAACAAACAATTTATGTAAGAGTTAAAGGGAAACGAGATATCCCACTCAATCAAATAGGTCAACCTTTAACTATAGAAGAAATTGAGAAACAAGCGGCTGAATTAGCTCAATTTTTACAAGTTTCTGTAGATGGACTTGCCAATAATTCGTTTTAAAAAAAATAAGAGACAACACTTTTTAAAATTTATATGTTGTCTCTTATTTTTTTTTAGATAAACATAAAAAAAGAACAATCCATTATTATTTGATTACCTAGCGGTAGACATATAAAAAAAGAAGAAGCGCTAGGTATACCGCGTCGAACGCTAATTCAGTTCAAAGAAGCGGTATACTTAGCGCTTTTAAACTGAATTAGCCTTTTCAAGAGCGGCGAAGAATCGCCGCCTTTAAAGATTGGTTTGTAAGCGCTCTTCGTTCTCTTTTCTCTCTTTTCTTTCAAACCATTTTTTCAACAAAGAAAAGATAAGCGCGGCGTACGCCGCCTTTTAAAGAGCAAATTACTTTAGCTAAATTTTATTTTTAAGTGAATTTAAAAAATTTTTATTAAAAGAAAAATTCACTAACTATTATGCATAAAAATAAATGAAAATAATACAAAATTGATTATTTTTTATCAAGATAAGATTATGATATATATATTTTTTTTTAAATTAATAAAAATTGTTTAAAATTTCATTATTAATTAAAAGGATCAAGCGCAGCATGAAGGCGGCTACGCCTTCTCATTATTTTAAAAAATAATGTCTTTTCTAAGTGAAATTACTTTAAGGATTGTATTCAAAAAATTTACTATTAAATTAATTCACAATATACTAAAAGAGGGAAAACCCTTTAAAAGTAATAGCAAATCCTTTAAATAAATAATTTTTGAGGAGGTTTTATATGAGTTTAGTAACTGTAATTAAAGATTATATTGAAATTGTTCACAAAATTATAGAAACGAGTCCTGCATATATTGTCCAACATACAAATTATACAGATGTAACAACTTTATATTTTTATCTAATTAATACTGTTAAACATGTTTTTACAGATATTTTTAGTTTGGAATTTTTCCAAAAAATAGCAGCTTTTCCTATTATAGTTCCAAGTATTGCAGATTCAATGATTTCAGAAATTTCTGTGTTAGATGGAACTTTTCATAATGTTTTTACATTTTTAGACGCACCACTCGAGAAAGTATTTTCTACCAAAAATGATTTTATAGTTATTATTTGTTTAGAAAAATTTTTTATAGGTTTATTAAATAGTTTATTTTTATGGCTACCGACATCAGCTGCTACTTTTCTTTGTTTGCGTAGATTTGTAATGCAAGGAATGGAAATTGGATATATAGCCGCAATTGGAACAATGACTGCTAATATTTTTTGGTTAATTTGTGTTTTATTTGGAGTTCGTTGGATAGTTATTCCATGGATGAGTTTAGATATTTTACGTTATTGGCTTGGTTTTATGTTACTTATCAAATATTTTTGGGATAACCGATTACCGGCAAAAGAAATCAAATCTGATTTCTCTGTGAATGTGATAAAAACCAAATTAGGATTGAACTCAATTATTGCTATCTTTGCACAAATATTTAAATTTAATCGTAATTTTTCAAATCCAATTCAGCAAATTTTTCTATTTCATTTCTTATTAGCTCTTACTGAACAAACGAGTCTGTATCCATTTCTGAGTCATTTTTCTTTATCAGCACAAAGTACTTATTTAGAAAGTTTTCCGAGTGATAATTTAATTAATTTTATATTAATTCATTGTTTTTATTTATTAGGAATTTTTATTGGAAGTTTTAGTTTTATAAATTTTCTTTGTTGGTTTTGGGAAGAACCTGCTTATAAAGTCTATTTATGGGCTACAAAAAATTTTCAAAAAATACGTGCTGGTGATATGGTACGAATAACACATTTTATATTTCAAACATTAACTATCTCATTAGCTTGTGCAAGTTTACCTTATTTTAGTATTGAATATTTTATAACAAAACCATTAGGGTTTTTACCTAATGATCAAATTTTTCATCAATCAAAAAACAATGCTTTTTTAACACATTCAACATCACCTGTTTTATATAGAAGTCCTTATTATTTCCCTCGACAACGTTTTTTTCGATATGATGATTGGGCTGAATATTATGGAAAAAATATTCCTTTAGATACATCTTTATATGATCAAGGTGCTTATCGTCTTTATCCTATTGAAGATCTTCATTATGGAGCTGATTATGAATGGACGCGTCGACGATCTAATCATGTTAAAATTCGCAGTCGAATGAAAAGAATTATGTGGTTTCCAAGAAATTGGGCAACACAAATTTGGGATTTAGCAAAAACATGGTCTCGGCGTAATGTTGCCTGGCGAAATGAAATTTTAAGTCAATATCAAAATAATTGGGATTCAAAAAGTGCACCGTTTTGGGATCAAATTATTCGGGAAGAATTGTTATTTGAAAAAGGAAAGTTATATTTTCAAAACGAAAGAAAAAGTAACAGCCCTTGGGTATCCTCACAGAATTGGAGTCAAAAATTTTTAACATCTGGAGAAGGTTTTTGGTGGAATTGGTGGACGAAAAATACTATTTCTGATAATAAGATTTGGTGGAATTGGATACTAACAAAAAAAAATAAAATTGTTATAGATCATAACAATCAATTAACATTTTCATCCACGGATCGTAGTACTAAAAATATGAATCAATTGAAAGTCGCTTCGCTCCTTCATATAGATCAAAAAAATAATGAAAACGTGAAGCGAGAAATGCTTTTTTCAAATTATCAAAAACTTCCAACATCTTATAGATTAGATTATTGGCTTCCACAAGAACGATTAATTTCATTATACTCAGAACAAAGTCAAAGACAAAAAAATCAATTAAATTTTGAAATTGCTACTTTAAGAAAATTTGTTCGTAAAATTAATAAAAGAATCCAAATAAATGCCACTACTAGTCGCTTCGCGAGGAAGAGTCCTTTATCGAAATATACTATTTTTTCAATAAAAAATTCTGAGTTATATTACAAAAAATATCTTTTTTCAAACTCACTTCACTCATTAATCAATAATTTTCAAAATTTATTTTATTTGAATCAAAATTCTTTGTTGAATAGTCAAAAACATAAGGTTCCCCTACTCTTCTCTGATATGATCGATTCGAATAAAATATTAAATTCTTTAGGAAAGTCTTTAAAAGTGAATCATATTCAAAAAACTATTCCAAATCCCAATTTTTCAAAAAATGCTAATTTTAATAATTCGACATCGCTTTTTTTAACTTTACCTGCTCAGTATTATCTGCATAAAGAACAGAGTTTTTCTCGAAAACTACAATTCTACGGTGTTCGAACATCTCGTCAATTTAAACCTTTAAATAATTCCCCTATATTCAATTTTTATATGAAAACGTATTTTCACCAATATAAACCAACTCGACTATATATAGCAAATACAAAAATGAAACGAGATTTAGGAGCAGGTGGTCGAAATAGATTTAAATCGAGACAATATGCAAATAAACAGTTAAAAAAAGCACGTATTTTATCAAAAACACCGTGGATTCGTCAATGGATTAGTCAATCCGGGTTTTTAACAAGAAGAAAAAGGTTGGAATCTTGGATTAGATATTCACATTATAATTCTAATGAAATATGGGCTTTTATCATGAAGGCTGATATTGATAATTTTATAAAACGTCAACCAAGCAACCATTTGTTAACAAATAATGAAGAACGTTTATTACATTTAAGACGATTTCTTTTAGGAGAACATTATGAAACATTAAGATGGTATTCATATATGCAACATTATCGCTCTATGAAAACAAAAATAGGAGGGACAAAAAGTTTTGCAAATCGAATGTACAATCAACAATTTAAAGGAACATTTCACAAAGTAAGACATTTATTTGCATTAACTCCAAGTTTAAACGGTGGTGGTATGTTAACTTTTGATCAACCATTATATAATGAATTTTCAAATGATAATCAAAATAGTATTTTTAATAAAGAGTTAATTCATGAAGAATTACTAGAAGATATGAAAACTAATATCAATTCATTAACTAAAAATGATTTAATAATGAAATCTTCTCAAATTATTAAAGAATATATATTAGACATAACACCTATTCGTCAAAAAATCATTCATAAACTTTTAAAAGATAAAAATTATGTTGATTTAACAAATTTTTTATGGGATCTAAAAAGAATAAAAAAACAAAAAACTCCAATTTTATTGCCAACAACAAATCAAGAATTAAAAGCCTTAAATTGGCCGAAGGGTAATTTCCCATTATCAAAAAAACAAAAAGATTTAAAAATTGATTTTAAACTAAATTCACTACGTTCCTCTTTTTCGATCGATCAACAAAGAAAATTTCAATCAATATTAATTTTTATGTTTAATAGACGACGAGCCTTAGCAAAAGATTATAAAAGAGGTTCTGAAAGACTTTGGAAAAAATGGAGAAAAAAATATTTAATTCAAAAACAAATTTATAACCAAAAAAATGATTTTGCTAAACGTGAATTACGGAAGAGAAAAGAAGAGTCCTCTTTTTATACAAATAAAAAGAATTTGGAAGTTTCTGATAATTTGAACTTTTCAACAGATCGACGCTTTATTCCTTTAATTTCTGGAACTGGGGCGAATTCCTTTAAAGGACTCTTCCTCGCAAAGCGACTGATAATAGATTTTAAACAAAATCAAGCTTTACCTACTTTTCGAATTACTGATCAAATTCAAAAGACTCCGATATACGACAAAAATGCTTTAGAAAATAAAGAAGAGAAAATATTTATAAGGAATTTGGGTATATATAGATATCGAATTCAAACAGCTATTAGAAAAGCTTTAAAAGATTCTATTTCAATTCAAAAATTCATTTTTAATACAAATGGTCTATCAAAAGATGGAACAATTCGTAATTTTGGTTTTTCTTTAAATAATAATTTTGATACAAAATTAGAAAAAGTCGCTTCGCAAGAGCTAATTCATTTAAATAAAGGATTTTCGGACTCTTTTTATACAAAGTGGAACATTGAAAAAGTTGTTCATTTTAAAAAAGATAATTTTAATTCAGAATTATTAAGAGCAGATAAAATTGCAATAAAAGAACTAATTGATCAAATTTATAAAAAAAGTAAACTATTTGATAAAATTCAATTAAAATATTTTACTTTATCTTATTGGTTTAAAAATTTAATAAATGTATCCCAATATAAATGGAATATATTAAATTTCAATAAGGATGAAAATAATAAGCTTTTAAATTATAAAAAGAACCAAGAAGAACTTTTTAATCTCTTAAGTTATATTCAAAATCGAACAATACGAGAACGCTTAGAAATTAATAAAAAAATTCTAACAATAACAAATTATAATCAAATAGATAACAAATTTTCTACGATTCGTGCTTCTAGACATTTAAAAAGAGCTCGAATCAGTCAACGAAAAAAACTATCCCAACCTATTCAGAAATATAAAAATTTCTTTCATGTAGAAACGGAAAATATAAAACAATTCAATCCTTTTAGAATTTATCAAACACTAGATTCTTTCAATCAATTGACACCTGATTTCAGACGGAAATTGTTAAAAATGACTAAAAGTCGCTTCGCGAGAGCTAATTCATTTGAATCTTTGTTAAATTCGAGTTCTTTTTTTGTCAAAAATCCAACAATTTCCGATAAAATTAATAATCTAATTGAATCTCATAAAATGGATCTTATAAATAAAAATCAAATCAATTCATTTTTATTTAATGACGTTCCACATGCAAATAATTTTGATATTTTTCAACCTTTTCTCGAATCATTATATTATCTTCCTCGTTTAAGTACTTTATGGCAATCAAATTTAATTAATTCAAATAGTAATCTCAAATCTAAAATAGATATGGGTTCTATTTATGAAACAAAACAAAATTGGACTCCAATAGGAACTCATAAGGAACTTTTTCGTCAAAACTTTAACACAAAAAATAAAATCCAAGATAATATTAAAAGAAAATTGCTTGATAATCATTTGAATCGTTTCAGTGAAAGACGACGATGGAATACTCAATATGAAAATATTAATTTAGAAATAAACGAGCAATTGAAAAAATTTCTTGAAATAATAAAACAAAATCAAAATAGTGTTTTTAACAGTCAAAATGTCTTTGATTTCGATCGAATAGTTTTCAACTCTAAAGAAACAGTCAAACCAATGGAAATTTATTATGATAAGAAATCATTCCCTATTTCAAAAAATCAAAAACCAGACTTTTTTTCTTTAGATTTACAAAAAAATATTAAAAGTTTAAATATTAAAGATACAGATAAACCTAAATTATTATCTGTAATAATTAATCAAAAAAATCAATCAAAATTTAACATTCAAAATATTCCAAATATCGCTGCTCTCGACAACATACAACCAAATAATTTTAGTTTTTGGGACTCTTCATTCTTTAAAAATTCGTTTTTAAAAAAGAGTTCAAAATTTCTTTCCAATGGGAATCGCGAAGCGATTAAATTAAATAATTTTTATTATTCAAAAATTAAAGAATTAATAATGAACGAGCACTTTAAAAGTGATTTTGATAATCAATCCATTTCTAATTTTAATAAAGAGTTTTTTTATGATAAGGTTCCCCTACTCTTCTCTGATATGATCGATTCGAATAAAATGGAGAAAAATCAAAAACAAAATTTTTTAAAAATTATAAATCATCTTCGAACTAATACTTCGATTAATAAAATCAATAATAATTCAGTTAAAAGAAGAATTCCGCAAAATGCAAGAATTTCATCTTTTTCAATTGATTTAAGTGTTGAGAAATATTTAATAAAAAATTTTCAACAAAAAATTGAAAAGCAATTACAAAAATTAGAAAATAGATTGATTGAACTCAGCGAAATTACAAAGGACGAGTTTAAAAATAAACAAAACAATGACTCTTCCTCCGCAAAACTGAAAAATTCTGAATCAAAAATAGAGTTTACTTTACAAAAAAAATTAATAACAAAACGAATCGAATTTTTAACAAATTTAAGTGAAAAATTAAAAGGATTTGAAATTTTGTATCAAACATTACCTATAGATTGGAAAACAAATCAAATGAAAATTGTTAACAAGTCGCTTCGCGGAAGAGCTAATTCATTTAAACCTTTTAAAGGATTTTCTTATTTTGGTTTGAAAAATATAAAAAAACAATATTATTTTTCAAGAAAATTTTTAAACTTATTGGTTGAAAATGGTAATAATTTCACTCAATATTTAAATTTTAAAAAAGAGGACTCTTCTCGAAGAGAACCGCAAAGCGACTTGAAAAAACAAAACAAAATATTTTTTGATTTACTACAATTCGAATTATCTCCATCATCTAAAAATCAAATCAAAGAAGAAAGAAAGAAACTAAAAATTATATATCCAATAAAAAACACTTTAGAATTAACAACAAATTTGCAAATTCAAGAATTACTAAAAAAACATATAAAACAATTAAATAATAGCGTTTTAGAAAAAAATGGAAAATTTTTAAAATCACAAAAAATCGCTTCGCTCCTTCCTTTAAAGGATTTTATTCCTTTATCTGTTGATTCTTCTATAATACAACTTTTAGTAAAAAAACAAAAATTTTATCAGTTTGACGAAATATTAGGGTCGCTTTTAGCTATTCAAAAACGTGGAAATGTTCTAAGTCAAAAAAATATTTATTATAAAAAGCTTAAACATGAATGGAACAAAACGAAATCTAGCCTTAGCGGAGCGGTATACAGTATAAAAAAGGGCGGCGCGGTTTTAAAACGTTTCAATTCACAGTTCTTCCGCTCTCTTCCATCATCAAAAAAGGATGCAACAAGAAGTGGAATAGAAAACTTTATTGCTATTCGTACTTGGACAAGATCACAACAACGTTTACAAAATACACCAGTAAATCAAAAATTACTTCAACATAAAAATTCTGTAATTTCTGATTCATTGAATTCTGCTTCTTTTGATAAAAAAATAATTCATCAAAATTTTTTATCTGTGGAAAATTTTATTAAAGAAAGTATTTTGAAACCACAACGATTTGAAAAACAACAATCTCGTAAAAGATTAAAATTTAAAAAATTACCAAGACAAGAACATTTTAAAAATTTACAAATTTGGGAAAATTCTTTAAAACAAAAAGAAGATGTGAAAAATAAACAATTTTTTGATGATTTCTCTCAATCCTTCCAAAAATGGAAAAGTTTTGGATTTTTTCCACAAAAAATAATTTTTCAAAAACAAATATTGAATTCTACTACTCTTCTTCCATTTTTAACTTTTAAAGAAAAGAATTTAAAATTTCAAAATTTCTATGATAACAATTTACAAACAATTACAAATTTAGATATAATAAAACAAATAGAATCTGACCATTTGATTCAAAAAGAACTTGATTTCTTTTTAAATCAAAATAGTAATTTAAACCAAACAAGTAAAAATGTTTTGAAGAATAAACAAAGTTTACAAATAGGAAATAAAGAAAAAGTCGCTTCGCGAGAGCTAATTCATTTAAATAACGCATTTTCCGAAGAAATTCAAATACGAAATTTTGCTTCTTTCGATCAAATGAATTTAAAAAACAATCAAGAACAAATTAATTACGGGGACTCTTCCCCAGATATTATTAGTAAAATTTATGAAAAGTTTTTTGTTAAATCAATAGAAACTACAATAGATGAATCACAAATTAATCAAAAAATTTTAATTGGAATTAATACTTTTCCATTTTATGCAGGGTGGGACGAAAGTTTAAGAAAATTTGTGATAACAAATCGTTTATTATCGAGAAGGGATGCGGGATATCAAACAAACTCGAATATTTTGTTTAAGGAAAAAGAAAATAATTTAAATATTGAATTTACACACTGGCCATTACAAGGTCGAAATGCCGCAACAACTTTTTTTTGCCATTTTCCTTTTATAAATAAACCATCCGATTTTTCTGAAACAATACAATATAGAAATCAAACTCAATTACAACAAGAAGAGGTCGAGACCCTAGCGAAGCGGTATACAGGTGAGATACAGAAAAAAAAATTTGCCAATTGGAATAAATTTTTGGAAAAAAATCAAAAATTTTCTATAAAAAGAATAAAAAAACAAAAACAAGAACTTCGTAATTCTGCTATGCTCCAGCGTCGTAATATAACAAATATAGTGGCACCAAATGATATTCAAAACCGACGAAAAGCTCTTTTTTCTCCTTTAAAATGGAAAAGCTTAAAATCAAATACAAAAAAAATTATTTTGAAGTTACCTTTAAATGAACTCCAAACTTCAATAAAAAAGGATTTTTCTACAATTCATTCATTATCTAACTTTAGTATATTAAAGGAAAAAGATAACAATTATTTAAAGCCGTTGCTTTCAAAATTTCATTTATTGAGAATTTTAAGAAAAGGCAATACGGGGAAAATTCGTCTACCAAAACTAAGACCTTATAAAAAATATATTAAAAAAGAAAATGATATATTGGAATCTTCCTGGAGAACTTTTCTATCAAAACGAAAACAAAGATCTTATAATTTTGTACGACAAAAAAATATTCGAACAATGCATTTATTTAAAGTTCAATTAGGTGAAAAACTTAAATTGACAAAAATGCAATGGTTATTTAGAAAAAATAACTCACGTGCAAATCGTCAGTCTGAAAATCGTAAAAATAAATCAGGAACTCATTATTTACGTCCTAGAAAAAAATCATTAAGAAGACGCAGTTTAGGTATCAGGTATCAACAAAATCAAAAAATTTGGAGTCCATCCCTCTTTAAAAGGTATACTGCTTCGCTAAGTCAAAATTCTTGGAATTTCATGATGAAACAAAACAAAAACCATCTTTCTCAAAAAAATGAAATATCTACAAACCAAAATTCAATAATTTTGACAAAAAAAATTCTATCGATAAGCGACTTTTCTCATTTTTTAACAGACTTATCGAATTTAACTGTTTCTAAATCCGACATTATGAAGGCGGCTACGCCTTCTCCTAGTAAAAGTTCTAAGCAAAGTAAAATGTTATTTTATGAAACTCCATATAATTGGATTCAACCTAATAATTCTAGCAATTTATATAATAGTTTATTTAAAACATCACCACTTTATACACCCACACTTTATTCTATTTTACCAGGTCATGGAAGATTTATTCCAAAAATTCAAACCATGCCGTTCCCTAAAAGTTCAGTTCAAACAATTAAACGTGCTATAAGATTAGCTAATTTTGAGCCTGCTTCTTTTATTCAGCGTGAAGTGTTAAGTTATGAATGGTCAATGAAACAATTAATTCAAAACATGACTCATCGTCTAAATAAATCCAATAATCAATTAATTTTAAAATATAGAAAAAATAATTTCAAACAAAATTTCATACAACAAAATAACAAATCTCATTCATCTTTTTCAATTGATTTACTAATTCAAAGACATTTACGTTTATTTAAGAAAAAACTTATTCATAATCCAATAATATCTCCATCTAGTAATGCATATCTAAGTCAATTCTCACGTCAACGGAGCTTTCAAAAACGATCTGTTAGATTACGCAAATTTAATATGACATTGGCTATGAATTTATATGATCGATGGTTTTTTTATTATTATACTGGTGGTCGAGAAGATCCACTTCAAAATTTCTTTCAAAGTTTTGAAAAACTAGCACAAAATATTTCAAGTCCTAATAATATTCAGAATATTCAATCAAATCAGTCAAATATAGTTGATGATTCAAAAGTAACAATAGATAATGTAGAAAATTTTAAGAATAATTTTATTTTCAAATCTGCTCGAAAATTTTTAACTCAAAAACCGGATCAAAAACGTTCTTTTAATACATTTTTAACTAATTTAAAAACAAAAAAATCTTCTCAAACCCTTAGCGGAGCGGTATACAGTGTAGAAAATGAACAACAAAATTCTGTTAATTCTCAAAAAGTACAAATGGATTCTTTAAAAAATGAAAATTCTCTTTCGTATCAGTCGTCAATTGACGAAAAATTTGACCCTAGCGGAGCGGTATACAATGAATTTGGGTGGAATTTTTTCCAGTTATTTCCTCAAACGGTTGATGGAAGATCTGCTCAAAAAGAAATGTTAGATAAACTTTCTAGTAACAAAGTACAAAAAAAACAACAAGAAAAAGATTTAGAGGAAGATCGTTTTTACTTTTTAAAAGCAAATAAATCACCAATTATTCAAGATTTTCGAAGTAGTAAAAATGTCAATAGACATCACCCTTTAAATGGTGGTTTTATATGGCCTGGAGATTATTTACGACTTCAAACTATAATGTTACCAAAAGATAAAAAAAATAAATATTTTTATAATAAAAGTTTATTTTCAGAAATGAAAAATTCAGCAAAATTGAACAATAAAAATTTACACACTTCTAAATCAATAATAGATTCTAATTCAAAAATTAATGAAAAAATTCAAGAATTTCAAAATTTTATTCTCGAATCAAAGTAAAATATTAAAATACAAAAACAAAACTAGCGATTCTTCTTTTTTTATATGTCTACCTTAGCGATTTTTCGCGGTATATCGAATCTCTTTAAAAGGACGGGGAAGAGTCCTCGCAAATGCGACTTCTTTTAAAGAGATTCGATATACCGCGAAAAATCGCTAAGGTATACCGCTTCGGAAGAAAAGAACCCTAGCGAAGCGGAGGCTACGGGGAAAGAGCCCTAGCTATTCTTCTTTTTTTATATGTCTACCGTGTACACTAGGTTTCTTTCTTGTTTCATTAAATAAAAGAATTGGCCGAAAATCCTTATAAAAGGGAGCAGCGAATTCTTTTATTTAATGAAACAATAACTAGCTAGTACTAGACAAATACAATAAAAGTTTTTTGCCTGTTACTAGATTTGAACTAGTGACATCCCGCGTATGAAACGGATGCTCTGACCAACTGAGCTAAACAGGCATTTTTTATAATATTATATACATAAATCAAAATAAAATCAATATTATTTGTGTATTAACTTTAATAAGAATCAAATATTATTTTAGAAAATAAACAAAATTATTACACTATCAATTAAAAATAATGAGTGCTCCATCATTATTTTTAATTGACAATTTTTTGAAAAAGATTATATAATTTTTGTATAATCTTTTTCAAAAAAAAGCGGATGTAGCTCAGTTGGTAGAGCGTGGTCCTTCCAAGTCCAATGTCGCGCGTTCGAATCGCGTCATCCGCTATTAACAATATAATAAAAAAATAATATTATAAAAATAGAATTTTTTATTTTATTATTAATAATTCGAAAAAAGTTATCAATTAGAAATAATTATTAAGTACAATATTTTAAAAAGAAAATTTTAAAGAACAAAGAGTCCCATTTTTTCAACAAAGAAAAGAGAAGCGGAGGCTACGCCTTAGCGATTCTTCGCGTTATACCGTTGAAAGAGAAACAGGAGAAATTTCCTTTAAAGGATTCTCATAAAAAAAGAAAAATATGATAAAAAAGAAAAATATGATGGAGTATAACAAAATTCGCTTTATTGAAAGTAAATTAACAATACTTATTTTTTTTTAGAAATCAAATTTCAATTAAATACTTTTTTACTTTTGTACTGATTTTCAATTTATTCATAATAAGGATTCGATTCAAAAATTAAAAAAATTCAGTCAAACTCTATAAAAAAAACTTATGGCTAGAGCTAAATTTGAACGTACAAAACCACACGTAAACATTGGAACTATTGGACATGTTGACCACGGAAAAACAACTTTAACAGCAGCAATTACAATGGCATTAGCTGTTCGTGGTGGAGCAAAAGCAAAAAAATATGATGAAATTGATTCAGCGCCTGAAGAAAAAGCACGAGGGATTACTATTAACGCAGCGCATGTAGAATATGAAACTGAAAATCGTCATTATGCTCATGTAGATTGCCCTGGTCACGCAGATTATGTTAAAAATATGATTACAGGTGCTGCACAAATGGATGGTGCTATTCTAGTTGTATCTGCTGCTGATGGACCTATGCCACAAACAAAAGAACATGTTTTACTTGCTAAACAAGTAGGTGTTCCAGCTATTGTTGTTTTCTTAAATAAAGAAGATCAAGTAGATGATGCGGACTTAATTGAGTTAGTTGAATTAGAAGTTCGCGAGATTTTAGATAAATATGGTTTTGCCAGTGCTGATATTCCTGTAGTTAAAGGATCTGCTTTATTAGCTCTAGAAGCTCTTGTTGAAAATCCTTCTATTAAACAGGGTGAAAATGATTGGGTTGACAAAATCTATACACTTATGGATACTGTTGACAATTCGATCCCAACACCAGAACGAGAAACGGATAAACCTTTCTTATTAGCTGTTGAAGATGTTTTTAGTATTACAGGACGTGGAACGGTAGCAACAGGACGTGTAGAAAGAGGAAAATTAAAAATTGGGGATAACGTTGAACTTGTTGGTCTTGGAGAAACACGTAATACAACCGTAACTGGAATTGAAATGTTTCAAAAAATTTTAGATGAAGCTCTTGCAGGAGATAATGTTGGAGTTTTACTACGTGGAGTTCAAAAAAAAGATATTGCACGCGGAATGGTTTTAGCACAACCCGGAACAATTACACCACATACAAAGTTTGAAGGTCAAGTTTATATTTTAACACCAGAAGAAGGTGGTCGAAAAACAGGCTTTTTTAAAGGTTATCAACCACAGTTTTATGTACGAACAACTGATGTTACTGGTACTATTGTTTCTTTTAGTTACATAAAACAATTAAATTCATCTGAATTATCGATGATGCATTCAAATCCAATGATTTGTCCTGGAGATTATGTTAACATGTTAGTTGAATTAAAAACACCAATTGCTATTGAAAAAGCTATGCGATTTGCAATTCGTGAAGGTGGTAGAACAGTTGGCGCAGGGACAGTTAATACTATTGTTGAATAAAATAATTAAATTTATTATATAATAAAACGAAATTGAAATTGTCAAACGTAACAAGTCGTTTTGCGAGGACTCTTCCCCGTCCTTTCAAAGTAACTAGCGATTCTTTGCGGTATACCTAGCGAAGCGGAGGCTACGGGGAAAGAGCCCTAGCTATTCTTCTTTTTTTATATGTCTACCGTGTACACTAGGTTTTTTTGTTCTTTCATTAAATAAAAGAATTCGTCTTAACGAAGCGGCATACAATTTAAAGGGACATGATTTTCGGCCAATTCAGTTAAAAGAAAAGAGGGCAAATTACTTTAAATTATTTAATATATAATTCAAACGTTTTTAAAAAAACAAAGAAATAATTATTTCTTTGTTTTTTTAAAAACGTTTGAATTATCAGGAACATTCAGAGTCAACAATGACGTTAAAGTTAACAAAACTCAAAAAAAAAATACAAGTCACAAGTCGCAAGTCGCTTCGCGAGGACTCTTCCCCGTCCTCCTCCTTTACAAATTATTAACATCTTACTACTAGTCGCTTCGCGAGGACTCTTCCCCGTCCTCATCATTTGGTTTTTTTTTATTTTTTTTTGTCTATATAAATTTATAAAATTGTAAATGTTTTTTAGGAATAATATGCCATAATAATTAATAATTGTTAGAATCATTTTATTTTCAAAAATTTAGATTATTTTGCATTGTACTACTATTCCGTATTTTGCTAGGCTCTCATAATAAGTAATAGAATGCTTCTCTTAGGCAAAATAGAAATTAAAAATTTAAAATTTTAATTTCTATTTTTTTTGTCAAATTTTATTATAAATAGAAAAATGAAAAATACTTTATATATACCTATAGAATATCATCTTGAAAACTACCATAGATCTAATCAAGATACATGTTTAGTTAATCGACCAACAATCAATGAAGGAAATTGGGTGCAGCCTGGTGATATATTAGCCGATTGTTCTTCCAGTAAAAATGGTGAATTATCCATTGGGCAGAATATTTTAATTGCTTATATGCCATGGGAAGGTTATAATTATGAAGATGCTATGTTAATTAGTGATCGTTTAGTTTACGATGAAATTTATACTTCAATTCATATTGAACGTTATGAGATTTCAATAGAAGATACTCCATTTGGACTTGAAAAAATTACGAAAGAAATTACGGATTTACCAGGAGAAAATGTAAGTCATTTAGATAAAAATGGAATTGCAATACTAGGAAGTTGGGTTAAAGAAGGTGATATATTAGTTGGAAAAGTAACACCAACTGATAAAAAAGTTAAATATTCAAATTATGAAAAATTATTATATGATATTTTAGGTACAAAAAAACAAAATAAAGGAAAAGATACATCATTACGTGTACCTAAAGGTTTAGAAGCAAAAGTAATTAACATAGAAATTTTAAGTGAAAATAGATCTTTTTCTTTAACGAATTTCAATTTATTTTCTTTACCAAATCCGTTAATATATATCGAAAATGGTATTTTACGATTTATAAATATACAAAATCAAAAAAACCTAAATTCTACGCATTTTTTATTTGAAAATAAATTTAAAAATAAATTTTTGAAAATATCATCAAAAAGTTGGATAAATTTTCAAAAATTTATTGAAACTATTATGGCCGAGTCATCCAATAGATCACCAATCCCATTGTTATCATCTTCAATAAAAGATTTGTCTACTGTACTAAATTCTATAAAATTTATTCCTTTACCTCGTTCTTATTATCCGTTATTTGGAATTCTAATAAATTCTACTTATAAATCTTTAACTTTATCAAACTTATTTAACAATAAAAATAAAGTACAAAAAATTAAAAAGAAAGTAGAACGAACTCTGCGCGGTGGTAAAACCTCAGCAAAACGATCGGGCGAAGCCTCCCATCATAAATTTCAATTACACCTTTCACCACAATCAACATTATTTGAAATTTTTTTATTTCAAATATTACTTCTTGCAAAGAACAAACAGCATTCATTTTTGATAAAAAAATTAATTAATTCTGTATCTCGCTGTTCTCGCAATGATGAATCATTTTTGCATAGCAAGATACATTTTGCAAAATCTAAAAAATTAGATCTTTTTCTTTATAATGGCGGCTGTACTGAAATATTGAGAAAAGCAACAAATATAAAAATCCATTTTCAAAAACTACGTAAAAAAAAAATAAAAAAAATTTATTCAATAAATAATATAAAGGCGGGACAAAATGGACTGCCTCGCAAAAAAGATTTTTCTTTAAATTTTTTAAATTCGAAATCATTTACAATTCATGTATATTTAGCTGAAAAAAGAAAAATTCAAGTAGGAGATAAAATAGCAGGTCGCCATGGCAATAAAGGTATAGTTTCTCAAATTTTGCCAATTCAAGATATGCCTTATTTAGCCGATGGAAGTTCGGTAGATTTAGTATTAAATCCATTAGGTGTTCCATCAAGAATGAATGTAGGTCAAATTTATGAGTGTCTTCTTGGGCTTGCTGGTTATTATTTAGGAGAATATTATAGAATTTTGCCATTTGATGAAAAAGTTGGTGAAGAGGCATCGCGGAGTTTTGTTTTTTCAAAACTTTATGAAGCAGCAATGAAAACAGGAAATGATTGGTTATTTGATCCTAAAAATCCAGGAAAAACATATCTTTTTGATGGAAGAACTGGAGAAAAATTCGAACAACAGGTTACTGTAGGGTATGCTTATATATTAAAACTTGTTCATTTAGTTGATGATAAAATTCATTCCCGATCAACAGGACCTTATTCAGCTGTAACTCAACAACCCTTAAGAGGACGTTCAAAACAAGGCGGTCAAAGGCTAGGAGAGATGGAAGTTTGGGCTTTAGAAGGCTATGGTGCGGCATTTACGCTTTTAGAATTATTAACAATTAAATCCGATGATAAAATAGGTCGTTTAACCATCTGGGATTCAATATTACGCCAAAAAGAGATATCTATAAAAACCCCAGAATCCTTTAAAGTATTAGTTTGTGAATTAAAAGCATTATGTTTTGATATAGGTATCTTTAGAAAAAATAAATAAAATAACAAAAATCTTTAAAGTTGCTTCGCTTCTCTTCGAAGAATTAATTCAGTTGAAAAAAAACAAGGAATTGGCCTTTTAAAAAGAACTAGCGAAGCGGAGGCTACGGGGGAAGAGCCCTAGCGTATATGTCTACCCTGTACACTAGGTTTCTTTAGGTTTCTTTCTTGTTTCATTAAATAAAAGAATTCGCCGCTCCCTTTTATAAGGATTTTCGGCCAATTCAGTTAAAAGAAGAGTTGGGGGATATTCGAATTGAATTTGAGAATTGTAAACAAAATGATATGCGAAATAGTTAAAAACAATTAGATAATAAACTTATTTTTAAGTTTATTAAATTATATAATTCTATAGTATATATATAATTACTTTATTTTTATAGATAACCTAGCGATTCTTCTTTTTTTATATGTCTACCGCTAGTTAATCAAATAATCAGAGAGGGCTAATTCCTTTTAGCTGGTATTCAAAAGACTTTAAACTGTCTTTTTCTTTAATTGAATTAGTATGCGCTAGCGCTAAATTTTCTTTTTTTTTATGGACGGCGTAGCCGCCGAATTAGCCATTTAAAGAAACGCGAAGCGACTTTAAAGATTTTCCTTAAAAAGAAAGACTTTGCTTCGCCGTCTTGCGTAGCCGCCTTGATTTCAAAAAAATTTGAATGAGGACTCTTCGTTCTTTGCGTAGCCGCCTTCCTAAATCTTTAAAAGAATTTGCTTAAAATTTTTTTGAATTTAAAGCAAGTTTTTAAAACTTGCTTTAAATTCAAAAAAATTTAATTTTATAAATAAACGCAAAAAATAGATATACTAAATAATATTATAGAGCATTACCACGTGGTAATACTTCTTCAGGGAAAACTAGTTTTTCATGCGGTTGGTCTTGTGCTGCCATCCATGCACGAATACCCTCATTTAAAAGAATATTTTTTGTATAAAATGTTTCAAATTCTGGGTCTTCAGCAGCTCGGATTTCTTGAGAAACGAAATCGTATGCTCTAAGATTAAAAGCCAGACCTACAACACCAATTGCACTCATCCATAAGCCAGTTACAGGTACAAATAGCATAAAGAAATGTAACCAACGTTTGTTAGAGAAAGCAACACCAAAAATTTGAGACCAGAAACGATTTGCTGTACATTTATGTTCAGAAGGGTGCGGAAATCCCTTCCCGGAAATTTTGAATCTGTAATATTCTTTTTTAAAAGAAATTTGTATGATTCAAAGTCACAGCTCATAATTACCTATGAGATCAGACTATATCTTTACCCTTAGTCTTTTTAATTGATAAAAAACTCTAGGGTACTTGCTTTTTCGGGGACCTTGACTTTATAGTCTCCTTGCCCCCTACTCCTTTCGTATTACGATAAGGATAGTCGTTACGCATTTATGATTTTGAATTCTTTCAATCTGGATCTATACCTTCTATTCCTTTTGCCCATAGATAATTTTTAAACCTTTCCTCGGAACTATGGCATCGTTCACGGATTAGGCGGCGGCTTATACCTATTTTTTCTGCAGCATCTGCTATAGATTCATAATACACTGAATCTACATACAAGGCTTTTTTTCTATTTTTTTTACCTTTGTTCTCCTCACTCAAGCGTTGTTTAACCTCGTCGCTTTGTTGCCGCTTAGCAAATGGCGATGGGCGTCCTTTTTTTGCCGCGCTTAAAGCATTTTTAGCTTCTGTGTTATGTTTTTTACCATAAAACGGGTTCAAAATAGAGTCTCTTTTTCGCCAATCTTCATAAAAATTGTAGCGGTTCTTTTCAGATAATGTCGATAAAATTAAAGTTTCAAAATTTTCTCGTTCTTCTTTTGAAAGACAATTTCCAAAATATAGTTTTTGAAAAAAGAAAGCATTTTCGCCGTATTCTTCAAAATCTTTTTGCATTGTTCTATTTTGATGAATACCCCGTCGAAGTAAGGATTTATGAACATTTAACCTTCGTGTGACATAGCCGGATTGCCCGATATAATGTTTTTGAAGAGGAAGACAAGTAATTAAATATAAACCAGATTTCAGAGAAATATCAAAAAGGTTTTCTTTATTTTTACTATTAGTTGTGTTTTGTTCTTTGTTAAAAGACATAGGTTTTCTTTTACAATATATTAAATAAAGTCAATCATTTTAGCACGGAATTGTCCCAGGAATTGTAAGACAAAAATTCTATTTTCAAAGAAATAAAACTTTGAAAAACTTAGGAGTTCCTCCGTTTAAGCAAGATATATCGATATACATTTCTGTATAAAGTGGCTAACAACTAACCATTGAGTATGTTTCTTCAGATTGAGTTGGATTAAACGCACGGAATGTATTTGCCCCATCACCATCTTCAAAGATAGTATTTTCAACAGTTGCTCCATGAATCGCGCAAAGAAGTGCGGCACCTAGAACTCCAGCAACACCCATCATGTGGAATGGATTCAGTGTCCAGTTATGGAAACCTTGAAAGAATAAGATGAAACGGAAAATTGCAGCAACTCCAAAACTAGGAGCAAAGAACCAACCAGCCTGACCTAAAGGATAAATAAGAAAAACAGAAACAAAAACAGCGATTGGTGCTGAAAATGCAATAGCATTATAAGGACGTAATTTTAAAGCTTGAGCAATTTCAAACTGACGTAACATAAAGCCTATTAGTGCAAAAGAACCATGAAGAGCAACAAACGGCCATAAACCACCTAATTGGAACCAACGAGTCAGATCACCTTGTGCTTCAGGGCCCCAAAGGAATAATAAAGAATGAGATAAACTGTTAGCTGGAGTAGATACAGCAGCAGTTAAAAAATTACAACCTTCTAAATAAGAAGTAGCTAATCCATGAGTATACCAAGAAGTAACAAAAGTTGTTCCTGTAAACCAACCACCTAACGCTAAATATGCGCAAGGTAATAATAATAAGCCAGACCAACCTACAAAAACAAAACGTTCTTTACGTAGCCAGTCATCCACATCATCGAACCACGTGCGTTGTTCTACGTATTGACCAATGGTGATTGTCATAAAGTCTATCTCCATTATCATAATTGTGTTTATAAATTACTTGACGTTGTTTTTAATAATATTGACAATACTATGAATGGAAAACTTCACCTTATTGAAATTTAAAGAGATGCGTAGCCGCCTTCCTTACACAACTTGAAAAGGGGCTTTAAGTAGCCTCCCCTCCTATAAAAAGAAATGTAAAAGAGCTAGGGCTCTTCCCCCGTAGCCTCCGCTTCGCTAGAAGAAGTATACTTACTTTAAAGTAAAATATTTTTAATCCATTACTAAATCAAATCATATTTGCAACTGACTAAAAAAGTCTAATTTTAAAAGAATGTAGACTGATTAATATTGTCATTTAAAATTTTTTCAATATTGTAAAAAAAAAATAAAATTATCTAAAATTATTGTGGTTTTTATTATTTATAAGATGAAATTTTAAAATTGTCAAATTTATAGAACTAAAATTGTCAATTTTAGAGAACATGATCAATTTTAAAATATTACTTCTTATCTAGGCACAGTTTATTAAACAGATGATAAAAAATAATAATCTATAGCGAAGTAAAGCTTTCCTAATAAAAGCATTAACACTACGATGGTAATTTAAAGGTACTAAGTATTGAAAATTTCTATTCATTGAAAGTCGCTTCGCTCCTTCCTTTATTATTCTTTTTACCTGTTTGATAACCATATTTCTTTTTAAATTCTAAATAGGTTTGTGTTGCTAATTTTTCTTGTTCAGAAACTTTAACTATTTGTGAGAAGTCATTCTATTTTTATTGTTCTATCCCATTTTTAATAATGAATTAACCATTTATTCACCTTGTATAGAAAACAAATTTAATCTTTTGGGATTATAACAAAGTGGTTTATCAGGAATCTTACAAAGTTCTGAATGTTCATTGATCCACAATTTAGTTTCTTTCGATTGCACAAATTTTACTTTATAATTTCTTTCCATATTTTTCCTCCTATATACATCTATATATTATTTGATAAAAGTTCTATTTTGCAAATAGAAATTTATCGATTTTGTTGCTTTTTATATTAAATCAGAATTTTCAATCATGTTTTAAAATTTAGTAATATCTTGTCGTCTCTTTTGAGGGTATATCAATGAGAATTAGAAATGGTCACCCCCTGTTAGGGGGTGTCATTAAATTTAACCTCTCGTCACCCCTCGTCAGGTTTTTTAAGGTTGTGTCAGTTTACATCTTATGAATTATTATTACTCATCACATGTTTTCTCTTATGAATTATTTCTTTATATTGATATGTTCTACCAAAACATGTCATTTGGTTTTCTACCTCGTAAAATTTAAAAATTTTTTATTTTAAACTGACATATTTTCAAAGTTGCTGACACCCCCTGACGACCACTGACACCCCCTGACACACCCTGACGCACTCTGACGCACTCTGACGAGGGGTGACGAGAGGTTAAATTTAATGACACCCCCTAACAGTAGCCTCCGCTTCGCTAGGATTTTCGTGGAGATTAAACCACTTCTGGAGCCAAGGATAAAATTTTAGTTAAATTTTGATCTCTTAATTCTCTAGCAATTGGACCAAAAACCCTAGTTCCTCTCGGATTTCCTTCTTTATTTATAACAACAGCGGCATTATCATCAAAGCGAATAGTCATACCATTTTCACGCTTAATGCCTTTTTTCGTTCGAACAATAACCGCACGAACTATATCCGATTTTTTAAAAGCTGTATTAGGAATTGCATCTTTAACAACAGCGATAATAATATTTCCTATATTAGCGGATTGACTTCCGCCACCTAAAACACGAATACACATTAATTTTCTTGCACCACTATTGTCAGCAACATTTAAAAATGATTGTGGTTGGATCATATTTGTTAAAAATAAAATTCATTTAAATTGAAAATGTTTTTTTAATATAAAAAAAACAATAAAATTAAAAATCTGCCTATCACTGTGTTCAACATCATTTAAAAAAATGCAGCATCATTTTCTTGTTTAAGGACTAATTTCTTTAAAGGCTAATTCTTTTAAACAATAAGTTTTCATTAATTTAGACAATTTTTTCGTAATTAACTTAATACTTTTTAATTTTCCAAAGGTTTTATAATTTTTGTTTGAATTGGCATTTTATAACCAGCTATTTTTAAAGCGCGTGTTGCTAATTTCATAGAAATTCCTTTAATTTCATATAAAATACGACCTGGTTTAACGACAGCCACCCAATATTGTGGTGCACCTTTCCCAGATCCCATTCGAGTTCCAGAAGCACGCATAGTTATTGGTTTATCCGGAAAAATACGAATCCATAATTTTCCACCACGTCGAACAAAACGAGTTAAAACACGTCGACCTGCTTCAATTTGTCGTGATGTAATCCAACATGGTTGTATTGCTTGTAAAGCAAAACCACCATAAGCTATTTTGTTTCCGCGTTGAGCTTTTCCTTTCATTCTACCACGATGCTGTTTTCGATATTTTGTTTTTTTAGGGCTTAACATTGTTAAGAATTTATTAAATTTTGTAACCACAAACCACCTTAGATAAATAATAAAAAAAAGAAGGACTCTTCCTTAGCAAAGCGAAATATAGAATAAGATTAGGATAAAAAATCTTTAAAAGAATTAGCCTTCCGATCTCTTGAAAAGGCTAATTCAGTTTAAAAGCGCTAAGTAGACATATAAAAAAAGAAGAATCGCTAGGTATACTGCGTCCCTTAAGTCTACCGCGAAGAATCGCTAGGGCTCTTCCCCCGTAGCCTCCGCTTCGCTAAGTCTACCGCGAAGAATCGATAGGCTTATTTTATCGATATTTTTTTATTTTAATCTAAAAATTGATTTTTTTTTATTCTCAATTACTTGCTTCATCATTATAAAAAAAGCACATTTTAAGGCTATGGGCGGATATTTTTAAAAGTGCGTTTATAATGAATAAATATTCATTATAAACACATTTTTAAAAATTCGACAAACAACTTCGTACAACCAATCTTTAAAGGAATTTACTCTTGTTTATTTTTCAACGGTATACCGCGAAGAATCGCTAAGGCGTAGCCTTCTCATTAAAAGAAAAGAATGAAAATTTCGCGCTAAGTATACATATAAAAAATAAGAATCGCTAGCATCTTTAAAGAATAAATACATTGAATTTTTTAATATATATCATAATTGTATTATAAATACAAATACAATACATACAATTAAAAGAATAAATAGTTTTCATTTCAAATTGAAACTATTTTTAAAAATATAAAATTGAACATTTTAATTACTAAACAAAAATTCTATATTATAAAAAAAAAGTTCATTAAATTGGTTTAAAAATAAACCAATACAAGTAAGCAGCGTTGGATCTAGTAATGATAACAGATACAACAAAGAAGCATTTTTTGCGTTTTACTCAGATAAGTTTTTTTGTTCTTTCCTGGTTTGAATTTACATTTAGTTAAAAAAGCGTGATAGAATATTACAATATTCTAACTAACGGAAGAAATAATAAATTCAATGCTAGTGTATACGGTATAGCGCGAAGAATCGCTAGCATTGAATTTATTATTTCTTCCATTAGTTAGAATATAAATAAAAAAAGAGATATATGTAATCCAACCTTAAGGATTATATTCTGTCAGTCTTGCAATAACAAAATTATTTACTGTAGCGTGAAATTGGTCACTTAATGGTTTATTAAATTTTTGTTTCACTTCTCCTAAAGCCCGGGAAACAATTGATACATAAATTTGTTGAAAAGCTTTTTGTTGATAAAATTGAAGAGTTTCTTGTTTGTATTCTTCTAAACGTGCTAAATCAATTTTGTATTGATTATAACAATTATCTTTTTCTTGACTAGCTTTTAATGTACCTTCTTGTCGAATTTCATTTGCCTTTTTTTCAGCTAATTCTAATTGTTTTTTTGCTTGATTATATTTTTCTAAAGCTTCTGAAGCTCGTTGATCTGCCTCACGAAGATTATTTAAAATAGTTTGTTGACGATTTTCTAACAAAATACTGAAATTCTTTCCTACAAAAAAAACAACGATTCCAACAACCGCTGCTAAATTAATAATATTTGTTTCTAAAATATTATCATTAAATCCAAAACCTTCACCTAATGGGATAATATTAAAATTTGTCAGCAAGTTCATAAAAATAAGAGTTTTTTAATGTTTATAATATATCATAGGATTACTATAGCAAATTTTGGTTTTTATTAAAGAATTATTTTATCAAATTTTTATAAAAGCTTCCAAATTAGACTTTAACCTCAAACTTGTTTTAGAATATAAAAATTTTGACTTTATGATTTTATTAATAATAATAAATGCTAACGTCCTACATAAGAACTTTATTTATGAATTAAATTTGAAATAAAAACATATTTAATTATTTCTATTTGAAAGAAAAACATAAAGTTCAATAAATTGCTTTGATTAACTTTTATAAAAATATTCTTTATTTTTAGCAATAATTAACTAGCGATTCTTATTTTTTTATATGTATACTTAGCGCTTTTTAACTGAATTAGCCTTTTCAAGAGCGGCGATTCTTCGCCGCCTTTAAGGTAATCAATGAGTTACAGAAAATCATTCCAAATTTTTAATGAAAATGATTATTGTTTAATAATAGTTAGAGCTAGTGTACACGGTATACCACGAAGAATTGCTAGTTGTTAAAATATTTCAAAACAATATTACCTAAATTTTATAAATAGAAAAAGAAATTTCAAAAGGAATTAGCCCTATTCAAATTTCTTTTTCTATTTATAAAATTTAATAATTCAAAATAAATTAAGCTCCAACAAATGGATTAGCAAATAAAAGAGCAAGCGCTACAACTAGACCATAAATAGTTAAAGATTCCATGAAAGCAAAACTTAATAAAAGTGCACCGCGGATTTTTCCTTCTGCTTCTGGTTGACGAGCAATACCTTCAACAGCATAACCAGCAGCTGTGCCTTGTCCTAAACCAGGACCAATAGCAGCTAAGCCTACAGCTAATCCAGCAGCAACAACAGATGCAGCAGCAATAAGTGGGTTCATTTAGATTTCCTCCTATATTTTAAAAAAGTAATAAAATAATAACAACCATTAATTATTATAACATAAAAAAATAACTATTTTTAAAACTGAATTAGCTCTTCGTTCTCCTTTTATAAGAATGAAGCGAAGCGACTTTTTAATACAATATATTTATTTTTCTTTTAACTGAATTAGTCTAGATGACTCTTCTCTTCCGCAAAGCGGAATTTCAAATGCTAATAGGCGGCACCCAGATTCGAACTGGGGAATAGAGAATTTGCAATCCACTGCCTTACCACTTGACTATGCCGCCATTCTAAAAAATCACAATTAAATATAAAAAGGAAAGGGAGGGATTCGAACCCTCGGTAGCCGAAAGACTACTTAGCTTTTCAAAAGCTACGCAATTAACCACTCTGCCACCTTTCCAATATTTTTTCTAACTTAAAGATTATAATGAAACAAAAATATTCTTCTTTAATATTATAATACAGATTGAAACAAATCAAAAAAGTTGGGTTTATTTTAAAATAATTAGTCATTTTTTAAACAAGTCGCTTAAAGAACGAAGAGTCCTCATATAAAAGCAAGCGATATACTTAGCGAAGCGGAGGTTACGGGGGAAGAGCCCTTTATAAAGAAAATAATCTCTTGAAAAGGCTAATTCAGTTAAAAAGCGCTAAGGTATACCGCTTCGCATCTCTTGGAACTAATTATTTTATTTAATGAAAAAACAAGGCGGCGAAGAATCGCCGCTCTTGAAAAGGAAGAAGAAGGCGTACGCCGCGTTTTAAAAGCACATAGAAAAGAAGGAATAAGAGTGCGGCGTACGCCGCAAACGCGAACCTCTTTAAATTTAAATAAGGCGAAGTTTTGCAATTACTTTTTGTTTTAATAAACATGTCTATTCTATTTTTTTAAATATCGCTATTTAATTTTTTTAATAATTTGCATTCTTTTAGTATTTTATATTATCAATAAATACAGACTCTTATAATTTAAATTCCAGGGAGATTTTTTATTTACTAAACATATATTAAAATTCAAACTGTAATAACAATTTTCTGTTAATTTATTTAAAGGAATTTGCTCTTGTTTTTCTTTCAACAGTATACCGCGAAGAATCGTTAAGACGTAGCCTTCTCATATATATATAATGTTTTTTGATAGACATTCAAAGTGTTTTTAGATGAATGGTTAGAAATATAAAAAAAGAATAAAAATAAATTTATGATAAAAAAAAAAAAAAATAATAAAATAAAATTAATCAATATGGTTAAAAATGTTTCGAACGATTTATCTAAAAATCAATCAAATGTTATGATTGATTTAATAAAATACCCTGTAATTAATTATAAATCATATCGTATGTTAATTGAAAATAAACAATATATGTTTGATGTGGATCTCCGATTAAGTAAACCACAAATTCAAAAACTTTTTGAAGATTATTTTAAAGTTAAAGTTATATCTGTTAATACCCACCGTCCTCCACGTCAAAAAAGCCTTGCTACTGGCTTTCCTGGTTATAAAACTCGATTAAAAAGAGTTATTATTAAATTACAAAACGATCAATCTTTAACGTATGTTGATGAATTAATGTCCGGTTTTATTAAACAACTTATGCAAAGATCCAATAATGTTACTCAAACAACACAAACAGATGAGACAAATAATTAATTTAAACTAAAAATTGAAAATTTTTATACTAGTTAGTGTATACGATATACTGTTCCCTTTTAAAGTATTTTCGGGAGGCTAGGCCTCCGCTTCGCTAGCTTCGAACTTCAAAATTTACTAGTACAAATTCAATTCCAATTGAAAACATTTATTTTGAAAACATCTCAATAGTTATAATAAAAAATAATTTAAATTAATATTAATATGGGAATTCGTTTTTTACGTCCTTATACTCCAGGTACAAGAAATCGTTCTGTTTCAGATTTTAAAGAAATTACAAAAAATCAACCTGAAAAATCTTTAACTTTTTGGCTGCATCGTTCAAAAGGTCGGAATAATCGTGGAATTATTACCTGCCGTCATCGTGGTGGTGGGCATAAGCGTCTATATCGACAAATAGATTTTCAACGAGATAAAACAGGAATTTTGGGAAAAGTTTTAAGTATTGAATATGATCCAAATCGCAATGCTCGAATTGCTTTAATTCATTATCAAGACGGTGAAAAAAAATATATAATAAGTCCACGTGGACTAAATGTAGGAGAAACTATTATTTCTGATGTTAATGCACCTATTCAACCGGGAAATTGTCTTCCTTTAAGAAATATCCCATTAGGCACTGAATTACATAACGTTGAATTTCAACCTGGATCCGGAGGGAAATTAGCCCGAGCTGCTGGAACTTTAGTTGAATTATTAGCGAAAGAAGGGGATTTTGTAACTATTCGTTTACCTTCTAAAGAAATTCGTTTTATTTCGAGAAATTGTTGGGCAACCGTTGGTGCTGTTGGTCATATGGAAGCATATAACGTTGTAATAGGAAAAGCTGGACGTAATCGATGGTTAGGTAAACGACCAACAGTTCGTGGATCTGTTATGAATCCAGTTGATCACCCTCATGGAGGTGGTGAAGGACGCGCCCCTATTGGTCGAAGTCGTCCAGTAACTCCATGGGGTCGACCAGCATTAGGACAACCAACAAGAAAAAAAACAAAATATAGTACAAAATTAATTATTCGAAAAAGAAAAAAATAATACAAGTCGCAAGTGGCTTCGCGAGGAAGAGTTTTCCTTTAAAGGAAGGCGGCTCATTCATACATATAAAAAAAAAAGAATCGCTAATATACTCACGCTTTTTGCTTTAATAAAAAAGAACTTCGTTGATATTGAGTCATTTCAATAAATAGGTTGAATGCTTTGGAATTTATAAATGTTTCTAATTTTAATTTAATTAGAATTATTGTCTAAATCTTTGTTCACCAAAAAATCTTAATTCTTTTATGTAAATAATAAAAATTTGCGCAGGTTTTTATCAAATACGACAAAAACCTGCGCAGATTTTTGAAATTCAAACTAATTATAACTAATAAAAGATCGTATTTGGTTATTCTTTCGAAGAAAAAAGCCGTTTATTTTATGATTTGTATAAAACCAATCTTTAAAGGAATTTGCTCTTTTCTTTTAACTGACTTCGCCGTGAAGAATTGCTAGTATTGAATTTTTTAATTTTCAAAATCTATAATTTGTATCAAATTAGCTCCATAAAATTTCAATGCACCTTGTAGGAGTTGAACCCACCTAAAATCGATTATGAGTCGATTGCCTAAACCGCTCGGCCAAAAGTGCTAGAATATTTATGTATTTATGTAAGTTTTATTGACAATATTATAATAAGAAGATGTGAAATAAACAATGATTCAATTAAATGAGTCTCAAATATGAAATGTAAAAAAAAATAAATATCCAAACCTCTAAAAAAAAATTGCACTCTTTTGAGAACTTATGTGAAGATAAAAAATAGTTTCTAAACTATAAACAAGTTTTTATAACAAATACAATTGTATAGATATTCAAAGTAATTGCGATAATATTTTAATATTAATAAAAGACGGTAATAAATCAATTTTAAATGTTAAATAATTCTATTTAATAATTTCACTAGAATAGGCTTTAAAAAAAAAAATATATTATCTCAATTCTATTATTATATCTATATATTAATTAATTATATTTATTTATTCTATTTTTTTTAATAGAATATCCTATATTTTTTGTCAAATGTTTTTCAAAAGTTTAAACTTGAATGATGGAACAATCAGGAGGACTCGCGATTCTTGTCGGCGAATTCAGTTAAAAAAGAGGGCAAATTCCTTTAAAGTTTTCCATAAAAGTTCATGAAAAAAAAATCTATAATAAGTGGGTTACCTGGGACTCGAACCCAGAACTTATCGGTTAAAAGCCGAGTACTCTACCATTGAGTTAGTAACCCTATTAAATTAATAGTTTTACGTAAATAAAAAAATACTTAGCGATTCTTCTTTTTATATTTTTTATATGTATACTTAGCGCTTTTTAACTGAATTAGCCTTTTCAAGAGCGGCGATTCCTCGCCGCCTTTAAAGATTGGTTTGTAAGCGCTCTTCGTTCTTTTTTCTCTCTTTTCTTTCAAGCCATTTTTAAACAAAGAAAAGATAAGCGGTATACCATATACACTAGCTAGCTACTCAATATTATAATAAGACTTGTTAGGACTCTTCTCTTCATTCTTCTCCTTTTATATATATATATATATATGAATGAGTCGCCTTCATCTTATTCTTTTATATAACGTAAAGAACGTTAAATTTTATTTCTCTTCTTTTATACTCTTATATGAATTGAATTAGCCCTCTTCTTTTATATGAAGAGCTAAACGGTTTTCTTAATAAATTCGAATTAGCCATTTAAATAAATGCGAAGCGGAGGACTCTTTTATTCCGCGAAGCGCGGCGTACGCCGCCATAAAAAAAAAATGTAAAAGGTTCTTTAGAAAGTTCTCCGGCGTAGCCGCCTTCATTAAAAGAATGAAAATTTCACGCTCAGTATACCACTTATCTTTTCTTTGTTTAAAAAATGGATGACATTTTTTCTAATTTATAATATTACAACTTATATTTATTCCACGTTGTTCTATTATATTCCATTTGTGTTACGTACTTTTTTTTTACAAATTTATTTAATTTTAAATTTTAATTTGAAATATAGAAAAAATTATAAATCAGATTATTTTTTTTATCAACTTTGATTTTATTTTTATTAAAAATAATCTAGCCTCTCTTATTATTTGATTACCTATTAAATAAACTTTGTTTTAAAAATGGCGTAGCCTCCGCTTCGCTAGGATAAAAAAATAAAATAATATTATATAATTCGAATTGGGTCGAGCAGGATTCGAACCAGCGTAGGTATAACCAACGGATTTACAATCCGTCCCCATTAACCACTCGGGCATCGACCCTTTATGTTTTTAATAAATTTTATTCAAAAAAAAGAAGAGAAGAGTCCTTTTTTTTAATGCGCTAAATATTGGAATAATAAAAAATTTATTTTTTAATTTAGTCTCATAATAAGCAAAAAAAATAAATGCCCAAAAAAGGATTTAGATGAGGCTAATTCTTTTTTTTAATTAAAAATTTGTTCTTGAACCTTCTTTATTATCTGAGGGCTGTAATCACTATGAACATTCTTCTTTTATCTTTTATATGAATGGAGGGAAGCGGCGGTGTAGCCATTTTTTAAACAAAGAAAAGAGAAGCGGTTTACCGTATATACTAGCTAGTCCTTAGCCCTTTTTCAATGTATACCGCAAAAAATCGCTAAGACCCAACATCTTTAAGTTAATAATTTATAATTTTTTTAATAATACATTTTTATTTCAATCTAAAGTATTTATTTTAGTTAAATTGATAAATTCTTTTTGCTCAATCATAATTATACAACAAAATTTTTATTTTTCAAAATTACCGATCTCTTTAAAAGGCGGCGTACGCCGCGCTTCGCGGAAGAGAAGAGCCCTCTTGAAAAGGCTAATTCAGTTAAAAAGCGCTAAGTAGACATATAAAAAAAGAAGAATCGCTAGCGATTGATTTAACTTAGTTCCTTTTTTATAAAGGAGGAGGACGGGGAAGAGTCCTCGCGAAGCCACTTGCGACCTGCGACTTGTACGTTCTTACCATTTTCGATGAAATATTTTTAATAGAAATTTTTATAAAAAAAAAGAATACTAGTGCACACGGTATACCGCAGCAAGTTCGCTAGTCAATTTTTTGAAAAAATATCCCCCTTTTGGGGGATATTTTTTTTATTTCAATAAAAAACGGAAGGAAGGCGGCTCATTCATATAATATAATAAAAGAGAAGATAATAGAAGAGTTCTTCATTTATTTTATTTTAATAATATTAAAATAAATTACCAAGTCGCTTGATCTCCACGACGATATTGTAAATAAGCTGTAACAAATAATCCTGCAATAGTGACAGGAACTAATCCTAAAACAATTCCAGATAATAAAGGTTCTACCATAATAAAGTAAATTTTATTTTTTATATAAATACAAGTTTCTTTTCAGTAACTCGATAATTCCACTGTGCTTTATCATACAACCAAATAATATTGTAAAAAATTTTTTATAATTAAAAAATTGAATTCTATTCCGCATTTCGCTGCATTCGATAGAATAATAATCTTTTTAACAATATTTAATTTAACTTAATTAAAAAAATTAAATTCAAAATTTTTTTGAATTTAATGATGATCTTCAATCGATTCTCCAATATACGCACCTGCTAATGTTGCAAATACAAGTGCTTGGATTGCGCTTGTAAAAACGCCTAATAACATTACAGGAATTGGTACAAATAATGATGAAAGTAGAAAGCTATCTTCATTGCTGGAAGACAGAGATCCCTTCCCGAACCCTACGTGCATCTATTAAATGCATAAGGCTCTCACCTCAGTTTTCTACTTTTAAAAATAATTAGAAATATTTAAATTTTAAAAGAACTAGCGATTCTTCTTTTTTTATTTTATTTTTTATATGTATACCTAGCGATTCTTGGCGGCCAATTCAGTTAAAAGAGGATAGAACAATAAAATAATTATTTTTAAAAGCTTTCTATAATTTTCTTCTATTTTAACGAGCCATTTTAGCACAAAATAATAAATATTATAGTTTCTGAGCTAGCTTCCCTTGTTCTCGTCCAATCCTAAAGAACTGCGAAGCCTCTTCTGACATGGGATTTTGATTATTTGTCAAGCAAATAATCTTTTATCCTTTAGTCAGCATTGTGGTTTTAATATTAAATACGGTATATGCAACGACGTCCTTTTCCGATCCATTTTAATACATTACGTGTTTTCCTTATCTTGCTGGTCTAGGTGATATTAGTCCCCTATATCTAACTACAAAGATACCTTGACGTTTATGTTCAAGAGCGTTTGCTAAAACGCAGGTAGGATCTAAGGTTCAGGCAATTCGGCTTTACACCTTTGCATATATATCTTGCGAGATGTTGAAGCATCCGCTTTACTGGCATGCTATGGTCCCCGGATTGTTTCCATTCCTAGGTAAGCCAGTTGATTTACGAGATATGACCAGAATCTCGGCTTTATCTGTCCTAACCAAAGTTATGACTTTACTAGCATCGTATTTAATTTATTCCACCCGCACGAACTAAAGCAACTAAAACACCAACAACTAATTCATCTGCTAGAATATTCCCAAATAATCGGAAACTTAAAGAAAGAGGTTTACTGAAATCTTCTAAAACATTAATTGGTAATAAAAAAACAGCAGGTGATATATAACGTTTAAAGTACCCTAAACCTTTTTTTCGTATTCCTGCATAAAAATAAGAAATTGAAGTTAATAATGCTAATGCAACTGTTGTATTAATATCATTTGTTGGGGCTGCTAATTCGCCACTTGGTAATTCAATTAATCGCCAAGGTAATAAAGCTCCGGCCCAGTTTGAGACAAATACAAATATAAAAATAGTTCCTAAAAAAGGCACCCATTTTAAATATTCTTCTTCTCCTATCTGAGTTTTAGCTAAATCTCTAATAAATTCGGTAACAAGTTCTGTAAAATTTTGTAATCCAACAGGTAAAGGTTTTAAATTACTATTTGCTAGAAGCGTAAATATTATAACACTTCCTAAAACAAGCCATGAAGTAATTAAAACTTGACCATGAAGTTGATAATCACCAATTTGCCAATAAAAATGTTGACCAACAGATACTTCTGAAATATCAAAAACAGGGCAAATTGCTTTAAAGTTTTCCGAAGTACTGTTATTTAAAATAAAAATTTGTTCTATCATAATATTTTTAAAAATTCAAATTTTTTATAAAAAATATTGAGTTGAGGAAGGTTTCATCGTAAATAGCAAATTATCATAGCGATTCTTCGCAGTATACCGTGTACACTAGTTAGAAAACCAATAATTTTAAAAGTTTAAAAATTAAACGAATAAAAAGAAACTAATTGGAATAAAATAAAAATTAGTTTCTTTTTATTTATAAATAGAATTTTTATAAATATAAAAATTCGACTTAATTTCCGGATACTTTAAAAGTGCTTTTTTTTTCATCAATTCCTCTAATATAAAACCACCTTATAAGGTGGTTTTATATTAGAGGAATTGATGAAATTGCTAATTAGAAATAGATTCCAATTCATCAACACATACGTTCCTTATTTTATAGTTATCTACATGACTGGTATTAAGCAGTAAATTCACTAAGATATTCTTGAAGAGCTTGTTTTAAAATAGTTTCTGCTTCTGGAGTAAAAGTTTTCGTTGAACGTAAAATTTCACCATATTTTGAATGTTTATCTGCTACATATTGACGGAATCCTGCTAAAAAACTTCGAACTTGAGAAACTTCTAATTTATCTAAATAACCGTTTGTACCAGCATAAATACTAGCAACTTGATCTTCTAGAGAAAGTGGTGATGATTGAGGTTGTTTTAAAATTTCACGAAGACGTTGTCCACGCGCTAACTGATTTTGTGTAGCTTGATCAAGATCCGAAGCAAATTGAGAAAATGCTTCTAATTCAGCAAATTGAGCAAGTTCTAATTTTAATTTACCTGCTACTTGTTTCATAGCTTTCGGTTGAGCCGCTGAACCAACACGAGAAACGGAAATACCAACATTTATCGCAGGTCGAATCCCTGCATTAAATATATCCGCAGATAAGAAGATTTGTCCGTCTGTAATTGAAATTACATTTGTTGGGATATAAGCAGAAACATCCCCTTCCTGAGTCTCTACAATTGGAAGGGCTGTCATACTACCAGCGCCTAAAGAATCATTCAACTTTGCAGCTCTTTCCAGTAAACGTGAATGTAAATAGAATACATCACCAGGATATGCTTCACGTCCTGGAGGTCGACGTAATAATAATGACATTTCACGATATGATTGAGCCTGTTTCGATAAATCATCGTAAATTACAAGTGTATGGCGACCTGTATACATAAAATACTCAGCTAAAGCAGCCCCTGTATATGGTGATAAATATTGAAGAGTAGCAGCAGAATCTGCATTAGCAGCAACAAATGAAAGTAGGAGACCATCCCCACCATTGGGTAACAGAAACCCCTTCCCGAACCACACGTGCGTCTATTAAACGCATGTGGCTCTCACCTCAGTTTTCTACTTTTAATCAAAAGGATAGAACAATAAAAATAGAACGGTATACCGCGAAGAATCGCTAGTGCCAATTGTACTGATTAATTTTTTGATTAAAAGCTTATTATATAATTATTTTATTGAAGGCGGCTACGCGAAAGAGAACAGAAGAGTCCTCTCAATTCTATAAAATAATTTTATAGCTTCTGAGCTAGTCTCCCTCGTTCAATATTGATTGGCAAGTTCAATAGAACTGCGAGACCTCTTCTGACATAGGATTTTGAATAGGGTCGATCAAAGATCAACAATTCCATTGGAATTTATTCTTATGTCCCTTAGTCAGCATTGTGGTTTTATTATTAAATACGTTATATGTAACGACGTCCTTTTCCGATCCATTATAGCATGATGTAATGCAATCCTTATCTTGCTGGTTTAGTTGATACCTACTATTTATATCTAACTACGAAGATACCTTGGTGCATTGTCCAAGAGCGCACTATAAAACGCAGGTAAGATCTGAGGTTCAGGCAATGCGGCTTTACACCTTTACATATATATCTTGCGAGATGTTGAAGCATCCGCTTTACTGGCATGCTATGGTCCCCGTTTTGTTTCCTAACTGGGTAAGCCAGTTGATTTACGAAATCTAACCAGAATTTCGGCTAAACAAATTTAGCGACGTATCTAATTTATTCCACCCGCACTAATAGAATAATCTAAAGCACCACGTTCACGTAAACTATTAACAACTTGTGCAACAGAGGATGCTTTTTGACCAATAGCTACATAAACACAAATTACATCTTTTCCTTTTTGATTTAAAATAGTATCTAAAGCGATTGCTGTTTTTCCAGTTTGACGATCACCGATAATTAGTTCTCGTTGCTAGCTATAATTTTATTTATAGCCTGGACTCTCTCTTTAACAAAAATTTTAATAACTATATTTATGCCATAAACGGCAAAACTTTTCCCATTGTTTCAATTCTAGGGACCCCTTCTTGCTACAATGATACTTTAACTGTTTATATTTAAAATAAATTGGTATTAAACGAATACGGTGCATTTTAACGGATTTTAAAGGATATTTTTTTAATAGTTCATAAAGTATGGAAAATTCTTCATAGGTACGTAATATCCAAAGATATTGCGGTTTTGTTGTCTTTGATTTTTTGCCTGGCTGTACTTTATAAATAGCACCAATACCATAAGACTGTTGAATAAGCTGAATATGGATTTGATCAATGCCGTTAATTTTTAATGTGAGCTGGTGATAACCTCTTGAATAAATTAGTCGTTGGATTTTTCCTTCTACCCCACTTAGAATTGAATTTTCCGAGCTTGCGTTGGATACACCCATGGTAATAGTTCCGTCGGAATCTATCAAACCTGCTAGATAAGCACTCTGGTTGGGTATTAGTGGTGGGCTTTGGATAGGTGTTATATTTGTTAAAGCACAGGCTGCATAAAATTGGTCTATTCGTCGCTGGTTATATAATTTTCCATTAACTCTATTTAAAATATCTATTATAATATCCCTTTGTTTGACACGATAGCGCATACTTTGTGTATTTGATCGTAGTTTTACTGAACCTGCACCTAATATGTTTTTAATATTGTAAAGTAATTTAGCATTCGTAATATGTGTTGTTATTTCAAAACTAACACTATTTTCTTTTTGATTGACATAAAAATAACCATCGCCGTCAATTATGCCGGCGAGCCATTCATTCCATCGAATTTTTTGAATAGTATTCATAAAATCATTTACGTTATGTATTAAGATTTTTTTTTAGTATCTATGCCATGATAAGTTTCCAAGAGGGTTAAATAAAGATTATAGTTTTTAAAATTTTCATTAGGAAACATAGAGTCTCTGAGGATCCTACTACAATATGTGATTTAAAAATGAAATACAATTGATTGGTTTCCTGCTGATTCCCCAATATAAAGGTCAATTTTAACATAGGATGGGGCGCAAAAATAACAAAATAACAAATATTTTGTCTGATAAAAAACTCCTAAGGATCTCTTTTTTAAAGTTTTGTAAAAATTTCACGAGTTTTTATCATGGGCGTCACTTATACCCTAGTATGCCTTTTTTCAAACTCAAGGTTCCAGCATATAGTTCCCTGCGTTAAATTTTATATAGATATACATATCTAATGAAAATTTAAAGGGCCAACATTTGACCACGACCAATCGGAATCATTGCATCAACTGAAACTAGACCTGTTTGTAATGGTTCATATACAGATCGACGGGAAATAATTCCTGGTGCAGGAGATTCAATTAATCGAGTTTCTTTTGTTACAATATCACCTTTTCCATCAATAGGACGAGCTAATGCATCAACAACACGTCCAAGATATTCATCACCTACAGGAATTTGAGCAACTTTTCCTGTAGCTCTAACTTTACTCCCTTCTTTGATATTTAATCCGTCACCCATTAAAACAGCACCAACGTTTTTTGATTCAAGGTTTAAAGCAATTCCAATAGTACCATCCTCAAATTCTAATAGCTCACCTGCCATAACTTTTTCCAATCCGTAAATACGAGCAATCCCGTCACCTACTTGAAAAACGTTACCAAAATTTACAACTTGAACTTCTTGATTGTATTGTTCAATTTGTTGTAGAATAATACTACTAATTTCTTCAGGTCGTAATTTCATAATTAATTATAAAGACTTATGGTTTAGAAATAAAAATTATTTTCTAAAAAAAAAACAGATAATTATAGTTATTGATTTTGATAATTAAAAATGTTGCTTTGCGGAAGAGAAGAGTTATCAAATTTTTTATAAAATCAATAAAAAAATTTGATAATGGACTCTTTAAGCGGAATTTTAATTTTTTTTTATTTTTAATTTCTGTTTTACAATTATTTTGAGTAGAGTTTTTAATTATTAAATTATACTTTAATACTTTTTTAATATTTTCTTTAATATTTTATTCGAATTAAGTTAAGGTATATTATTATTATTTATAAAATATATAAATAATTTATAAAATATATAAATATATTTTATAAATAATAATATAAAAAAGTCAAAATAAAAAAAAATTCTTTTTTATTTTATTGAAGGCGGCTATGCGGAGCAGAAGAGTCCTTCATTTTTTTATTTTGATTCAATAAAAAAGAATTGTGATTGAATCAAAATAGTTTATATAAAAAGATTAAATATCCTCATATAATAAATAAGTCTCTCTTTGGTGAGGAATGAAATCAAGATATTTTTATATATTTTTATTTTTTATGCCCTCGGTCGGATTCGAACCGACACGCTTTTCAGCACTGGTTCCTAAAACCAGGATGTCTACCAATTCCATCACGAAGGCATTTATTATTTATTATATAATATTATTTTTTTTTGTGTTAATTAAAGTAATAAAGTGATAAAATCTTTAAAGTCGCTAAAGAACGATTTAAAGGCGGCGAAGAATCGCCGCTCTTGAAAACTTGAAAAGGCTAATTCAGTTAAAAAGCGCTAAGTATACATATAAAAAAAGAAGAATCGCTAAGGTCTAATTCCTTTTAGCTGGTACTCAAAAGACTTTAAACTGTCTTTTTCTTTAACTGAATTAGTATGCGTTAGCGCTAAATTTTATTTTTATGGCGAATTCAGTTAAAAGAAAGCTCTTCTTTTTTTAATTAGCTCCCTCTTCTTTTACTTCTTTTATATGAATTGGCCGTTAAGAATAGCTAAGATATACCATATACATTAGTTTATAGTTTTTTTACCAGATACTCGCTCGATAATTAAATATAAAAATTTATTAAAAGATTTATTTTTGAATACAAAAATAAATCAATAAAAGACTGTTGTCACTTTTTTTCTATTTACGCATTTTTTTTGCGTAAATAGAAAAAAGTGACCGCAGTCTTTTTCTATAAATATACAAATGTATGAATAACAGCATTTCGAATACGCACTTAAGTGCGTATTCCTTTATTCATCGATATCAAAAATAAATCTTTTAATAAATTTTTATATTTAATTAATTAAACAAGAAAAAAATCCAATTCTTCTTCGGTTTCTTGCTTCTCTGAATTAGGTGCATTTAAATAAAAATCTGATAATAAACTAAATAATTCGCGATCTGACAATTCTCTTGGAATTACACCTTCAGGTTCTGTTAATAATTGGTCAGCAATATTTAAATAAAAATCACAAACATAATTTAAAGAGGGTTCCAATTCAACAATTTCAAAAAGAGTTTTCCCCTTTACACGTGAAATTCTTATGTCTTCTAATAAAGGTATAACCTCTAAAACAGGTATTGGACAAGCTTGAACATATTTATCAATTAAATCTCGTTGAGTGGTACGATTTCCTATTAAACCAGCACAACGCAGTGGGTGTGTTCTCGATTTTTCACGGATAGAGGCTGCTATTCGATTAGCTGCAAATAAAGCATCAAAACCATTATCAGTTACAATAATACAGTAATCTGCGTAATTAAGTGGCGCAGCAAAACCCCCACAAACAACATCACCTAAAACGTCAAAAAGAATTACATCATATTCATAAAAAGCATTTAATTCTTTTAATAATTTAACAGTTTCGCCAACAACATAACCACCACAACCTGCCCCCGCAGGAGGACCTCCAGCTTCGACACAATCAACACCACCATAACCCTGATATATTACATCTTCGGGCCACACATCTTCATAATGATAATCTTTCATTTGTAATGTATCAATAATTGTTGGAATAAGAAATCCTGTTAAAGTGAAAGTACTATCATGTTTTGGATCGCAACCAATTTGTAAAACCTTTTTTCCACGTCTCGCTAATGCTATAGAAATATTACAGCTTGTTGTAGATTTTCCAATTCCACCTTTCCCATAAACAGCTAATTTCATAAAATGTTGAATTTATTGAATTTTACCCTGCTAAGTCAGATTTGATTGAATTTTAATTTTCATAAACAATTTATTGTATTTATTAAGTGAGTAAATAAATTAGATAATGAACTTTTTATTTTAGTATTTGTATATTAAAACAATAATTATTTTTGCTATACCTAGCTGTGTCCTGTAAAAGCGGCTAAAAATAGCCGCTCTTGAAAAGGCTAATTCAGTTAAAAAGCGCTAAGTATACATATAAAAAAAGAAGAATCGCTAAGGCATAGCCTCCGCTTCGCTAGTGCATAGAAACGCTTTTTTTACTTTAGTTTTAGTTAAAAAGAGCTAGTGTACACGGCGAGTTATTTTATTTAATGAAAGAAAAGAGAAACCTAGTGCACACCGTATACATATAAAATAAAAAAAGAAGAATCGCTAAGGGCTAATTCCTTTTAGCTGGTACTCTTCTTCTCTTTCGCTAAATTTTCATTAAATAAAAGAATTCGCCGTGTACACTAGCTAGTTCCTAGATAAGCCAGTTGATTGACGAGATATGACCAGAATCTCGGCTTAAAGTTTTAACTTTACAACGTCTTATTTAATTTATTACACACGCATCGAAACACAATAAAAAAACATCAATTTCATGACAAATTGTGACACAGGGAGTTAAAAAGAATTATTGAATTTTTAATAGGGCCGTCTGTTATTTTATTCATTTTTGCCAGCTAGTGTACACGGTATACATATAAAAAAAGAAGAATCGCTAAGGCTCTTCCCCCGGCGTAGCCGCCTTGGCGAAATTTTCATTCTTTTCTTTTAATGAGAAGGCTACGCCGTTCATTATTGCTTTTATATGAGGACTCTTCGTTCTTTAAGCGACTTATAGCCGAAAATCCTTATAAAATAAAAGGAAGCGGCGAATTCAGTTAAAAGAAAAGAGAAACAAGAAACGCGTGGCGACTTTTTTTGTTTATAATTTTTTTAGAATTATGCTCCTGCCGATTCTTTAGCTGCATACATAACATCAATAGTAACTTGATTAATTCCATTTTCACGGGCAAATTTCTCCGTATTTCGTTTCACTTTTCCACGAACAAATCCTGGAATTTTACCTAACTCTAATAATGCGTCTTGAGACCAATGAAATGAAAAATCTGTTGATAAAGATTTCGTTATTACTTCTTTATTATCATGACCACCAAAAATTTCAAGTAAATGATCCTCCATACCTAAAGTAAATGAATTATAAACTAAATCTGCTATTTGATTTGTTCCTTCGTAACCAAGAAATGGTCGATAACCTAACGGAAAATTTTGAATATGTACCGGTGCAGAAATAACACCGCAAGGAATATCTAATCTTTTTCCAACATGACGTTCCATTTGGGTTCCAAAAATAGCAGCCGGTTCTAAACGAGCAATCATATCCGCAACTTGTGTATGATCATCAGTAATTAATACTTCATCACAAAAACCTAAAACTTGTTCACGGAACCAATCTGCATCGTGTTTACAATATGTTCCGGCACATGCAACTCTAAGACCCATCTCTCTTGTTAGAATTTTTGTCATTAAAACTGAATGAGTTGCATCACCAAAAACAACGGTTTTTTTGCCAGTTAAATTCTGACAATCTATTGAACGAGAAAACCAAGCAGCTTGAGAAACAAAACGAGTTTGTTTATCGATATATTCTTCAAAATTAATTAAAGAATTATTTGTCAATTCAAGTCGCTTTGCAGTTCTCTTCGACAAGAGTCCTTTTAAAATTTTTTCTATTTCACGAATAAAAGCTGCTGTTTCAACCAATCCCATTGGTGTCAAATCCACATAAGGCATTTGAAATTCTTTTTCTAAATAAACGGCGGTCATTAAACCGACTTCACGATATGGAACAATATTTAACCAAGCTTTTGGTAAATTTTTTAAATTTTGAATAGATCCTCCTTCGGGAATTACTTCATTAACTTCAATTCCTAAATCGTTCAATAAACGTTTAAGTTCGCGACAGTCATGATTATTATGAAAACCCAGTGTAAAAATACCTAAAATATTTACAGAGGGTTTTTCCGTTTTGTTTGTAGGTAATTGATTATTTTTTTTTGCTTTTTCGAGATAAAATCGAACAACCTGTTCTAATGTTCGATCTGCTGCTTGTAATTCATTGACACGATAATGATTCACGTCAGCTAAAAGAACATCTGATTGGGATTCTAAAGCAGCACGATCTACAAAGTTTTGCAAATCTTCTTGTAAAATACTTGAAGTACAAGTGGGTGTTAATATAATTAAATCAGGATGTTCTTCTTTATCTTTTCGAGTTATATTCTCTACAACTTTTTCTTGAGAGCCGCGCGCTAATACATGACGATCTACAATACTAGCCGTCACAGGTGTAAAATCTCTTTCGCGCTCTAACATTGAACGCATTACATTAAAATAATCGTCACCTAAAGGGGCGTGCATTATAGCATGAACATTTTTAAACGAGCTAGCAACACGTAATGTTCCGATATGCGCAGGCCCTGCATACATCCAATAAGCTAATTTCATAATTTATTCTCCATATAATTAATTTATATTTAAACTACTTAGTGCTAATGGCTTATTTTTTGTTTTTTGTTCAAAAATAGTTTTCTTTTGGTGAAAAGTTAAATATCAACGTTATTTAAAAATAAATATAATATTTAACTTTTCACCAAAAGAAAATTTTTTACTTATCTACAGTAATAATATTTAATAAATAATTTATTTTTTGCTCTTTATTTTATAAAAATAGAAGATCACCTTTTGTTAAAATTATTAGTATTCCTAATCATGAGTGCAGTTATTAACTGCATATAGCTCTCTCCTATACTAAAACCTCGTGTATACGGTAGACATATAAAAAAGAAGAATCGCTAAGACTCTTCGTTATTTTCGTACATACAATTAAAAGAAGTATTGGATTAACGTTGATAAAGTGCATTTCCTAAAAGAAATACAAGAAATCCATTAGCTAATGCTATAAAAAGAGCTACAAAAATCTGTGATGCAAAAATAGTCATATTAGTTTGTTATTTTTTGATATTTTTTCATATTCTCAAATTCAAATTAAATAAATTATTACTAATTAAGGTTATTTTGATTACCAAAATTAAAGACAATAATAAAAAATCCTATTTATAAAATAAAAAGCAAAAAACGACATTTACTGATTAAAAGGCGGCGTATGCCGCGCTTCGATTCTCTTCGAAAAGAGCCCTCTTGAAAAGGCTAATTTAGTTAAAAAGCGCTAAGTATACCGCGAAGAATCGCTTAGTGTCGAGCACAGCGATATTAAAAGCATTATTTACTATATTAACATCAACTGAACAATTTTTGCAAAAAATTTCTTTATTACTTGAATTTAATTTTCAACTAAAGTTGTCCAACCTAAAGCCTTTAAATTCATATTTCTTCGAAGTGGTCTAGTTACAAGTTCTAATATTTCTCGAGCATTAATAAATCCATGAATTTGAGCGAATGTAAATTCGACAGACCATTTAGTATTAATCCCCCTAGCTTCTAATGGATTACAATGCGCCATGCCTGTAATCACAAGATCTGGTTGAAGTTCACGAATTCGTTGAATTTGATAATAATTATCAGGTTTTTCAACGATTTTTGGAATAGGTACATTCATTTCGAAACAGGTTTGTTCTAAAAGTGATAATTCAGCAGCTTGAAAACGTTTATCCATATATGGAATTCCTATTTCATAAACAACCATCCCACAACGAATTAGAAACCTAGCTAACGAAATTTCTAAAATATTATCCCCCATAAAAAATACAGATTTTCCTCGAACAATTTGAAGATAATCTTCTAAACCTTGCCAAATTTTAATCTCACGTTCTTTTAAACCATCAGGAATAATATTAAATACTGAACAAATTTTTTCAATCCAAGCACGAGTCCCGTCAGGTCCTATAGGAAAAGGTGCACCTATTAATTTACATCGACGTCGGCGCATTAAGGTCATTGCTGTTCTACTTAAAAAAGGATTGACTCCACATACATATACATCTTGTCCTAAATTAGGCAATTCAACATAACGTTGAGAAGGTAACCATCCTGATACGTTAATTCCTTGACGTTTTAATTCTAAATCCAATTGATTAGCTACTGTGCTTGGCAGTGAACCAAATAAAACTAATGGAGTTTTCTGGTCTTCTTGAATTTCTTTTTTATTATCTAAAGAATCGGATGGACATCGATTAGCCATTGCAGCTAATACAGTATCTTCACCTTGAGTAAAAGCATAATCTAAACCATTCGCCCTTGCTACAACAATAGGAATACCTATCTCTGCCTCTAATCTTGGAGCCATGCCTTCCAAATCCATTTTGATAATCTCTGTTGTACATGTTCCAATCCAAACAATAACACTAGGATTACGATCCTGTTGAATTTGTAAACATAATCTTTTTAATTCTTTATAATCATTTAGTTGGGCAGAAATGTCTGCTTCTTCTAGTTCAGCCATTGCATAACGAGGCTCGGCAAAAATCATTACTCCTAACGCATTCTGTAAAAAATAGCCACAAGTTTTTGTACCAATTACTAGAAAAAAACTATCTTCAATTTTTTGATATAGCCAAGCAACACAACTAATAGGACAAAATGTGTGATAATTTCCTGTTTCACATTCAAATTGGTTTTGAAAATTAGTCAAATTTTTTGACATAGAATTAGATAAATGGATAATTTATAAACTTTGTAATTTTATTTTACTTATATCAAGATCAAAAAATATTTGCTTTACACTATTTTTATTCAAATGAAAGAAATAATTTTCTTACTTCTAAAACTAAAAATCAAATAATGACAAGGCTGCAAAAATAAAGCCAGAAAATTATCAAATTAAATAAATGCAAAGCAAAAAAATATCAATTCATCCAATCTTTCAAGGAATTTACTCTTGAAAAGGAGGCGTCGCCATTTTTTCAACAAATAAAAGAGAAGTGGAGGCGTCGCCTCCTTTTCAAGAGTAAATTTTTCATTAAATAAAAGAATTGGCCGAAAATCCATATAAAATAAAAGGGAGCGGTATACATATAAAATAAAAATAAAAAAGTCCACTTTATTCTATTTTATTCTATTTTATTCTATTTTATTCTATTTTATTCTATTTTATTCTATTTTATATGTATATGACGCTAAATATACATATAAAATAGAGTAATTGCTACTCACCTCTTCTATTTATAGAGTATATATTTGTTCATGAATAGTTTGATTGTATAAATCACATGCATTTTTTTATATAACTATTCCATATATCGTATCGGGACTGACGGGACTCGAACCCGCAACTTCCGTCGTGACAGGGCGGTGCTCTAACCAATTGAACTACAATCCCTTTTTTATTGATTTTTTATTAATATTTTATTAGTATTTATTAAAATACTAATAAAATATTAATAAAAAATCAATAAATTATTTTGTTTGATTACAAATTTATTTTTCTATTTTTTAATAGAAAAATAAATTTGTAATCAAACAAAATACTCAATATAGAGTATCAATGAAATCACATTTTTTGTTGAAAAATAAATCGTATCGTTTCCCGAATTTCCATAGTAATTTATAGATTGCCATTACGACTAGCAATTAAAATAACAACCACAGGGCCTAAAAAAAGAGTAACAAAAATTGCAATAAGTTGAGATAAAATATCTAAATTCATAAATTTTTATTTTCAAAATTAAATTCAAAATTAATCCAAGTAACCAATTGCTTCAAAAAAATAAATATTTGAAAATTTTCAAATATTTATTTTTTGAAGCTAATATTAATTTGTCGACAAAATTTATAATATAGAAACATGATTCATATTTTTATATTATATTATAATATGAATCATGTTTCTATTGATTAATATCGAGCCTCCTTGTATTATTATATAATATAATAAAATTTATAGAAGAAGTAAAAAAAATATATTTTCTTGTAATATTTTATTTAAAAGGAATTAGCCCTAGCGATTCTTCTTTTTTTATATGTCTACCGTGTGCAGTAGGTTTCTTTCTTGTTTCATTAAATAAAAGAATTGGCCGAAAATCCTGTCCCTTTAAATTGTATGACGCTTCGTTAAGGCGAATTTTTTTATTTAATGAAAAATAACTGAATTAGCGTTTGACGCAGGATACCTAGCGATTCTTCTTTTTTTATACGTCTACCGCTAGGTAATCAAATAATAAGAGAGGTTTACTAATATATCTACAGTAATAGTAATAGTATACCGTATACACTAATTGCTAACTATTATTAATGTAGATATTAGGAAAGAGAGGGATTCGAACCCTCGGTAATTTACTAATTACTTGGACGTTCCAGATCCACGCCTTAGACCACTCAGCCATCTTTCCACTTTATCAGTTCAATTATATTATAATATCATGAGGTTAGTTATTTTTACGTACATATAAAAGAAGAATGAAGGGAAGAGTCTTTCCTCAGCTTCGCTAAGTATACATAAAAAAAAGAAGAATCGCTAGTTTGAAAAATATCATATATTTCTTTAATATATTCTTATGTAATATTAGGGCTTGTAGCTCAGTGGACCAGAGCGTTCGGCTACGAACCGAAAAGTCGATTGGGTTCGAATCCCTCCAGGCCCGTAAAATCCTAGTGCACACGGTATACATATAAAAAAAGAAGAATCGTTAATGTTCTTTTATTTAAATTTGCTCTTGAAATGGAGGCGACGCTATTTTTTTCAACAAAGAAAAGAGAAGCGGAGGCGTCGCCTCCATTTCAAGTTCAAGAGCAAATTTTTTGTCAAGAGCAAATTTTTTGAAAGATTAGACAGAGAAAGAAAAGAAGAAAAAACGTGAATAAAAAAAAATTTAAAATTCCGCTTAAAGAACGAAGAGTCCATCATCTACCTAAAACGATGGAAAAAACAAACTATACAACAAGTCGCTTCGCATTTCTTTAAATGGCTAATTCGGCGGCTACGACATCCATAAAAATAAAATTTAGCGATAACCTTTCTATTAAAAGGAATTTCCTCTTGAAAAGGCTAGCTAATTCAGCTAAAAAGCGCTGATTATATAGCTCCCTTTTATTTTATATGGATTTTCGGCCAATTCTTTTATTTAATGAAACAATAACTAGCTAGTTCTATTTAATGAAACAATAACTAGCTAGTTCCTGATGGTTTTTTTCTTCACCAAAGAAAGTTAATGGATTAAAATAAATAAACTTAACTTAATAAAAAAAAATAAATTCGAATTTATTTTTTTTTATTAAGTTAATTAATTTTTATTTTGAATTTAAAGTCAATTAGTCTAAAGGTCTTAGAGAAAGAGTAGGTTCATTGAAACGATCAATTCCTTTTTCAAATCCAGCTGCAGCAGCACGTGCACGACCAGCATGCCATAAATGTGCTACAAAGAAGAAGAATCCTAAACAAAAATGACTTGTAGCTAACCAACTACGTGGAGAAACAAAGTTTGTTGCATTAATTTCTGTTGCAACACCTCCTACAGAGTTTAATGATCCTAAAGGAGCATGAGTCATGTATTCAGCCGCACGACGTTCTTGCCATGGTTGAATATCATTTTTTAATTTATTTAAATCTAGACCATTTGGACCACGTAATGGTTCTAACCAAGGTATGAAAGTAGGAGACCATCCCCAATTTTGGTAGACAGAAACCCCTTCCCGAACCGTACGTGCATCTGTTAAATGCATACGGCTCTCCACCCAGTCCTTTATAATAATTTATTTAATCAAGTGGCGAAGAATCGCGAGGAAGAGTCATTAAATTATTTTATTATTGACTAGGCTGACTTCTCTGTCGAATATAAAAATTCTGTGAAGTCTCTTCTGACATGGGATTTCGAATATGTTAGTCGTCCGACCCGGATTTCTATTCTTATACCTTTAGTCAGTATTGTGGTTTTAATATTAAATACGTTATATGCAGCGACGTCCTTTTCCAATCCGTTAGAGTACTGTATGTACAATCTTTACCTTGTTGATCTAGATGACATCCGCGACCTATGTCTATCTACGAAGGTATATTGGCGCTCGAGGTCCAATAGCGCGGATTAAAGCGCAAGTAGGATTTGAGGTTTAGGCAATTCGGCTTTACACCTCTGCATAAATATCTTGCGGAATGTGTTGAGGCATCCGCTTTACTGGCATGCTATTGTCCCTGGTCAGTTTCCTGATTAATAACATTAATTAAGCCTAGGTAAGCCAGTTGATTTACGAAATATGATCAAAATTTCGGTTACTTCTGTAACGACGTATTAAATCTATTCCACCCGCACCCACGGAAATCCCAAAAACGCATAGTTTCACCACCAAAAATGATTTCACCAGTAGGCGATCTCATTAAATATTTACCAAGACCTGTTGGACCTTGAGCAGACGCTACATTAGCACCTAAACGTTGGTCACGAACTAGGAATGTGAAAGCTTGAGATTGCGATGCTTCAGGACCTGTTGGACCGTAAAATTCACTTGGATAAGCTGTATTATTAAACCAAGACATACAACAAGCAATAAAGCCCATTAGAGAAATGGCAGCTAGACTATATGATAAATAGGCTTCACCTGACCATACAAAAGCACGACGCGTCCAAGCCCATGGTTGAGTAAATACGTGCCAAAGACCTCCTAAAATATTAATAGTTCCAATATAAATATGCAATTTTGTTCTAATTGATAGTACATTTTTAAATATTGTCTCTAATAGAATAAAAATGTTCTATCAATTAAGCGACGAATATTTGATTACGTCACCTTCAAGTTCAGTTGAAGTTCAGAATATGTCTTCTATTCTCTTTTTGTATTGCATTATGACAAATCGCTTCGCATTTCTTTAAATGACTAATTCGGCGGCTACGCCGTCCATAAAAATAAAATTTAGCGAAAGCGGCGATTCTTCGCCGCCTTTAAAAATCATTCTTTTTAAAAGAAAAGATTTTTTCCTTAAAAAGAATGATTACAACTAGCGAATGTATACGGTCTACCGCTCATTTAATTAAAAAATAATTATATTTAATTATTTGTTTTTTTATAAAAAAAATGAAAAAGAGAATAGCTGGGCACTAATAACCTAAAATCCATTTGAAAAGGAATTAAAGTTTTGTAATCGTTGAACGTTCAAATCATATTTTTAAATATGATTTGCTTCGATGCAAATTATCGTAATAAAATATTGATGTTTTTGCAATTCACCCAGTTTTTATTGATGATGTTTCCATCAAAAGGTAGCCTAATTATAACCACCAATAATATCTTCCATATTGTCAACAGAAACAATCCAACCATCTCCACCAAATGGAGATTTTAATAAGTAACCAAAAATAACAGATGGATTAGTTGTTGGATTAGTAATAATACGAACATCACCCATTATGTTCAAGCGAGGCGTTAATTCGCTCCGATTCTTTTCTAAAAAAGAATCTGCTTTACATCGCTGTAAAGATCAGACTATATCTTGACCCTTTAAAAAATAGTTAATAAAAACATATTAAAATAATTAGGGCCTCTGCCGTTTCGAGGTAACTTTACCCCTACTCCCTATTCCTTATCTTTACTTTATCTTCTTTTTCAAATTTCCTAATAATTATACAAGTAAAGAGAGGCGTCATCAGGATAGTCGTTCGATCTATTATATTATTACATTCGAAAGTAGTTATTTTGCTTAATTAATACGTTTTGCGGGCTAATTCCTTATGATTTTATATATTTTTTACTTTTTAAACGTCTCATAGTAACAAAACGATTTGGAGCTTTTTTGGCTTTAACGGCGTCAGCTATTGAATCATATTCTTTTTCATCTACAACAATTCTTTCATAACCATGTTTAACTTTTTCAAGAATTACATATCCAGGAAAGTTATTATTTAATTTAGTACGAATACGTCCTTCATGTTCTTGCGTTTCTTGAGCAGCTTCTTGAACACTGTTATAACAAACACCATTAATCCCATCTTTAAAGGCAGCTGCGCCATAAAGCTCTTGAAAAGGCTAATTCCCGAGAAGAGTCTTCTATTATAAAGATAAAGCTAGCCATTATTGGCGGCCAATTCAGTTAAAAGAAAGCTCTTCTTTTTTGAAGCTCCCTCTTCTTTTAAAAGATTTTTCGAAAGAATAATAACATAACTTGATACGGAATTGTCTCATACTTGTTCGTATTTAAATTGTTTGAAAATATGAGATTTCCTCCGTTTAGGCAGACATTTTTCACTAAATTTCGTTAGTGGGAGGCAATGTTTTTTTTACCACCGGGAGCCCATGTATCATAAACACCTCCAAAATATAGAGCTTTCCAAACTAATAACCATGCACCAAGTCCTAAAATAATCAAGTGTGCACCTAAAATGTTCGTCATTTTGTTTTTATCTTTCCAAACATATCCAAAAAATGGAAATGTTTCTTCTAAAGTTTCTGGACCGATTAATGAGTGATAAACACCACCAAATCCAAGAACTGCTGAAGAAATTAAGTGTAAAACACCTGACACAAAATAAGGAAAAGTATCAATAATCTCTCCACCAGGACCCACACCATAACCTAAAGTAGCAAGGTGAGGAAGTAAAATTAAACCTTGTTCATACATAGGTTTTTCTGGAACAAAATGCGCTACTTCGAATAAATTCATAGCACCAGCCCAGAAAACAATAAGACCAGCATGTGCTACATGTGCACCTAGTAGTCGACCTGATAGATTAATTAATCGAGCATTTCCAGCCCACCAAGCAAAACCCGTAGATTCTTGGTCTTTTCCGCCTAGGGTTAATGTTCCATTATAAAGCGTTTCCATTTGCTAATACCTCCTTTTAAGAAAAATAGAAATTTTTTGATAGTTAAAATATTTCTTCCTTTAAAGGTATGAATATTTTAACCACCCACCATGAAAAAAAATTTAAACTTTCTTTAAAATTTAAAAAAGGTTGAATACATAACATTAATAATAATGGGAGGCTACGCCTCCGCTTCTCTTTGTTTAAAGAGACCCCTCTTGAAAGGGAAGGAGAAGGCGTAGCCGCCTTCATTAAAAGAAAAGAATGAAAATGTCTCGCTAAGTATACCGCTTCTTTGAACTAAATTAGCGTTCGACGCGGGATACCTAGCGATTCTTCTTTTTTTTTATGTATACCGCTAGGTAATTAAATAATAATGTATATAACTTTTTAAAAATTAAAGTTTTTAAATATTTTTATTTGCTTTGCTCAAATATTTTTTAAACAAAGAAAAGAGAAAATGAAAAAATAAATAAAAAAGCATGGATTTTTGCAAAAATAACATTATTTTGTTGTTTAATTAATAAACAAACAGTTTAAAATAAACACATTTATATATTTTTAGTAAATTCGAACGAAGCGAGTCCCATAAAAAGAAATGTAAAAGGTTCTTTAGAAAGTTCTCCGGCGTAGCCGCCTTCATTAAAAGAAAAGAATGAAAATGTCTCGCTAAGTATACCGCTTCTTTTGAACTGAATTAGCGTTCGACGCGGGATACCTAGCGATTTTTCTTTTAAAAAAGAATATAATTTCGAACCTATAGAAATATCGAATAGCAGTAAGATGCAGAAGAATAATGAGATTGATTCTTTTAATTGTATGTATTTGAAAAATAATCAAAATCAATTTTTATTTTATTTATTTTAATGTATGAATGAGCCGCCTTCCTTTTAAAAGATTTTCTTAACTAAGTAGCTTTGCTTCATTCTTATAAAAGGAGAACTAAGAGAAGAGTCATAAATTTTTATTTTTACTCTCCCTCTTTTCCTATTCTATTATAAAGATAAAGTAAAGATAAATAAAAATGACTCTTGACATTAAATAATATGAAGTAATATTAAATTTGAATTTAATAAATATAGTAAACAAATCAAATGACATTAAATAATAAATAATATGATGCCGGGAACCAGGATTGAACTGGTGACACAAGGATTTTCAGTCCTCTGCTCTACCACTGAGCTATCTCGGCTTAAATAATTTTTAATTAATTATAAACTATATTATCATACTTTTTTTCTTTTGTCAATTTTTTTTGATAATTTTAAATATTACAAGATCTTTTTTTATAAAATTTTATATAATTTTCATTGACGTGATTTACTTCTGTTAGGTATTTTATTAAAATATATTGTATAATATATTTTAATAAAATATCTAACAGGGGATATGGCGGAATCGGTAGACGCTGCGGACTTAAAATAAAAAATGAAAGAAAATCCTTTAAAGGAATTAGTTTATAAAATTATAATTCTTTCATAAATATTGAATTATTGGGCTTTTTTAAGGAAACTTTAAAATTGAATGCTCTCATATTCAGGAAAATTTTGTTTTAGAATATAAATTATCCTGAGCCAACTAGGTAAAAATTACTTATTTGACATTATATTTAAAATAAAAAAATAGATTTCAAATATTTTTTGTTTAAATAGTTATTTGACCTAATGGTGCAGAGACTCTAAGGGAGCTCTTCTTTGACTTTGTAATGGCAATATCTATGCAATTAGATTTTCTCACTCTCTTCTCTTTCGAAGCGGAGGCTACGGGGGAAGAGCCCTAGCGATTCTTCTTTTTTTATATGTATACTTAGTGCGAAATTTTTATTCTTTTCTTTTAATGATTAATGAGAAGACTTCGCGCGGTATACCGTTGAAAGAGAAACAAGGGCAAATTTTACAAATAATGATAAAGCTAAATAAAAAAAGAAGAAAGATAGAGTCCTTTTTTCGTAATGAAAAATTGAAAATCCGTTGATTTTTTCAATCATGAGGGTTCAAGTCCCTCTATCCCCAAAAGTACTAGCAACAAATGAGTTCTGCTATACTCGTCATATAAAAGAAGAATGAAGAGAAGAGTCCTAGCGATTCTTCTTTTTTTTTATGTATATTTAGCGCGAAATTTTCATTCTTTTCCTTTAATGATTAATGAGAAGACTTCGCCTTAGCGATTCTTCGCAGTATACTGTTGAAAGAGAAACAAGAGTAAATTACTTGTTTTAAAAACTGAATTAGCTCGAAGAGAAGCGTTGTAAAATGTCTTTCTTGATCTTGCATTTTAATGCGTTTGACTTCATAATAATAAAATAAAAATGTATTAAATATTAGTATTCAATTACTTTGTAAATGTATAATCTAAACTGGGATTTATGTAGTTAAACTTTTTCAAAAATACTTATGATTTATTTTTATAAATTTAAACTTTGGAAAAATCAGAAAAATAAACTAATTTTTTATTCAAAAAATAATCTTAATCTGACAAGTGAAATATCAAAAGAAGAAAATAGTTATAAAAATTATCAAAAAATAAACTTTAATCAAAAACAGCAATTTACTATAAAAAAACGATTCACATTAGATTGGCATACTAGACCAACTTCAAATTTACCGTCAGGACAAATGTCAAAAAATAAAAAATTTTTAAAATTAGCTTCATTTTATTCACAATTGAATTCTAGTGATTTTTCAAAAAAATTTACATCATTAATGATATTGAATTTGAAAACTCAAACAAAAAATTGTAATGATGTAAAACAACAAAACGACAGGGTATTAAATTCTGATACATATATTTCATATAAAATTAATAAACTTCCAAATTCTATAGAATTAGAAAAAAATAATAAGATTTTTTCTAATTTACAATATAAAGATAAGGTTTGGTTTTCAAAAATTGTTTTGCCGTTCTCTAATCGTAATTATTGGTGGATACTATTACCTACTCGAAGTATTTTAACACACATGCGCTGGGAAATTTTTTTAAAACAAATAACAGGCTTCTTCCGCATTTCATTGCGTCCAACATCATCAACATATTCACTATCAAAAGAAATTAGTCCTAGCGAAGCGGTATACCGTTGCACTAGTCCAGAATTTTTAATTGAAAAGCCTGTTTATTGGTATTGGATGTTACCATTTTTTGGTTGTATTGGATTAGTATCCAATAATCTAACGTTATCTTTTTTTGATAATCAAGACAAATGTATTGATTATCATTTACAAAATAAAGTTAATTTCAATATTTATTCCACTTTTTCTCAACATCAAATACAAAATAGTATTTCTTGGGAAATGTTTCAATTTTTTGATTATAAAAAAATTTTATTTGATTCTTCTTTGAAATATATAAATCAATTATTTTTAAATAATGATACTCTTTCAATACAAATAAAAAAAGCGTGGTTATCACGACAAAAAGAACATTATATTTGTACTTATCAAGATAATTTAATAAAAAAAAATTTCAATAAAAATTTCAATCAATTAACCAAATTACAAATTATTCATTGGTGGAAAAAAAATTGGAAAGAAATTATATATTCAAAGTATCTATCACAATTGCAGGAAAATAAAAAAAATAATGACTCTTCTCTAAGAGATCCGCAGCGTAAAATTTTGACTTTCAATATAACGAAAAATACTAACTTTTATTCTTTTGATTCTTTATTTTATTCAAAATTTTATTGGTATTGGCATAATTTAGATACAAAAAATATTAATAATTTTTTGAATTTAAATTATTCTAACCCCAATTACTTTTCAAATGAATTGGCGGATAAATTCTGTACAATCCCTAAATTTGACTTTCAAAAAATTTTGTCAGATTACAATACTACATCGCCCCATTCTTTATTTAATAGTAAATTATTTAATAATTTTCTATTCCGCTTTTCAACAACATCATTATCCCTAGCGAGGCGGTATACCGTGTATACTAGTTCCATTAATGAATTTCCTTTGAAAATGCAAGTTCCTTGGTTTTTCGATGATTTGCCAAAGAGTAAAATGAAACAAAAAATCAATTGCATAACTAATCCTAATTTTTATTATATAACAGAAAAAATAGATAATAATTTGAGAAACATTGAAATTAATGTTACTTCTCAAAAAAATAACAACAAAGAGTCTCAAAATAATTTAATTGAATTTCAAATAAAAAATTTCAATTTGAAATTTAAAACAATGACTCTTCCTCAGCAAAGCGGAATTTCCAATTTTTTTCAATTTCAAAAATCGACAGCACTTAAAGATACCTTTAAAGGAATTAGCCCTAACGAAGTGGTATACCTTTTCAAGAGGGCCAAAAAAAATACCACCCGATCTTCTTTTCTTTTTTGTATTTCTTCAAAAAATAAATTAATGAAGCACAATGAAATAGTAAAACAAAATTTACAATTAGCACAAATAGATAATGTATTACAAAATAAACAGAGCCAATTTACTTTATATAATGGTATCGGTTGTGAAGTATTTGAATCTGAATTAAATCCTATTTATGGGTGGAATAAAATAAAATTTTCTAATCCTAGCGAAGCGGTATACCATTGCACTAGGGCTAATTCAGATATCTTTTTACTTTTAAAGGATTCATACATTGAAAGAGGGCAAGGAAGGAGCGAAGCGACTTTAGGAGTAGCGAAACAAGTCGTTAATACAATTAAAAGACCAAATTATCATTTAAAAAAAGAATATAATTTCGAACCTATAGAAATATCGAATAGCAGTAAGATGCAGAAGAATAATGAGATTGATTCTTTTAATTGTATGTATTTGAAAAATAATCAAAATCAATCTATATCTTCATTTCATAAAGCCTCTTTCCTATTAGATAATATTATGTCAAAATTTTATTTTGAATCAGGAGGAACTTGGTTAATAACACAATATTTTATTAATTATTTTTATAAAATTTTAAATATAAAAAAATTACCTCTTTCAACTGAATTAGCCGCTTTGCTGAGGAAGAGTCATTCGACATCAAACCATGAAAAAATTATTCAAATTCAAAAAAATCCAATTATAATGTCAGGTTATCATTTACCTCATAATAATTCTATTTTGCAAAATAAAAATAAAATTATTAATGATTTCAAAACTTTAAAGGAATTAGCCCTTTTGAAAAGATATACCACCTCGCTAAATATACCACTTCGCTATCCAATAAGCTGCGTTCTTCCTCCAAATATTCTTTATAATCAAACAAAATTTAACAATTTTTTTAAATCACAATCTTTCAAACCAGTGGACACGGTATACCGCTTCGCTGGCAAATTCCCGTATGAAGGAGCAAATTCCTGTATGAATATAAAAAAACAAAATTTATGTATAATAAAAAAAAGATTTAGAAAGATTGACTCAAAATCAAAAAAATTTGAACGTTTTTTAATTTTAAATTTATTAAAAAGTCCTCAAAATTTATTTTATAAATCAAAAATATTGCAAATCAATATAAAAAAAATTCACTATAGGAAACAATTTTTCAATATAAAAACAAATTACAAATATCAAACAATACGACCAATTAAAGAAAATAAAAATCAAATTATTAAAATGAATTTGCTTTTGAAAAGGTATACCGCTTCGCTAAGTATACCGCTTTCGCTAGTAACTTTTAAAGGATTTTCCATAAATACAAAGAAATCATTGTTATTACATTATTCTGATTCTATTATAAAAGAAAAAATAAACTCTATTTTGAGGGCTAATTCCTTTAAAAATAAACCACAAACAACTTTATTTTCTTCGATTGTTTTATCAGATCCTAACTTATCGACAATAAAAATAGAACCAAAAAGAATTTTTCATTCTTTAAATTATAATAATATTCCAAAATATCTTTATATTTCGAATCAATCTATATTTTGGAATTATATTAATTCAACTTATAATTCATCTGGGTTCTTGGATACTAATAAACCGTTTGTCTTTGAAAAATTTAATGATTTTATAAAAAATATTAGGATTAAGATTGCAAATAAAAATAATAAAAATTTACAAAATTGGAATTTTTTTTCTAATTTGTTATTACAAAAATATCAACGTAAAAATCCAAATTGGCCAGGTGGGGCAAATCCGCAAGGCTTTTTTTACAAAAGAATAAATAAATTAAATTTTAAAAAAATAAAAAAAAAACAAAATTTGGGGCGTAGTGAGATACGGAATGATAACGAGATTGGAAATATTTTAAATTTCAAATCCAATATACTCTTCCCAAAACAATTAAAAAATGTTTCTGGATCAAAACCCATTGCAGAACTACTTTGGGAAGTTCGTACAAAACATAAAATTCCTGAAGTGTTACTTATTCAGCAAACATTATTTTTTCAAAAGAAACTTGTTCGCAAATCTACTGAAGAAAATAATCTTAGTAATCAATACTCTTCTGCTGACGAAGGCTTATCCCAAAAAGTCCAAACATTATTACGAAAAATGACGCAAAGACGTCATTTTCGGAAACATGTTTTTATTGAAACTTTATTTGATTGGACTCGTGATGCTATTAGTTTAAGGAAAATGTTAAGAAAAATATATTTAAAAAATAATTGGCAAATATTTTTTAAATATATTTTAAAATCCAAAAAGAGTTTAGTTTTATCTGATTATTATTCTAATTGGTATAAATATAATCATAAAAATTTTGTAAATAAAAATATTTTCTCTTATGATGGAGTGAAGCGGAATACTACTTTTAACGTAACGTCTCAAAAAATTTTAAAAACTGAAAATATTCGTCCATTTGTATATAAATTCATTCAAACTCAAAATAATAACAAATTCTTCCAATCAAAAAATAATATTAATTTTGTTCTAAAAGATTTTAATAAAAATATATCAATTGATTTTACTTTATTAGAAAATCGAATCAATAATAAATTTATTTATAATTTGAAAACGAAAAAAACAATGACTCTTCCCCGGCTTGCCGCCTTCAAATTACAAATATTAAATTTTGCTTCTTTAAGAAAACAAAACGGTTTTTCTAACCATCCATTAGTTTTCCCTGAATGGCAAATTTTTGATTCTTTTAAACTATTAAATGCTTTTATTAAAATACAATCCTTAGCGAAGCGGTATACCTCTTCAAATTGGGGTACGGATAAAATCTGTAAAGGAAGGAACGAAGCGACTTTAGAAGAAAATATTTTCAAGGGAATAAATACAATTAAAAGATCGTCCTTAATTAATGCCCATTCATTAGATCCATTATCTTTTATTTTAATAAATCGAAAAAATAATACCCAAGATAATTTTTTATCCAATGAATTAAATTCTTATTATTTTATTAATCAACGAAATTTATCAAAAATTTGTTTCCCATTATATTCAATGTCAAATAAGAATAGATTTGAATTTGCAAAAATAAATAATAGTAACAATCTTTTTAATATAAATAAAAAATTGCGCAATGATACAAAAGCGCTACTTCCGTCGTTTAATAAAAAAAGTCAACATGTTATTTCAAAGCTACAATCAAAAAAACTCCATTATTTTTTTAATTTATCTAATATTTTTAATGGTTCTCGATATTACAATATATTACAATCTAACAATTGTAATAAATTCTTTGAAATTGAGAATAGTTTAAATTTATTTGATTTTGTACAAACAAAACCAGGTAAACCAAATTTTATAAATTCTAAATTGAATTTTTCTTCAAGTCAATTATCAATACGAAATCGTTTGCTTTCTCAAAAACTCTATTTTACTAATATTCTTTGGCATTCAACTGATTTTGTTTTGAATAGTAATTCAACAATATTTAATGAAAATCAATTAATTAAAAATGTTATAAAACAAAATTGGGTTTTTCAAACACGGCTAATGGATGCTCAAAATTTTTTTGATAGAGAATTAAATCTTAACTTTCATCATTTATTGGCAACACTATCAACTTGGCAATATAAGTTTCAAATCCGACGAGATTTAATTTTACAACTCTTTTATACTTATTTAGATCATACAGGAGCATTTATCAATTATGTCATTAAAAACATAATATTGAATAATATATTAAATCAGATACAAAATTGGAATTTTTTTAAACAAATTAAAATTATAGAGCCAATAAATATATTTAATTTAGAAAAAAATTTTTTAACTAAACCTACTTGGTCTTTTGATTTATTAAATCATATAAAGACACAATATCCACATTTATATAATCAAATTCAAATAAAAAATAAACATCTATATGAAGGTCTTGTCTCAATAAAAAAATCAAATTTGACAGCATTCAATCCTAGCGAAACGGTATACCTTTTAAAAAGGGCTAATTCCTTTAAAGTTTCTAAAAATCAAATAATGTTTTATTTAAAAGGAATTAGCCCTCCTAATTTTAAAACACAATTACCAGTCATTGATTCATTTAGAAAAAAGTCTGGAAAAAATACAGAATTTTTAAAAGGTTATAATATGTTTAATTCAATAAATATGTCATTACTAGATCAATCAATAATACACAAAATATCATCAGAGAGTTTGATTATTCAAAATAGTACTCTATTTTGTCAAAAATGGATTCAAAATCGACAACTTTCTAATTTGTATAAAATTCAATTTTTAAAAAAACAACAAAAATTAAGACAAATTTTAAATATTTTCCAAAATAACGGAACCAAAGAAAATTCAATTAACATTTTTTCTACAGATGGAGAAAATTTTTATTCTTCTAATCAAAAAAAAACCACTTTGAACATAGGTTTCAAGAGACGTTCTGGCTTTTTATTAACCCGCTCTTTGATTACGACAAATTTTAATAGTTTTTCATCATTTTCAAAAATTACTCGAACATCAATTTCCGTTTATTTAAATAAAAATTCAGAAAATATTTCACTTCTAAATTCTCTTTTTTTAATTCAAATGTTATTATTGCATATTTGTTTAATTTTTTGTTTAATTACTGTGTATCAATCTGCATTTCATTTTTGTTTAAAATCCTTTATAAGTTTATTCGTTATACTTATTCATTATTTTTTAAATATAAAATATAGATTGAAACGATTAATTAAATATGTTTATCAAAGTCTTGCTCAATCTTTTATTACTAATATTCAAGAATATTTTTATTCTTTTGATTCACTACATAGTAAGTTGTTTGGATTTTGTAATAATTTATCAACTGTTATTTTTTATAATAAATTTTCTATTTGGGGTAAAATTTATAAAAGTTCTATTCCTTCATTCACACATTTTTTATTTAAAAATCCGTTTTCAATTGGGGTAAATTATGAACGAACTAAATTTTTAAAACCAAAAAATAAGGACTCTTCTAGCGACTTGGATTTAATTTTTTCAGAAAAACTCGAAATACAAAAATTTAAGCATTTACAATCTTTTTTTAATGATGTTGAGTACAATGAGCTACGAAATAGAAGTAAATTGACTTTGAATTTGAAATTTGATTTAATTACAAAAAACAGTTTTTTAAAAATAGTTAGTCAAAAAAAAGAAAATAATCGTATGTCTTTATTACGCAATACAAATGTGATTCAGAAATATGATTTTAGTAAATTGGAAAATGATCTTTATTTCATCTCAAATAAAACTGTAAAAAATACATCATCTTCTATTCCTTGGGAAAAAGACAATTCAAATAAAATGAATTTATTAAAAAAACTAATAAAAAAAGAAAAAATAATAAACATTAACAAAAAAGATTCTTCAACTTTTCAATTGAGTTTTAAATTGTTAAAATGGAATTTAGGTTTAATTTTATTAATAGGAGAATCTGAAATTTTTGCTGAATTAGAACCGTATCGAGAAATGCATTGGTATTTTTTGAAAAGATTACCTATTTTTTTAAGATCTAATACATATTCAGAAGATCCTATTAATATGTATGATTATCAAGCTGATGAAAAATTACGTAAATTTAAAGAACAATTTAAAAAATCAACAGAAATCTTTCAAAAACGTCAAAACGCTATTGAAAGAAAAACTGAAAGAAATCGTAAAAAAGAACATGCCGAACGCAGCAAAATATTTAATAGCAGTAATATACAACATTTTGAATTAATAAATCCTAGCGAAGCGGTATACCGTAGCACTAGTAATAAAAATTTTACAAAAAAACAAAATAATACAGAAAATATAATTATATTTATTAAATCTGAAAAACAATTTAAAGAAAAAACAATTAAAGTATTTGATTTTCAATATATAAATAAAATAACATATTTATTAAATAATTTTTATTTTATTCGAAAAAAAATAAGTCGAGGTCAACCTTTTTGGAAACCTTTATTCTCCTTTTTCGCACATACGCTTTTTGTTAGTAGATTGGCAAAACTTAATAGACGTTTGAGAGATTCGGTTTTAATTATAAATTATATTTGGATTCCATTTGGTCCTTTAACCGCTATTTTGTGTTCTTTTTTATGGAAAAATTGGATATTAAATTTTTCTAATTTGGTAAATAATCCAAATTATTTGGTTAATCAATACCAACTATCAACAAAAAAAGATAAAACAACTTATTCCTTTAAAGGTATGAATTCTTCATATATACAATTTATTAAATTTTTACTAAATTGGCGCCATATTTTTAAACAAAATTTTGGTTTACAAACTCGACAATTACAGTTTTCAGAAATTTTAGAATCACAACACAAAGTCAATGAAATTAATAATTTAAAAACTCTTTCATCTTATTATTCACCATTTCAAGTCAATAAATTTTATTTGAATAAGATTAATAATTTTGAATATAAACAATTTCTACAAGAAATTGAAAATATTTGTGAAAATATAAATGCTCAGAATAATAAATTTTCTCAATTATCCCCACCATTATTAAATCGTATTTTTTTATGGAATTTTGTTAAATTTGAAAAGAAATATCAAAGAGTTATTTTCAAATGGATTAATAGAGAAGAGGATAGAGTTGCGCTTGATTTTCTTAAGTTTTCGTATAATAAACAATATTTAAATTTGTCCAATTTAAACATGGATAAAGAATTTATAACTAAATATAAAACGATTTATATTAATAATCAAGAACAAAGTGCACAAAATAGATATATTCATTACCAAACTTATGATCCAAAAGTCCGTCTTTATCGTTTTTATACAAACTTTTCAAAAAATTTGCATGATATTGGTATTATTCAGGATGCAAAAAACGTCCATCCATTATTTGGTTCTTTACTTTGTGAAATTTATTCTGGTAGGTCAACAAGACCTAAATCAGCAACAAAAAAAAATTTTTCTGGTACCAATTCCTTTAAAAGTATGAATCCAAGACAAGTATCGTTTTTTACATCAACAAAAAATATTTTATTAGTCGGAAATACAAATTCTTCTAATTTTGTTTTATTAATACAAGCCTTTGCTGCAGAGAGCGGATTAAAACTTTTTATGGAAGATGCAAAAAGATTAAGAAGATTAGGACGCCGTGGAATTAATAAATCTACTAAACGTTTAGAAAAACTTTTTGAAATTGCACAAGCTCATTCTCCTTGTATTGTTTTTTTAGAAGATATTGATGTAATTGGTTCAAAAAGAAGAGTCATTAAAATAAATGAAGAGGAAGAAGATGAAGATCTGGCTATTCGTTCTTTTTTTTCAAAGCTTATATATCGAAAACAACATAATTATAAATCTTTACGTCAATCTTTTATTAATCAAAATTTATTTATTAGTAATGAAGGCGGCTACGCCTTCTCCTATCGAAATACGCAAAAATCTATTATTCCAGAAAGTCCTATTCCATCAAATCTTATTGAATATCAATTAACACGAAGAAAAGCATTTTCAAATTATTTTTCCAATACATCTAATTTATCATATAAAAGTTTTCTAACCAAATTTAATGCATTAAAAAAAGGATCAAGTGGTAATTTTAGCAATAATGTTTCTTCTTCTCCAACAAATACAGTGATTATTTGGAAATTATTAAAATCCAAATTAGTTACACCTAAAAAAACTATAAAAGAAACTCCTTGGAAACATATTCCTGTTGACTCGATGCGAAGCATTCCACTTATTACTTATTCTATTAGAGTTAAAGTAGCTAAACTAACAATGTTAGCTATCTATACAATGAATACTCAATTACGACTTGTAAAAGATTTAATTAAATTATTAGAAAAAATTCAATATGAAAGTTATAAAGGATTTATTGTCTTTGCAACTACTAATAAATTAGCAATATTAGATCCATCATTAAGACGTCCAGGACGTTTTGATGAAACAGTTTATTTACCATCATTAACAGTTAATCCAAATTATCAACGTTTTAGTGCAATTCATTTTCTTAATGTTTTATCTATTGATTCAAAAGATTTTGTTAATTTTGCTCGAACATTTAATATAATAAATTCAATGAATTTTGCTATTAACTGGAATTTAAATAGTGTATATGGTAATGTTTTTATTCAAGATAATTCTGAAAAAATATTTTATCCTACAAGGACATCACTGCGTGATTTAATAAATTCAACAGCAGACAATGTTTATAATCAAAATATTTTTATGCAAAATGAAAATAATATTTACCAAAATTATATTCCATTTGATATTTGGGGAAATATTGGATTTCAAAAACCGAGTTTCTCAATTTATTCAAAATCCGCTCTTTTACTTTCTTTAGCTTATTCAAAAGCAGGTCAATTAATTATTAAACTTTTTTTTCAAGAAAAATATAATGATGCAGAACAGCAAAATTATAATAATAGTCAATTAACTAATCCAAAACAAAAAGGAAATCAATTAGCATTTAATTCCGAAAATAATCAATTAACTATTTGGCCAAATTCAAATATTTTTGCTCAGTTCAAAAAAATAAATATTTCCTATGTTAATCGAAATAAAAATATAAAGAATATTTTAATACATTATTTTGCAGGTAAAATTGGGGAATTTTGTTTCTTTTCTTCCGCTAAATTTTCAAAGGAATTAGCCCAAAATCAAAATAATGTCAATTTTTTTGAAAAAATTCAAATAAATCCAGCAAAAAAAATAAAAATTAATCATCTTTTTGAAAAAAATTCATTCGGTCTTAGAAGTTTATATGGTATTCAATCAAATTGGAAGAATGTTAATTCAGTCATTTTTTCTCTTATTCGTACGAGTTGTCTTTATTCTAAAAATCATTTAACATCAAAACTTTTTTACTTAGATGATATTTTTAAAAAACGTCAAAGAATTTTCTCTGAGAATTTTGGACCTTCTTTATTATTTGAATATTTCAATCTTAATACTGAATCTTTTTTAAAAAGAAATACAAGTACTTTAGAAGAACATCTTCAAAAACAACAAACACAAAAATATTTATTAAATTTACAACAAAAACCATTAAGAAAATTTTTGTTTGATTCAACTTCAAGAAAAATTTCAAAAAATCATTCTTATTTAAATAAAATATCTAATCAAAATATTTTATTAACGGAAAATGATAAAAATCAGCCAAATCATTCCATACGTTTAGCTCTTTTCCGCATTTTATTTAATGAATTAGGTTCATTGGATTTAATTACTTTAAGACCTACTGCAATGAATTATTATTATGATAAAAAAATTTATTATAAACAAAGATTCAGAAAATATACCTATAAATGGTGGAACTGGCATTTAAAAAAAACAATTGACTCTTTAGAAGAATTTCAATATTTAAATTTTTTTCCCTATGCTGATAAACAGTATAATCCAAGACGCCAACGTTGGCTGCTTACTAATGGTTATTCCGCTTATTGGTTAGCTCAAGAAAAAACATTATATTATCAAATTTATGAACAATTAATAATAGAATGTTTTCAAAGGTCATATATTCAGTTAGATAGACATCGAGAAATGTTAGATTATTTAGTACAATTATTAATGACTAAACAATTATTAACTGAAATTCAATGGATTTTATTTTTTAAACGTTTTGAAGGTCTTGTCTCAAATGGTTTTTAAATTTCAGAAAACAGGAAGGTCTTGTCTCAATTATTTTTAGATTCTAATTCTAAAAATAAAAAAAATTTTTTAAACTATATATCAAGTCACTAAAAATAAAAATTCTTTCTAAACATATGTTTAGAAAGAATTTTTATTTTTTTATGAAATGTTACGTTTTTTTTAGCAATTTAAAAAATGATAAACTTAACAAAAGAATATTTATCTTTATTACAATATTTAATTTATAAAGCTCAAAAACGACAGAAAATAAAACAAATTTTAAAATGTCAAAAAATTTTTTATAAAAGTAAATCCATTATTTTATACATATTACGTTATAAATATTTAACTAATTTTGAACGAAAAAAAATCCAAAATTATTTATCTGAACCTATTTTTCAAAAATTATTAAAAATTTGTATTTTAAAAAAACAAATGCAAATTTGTTTCTTTTTTAATTCTAAATTACAATCAAAAAACAAATTGAAAAATTTTATAGAAAATTTTAAGAGTTTTTCGGTTTTTACTTTGTTTTGGGATTCTATAAAAAAAGAAACATTTTCTGTTAATTTAGTTTCATTACATCATAATATTAAATTATCTTATTTATCTTTTTTTAATAATTGTGTTGTGCAAAGTCGCTGCGCTCCTTCATTAAAAATTTTTCAATACACATTTTTATTGTTATTACCAATGCAAAATATATTATTATTTGATGTTTGTACTAAAAAAGAATATATCTTAAAAAAAAACTCAATAATTTTCAAATTAGAGTTTAGTTATCCATTTTTTCATTATCAAACATTTTATTATTATTATTTTTATCATCATAATTATTTTATAGATAATGAAAAAATTAAATATCAGAATAGTTTTTATTTTGATTTATTGGTTAATAGAAAACAACAATTTTTTTCTGATAAAAAACTTAAAAAAAAAAATACTCAAATTAATAAAAATACTAAATTTTTAAAAAATTTGAAGGTCTTGTCTCAAAAAGAAATATTCAAAAATAATAAATTTTTTTATTATTCAATGATTTATAATTTTCCGTATTTTAGAAAAAATTCTTGTTTTTTTTCTCCAAAACTATTAAATACTTTATTTTTTAAAGATTTTACAAAAATATATTTTTTTGAAATACAATTGAATAATATCCAAAAACAAATTTTGTTACTTCTTTTTGAACCTATTTGGGAAGCTTATTTTGAAATAACATCTTATAGTAATCGTCCAGGAAGGTCTATTTATGATGCTATAGAATTTATCAGATTACATTTAAAAAAACAACCAATGTTTTTATTTAAAATATATTTAAATTTATTTTATAAAATGTTTTCTACAGAAAAAAAAATATATTCAGAAAAATTGGCCCTAGCGAAGCGGTATATCGTTACACTAAGGGTAAATAAAAGACAAAATTTTAAATTTATTAATAAATTTAATCGAAAATCCGCCTATGGGATAAGAACTATGTTTTTTTGTTTTTTTGAAAATATTTATTTATATGGAATCCAAAAAAAATATCAAAATTATTATTTGAGAACAAAACAACAAATATTTTTATATCAAATTATAAAAATTTTTAAACAAAATAAAAAAAAAAATGATATTAATTTTTATAAAATTTTTTATAATCAAAATTTTTCTATATCAGCTATTCACAATCAAATTAAATCAAAATGTAAAAATAAAAAATTGAGAAATAACACGATTTATATGCAAAACTTTAAAAATAGCATAAGAATTTGTAAACAATTTATACTAGACAATTATCAACCTAAAAATTTTTATTTTAATTTCCGTTTAAAGGAGTTGGCCCTAGCGAAGCGATATACCATCTACATTAGTGGTCTTAAATATAACGAATTAATTTATTTAAAATCAAAAAAAATTTTGTTAAAAAATTTTTTGATTTTTTCATTAAGTAATTTTTTTTTTGAAAAAATTAATAATTTGAAACAAAGATTATTTGGGATTGAAATAAAAAAACAAAATTTCCCGTTTTATTTGCAAAAATTATTTTCTATTTTTCCTTCTGTGACGAGTTATTTGTCAAAAATAAAAGGAGTATCATTTTCAATGATTTTTAAAGATTCAAATTTTTTTGTTTCAAAAAATACTTTTTTATTTTTTTTTATAAAAAAAAATAAAAAAGTATTTTACAATATTGCATCACTCGATCAATGGAGTAATAACAAATTTTGTTTTTTTAAAAAAATTCAAAATAAGATAATTTTACTAAAAAAGTTACAATCTAAAGTAAATAATATTAATAAATTACAATATATTTTTGTTTTTTCAAAAAAATTGACTCCAGCATGTTGGAATTATCAAATATTATTAAAAATCAATTTAGTTTTTATATCAAGTTATTCGAATTCTTTAAATACTTTTTTAGATTTAGCTTCATTTCATAATATATTTTTAAAATTTTTATTGTTCATAAAAAATATACATAAAATTAAAAGAATAAAATCTAATTGTATAGATTATTCACTTAAAAAATTTTTTTCTATCATATATTATTGTAATTTTTATGGCAAATTTTTTTCTTTTTTTAAAAATTCTTTAAAAAAAAAATTTATTGTATTTTTATTAGAAAAAAATGATATCCAAGTTATTTGGAAAATTTTTATAAAATATGAAAACCAAATTTTAGTTTTTAATTCCAATTATGTTTTTTTGAAAAGTTTTCAAACTATATTAAAAAAATGGATGATTTTTAATAAATCATTTTTATTTTTTTATATGAAAAATAATAAAAAATTTAGCATTTCTCGACTATTCCGTATCTTGTTTTATTCAAAATCTTTTATTTTAAATTACCCAGATTGGTTAATAATTTCGTTGAAAAATAATTTAAATAAAATATTATTTAAAAATTATTTTTTAAATTATTTTTCAACGAAATTATTATTTTTAAATAATAAAAAAGAAAAAAAGTATTTAAAATGTTTTGTTTTAGATACTTTATGGTCTATTAAATTCTTTGTTATTAAACAAAAACATACTTTTTTTCTTTATAATAAAAATGTTAATGGGTTTGATTTTTTTGATTTTTTTATGTTTCATAAAAAAAAAAATAATAATAAATTTATTTCAAATAATATTGTTTCTTGGCTATTTTATTTTATTAAAATTTTAAAAAAGTTTAAATATATTGAATCTTTTATAAATTATTATGAAATTTATCGTTTTACAAATCAAAAAGAAAATGTATGGAAAAAGAAAAAAATTAAACAAATATTACAATATCAAAAGGAATTAGCCCTAGCGAAGCGGTATACTGTGTACAATAGTTCTATTTATCCAATGATTTCGCAATCCCGGGACTATTTCTTTAAAGTAAGAGCAAAGCGACTGATAACTTTTTCATTTTTTAATCAAAATATATTTAGTTCTTTTCAGTTATTTAAATTGATATTTAGTAATATTTTTAAAGATAAATATTCATTGAATTTTTATAAAAAATTAATACTACAACAAAAACTGAAATTTTATTATTATTTTTCTATCAAACCTTCCAAATCTAATATTCAAAAACATTTGTTTCAAATACATAAAATTGTAAAAAAAAGTTATAATAAAACTCAAGAATATCTCATATATAAACTTTCAAAAATTATAAAAAATTGGTGTTTTTATTATCAAAGTATTACTTCAACGATATTTTCGAAATACCTTGATTATTTAACCTTACAAATTCTATGGGGATGGGCTTGTAAACGTCATTACCAAAAAAGTAAAAAATGGATAAAAAGGAGATATTTTTACAAATTTAAGTTTATTTATCCAAAGTTAAACGATTTTTCATTAAAAATTGAAAAAAATTTTTATAAAAATCAAAGAATTATTTTTGCTAGTAAAAAAACATCGTTTATTACTTGGAATAGGCAAAACTCAACACAAATTTTGTTGCAAAATTTATTTGATAAAAAAGATACTTTTTCTACTTTTTCCATCGATTTTGAAAAATTCAATTTTTCTAATAAAATTACTGAAAAAATATTTATTTGTTTACCTAATCATACTGATATTATTTTAATAAAACATCAATTAATTCAAAATGATCGATCACCTTTCGACGGTGATTTTATTTATTGGGTTACTCGACATTTTTATGATTAATTTTAAATTTTAATGATATATTAATTTCTCTTTAAAGAAAGATTAATATATATAATTTATTGAATAAATCAATTTATTCATATATAATATTATACAAATAGAAGATATTAGATATGAATAAATTGATTTATAATATCAGTAATTTTTTTTATTATGATAAGTAGTAAATATTTTTTTTTAGCTCTTTGATGGAGTTCATTTGTAAACAATAAAATAACAAATTTAATTTTATTTTATTGTTTACAATATTGATTAATAATTTTTTAAGGAAATACTTTATGGAATCTATGATTTTAGTTTTAGCAAAATTACCAGAAGCTTATGCTATTTTTGATCCAATTGTTAATGTTTTACCTGTAATTCCTGTATTTTTTATTTTATTAGCTTTTGTTTGGCAAGCTGCAGTAAGTTTTAGATAGATCTTTTTTTTACAATTTTTTTATTATATTTAATTGCGATTTTATGTTTTATTATTAACTGATAAAATATAAAATTTTTTTAAAAAGATAAAATAAAATGCCTACGTAGGGTTCCATATATGTTTTAATAGAATTAATATTTTGTATTATAAAACTGTTTTATAGCTTTATTTTCTTTTAAAACTTTCTTTTGGATATAGTTAAATTAAAATCTTTATATAGACTAAAATTTTATTTAGATAAGTTTTTTAAAATTAAAATCTTATTTAAATTTTAGATTGGATTAAATAATAAATTCACATTTTTATATGACTTCTATTTTTCAATTAACACTTTTTGCTTTTGTAGCGTTTTCTGCTGTTTTAGTTGTAGGTGTACCGGTTGTTTTTTCTCTTCCTAACGGTTGGACAGAAAATAAGCGTGTTGTTTTATCTGGTATTGGTATTTGGATTTTATTAGTTTTTGTTATTGGAATTTTAAATTCTTTTGTAGTTTAATAAACAATTCTACGTTAATTCAAAAGAATTTAAAATGATTTTTTATAAAAAGTCTTATATTTATTACTATGAAATTTTGTACTAGCTAGTTCTTGTTTCATTAAATAAAAGAATTGGCCGCTCCCTTTTAAAGAATTTTCGGGACACTACGCCTCAGCTTTGCTAGGGTTTTAAAAAAGTTTACAAAATTGCATAGTAATAAGTGTTGACTTATTTTCTAGCAAGGAATTTTATTGAAATACAATAATCGCTTCGCTCTTAATAAATATGAAAAACGAAGCGATTATTGTATTTCAATAATTTAATTTTTTTTTTATATTTTATTTATAGAATAATCTTTTTATGTATATTGAAAATTTATTAGCAAATCTTTCTTTTTGTTTATTATTTTGCACTATGGTTTTTTATTGGGTTCAAGCAATTTTTTTTTCAAATCAATATTTTTTTATTTTAGGGAATTTTGGAATGCTTTTTTCAAATTTTAGTTTAGTAAGTTTATTAATATTGAGATGGCAACAATCGGGACATTTTCCATTGAGTAATTTATATGAATCTTTAATTTTTTTATCGTGGGGTATAACAACAATTCATTTATTATTATATAAATTAGATGAAAAAAATCATAAAGAAAGAAAAAAATATCAAAACTTTTTTCTTTCTTTATGGTTAGGATGTGTTACATCACCAACAGCTTTATTTATTAATACTTTTGCAAGTTTTAGTCTCCCACCCGAAATGCAAAAACCTAGTGCATTAGTTCCCGCTTTACAGTCAAATTGGCTTTTTATGCATGTAACTGTTATGATTTTAAGTTATGCTGCTTTAATTATAGGTTGTTTATTATCTTTTGTTTTTTTAATTATTACTCGAGGTGAAGATATTAATTTGACAAATTCTTTATTTAAAAAATATTTTTCAAATTCAATTTCAATTTATAAAGATAATTATAAAAGTTTATTTATAAATGATAAATTTTTAGGAAGAAAAAAAAATTTAAATAGTTTATTAAAAAAATCAATAGAAACATCCGATTTTTTAACATTAGTTAAAAATGAAAAAATAAATCAAAAATATTTTATTTTAATTGAAAAATGGTTAAATCAATTTAATAAATCGTTTGAATCACCGTTGGAGTTGTTTTATTTATTACTAAATTCAAAAACATATAATACCGATGAGTTATCTTCGCGCAGCGACTTTTTGTCTTTATCTTTTTCTTACGATCGTCCTATTATTAATATTGAAAATCAAAATTTATTTAAAAAAATTTATCATTCTGAAGACGAATGTGAAATAAAATTATCAAAAAATAAAAAAAACTTAACTTATAAAATTGCTAAAAATTTAGATAACCTTAGTTATAGGATTTTAGGAATAGGATTTCCTTTTTTAACAATAGGTATATTATCTGGTTCTGTTTGGGCAAACGAGGCTTGGGGATCTTATTGGAGTTGGGATCCAAAAGAAACTTGGGCATTACTAACTTGGTTAGTTTTCGCTGTTTATTTCCATTCACGTTTAATCAAAGGTTGGGAAGGAAAAAAACCGGCGATTCTGGCCACATTGGGTTTTATTGTAGTATGGATATGTTTTATTGGAGTAAATTTACTAAAAAGTGGACTACATAGTTATGGATTTTTTAGTTAACACCCTTAGCAATTCTTCGCGGTATATCTTTTCAAATTGGGGTACTGAATTCGCCGCTCCCTGTCAAATAATTTTCAAAAGGCTACGCCCCTGTTTCGCTAGGTATACCGCGAAGAATTGCTAGGACCCCTACTAGGCGTAGCCGCCTTCCGTTAACAAAAA